TAAGATCATCTGTCCAGAATTGTAAGGGATATCCAGAATTAGTATTTTATACTGATAACGAACTTTGTTAGAATACAGGACTTTTAAAAAATTTGTTTTAGTTCTTTATCCCTAAATTTTTATTCTAACTTGAAGTTGTTTCAGATTATGATAATATAATAATCTAGATTTTTTCTTTTGTCAAGCTTTTACTGAAACTTTTTTTTCTAGGCTACATTGCTTAGGAGAAACAGGTAGGGCTCCTTAAACTTTACTTGAAATAGATATTAAAATGTTTTATTTTTCTAAGCCTCACTTATCTTCTGAAATAAATAACCTGTACCTCTCGCAGTTAATATTAAATCAGGATTGCTAGGATCGTCTTCTAATTTAGCTCGGAGACGAGAAATATGAACATCAACCACTCTTGTATCTACGTGTCTTTCGGGAGTGTAGCCCCAAACATCTTGTAAGATAGTAGCTCTGGAAAATGATTCCCCAGCTCTAGTTAACAAGAGTTCTAAGAGACTAAATTCCATTCCTGTCAGTCGAACTCGTTCATTATTTTTAAAGACTTGTCTTTTATTCAGATCTATACGAATTAATCCTAGAAGAATTATCCCCGAGTTTGGTATACCTTGATGGGTACTAATTTTCTCTACGCGACGTAAAACGGATCGAATTCGGGCTTCAAGTTCTTTAGGAGAGAAAGGTTTCATAACATAATCATCAGCTCCCAACTCGAGTCCTGTGATACGGTCAGAGATATCCCCTAAAGCAGTTAGCATAATAATTGGAACATCAGAGTATTGTCGAATCTCTTGACAAACTCCATATCCATCTAGTTTGGGCATCATTACATCCAATACTACTAAGTCAGGATGATACTGCTTAAATAATGATAGAGCATCTTCTCCATCTGCAGCGCTAATAACAGAGTAGCCATTGATAGAAAGACGCGTTTTCAGAATTCGTCTGATGCTAAGTTCATCATCAACGATAAGAATGGTCTCCTTGGTGGGAACGGATTCAGAAGTCATAAAGAGTCGTCGAGGTGGATACTAGCACTACTTTTGTAATTCAGTAGCGGAGAGAAATTTAAGGAAACCTAAGAATTTCTCTCTCTTTTATTATATTATAATTTGACTTTAGATAGAAAGCTGAAGACTAGTACGATTAATTTCTATAGATAGAAGAAGGATGGTACCTATACCTTACTCGAGAATGGGCAAGGTATTGTCAATACTGGGGTAAGTTTCTGTGTTAAGAGTGTTTTTATTTCAGAATTTAAATAGTTTAGTAATTTAGTTTTGAGTGATATTTTTTCTACTTGTATTTTTTCTACTTGTATTTTTTTTATACTTTTTTGAATAACTTTTAAATAACTTTTGAATAACTTTTGAATAACTTTTAAATGACACTTCAAATGACACTTCTTTTTGAATACTTAGAGAAGAATTACTCAACACAGAAGGAATAGAATGTTTTTTTTTCTACCCCCCTTCTTCCTCTATTATTATATATATTTTAATTTAATTGATCTATTTTGATCTATTTTTTGATTTTTTATCTTCAGTTATTTTCAGTTCAAGTATTTTATTTTTTAGTTAGTATTATTTTATTTTTTAGTTAGTATTATTTTATTTTTTAGTTAGTATGAGGATGAATTTAAATATAGTCGAAAGTTTTTGCTCTGAGATTTCTAATTGTAAGGAAAGACAAAAATAGAGAAGATTAAACCTCTTAGTTGTTTTTATTTCAGAATTTAAATAGTTTAGTAATTTAGTTTTGAGTGATATTTTTTCTACTTGTATTTTGGGTTTTTATCACAAATCTGGTTAAGGCTTGATAATGGCTTGTTTGAAGCGGTTAAATTTTCTCTAAAGGTTTTTATCATCCCGAATTTCGAATTCTAAAAGCAGTTTCGTTCCCATATATTACATTATATTAAGATTTATCTAACTCCATATTACTATCGTTAACCAAGAGAGTAATTTATTTTCATTTCTAGAAAATAAAAAGTTTCACTGCATACTAATTTAACTTTTTTTAATGGTTGTAGAGTTAAATAAATCTTAATATAATGTAATATATGGGAACGAAACTGCTTTTAGAATTCGAAATTCGGGATGATAAAAACATCTATGAAGACTAAACTTCTAATGATTGAAACAGAATTTATTGTTGCATATTATGTAATTTTTTAACCGATATTTTATCATTACCGATCTCTATGATTTGTAAATTTGTATGATTATTAAGTTCTGTAATATATTTTTTTATCTTATATTTGTAGGCTCTTATGTTACTTTTTTTTAAATCATCACCATATAAAAATTGAACTAAATTTAGTTTATCAAACTCAGTTGAATAATCTTTATGTAATTTCATATGAAAAATATAATATAAGGTTCTTGCTTTTGGGTTTTTTATTTGCCAAAAATAATTTATAATTGGAAGCATAAGTGATACAGTCTTTAAAGTATTGACTACCTAAAACTATTAAATCATAATGATTCAATGTTAATGTTATAGTATTCTTATTTATGTTATTAGTTTGAATATTATAAGCAAGTAAAGATGTTTTACCTTCTATTATTTTACTATTTTGAGTCTCAATTTTATAGATGATATCCACATCACATAAATCGTTTAAGTATTAAATATATTTTTTATAGAGTGCACCACTCGGGGTCTTATTTTGCACTCTACATAAACCATATAGACTAAAACTTATAGATATCTGCTTGATATTAGTTACTATGTGAATATGAGGTTCTTTTCTAATATTAGAAATCTCATTTTGAGAAAGTAAAAATATAATTCTAAGTGTGAACTCTTAATCATTTTATTATGTGTTTCAAACCTTATTGGGCTAAGTTGATTGGTAGATGTTTTAGCCTGATATTTACAAAATGTAAAAAGATTTAAGTGTGATATGCTCATCGTAAGTAGTTTATTTGACTTATGGTAAGATGGTTGATGAGTATTAACTGGTGAATAATGGATTAGATCTTCTCTAAGATGTGAAATTTTTTGACTTTAGAATCTAAGATTTGAGTATATATGGTTTTGTTTATCTCCTTGTAATTCACTGTGCACTGAGTACTATGACACTTAATCCGAGGTGTATTCCAAGTAGTTAAATATAACTTCTTCTCTCTCTCATTTTTTTGGCATTTACAAATTCCTGTGTAAATATTTTCTTTTTGCTTACTTCAAATGATATTATAGTTAATCTTTAAAAAATGCAGAATATTATTAGTTTCTTATTTTAATAAGTGAGGCCTATAATCTACATTGATATTTTGTGAAAGATATAACATTTCTAATAATACTATTACTTAAGTTTTTTATTATTGACTTTGATTGGGAAGCTTCTAATTCATATTTCCCTACTTTAGGATGCTTAGCATAAAAACAGCTATTTTTTATCCGATATTGATGATAAAGTTAATTATTTCAATCTTAAAGAAAGCTTGTATTTTAGAATCTTATCAGGCTTTGGAGTTAGATCTAGACCTTAGCTTCCTCAACCTAACTTAGAGAACTTTATACGTAACAGAATCATTTTTATTGTGTAAAATTTCTATATTATGTTTATAATATATTATAACCGTAAAGAAAAGTTGAGTTAATAAGTGTAAAACTTAAATAAAAAATCTTAGTTAAGTACTTTTAGCTCGTTTTATGTTAATACATTGTTTGCGACACGAAGATTGAGTATATTTTACGTTTGCGACTATAGTTTTATACTAACTCATAAGAGTAAGCTAGTATAATTATATTGTAAATTTATTAGTGAGAACAGAGAATAGATAAAGCTTTAAAATTGACTAATAATGATAAACTATCTATAATCTACGATGGTTATAATTAGGAAAAATTATCGTTAAAGTATTCCCCCTATTGACTGTTAACAGCTATAAATATGTTCAATAACGTGACTTCATTATATAAAAAAATATTATATAAGTTTGGAACGATGATATCTTACAAGCCTTATTAAACTTGCAGAATAATATTAAAAACCTTTATATAAGTTTAATTACTAACAAATGAGTAAATTATTTATGGTGAGTTAGATAAACTATGTTTTTGGTTATAGGTTCAACTTGAATATCTATAGAAAACTAGTTTAAGCCGTATGCAAGGAGATTTGCACGTACGGTTTTTATAGAGATTACTAAAATCTACTTAATACTTATAATTTTGCTTTGGAGATAAAATTAAATGACCATAGCAATTGGACAAGAGAAAAACCGAGGCTGGTTTGATCTAATTGATGACTGGCTAAAAAGGGATCGATTCGTATTTGTAGGCTGGTCAGGCCTTTTACTATTTCCATGCTCTTATTTAGCACTAGGTGGTTGGTTTACTGGAACTACTTTTGTAACTTCATGGTATACTCATGGATTAGCAAGCTCATATTTAGAAGGATGTAACTTCTTAACTGCTGCAGTATCTACTCCAGCTAATAGTATGGGTCATTCTTTACTATTCCTATGGGGACCTGAAGCTCAAGGAGATTTTACTCGTTGGTTTCAGATAGGTGGCTTATGGACATTTATTGCATTACATGGTGCATTTGGATTAATTGGATTTAATCTAAGACAGTTTGAAATTGCGAGACTAGTAGGTTTACGACCATATAATGCAATTGCATTCTCAGGTCCTATATCAGTATTCGTATCAGTTTTCTTAATGTATCCTTTAGGTCAAGCAAGTTGGTTTTTTGCACCTAGTTTTGGTGTAGCAGCTATCTTTAGATTCCTACTATTTTTACAAGGTTTTCATAACTGGACTTTAAACCCTTTCCATATGATGGGAGTAGCTGGTATCTTAGGAGGTGCATTATTATGTGCAATTCATGGAGCTACAGTAGAAAATACAATTTTTGAAGATGGTGATGCTGCTGATACTTTCCGTGCATTCACACCAACTCAATCAGAAGAAACTTATTCAATGGTAACTGCTAACCGTTTTTGGTCTCAAATTTTTGGTGTTGCTTTCTCTAACAAAAGATGGTTACATTTCTTCATGTTATTTGTACCAGTAACAGGATTATGGACTAGTGCTTTTGGTATTGTAGGCTTAGCTCTAAATTTACGCGCATATGATTTTGTATCTCAAGAATTAAGAGCTGCAGAGGATCCAGAATTTGAAACATTCTACACTAAAAATATTTTACTAAATGAAGGTATCCGTTCTTGGATGGCAGCACAAGATCAACCTCATGAAAACTTTATCTTCCCTGAGGAGGTTTTACCACGTGGAAACGCCCTTTAATACAGATATTGGAGTTGCAGGTAAGGATATTGAATCCACTGGGTTTGCCTGGTGGTCAGGTAATGCTCGTTTAATTAACGTATCTGGTAAACTACTAGGTGCACATGTAGCTCATGCAGGTATTATAGTATTTTGGACAGGTGCTATGACATTATTTGAAGTAGCTCACTATGTACCGGAAAAACCGCTATATGAGCAAGGTTTTATTTTAATTCCTCATTTGGCAACGTTAGGTTGGGGAGTAGGTCCAGGTGGAGAAATTTTAAGTACTTATCCATACTTTGTCGTAGGTGTAGTACATTTAGTTTCATCAGCAATTTTAGGGTTTGGTGGAATTTACCACTCTATCATCGGTCCAGATACATTGGAAGAATCTTTTCCATTCTTTGGATATGATTGGCGTGATAAAAATAAAATGACGACAATTATAGGTATCCATCTTTTATTACTAGGAGGAGGAGCCTTTCTTCTAGTTATTAAGTCTCTTTTTGTAGGAGGTGTATATGATACATGGGCTCCAGGTGGAGGAGATGTACGATACATTACTAATCCTACTTTAAATCCCCAAATTATTTTTCAATACTTACTGAAATCTCCATTTGGTGGAGATGGGTGGATAGTTAGCGTAGATAATATGGAAGATTTAGTAGGAGGTCATATTTGGATAGGTGTTATTTGCTTGACAGGAGGAGTTTGGCACATTCTTACCAAACCATTTGCTTGGGCACGACGTGTATTCGTTTGGTCTGGAGAAGCATACTTATCTTACAGTTTAGCATCTCTTTCTCTAATGGGCTTAACAGCAGCAGTTTTTGTTTGGTATAATAATACTGCCTATCCTAGTGAATTTTATGGTCCTACTGGCCCAGAAGCTTCACAAGCGCAAGCATTTACATTCCTAGTTAGGGATCAACGTCTAGGTGCTAATGTTGCTTCAGCTCAAGGTCCAACTGGATTAGGTAAATACTTGATGAGATCTCCTAGTGGAGAAATTATTTTCGGAGGAGAAACAATGCGCTTTTGGGATCTTCGAGCTCCTTGGGTAGAACCATTAAGAGGACCTAATGGCTTAGATTTAAATAAAATTAAAAATGATATTCAACCATGGCAAGAAAGAAGAGCTGCAGAATATATGACGCACGCTCCTCTAGGTTCATTAAACTCTGTAGGTGGGGTAGCTACAGAAATTAACTCTGTAAACTACGTTTCACCACGCTCGTGGTTGACAGCATCTCACTTTTTCTTAGGATTTTTCTTATTCATTGGTCATTTATGGCATGCAGGCCGTGCAAGAGCAGCTGCAGCAGGCTTTGAGAAAGGAATTAATCGAGAAAATGAAGCTGTATTATCAATGAAACCTCTTGATTAAAAATAAATCTGAATATTAAATTTAAATCAGATAACAATAAAAAACTATACTAGCAAACTAGTATAGTTTTTTATTCGAAGTTTACCAATTGTTTGGAAAAATTTTACTAATGGTAGAAAATTAGATTTAATCCCTATTTACTATGAATTTTATAATTTTTATATAAAGTATACTAGATAAATGAAAGAATGAGTAATAATGAAATGTAGATAAGAATAAGATCAATAAATAGTAAAATATGAAGATCAATTATAGACTGGGAATAATTCGTAAATCATGCATACTTTTTAAAGTTAAATAGATTATACTCATATGTAGATTGATATACTATATATAGTACTCAAATGAATACTTATAAATTTGAAAATGGAAAATATTGTACTTACTTATATCGCTTTAAGTCCATAATAACTTCTATTTTATAAAAAAATATAAGTATAGCATATACTATACTTATATTCTATAATGATGAGACAAGTACTTAAAACAAAAAATATTCTACTTAAAAGTTTCTAATTTAAGTATACTTCAAATATATCACTGAACCTGAATCAATAGTAATCAAATATATATAGCTAAAGTTTAATAAATAGGAAAAAAGTTAATAACTTAAATTGAATGCTTCTCTATCTTTTTAATTATATTACTAAAGTTTCTTCAGAAAAATTTTTACTACAAATAAAAGAGTGTTTTAAAAAAACCTGGTAAGTTATACAGAAAACAAAGTTATTAAAAAAAAGATTATATCTAGAAAAAGTTGATAAAAAATGAAATGCTAGCTTAATTTCTATAGTAGAAATTGAAAATATATCTTCGATTTTACTTCAAGTTTAATCTACTATAGAACAATATTATTTTATATTTATATAGAGTAAAGAATAATAAAAAGGAAGAGTGAATCATAAGCTGGGTTCTGTTCTTTTACATCTATTTTTGATGAAAAAGGGTAATTATTTATCTAAAGCATTATAGAAATGCTTTTTGCAGTGAATTTATTGTTAGATTGATTTGAAAAAATCCTCTTTCAGAACCATACGTGCAAGTTTCCTTGCATACGGCTCAAATAGATCTTATAAATAGTTCTATCTTGCTTATTAATTTAGTAAGGTAAATTTTTTTCCATTAAATTAGTTTAGCAATCCCGATTGAGCTGTTTATCAGCAATTTGAGTTGCGTTTAGATAGTTAGAAATAGATATACTCAGTTTTACTAAATAACCCTTAGTATATATCTTAGAATATTTAATTAGCTCCGAATAAAATATTCTACTTTTTTATAGAGGAAGAATTTTTAAAAATATATATTGAATCTAATCTAAAACTTTTTATATCTGTTAACTCAAATTAGTTGCTTCACTAATTATTCTCCAAAAAATTAGTGCTAACTTAGTTTAGTTTTATCAACTATCTACTTCGCACCGCACAGAGCAATTTGAATAAGACATAATTGAAAATACACCTTTGCTCCCAATTGGGGTTTGCCGAGTATATATTTTGCAATATATTACTGATACGATTTTACTGTACCGTTGCACCCTTGCCAGTCCAATTAAATTAAATCTGGTGGTAATTTTTCTGCAGCACTTTCCTTACAGTTATCTGTACTAGATATTATCTAGCAATTCTATGTCTTTAGGGAGTCCAGACTTTCCTCAAGATTAATGATCTTGTAATTACCTATGTATACTCTTCCCTCTTCATTTAAACTATCTATGATTCATTTTAGCATAAAAATTTGAAACTAATAAATAATACTATGTCTCTTTATAATGAAAAACTAAACTACCATTTTACATATAAAAATTTTGCTGCATTATTAAATAAATATGAATATCATTTCCATCCAGGAGATATTGTTGCAGGAACTATTCTAAATATTGAAACAAGTTGTGTCTTGGTAGATATTGGCGCAACTACTATTGGATTTCTGCCGGTAGAAGAAATCTCTTCAAATAGAATTCAAGATGTTAGTAAATATTTGAAACTTAATGAAGTAAGAGAATTCTTCATCTTATTCTTTGATCCACAAAGTAGGCAAATCCTAATATCTATGAAAAAAGTTGAACTCATAAGAGCTTGGAAACGAATCCAGCAACTATATGCGGAAAACGCGATCTTACAAACTCAAGTGATTAGATCTAATAGAGGAGGTTATATTGTACAGCTAGAAGGAATCAAAGGTTTTATTCCTAACTCTCACTTGATTCTGATGAATAAAGATACTAATTTAGTTAATACAGTTATTGCAGCTAAAATTTTAGAGCTAGATGAAAGTCAAAGCTATCTTTTATTAAGTTTAAGATGTGCCTATATACAAAAAAATAGACACTTATTTACCTTAGGAAAAATAGTCACAGGGATTATCTACTCTATTCAACCTTATGGTCTATTTATTAATGTTGAACAGCTTCAAGGATTGTTACATGCTTCTGAAATAATAAAGCGGCCAGAAGAATCTTTAAAGGAAATGTTCACCCTAGGACAAGAGCTATCAGTTATGATTATCCACGTAGACAACCAAAAAGGAAGAATTACTTTTTCTCAGAGAGGAATCATGAGTAATTAATTCTACTCTTCACAATAGATAATTAGTATCTATTGTTTACTCTTAGGTTAATAATTGGTAGACTAGGTATAGAATGGATAGCTATGTTATAGTTCTTTTTGTAAATGCGGTTTACCCTCCACCTACTATAGTAACCACTTCAACTAAGTCTCTATGTTTTAATTTTATATTGTGAAATAGTTCCTTTGGAATTATTTCATGATTATATTCTATTAGTATTTGTCTAAAATCAAAATCTAAATAATTTAGTAAACTTGCTAAAGAAGTATCGGATAAGCATAAAAAAGGTTCTTCATTAATAAATACTGTAATCTTCGTTTTACTGATCTGAGATGTGTTAGACATAGATAAAAAATTATTTAATAAATATTTTCTAATTAAATGAAATATAAGTTATGTAAAACTTACTAATTTTGACTATTCTATATATTATATCATGGCGAGCGTGGCCAAGTGGTTAAGGCAATGGATTGTGGCTCCATCATTCGCGGGTTCGATTCCCGTCGTCCGCCCTTTTATTATGTAGTAAAAAATGAGTACTCCACAGCAATCCTGACTAATTCAGTTCTACTTTGGACTCCAAATCTATCTAAGAGACGTGTAACATAACGTTCTATATGCCTACTACTCACATTTAAATTTTTTGCAATTTCTTTATTCATCTGACCATCTGCAATTAAATTAAGAGTATGTTGTTCTTTCGGTGTTAATTCAATATTATATTTGATTTGAAAGTTATTATCAGTCCTGTAAAAATTAAAATTATTTTGAGTGGCAAAAATAGTATCGTAAAGTCTTTCTTGATTTTCGTTACTATAAAATAAATTTTTATAATGAGTTATTAAATTACGTATTATTGATAATAATTCTTCAACATCAAAAGGCTTACTTAAATATGCGTTACATCCCAAAGTATAACATTGGATACGATCAGCTACCGAGCTTTTACCGGTAAGAATAATAATTGGAAGATAAAATAATTTCGGATTATTTCTTAGAGAGTGTAAAAATTTGAAACCACTAATTTTAGGAAGTACAATATCAAGAATAATTAGAGTAGGTAGACTTTGATTTAGGATTTTAAATCCTTCTACTGCATTAGTAGTTGTGATAACTGTAAAACCATTATCTTCTAGATATCTCCTAAGGGAAGAAAGCAGTTTTTTGTTATCATCAATTATTAGAATACTATTCTTTTTCATATATAAGATCTAAGATTTTTTATCACTTTACAATATGCTAAAATCACTAATTAAGCTACATATGGATTCTTTTGATCGAATAATGCTTAATAAAGGAGATATTTTGTTGTTCGAGAATAGTAATTCACCTTTATTATATTTTCTTATAGAAGGTATAATGCAAATTGGGAGATTAAATTTTCAGAACAGTATCTTAACCCAAGGAATCGTAAAAAATAATACTTGCTTCATTGTGCAATCTAATTCTGGCTATGTATATCAAGGGAAAGCACTAGAGACAAGTTATATTTTAGTTTTAACTTTTGAATCATTAGATAACATTATTAAAAGTAATCCTTTATTTTTAACATATATTGTTAATGGAATTTATCAATATTTTATACAATTAGAAGAATTCTCTTCAATATTTTTTCCAAAAACAGTTTATAATAGAACTATTGCATTGTTATTATATTTAGCTAAATACTTTGGTTATCATTCGTTTAAAGGTACAGAAATTCAGGTCTCGATAACTCAGGCTAATATTGCTCAAATATTAGGAAGTAGTCGAGTGACAATAACACGAATTTTTAAAATTTTATATCGAACCCAATGTCTAGAGGTTTATTATAATAGAATAGTTATAAAAAATCCAGTCTACTTTGGTTTTTTGACCCAGAAAAGATATTAATTCAATACTTCTAATAAAGGAATGTAATTATTATTTACGTCTACTAGTTTTTATATTTGTATATTAATTATTATATGAAATATAAAATAAAACTCTTTTCAATATATTTATCATTGTTATAATAAAATACTTGCGTAGGAAAAATATTTAATGTTAACCTTAAAAATTTTCGTATATACTACTGTAGTCTTCTTTGTATCATTGTTTGTTTTTGGGTTCTTATCTAACGATCCGTCTCGTAATCCTAATAGGAAAGATCTTGAATAATTAGATGAGGGCAAGGCTATAGAGTTAATAGATTAATCTATTAACTCTATAGCCTTAAGTATTTTTTAATTTAATCTCTGACATGAATGAAACATGTGTGCAGATTCCAAACTTTTTAATAATACTAGTAGCTAACCTTAACTTAGTACTTGGAATATGAATTTTTTCTTCAATTTCTGTTGTATTTTTAATTACTCTCATGCTTAAAATATCATTAGTATTCCAATTAAAGAGTCCCACAGTATAACAAGGTAATTCATTGCTATTCCATTTTACGAATTTCCCATTAAAAGAGTTCCTATAAGTAAAGAAATATAAGCTATATAGAATAGAAGATGATAAATCTAAACTACGATTTCCCCACAGAATTTCTAGTATATCCATCGAACTATATTGTTGCTTATCAAAACTAGAAACCAGGGAAGGTTCTATGTGAGAGATATATTTATAAGTAACTTCACATTTATTAGTTGTATTTTTTCCCAAATAAATATTAAGTGCAGTTTGTTGAGTCAGCCATCTACCGTCTAGAGTCGATAAAAAGTTTTGAATGTTCATGTAGTAATATAATCTTGTATTATTTTAGTAAAGATAAGGTGTAACTCGCAAATAAAATTTACCTCTTCCAGGAATTTTTTGTATAAATTCAATTTTTATTGGAGGTATCTGAGGAATAATAGTACGAAATTCCCAAGCAATTCCAATATATTTACCTGAAGAGATAGGTGATAAATGCAGACGTTTTGAATAGAATAATTCACCTTGAATATGTGGAAAGGGGTATTCTTCTAATAGGGAAGAATCTTGAATATATTTAAAGAAAATAACTGGGTTAGTATATTTAAAAATACGAAAATGGTATTCTATTAAATACTCACCAAAAAAATTACTAGTTCGTCTTAGATGATCATAACCGGATTGACTTACATTATATTTTTGGTATCTCAGTCGATCAGGTAAAGAGAACATTAATTTATTACCAAATAATTTCCCTATGAATATTTTAAAAAAAAGAAAATGATAGGGAGAATTAGAATATTTGGGTCTATTTCTGAAATAAGAAACATGCTTCAAAAAATAAAGTTCAATTCGTTGACTATTAGGAGTAGAATTTTTTATTTTTATAAGATCAAGATTAGAGCGAAATTGAAGAAAATCCACTTGTGTAAAGTGACCAATAGTAGGGTGATATAAATCATCTAAACAAGGCAACTGTATTCTCAAGCTCCATATTTTAAAATCTTGTAAGATCAAATTCTTCAAATTTTTTCTAAATGTGAAGTTTTGTTTTAATCTACTTAATAAAAGGGAAGTTTTCTCGCTCATCTGAGAGTAAAAACTGATTTTTTGTCTTAAATAATTTAATAGTAAATGTTCCCTTTGAAAAAAAAGATTATCATAAAAAATAAGACGTGTGGCAATTGTTGAAGAGAGATTAACTCCTCCACTAAATTTTCTCTTATAAAATAACTCAATACCAGTTCTCTGCAATTCGCAAGGACTATTTAAAAACCTTTTGTTTCTAACTAACTTATTTAAAAATAAACCTAACTCCTCAGGTTTGACTAGAGTAACATTGTCGAAAATTCTAGTAGCTAAAGGAGAAATGGTACTTTTATTGACCGCTAGAGGTATATCATATGAGAAATTATATTGAGAGGTATGATCGTTTTCATTTAAAGTAAAAGTTGTGAAATTATATTTCTGTCCCAAATATCTCAAACTGTGAAAAAAATAAATTTTACTATGATGTTGATAAAGTTCATTATTTTCATCTACTCCTAGCTCAGAGTCTAGCATAGTTTTATTATCCAAGCTCAAAAACATATGATCAAAAAGAGTAAGTAGTTTTTCGCTATAAATATACTTTTGTGCTAATTTATGAAATGACAGATATGGTGTAAATTGATTAATAATTAAATTCTGGATTTTTGAATTTTTTTGTAAAAGGTAATTTACTAAGTTTTGAATTTCTTCTTCAGTTTGGTTAATAGGAGATATTTTTTTTATTATTTTTTCAATAATGGTGTGAGTTTCATTGTCTCGATAGGGGACAAAGTGAATAATGAGCTCTATTTTATCTGTCACAGTGGGAAATTTAACATCGTAATAAGAATTATAAAAGAAACGAGTTTCTTTTATAGCATGCATTGCTTTTTCTATATTATAAAGTGTTGGCATTCTTCCCCTCTTAAGGTATAAATCTAGAATTTCATCTATGAAATTTGTAGGTATAAATTTATTTATATTAGTCTTCTTGCTAATTTCATGATTAACTAGCGGACATAATTTATAGGTAATTTTATCTAGAATACCTTCTTGTATTTGAAAAACAATTTCCCCCGGATTAACAGAGTCTCCCATGACTTTGATGTGGATCCAGTTATATCCGCGACAAGCGTACCAATGCTGTATATTTTTAGTTAACAGAGTCAATTGGTGAAAACTTTTAGGATAACCAATTTGTTCTGCAGATAATTCTTGTAAATCTTCTACGGGAATAAGAAGGTTGTCAACATTAAGAAATTCAATTTTATTAAGGATAGGATTTAGTTGTAATTCTAAAGTAAATATGATTGTGTTTTTATGAGTGTTGTAGAAAAGGCGAATTTGTGAAAAATAACCTGAAAATTTTAATCTATTAACGAGGGAAGCTATCTCGCGGCGAACTCTAGGGACTTGAATTAATTCTATACCTTTAAAGTTAAATACAGAATCTAGTTTATTAAAAAGATAACTATTACTTATATTTGCGATATAAATAGAATGTGTAGTTTCACTTAAAATTTCATCTAGATCTTGAATAGGTATTTTTGTGTTCCGCTTAGGCTCTCCGATATCTAATTCATGAGATTCTTCATTTATTACGGATTCAAGTATGAAATTAAGTGACAATATATATGGAGTTTGAGAAGAATTAGGAGGTAGCCAAGTTTCTCCTATTATTTTTAAAGGTGGTAATGGTTTCTTTATTTTTTGCATTAACCAATAGCCTAGGCTAAAATTAGAAGAAGATATAGTTTGTAATACTTGTAAAGTATTATGCTTAGTATATATTATTTGAGATTGCATCAATAGCAATGCAATAGATGTCAAAAACAGATAGAAGCTAATAAATAAACGAATATAGTTTATCTTGTTTTTCATAATTGTTAAAGGTATATTGCTATGCGATTAAACTGATGGAATTATTCCCAAACTAAATAATATCATATAATTTTTATTCATGATGCTAAAAAAAAATGAAATACTGGAACTTAAGAAAAATTAATAAATCTACTTTTGAGAGGGTGGGACCTATTCCACGTTCTATTACTAAAACTTTTGAGAAATTTAAAAAAGAATTAGATCCAAATTCAGAAGCAGAAGCCATGGAAGAATTTATTATTTCTCGATACCAAACAGTAACTTCAATCCGTTATATAATGATCTTACTAATTGTTCCAGTAATAGTTGATCAGGTCTCAAAAACATTAATTTTTGGTCCTGCTGTTGATTATTTTTGGAACAGATATCAACCTGATATCTTCTTAAATGAATCACAAGAAGAACGAGCTTTTGCTGAGCTTCAACGCTACGAGGAACGAGTTCATTTCGAAATATTAATAGGTAAACTCCCAGTTGCTTCTTATGAATCCATGGAAGAAACAGTAAAAGCTAAGGCTATTAAATTAGCTAAAGAGTACGCAATGGAAAGCGCAGATTCTATTAAAAATATTTTTGCAGATATTACTTCTCTGGCAGCATTTATTTGGTTGATCTTAGGGGGACAAAGGCAAGTTTACATTTTAAAATCTTTTATTAACGAGTTAATTTATGGACTTAGTGATACTGCCAAAGCGTTTTTAATTATTTTATTTACAGATATGTTTGTAGGTTTTCACTCTCCCCATGGCTGGGAAGTTATTATTGAAGCTTTATTAAGGCATTTTGGATTACCTGAAAGTCGAGATTTTATCTTTTTATTCATTTCTACTTTTCCTGTGATTCTAGATACAATTTTTAAATATTGGATATTTAGGTATCTTAATAGAGTCTCTCCTTCAGCTGTTGCTACATATCATAATATGAATGAGTAAATCTTCTTTTGACAAATAAAATTCATATGTATTATAATAATTAAGATAAGCATCTGTGGCCGAGCGGCCGAAGGCAGCGGACTCATGTGTGAACTGTTTTAGATATTATACCTTAAAAATTCAGGTAATAAAACTATGCTAATAAAATAACAATATTTCATTAAATTTTAGATATAAATAAAATAAATATTATCTAAAAAGCAAATTAATAAAATCTTTTTAATATGAAAAGGAATACGAATTTTTGTAAAACGTACTGTTGAAATGGATTAAAAGATTTTAATTCAGATAGGTGTATTAAGTTTATTGTGAGTTAAGCTTAGAATTCCTTAGCCCAATTTTTATGGTATATAGAAAATATTCTAATTTAAATTAAAAATTAGTATGGAACAGTTGAATTTTCTCTTTACTAGAGGATCAAAGATATAACTGGTACAAGCTATTAACTTGTACTTAGGTTATAAATATTTACTTAAGTTTAGATCTCTTAAGTACGTATTCTAAGCCATATGAAGTGAAAATTTCATGTATGGTTTAATGGAGGGATTAATTCTAAATAATCTACTCTAATAATCCGCCTTCTCGCAAGAGACGTCGCTGGTTCGAATCCAGCCGGATGCATTCCAATTGTATTGTAAAATAAGTCTAGTGTTTTTTCTAACCTAAGGCTAAAGGAAAAAATAAAAATCTTTAATGTTTATTTAAAATGTATTATTATTTTGAATTTCTAGAAAGAAAGTAGTTATAATAGAATTATCATTAAATACTATATTAACTTGCAGGGTACATTTTAATAAAGTAAGAAAGTCAAATATTGAATTATATTAAGGAGATATGTAGTCAATGGGACTACCTTGGTACAGAGTTCATATTGCGACACGAAGTTATAAGTTAGATAGTTTTCTAGTTAATAAAAAAATACTAAAGCACATACTGTATAAATAAACTATAGAATATATAAAAGTTTTTACCTGGCTTTGATGTAAATAGAAAAGGGCCTATGATCCCGGAAATTACAGAGAAAACTTACATAAAGTAGTAAAATTTAAACATTTTATATTTTTCTGACTTATAGAACGTGCTTTTTTTCAAGATATGATATATTTAGAGAAAGAGATCCTTAATAAGTAGAGACTACCTTTATAAGTTTCATTAGAGGTACCTTTATTCGAAGTTATTTGATGCAGAATTAAGAAGACAATATATTTTCTATCTTACAGTAATTAGAAAAAGAATATATTCTTTGAGCTGTATGCAAAGAGATTTGCACGTATAGTTCTTTGGAAGAATCCTATTCTATCCTTTCCGTTGTTCTTAATGATCCTGGTCGATTACTTGCCGTACATTTGATGCACACCGCATTAGTTTCAGGTTGGGCTGGTTCTATGGCATTATATGAGCTAGCAGTCTTTGACCCTTCTGATCCAATTTTAAATCCAATGTGGAGACAAGGAATGTTCGTAATGCCCTTTATGACTCGCTTAGGAATTACTGATTCTTGGGGTGGTTGGAGCATTACAGGTGAGAGTGTATCGAATCCAGGAATCTGGAGTTTTGAAGGTGTAGCCTTAACTCACATAGTCTTATCAGGGCTATTATTTCTAGCTGCTATATGGCACTGGACCTATTGGGATTGTGCGACACGTTTTTAAAAAATATTTAAATTAGTTTGTAATTATTCAAAAAATTTTATTTTATAATAGATCACTAAAATTTTAGCATATATAGTATCTGTACAATATATGAAGCTTTATAAAGTCGGTTATATAACCGGGCATAATAGATATATTAAGGGTAGTATAAAAGAACGAATCCACTTTTCAAAAATTTACTTAATTTATTTTTTGATATGAATAACAAGAAACTTTTGATCCCACAGTAAAAATGTTGATGTAAGAAATAAAGTGAGAATCCTAATATATATTACTTTAGAACATAAAATAATAAACGTGGAAACTTGTATCTACAAGTAGAGCAAAGATATAAATAAATACTTAATTAGATAATCTTAATCTAATATAATCCGTGAAAAATTATAATAGAGTAACGCTATGTGCAATGAAAGTTGCACGCATAGTGTGGTTGGAGGATTTTAAATAAATCAAATTAAAACCTATCCAAATTAGAAATATTTCGTGATCCACGTACAGGTGAGCCAGCTCTAGATTTACCTAAAATTTTTGGAATTCATTTATTGTTAGCTAGTTTATTATGTTTTGGTTTTGGTGCATTTCATGTAACTGGTGTATTTGGCCCTGGTATATGGGTTTCAGATGGTTATGGAATTACAGGGAAAGTTCAACCAGTAGCACCAGCTTGGGGACCAGAAGGTTTTAATCCATTTAATCCTGGAGGTGTAGCATCTCATCACATCGCCGCTGGAACAGTGGGGATTCTAGCAGGAGTCTTCCACTTAACAGTGAGACCTCCTCAAAGACTTTACAGAGCTTTGAGAATGGGAAATATAGAAACAGTTCTATCTAGTAGTATTGCAGCAGTATTTTTTGCAGCATTTGTTACTTCTGGAACTATGTGGTATGGATGTGCTACTACTCCAGTTGAATTATTTGGTCCTACCAGATACCAGTGGGACAGTGGTTATTTCCAACAAGAAATTGAGCGAAGAGTAGAAAACTCTGTTAATGAAGGCTTAACTCAAGCAGAAGCTTGGTCTCGTATTCCAGATAAGTTAGCTTTCTATGACTATATCGGTAATAATCCTGCAAAAGGGGGGTTATTCCGTGCAGGTCCAATGGATAAAGGTGACGGTATTGCAGAGGCTTGGCTAGGACATCCTATTTTTCAAGATAAAGAAGGAAGAGAACTTACTGTACGAAGAATGCCAGCTTTCTTCGAGACTTTTCCAGTTATTCTAGTTGATAAAGATGGAATTATTAGAGCAGATATTCCTTTTAGAAGAGCAGAGTCAAAATACAGTATAGGTGCGACACGTTTATAAATAAAAAATTTATAATTTAATTGAAAGAATATACAACTTTACTCTACTTAAATCTAGCAGATTGATCTAAATTGATATACATATTAGACATAGTTAATGTATAGTAGCTCAATTAATCAAAGATATTGTATCTTAGAGTAAGTTTTAAAGGTTAGAAAGATTTAGTAGTCGAATTTATAAATTAATCGTTAGTTATTGCTAAAAATTATACTCTATATTCATAATTTTTAGGAAAAATAATAATAGAATTATAATTAAAAACCTAATGAACTAATTTACACAGGAAGAGTAAGGAACGTGGTAAACTAGTATTTTTAGTTTAAGCAAGAGAGATTAATGCCAAAATTAACAAAATCTCTTAACTGTAATTATTCAGTGGAACGCTGTATGAGGTGAAAACTTCACGTACAGTGTAGACAGAGGGTAAAATTAATTCCCTATCTGTATAACAAGTAGGTGTAACTGTTAGTTTTTATGGTGGTAAATTAAATAACAAAGTCTTTACTGATGCTCCTAGTGTTAAAAAATATGCTAGAAAAGCTCAACTAGGTGAAGTTTTTGAGTTTGATCGCACTACACTAGAATCAGATGGAGTTTTTAGAAGCAGTCCTAGAGGTTGGTATACTTTTGGACATGCTAACTTTGCTCTATTCTTCTTCTTTGGCCATCTATGGCATGGTTCGCGTACGTTATATCGTGATGTCTTTGCGGGAATTGGTGAACTTTCAGACCAAGTTCAATTTGGTGCATTCCAGAAACTAGGTGATAGAAGTACTAAAAAACAAGGTGCAGTATAATTCTGTCTAGTTAATAGTTCACAATTTAATAATTATCATGTAGGAGAAGTCTTATGGAAACTTTAGTTTATGTTTTTTTATTAACAGGAACTCTTATGACCATATTTTTTGCTATATTCTTTCGTGAACCTCCAAGGATTCAAGAATAGTAAAGTAATAAAAAACCACTCTTTTATAAAAGAGTGGTTTTTTATTACTGAAGAGTCCTGATTGAATATCTTTAATGTCTGGTCAGATGATATAGATCGTCTCCCATATAAAACCGTGCATGCCAGTTACTCGGCACACGGCTTCTCATTTAATTAATACTAAATGTTTAAATGATAGGTTTATTACTAAGTAGAAAAAACATCTTTCTCTTACAGAACTATACGTGCCAATCTCTTGGCATATAGCTCAAGTTAATTATAATGGTGGGATTTAATTAATTAATTTTCATTTATCACTTAATAAATGAGCTGACAAAAAAGCGTTTTTGTTTATACTATGAAAATATCTTTTGAGAATTATATCAATTTCACGTTTTTGCTATAAGTTTTATAAAAGAATCAATAACGTAAATATTTTAAGAAATTAAAAATTATTTATAAATTTAAGGAGCAAATCTTTATTTATTTATTTATTCCTATTTAAAACTAATTGGTATTCTTTCTTTTATTCAGTGTATTTTCCAGAGGCTAATCCTATTATAATTCTGGACTAAATTAAGCTTATCAGAAAACTTCGTGTCGCAATTACTCATTACAAATAAATATTTACTTTCTCATTGAATCCTGAAAGATAACATGCTCCTATGTTCTAGAATGTGTTCCAATGTATTGTCATTATGATAGGATGTTTATTTTAATCTAAAATAGTTTAAACAGTTCTTATAAATATACGAAGAAATATTTTTTAAGTTTCTAAAGTTTTTTTCAGGTATCTGTTTTAATTTTAATTGATAGATCATAAATTCTTTTTGAATCATCCTATAGATAATTACTTATATCAGCTTCAACTATTAAAATTTTTTCAGTTCAGATAGCTGTGATATTTATTTTTTTGAACAGTTAAAAAATAAGGTTTGTTTATAATGAAACTAAATAAATGATCAATCAGTTATTCGTTCGTAAACCGGGCATGCCTATTTTCTAGGCACCATGACGGCTTCCTATGATAAATAATAAAGTTGTTATCAATAACTCTCTTAGAGTTCTTCTAACTAATAGTTAGTATCTTAGATTCTTTAAATTACTTGCTTTGAACTTATACGTAAGTTTTAGGTATTTACTAGATCAACTTATTAGATATTTTGAGTATTCAATTCTTATGTATTGCTATAGATATGAATAGATATTTTAAGCTCATTATTTCAAATTTAAATTTTTTACCATCACTTAGTAATAAAAAAATAGTAGTTTTTTTGATGTATATGGCATGCTTTTGTACCAATTAATTTGCAAATTGAGGTTAGCCATTAATTTTACAAGTAATTCTTTCTAATCGCACCAATACATTAGTTAAATTTGTTTTTACTAATAGCTTTCCAAACGCACCGCACCTTCGTGTTCTTCAAAAGGGTCTCTTAGATCTTTTGCTGTGGGACCAAAAGCAGTATAAATAGAATATCCGGTTATTCCCAATAATAGAGTAGATATAAAAATGCTGAGTATAGTTGCTGTTTCCATCGCGTAATTATTAATTTTAAATGTATTTTTTATTATGATAGAACGAACCTTAAGTGAAAGCAAGTCTTTATATAAGGAGTAAGTATTTTGATATTCTTAATATTCAAAGCGGGCAGCGGGAATCGAACCCGCATCCTAAGCTTGGAAGGCTAATATTTTACCACTAAACTATGCCCGCAATCACATATTATTTTTAATAATACATTATTATATTTATTTTTTCTATAAATCAGACTATTCAGATGATTACTTAATAATCATCTGAATGGTCCAATCTATCCAAATTTACCAGCAGTAGATGCGATTACAAAAGCAGCGTAAGTTAAAATATAACCTACTGAGAAGTGAACTAATCCTACTAATCTTGCTTGAACAATCGATAATGCTACAGGTTTATCTTTCCAACGAACTAAATTTGCTAATGGAGTTCTTTCATGAGCCCATGCTAGAGTTTCAATCAATTCTTGCCAATAACCTCTCCAAGAAATTAAAAACATAAATCCAGTGGCCCAAATCAAATGTCCAAATAAAAACATCCAAGACCAGACAGATAAACTATTCATTCCGTAAGGATTATAGCCATTAATCAATGGAGACGAATTTAACCAAAGATAGTCTCTTAACCACCCCATTAAATAAGTAGATGATTCATTAAATTGACTAACATTGCCTTGCCAAATTGTTACATGTTTCCAATGCCAATAGAATGTTACCCATCCAATCGTGTTCAACATCCAGAATACAGCTAAGTAGAAAGCATCCCATGCAGAGATATCACAAGTACCTCCTCTTCCTGGGCCATCACAAGGAAAACTATAGCCAAAATCTTTTTTGTCTGGCATCAGTTTCGAACCGCGAGCATCAAGAGCACCTTTTACAAGAATTAAAGTTGTTGTATGTAATCCTAATGCAATTGCGTGATGTACTAGAAAATCTCCAGGACCAATTGTTAAAAATAATGAGTTTTTACCACTATTAATAGCTTCTAGCCACCCAGGTAACCAAATTCCATTTCCTGCTATTGTCGCTGGATTATTACTAGATGCTAGCAGTACGTCAAAACCATAAAGAGTTTTACCTGAACTTGCTTGAATCCATTGTGCAAATACTGGTTCAAATAGGATTTGTTTTTCTGGAGTACCAAAAGCAATCATCACATCATTATGTATGTATAATCCTAGTGTATGAAAACCCAAAAATAAAGAAACCCAACTTAAGTGCGAAATAATAGCTTCTTTATGTTCTAGCATTCTTGCTAGTACATTATTTTCATTTTGTTTACTATCATAATCTCTTATAAAAAAGATTGCTCCATGTGCAAAAGCACCTACCATAAGAAATCCAGCTATGTATTGATGGTGAGTATACAATGCTGCTTGTGTCGTAAAATCTTTTGCCATAAAAGCATACGGAGGAAGAGCGTACATATGTTGTGCTACTAAAGAAGTAGCGACACCTAAAGAAGCTAAAGCTAACCCTAGTTGCATATGTAAAGAATCTGTAATTGTCTCAAATAAGCCTTTATGACCAGCTCCTAACTGACCACTAGGAGGTTTATGAGCATCTAAGATTTCTTTCATACTATGACCAATTCCCCAATTAGTCCTATACATATGGCCTGCAATAATAAAAATAACTCCAATGGCTAAATGATGATGCGCAATATCTGTTAACCAAAGAGATTGTGTTTGAGGATGAAAACCACCTAAAAACGTTAAAATTGCTGTCCCCGATCCTTGTGATGAGTTGAATAAATGTTGACTACTATCTGGATTTTCAGCATAAACACTCCAGTTACCATTAAAGAATGGTTGTAAGCCAGCTGGATGAGGTAAAACTTTTGTAAAATTATCCCATCCTACATGTTGACCTCTTGCCTCTGGAATGGCTACGTGAACTAGATGGCCAGTCCATGCAATAGAACTTACTCCAAATAGCCCAGATAGATGATGATTTAATCTAGATTCATTATTTTTAAACCAAGATAAAGCTGGTTTAAATTTAGGTTGTAAATGCAACCACCCACCAAACAATAAAACTGCAGAAACTGTTAGTAAAAATAAAGAAGCTGCATATAAATCTGCATTTGTACGCATCCCGATAGTATACCACCAATGATATACGCCAGAGAATGATATATCTACAGGATAAGATGCTCCACCTTTAGTAAAGGCCTTTAAAGCAGGTTGCCCAAAATGCGGATCCCATATAGCGTGAGCAATAGGTTTAACTTTTAAAGGATTTAATACCCATTGTTCAAAGTTACCTTGCCATGCTACATGAAATAAGTTACCGGAAGTCCATAAAAAAATAATTGCTAAATGCCCAAAATGAGATGCGAAAATCTTTTGATATAAATTTTCTTCAGTCATTCCATCATGACTCTCAAAATCATGAGCAGTAGCAATCCCAAACCATATCCTACGTGTGGAGGGATCTTGTGCCAAAGCCTGGCTGAATTTTGGAAATTTTGTTGCCATCGTCTTGAAATCCTATTAATATTTATCCTACAGAAATTATTCTTGCTAAGAAAAAGGCCCAAGTTGTTCCTATTCCTCCTAATAAATAATGAGCTAACCCAACTGCTCGTCCTTGAGTTATGCTAAGAGCTCTAGGTTGAATAGTAGGAGCAACTTTTAGCTTATTGTGAGCCCAAACAATTGATTCAATTAGTTCTTGCCAATAGCCACGTCCACTAAATAAGAACATTAAGCTAAATGCCCAGATAAAGTGTGCACCTAAAAATATTAGACCATATGCAGAAAGAGCTGATCCATAAGATTGGATTACTTGAGATGCCTGTGCCCACAAAAAGTCTCTTAGCCAACCGTTAATAGTAATAGAGCTTTGAGTGAAATTACCACCAGTAAGGTGAGATACTGCACCTGACGGAGCTACGGTTCCCCATACGTCTGATTGCATCTTCCAACTAAAATGGAAAATTACTATAGATATAGAGTTGTACATGTTTAGTCAAGCTAAGTCACTTGCTATATAAAACCGTACGTGATAATTTCTTATCATACGGCTTCTCGTAGTACAGACGTTAGGATTATTATTTTTATAATCTTTTTAATTTACTGTACTACGTTCAAAAATTTAGCATATTTTCTAATTTATTTAGACAAAATTAGCTTTTTTCTGAATCCCTTAAGTAATTATTGTTTATTACTTTTTGGCGTGTACCGCTATATTTATAAAAAATATTTCTGTAAGGTTGCCACATATACATAGAGTAAAGAATTTATCTAGTAAATTATTTTGGATTAACTTTTAGAAGATGATCTTACTATTAGAATTATGTTTAATTTGATGGCTTATCGTTGTCGATAACCTAGAAATTCTTAAATTAGTTAGCTTAACATCCTAAATATAATATTTCTAGAGATGTTTATCTAATTTATGCTAAATTATAGAAGTTATAAATGGAAAATTTATATATAAACACGTCGCACCCAAAATAGTCCTAAGAAATTATGGTCCCATCCAGATACTTGACAAGTACCTCCTCGACCAGGGCCATCACATGGGAATCTAAAACCTAGATTAGACTTATCTGGAATAAGTCTTGAGCTACGTGCAAAAAGCACGCCTTTGAATAAAATTAAAACAGTCACATGAATAGTGAAGGCATGGATGTGATGTACCAAGAAATCAGCTGTCCCTAGTGAGATAGGCATCATAGCTATCTTTCCACCTACTGAAACAATATCTCCACCAAAAGCATAGCTTACAGTAGCTAGTGAGTTAGGAGCAGTATTACCAGCGGCCAGCGTATGAATGTTTTGTACCCATTGAGCAAAAATTGGCTGTAATTGAATTGCTGTGTCCGAAAACATATCTTGTGAACGTCCAAGTGCACGCATTGTATCATTATGAATGTATAGACCAAAACTATGGAATCCTAAAAATATACAAACCCAGTTTAAGTGAGATATGATAGCATCTCTATGACGTATCATACGGTCAAGTAAATTGTTGTAATTCTGAGCAGGATTGTAGTCTCTTACCATAAAAATTGCAGCATGTGCACCAGCACCAGCGATACAGAATCCCCCAATCCACATGTGATGTGTGAATAATGATAATTGAGTTGGATAATCTGTCGCTAAATATGGATAAGGAGGCATTGCGTACATATGATGCGCAACAATTATACTTAGAGATCCCATCATAGCTAAGTTAATCGCTAGTTGGGCATGCCAAGATGTAGTTAAGATTTCATATATTCCCTGATGCCCCTCTCCAGTGAAAGGTCCTTTATGAGCCTCTAAAATCTCTTTCATACTATGGCCAATCCCCCAGTTGGTTCTATACATGTGGCCTGCAACAATAAATAATACTGCTAAAGCAAGATGGTGATGCGCTGTATCACTTAGCCATAATCCACCTGTAACTGGGTTTAGTCCACCTTTGAAAGTTAAAAAATCAGCATATTCATTCCAATTTAAAGTAAAGAAGGGAGTAAGCCCTTTACTGAAACTAGGATATAATTGTGCCATTAAATCTCGGTTGAAAATTAGCTCGTGAGGTAGAGGTATTTCCTGAGGAGCAACACCAGCATCTAGTAGTTTATTAATAGGTAGAGACACATGTATCTGATGACCAGCCCAAGATAAACAGCCTAAACCTAATAAGCCTGCCAAATGATGATTTAACATTGATTCTACATTTTGGAACCATTCTAATTTTGGCGCAGATTTATGATAGTGGAACCAACCTGCAAATAACATTAGAGCAGACATAATGAGTCCTCCTAATGCAGTTGCATATAGTTGAGTTTCATTAACAATACCAGAAGCTCGCCATAATTGGAAGAAACCTGAAGTGAATTGGGTTGATTAAGTATTTCTATTATCTCCCTAAGAATCGTACATGCGAGTCTCCACGCATACGGCTCAGATATGTATAATCTTTTGGTAATTTAATACATATCTTTATTATCTCTGAACTAAATTATTAACTTAGTACTATAAAAATATTATCTGGATGGTAACATTTTTATAGTTGCAGAGATCATAAATCTCTCTTTCATTATAAATTATGAAATTATACATAGTAATCTATAGAGTTAAAGTAAGAAAAAATCTTAAGTAATTTTAATTTTGAATTTAATTTAGCTTATTAAAGTTTGCAAAATACTTTAATTATAAGTTATAAATTTTTTATTATTAACTTTTTTTCTTATGTCCAATTTAATAATCAAATGCTTTAACATAAATATAAATTTAATGTTTGATCAAAAATAATTTTCCCTCTATAAATTTGAATATACCGCACTTTGCACACCTTGAAATCCACCACCTACATCAGCATTTAAAATTTCTTGACCTACAATTGGCCAAACTATTTGTGCACTAGGTTTGATACTTGTAGGGTTAGATAACCAAGCTACATAATTTGAAAAGCGAGCTCCATGGAAATACATTCCACTTATCCATAAGAAGATAATCGCAAGTTGCCCAAAGTGAGCACTGAAAATTTTACGAGATACATCTTCTAAAGAACTAGTATGACTATCAAAATCGTGAGCATCTGCATGTAAGTTCCAAATCCAAGTTGTAGTTTTTGGTCCTTTAGCAAGGGTACGCGCGAAATGACCTGGTTGAGGTTGGGTCGATTGAATGTAATAAAATTTCATATCTCCCTAAGAACTGTACGTGCAAGTCTCCAAGCATACAGCTCAAATATCTATGTAAACTTTGTTAGATTTTATCTTAAATAGACATTGAAAAAAAGTTGGTTAATGATATCTATCAAAAATATCCATTCACTTTATTTTTATTCCTTTGCCATCTTTCAATATAGATAGGCTTACCTCGTCTTGGAAAAATAAAAAAAAATGCTCTAAATAGCTTCTATACTGTAATATGGATTTAAATAAATTTCTTTAATGGGTCAAGTAATTAGGACATTTATGTTTGAATATTTGTACAATAAAATAAGCTTCTATTTCATTTTTAATCAATATAACATTTATTTTGCTTTTGAATTATTATAATGTAATATTTTTCCAGAAGAAAGTTAATCTAATTACTAGTCTTCGAGTCGCACCCCATTTATCAAAAGAAGTTGCCACTGGGTCTTTTTCTACAGTGACTAAAACTTTTTTTGTTTCTTGCTCTTGTGAGCTAGTTGCCATAATATCTTTCTCCTCATGTGAGATAAGAAATTTCAAACACTCACACTCATTTGAATAATAAAGATTTTGCTTAAACTAGTCAAAATTTAATAGTTCTTCATTAAAATTTTATAGAGGTAAGTTTCTATTATATATTATAGACATCTTATTATTCGTATTTAGTATCTGTAAAAATTAGTTACAATAATAGTAAAAATATATAGTGTTCATTTACTGAGAAAAACTTTTATTATCCAGCTAATATGTTAATTGCAGATGATCTTGACAAGTTATTAGATATTTTGCCAAATTTTATACGTATCCCTTTAGAAAAAAATAGTACAAGAAAACAACTAATAGAAGTTGTTATTGACTTAGGTAGGCGTCCAGAAGCGCGATTTCCCTCCAGGCCAGAGTACTTATCTTTAAAACATTTATCATGGTCAGATTTAGATTATTGTATAAAAAGAGTTGGATCTTTCAGTGGCGATAATCGTGCTGGTCTAGAAAAGACCTTGCATAGAATTAGTTGTATTAGAAATCGTCAGGGAAATATTATTGGGTTAACTTGCCGAGTGGGAAGGGCAATCTTTGGAACAATTAGTATTATTAGAGACTTACTTGAAACACAGGAATCTATTCTAGTTCTTGGTAAACCAGGAGTAGGTAAAACAACTGCTATAAGAGAAATAGCCAGGGTTTTAGCAGATGAAATGGAAAAAAGAGTTGTTATTATAGATACTTCCAATGAAATCGCAGGAGATGGGGATATTCCTCATCCATCTATAGGTCGGGCTAGAAGAATGCAGGTTATGCGTCCCGAATTACAGCATCAAGTAATGATAGAAGCGGTTGAAAATCATATGCCAGAAGTAATTATTATTGACGAAATTGGTACAGAATTAGAAGCAATTGCAGCTAGAACTATTGCAGAAAGAGGTGTGCAATTAGTAGGTACAGCACATGGAAATTGTTTAAAGAGTTTGACTAAAAATCCTACTTTAGTTGATCTGATAGGAGGTATACAACAAGTAACCTTAGGGGACGATGAAGCGAAAAGGAGAGGAACGCAAAAAAGTATTTTAGAAAGAAAAGCTTCTCCAGCTTTTCAAGTAGCTATTGAAATTCATGATAGATCAAATTGGGTCGTTCATGAGAAAGTTGAACATACCATAGATCAAATACTACAAGGAGAACAAATTTTAGAGCAAAAGAGAAGATTGGAGCCTTCAGGTAAAAATATCATAGAATCTGTTTTAGTACTTCAAGCAGAAATCAGAAATTCTATTGATGCGAATTTACATTGGAGAGAGCTCTCTGAACCTTTATCTATAAATCAAAAAGAGAAAAAAAAAGAGACTACTAATAATTTAGGAATCTCTTATTATGCGAAAGGATCAATTCTAAATCTTCCAGACTTAAAACCTGTTATTTGGGTATATTTGTACTCAATAGACCCCAAAACATTCAAGGAATGGGTAAATTCTTTTCGTTGGCCAATTATTTCAACGCATCAGATAGATAAAGCAGATGTAGTTTTAGGTTTACGTTCCGCACTGAAACAAAATACAAAGTTGAGACAAATTGCGAAAAGACGTAAGATGAGAGTTTATACAATTCCTAATAACTCCAGGCTGCAAATTGTGAGATCTTTGCAAAGAATTTTAAATGTCTATTTTCATGAGAACACCTAAGGATTTGAGATGAGAGAGCTAAAACTTTATGTTAGTTCATATAAACTATATATATTTTTTTGATTACTTTAGTGTATAATATTTTCTTATAGTTAATACTTTATCAGAGTATCAATTTATAGTCTTGTAAATTTTGAAGTTGGAAAATATTTGTGGAAGAAAACGAAATTTTTGAGAAAGTACAAAAGATCGTAGCACATCAGTTGGGTATTGAAAAAAGTCAAGTTACTGCAACATCAAGCTTTACTGATGATTTAGGAGCAGATTCGCTAGATACTGGTGTGGCACGTTAAGAAAGGATTAATGCATAATCTAAAAATTATTGTTTAGAAATTAAATTTTTCTATTTAGTAAGTTAAATAATCTAATACTACATCTTAAGTGTAATCTCCAAATTAACTAAGATGAAGCTAGTAGGTAGGTAGTTAAAGATGACTAGAAAAACGAATTTTTATATAAAGGACTTTAAAACAATTTGCAAAATACTTTCTCAGAAATTTTAGTTATTAGATCATTCCATATAAGTAAATTTCAGTATAATTTATTTAGCTTAAGGAATTCACCTGAAATCTCAAAAGTCTAAAAATAGAGTCTAATTTTAACTGGAAAAATAATAATTTAACGTGTAAATTTCTTATTGTATAAAATTTTTATATATTTTTAAGAATTTAGGATTTTAGAATAAAGTGATAAATTTTAACGTAATTCTAAAACGTTTTTTATCATACATACTTTGTTGATAAGTAAATGTAGAGCCATGTGAAGTAAAAATTTCATGCCTGGTTCGGTAGGAGAGGCATCTTATATTGTCAACTCTAACTAGAATTAGTAATGTCTATAGAAGAAGAATTTAGTTTAGAAATTCCGGATACCGCTGCAGAGGAAATTACTACACCAGGGCAAGCAGTATCATTTATCAAAGAGAAATTAGATACCAAATAACTAACTTCAACCGCTATTAACGGAGAGGGTGGGATTCGAACCCACGGAGTTCTTTCAAACTCATCTGATTTCAAATCAGACGCAATCGACCAACTCTGCCACCTCTCCACTTTCCTATTATACTTTATATTCATAAACAGAAACGTCAAACTAATATTATATTAATTTGACGTTTTTATTCATGAATATATCTAAAAGATATTATTAGGTGATACTTCTCTTACCATATTAATAAATAATGAAGGATCGCCAGCTTTAGCTTTCATTTCTTGAGGTTTGAAGCTTCGTATTGCACCTTGCCAGATAAATTGAGGTTTGCATAATTTGCCTCTAAATTCTTCACCATAGCGCGGAGTTTTCAAGTTAAAAGGCATTTCGCCACCAGCTCGTGAGAATAAAGTACGACGCTTTTGGTATGGGACAATGGAGTCACCAAAGTCTTTCATGTACTCATCACTATCTAGTAAAGTGTCAATAAATTTTTCTAATCCTTGACTTGCCACAATAATACTTAAAGCTATTCTCTCCCTTTCATTATAAAGGTCTCTACCTAAGACTCTTTGGACACACATTTCCGCAAAACGATAATTATTATTTGCATCATAATTTAATTTGCGAAACGAATCAGACAATACTAATCCTTTAATGAACTCTTTAACTGTAATTTGATTAAAGCGTAATTGAGACTCTAAAAATTTTTCTTGAGTGCTCTTTAATATTTGATGCTCGCTAAAAATTTGTCTGTAAGCAGCCCAAATAATTTGCCCCATTTCATTAGCATCTGGCAAACTTTCTGTGGTATAGATTTTATACTCTTCATCTCCTTTACAAGCATCGTCTAAAGATGCAACGCGTTGATTTTGACAAGATAAGGAATAACTTAATAGTGGGATAGACATGATTTATCTCCAAAATGATATCTTTCTCGTTAACAATAGTTTGGATAAGCCAACAAATTATGACTCCCGTAAGAACCGCACATGCAAGTTGCCTCGCATACGGCTCAAATTAATTTAGATTTTCTTAATCAATTCAGCTAAATTACTTTGCTATAGGTATATATGCTATGATATTTTTATATTTTACTTCTTCTAGGGACAAACATTAGAAGTATAATTAGATAGTTAGCTGTCCATTTATGAAATTGAGTATTATCATAATTTTACGTTTTTTTATATTTACATTTTCCAAATTTAGCAATAAGGCATTCATTTAAGAATCTTCAAAATTTTTTATTTTTCTGTAACGAATATTTATTATTAACGTAATAATTTAATAAATAAAGATATCTTAGACTGTTAATATTGCTAAGTTTAAAAGTAGCTTTAGATTAAATTAATATATGTTAGATATTAATTGAGATCAAAATCAAAATTGCTTAAAACTATTTTTAATCATACTTATGTAGCTGATAGCTATAAAAACTTCGTATCGCACTATTACATTTAATTAATTTTTCTATTTCACTATAATTATTCAATATTTTTCAGTTTTGTAAAAATTAAGAAATAATCGATAATTAATGTTTTTATTATAGTCTTTAAATTTTAAAGACTATCTATATATTATACGTAAAAAAGATTTTTTTTTATATAATTGTAATTTTTATCATCAATAAGCTTTGGTTGTATAGTCAACTAATCTATTCTACTACGACTTTTTATATCCTATAAAGTATATCTTTTGTTTAACTGATTATTCACACTTGAAATAAAAAATTAAAACCTTTCCGCACATGACAAAATTTCGTATTTACTATTTTTATAATTATTACATGGTCTCTCCAATTTTATCGACTTGAACTTATATACTTTAGTCAAGTATAATAATAAAGAATCTTAATATTGACAAAACTATTGCATTCAATAAATTGCAAAGAAATTTTGTGTTGAAGATTAGAATATTTTATATTCAGCATATGTAGATATAGTAATCATCATCGAATAATAATAAATATATGAAATACGCAATTATTGAAGCAGCAGGCAAGCAATTTTGGGTAGAGCCAGGGCGATTTTATGATTTAAATCGTTTAGCTTTGAGTCCTGGAGATAGCATTAAATTTAACCGTGTTTTACTTGTTAAGGATGGAGAATCTCTTCAAATAGGTAAACCATGCTTACTTAATGCATCAGTTAATGCCACTGTAGTAAGACATTTAAAAGGTAGAAAAATTATTGTCTTTAAACGTAGGCCCAAAAAAAATACAAGTTCAAAAAATGGTCATAGACAACCATTGACTCGTATTCTAATTGATAAGATCAAAATCTAATTTAAAAATATTCAAAATTTAATTTATGGCTCATAAAAAAGGTAGTGGTAGTACACGCAATGGTAGAGATTCTAACGCCCAGCGCCTAGGAATAAAAAAATATGGAGGTGAAATAGTTAAAATAGGACAAATTGTAGTTCGTCAAAGAGGGACTCGTTTTAAAGCAGGTAATCATATCGGGGTTGGAAAAGACCACACTTTATACGCTCTAGTAGATGGGAAAATTGAATTTCGAACAATTAAGAATAATCAAAAAAAAATCAATATAATTCCTGAGACTATTTTGTAATAATTATGCTGTCTTGTTTCCAATTAGACAAAGAAACAAGACTATGTATTATTTTATTGAGTAAATCGTTATTATGGAAAAAAATATTGTAATATCTTCATTAAATAATTTAGCAGCAATTTTACATGATAATTATTTATACGAGTTTATAATTAATGATTCAACTTATCAAGTTGGTAATATATATATAGGAACTATTGCTAGGATATTTCCTACGATCAAAGCGGTATTTGTAGGTATTCAAATTAATAAGAAATATAAAAACGGCTTCATTCATGCAAATGACTTATTTTTACTAAGGAATAAAAAAAATGTACCATCTCTTAGTGTTATAGTTCTTAAGCAGAAATTATGTGTACAAGTCATTAAAGAAGCATTTTTTGATAAGAACCCTCGTTTAACAGTAAATGTTAGTATTCCAGGTCGTTATGTGATCTTTTCTCCTTTAAATAAAATCGTATGCATTTCACGTAGAATTTTGCACAATAATGAGAAAGAGTATTTAAAATCTTTAGCTTTATTAATTCGTCCTTTATCTTTTGGAGGTATCTTTTTTAGGAATAATGCTATTCAAGTAAGCACAGATGTCATTTTAGAAGAATGGGAGATTTTAAAATTTCGGTGGAAATTGATTATAAAAATTATGAACCAAAATTTAAAGTTACAATCATTCCTACTATATCAAGATTCAAACATTTCAAAAAAAATTATCCGGGATTTTTACCATTTACAAATAAGTTCTATTTTCGTAGACTTACCTCAAGCTCTGAAAAAAATAAGGTTTTATCTAGAATACTGGTCTTGTCTTACTTTTAACCCTAATTTAAAACTTTTAGTGGTATCAAAACAACTTCTAGAAAGATTTAAGATTCACTCGGCAATTGCTCAAGCCTACTCCTTTAGAGTAGAATTATTGCCCGCAGGTTATATTTTTATAGAAACCTTTGAAGCTTTAACAATTATTGATGTAAACTCTGGAATCTTTGATAAACAAAAACATCCTATAGGTCTTGTTCTAATTCTAAATTGCTCAGCTGCAAAAGAAATAGCTTATCAGATAAAAACTCGCAATATATCTGGAGTCATTGTTATTGATTTTATAGATATGATCTCAAAAAAAGATCAGTTAGAACTCCTAAGATATTTACATAAACTATTTAAATATGATTATGCACAAACTCAAGTTGTTCAGTTCTCTGAGTTAGGATTAGTAGAAGTGACAAGGAAAAGAACAGGGAAGAGTATTCTTGAATTAATAATCAACTCTTATCCTAACTTTTCAAAAGTATACTCAGCAATGTGCAGGATTAAAGTAATTGACCCAACAAAATTTTTAAGTGAAAAATCTTCATACCTAACTGCTAGATTAAGTCTAATTAAAACTTACTCTAGTGCATACTTTGAACAGAGAACTTTCACTCCTGATGTAAAAGTTATACAATGTACTAAGGAAACTTATGTACTTAACTATATAATGAGACAAAAAAAGATGAAGATTAATGTATTGTGAGGTTTTTATAAGTTACGTTTAATTTGTTAATTTTTCTAAAATAATATATGTAATGCAATTAGAAAAGAATTTCTTAAATAATAGTTATTTTACACATCGTAGTTTTATATTAAGAGTTCATAAAGATTTAGATCCAGTCATAAAAAGTAAAAAATATCAAAGTACTAATTGTAACAGAACCCCTTATGTTGCTGAAAAACACACAATATATGTTAAATCATCAGTTATTTTTCAGATGGGCCAAAAATCAAAATTTAGTAGTGAAGATTTTGAAATTCAAAATCAGATTAATAAACAATCCATGTATTTCGTAGATACCACTCGATTGTTGTACAATCCCAAATAAATTATATATAAATATGTTGACTAACTTAAGTTTAGAACAAGAATTTCGCTTGGCGGTTTGTGTGACATGTTAATTGATATGAAGATTTTAATATCAAAACTTTATTTCTTACAATTTTTAGCTTTATCTCAAAGACATATCAATTATGACATATCAATAACTCTCCCTTTTGATACGAAGCTTTAATAATTAGATAACTGAAAATGAATATAAGCGCATCTTTGTAAACAAATTATTGAATGATTAGCTTAGCTAAAGACGAATTGATAGAAGTATATAAAATTTTCTACTGAGAATGAGTAAGAATAAGCTGTATGAAAACTTGTTGTGATAAGCAAAAGTAAATACTTCATCTTGAAATCTAAAGATAATTTAAAAGAAATAAGGAACATGGAATTTTTTGCAATTCATTTAGCAAAAAAAAGCAAAGGAATTATTTTATTAAAATTTATATCCATTAGTTGCAATAAAAGCAATAGAACGCCGTATGATAGGAAACCATCATGTACGGTGTGGTTAGGGAGAAAGTAAACAGCTTTCCTATCTAAATACAAAAAAAATATAAAGAATTTTAATGACTCTCAGTCAAAAGAGTTACTATTAGCAGCAGTAAAGAAAATGATGTTAAAAGATAATATGATTAAATTTTTTATTCAAAATAGAAATAGTTTTAATGTAGATTGATTACATATTGTTACTTTGTTAATATAATAGCTATCTTGTTTTTGTACAATAAAAGTAATACATATACATCAACTAAATTATTACTAATTAGTTGTAACATTTAAAATATTCATCTTAGAGGAGAAACCAATGCTTGACGCATTTTCCCGAGTAGTAGTTAGTTCTGATTCAAAAGCTGCCTATGTAGGTGGTTCTAGCTTAGCATCTCTAAAAAGCTTCATTGCTGATGGTAATAAACGTTTAGATGCAGTAAATGCTGTAGCATCTACTGCAAGTTGTGTTGTTTCTGACGCAGTTTCTGGTATGATTTGTGAAAATCCGGGTTTAATTTCTCCTGGTGGTAATTGCTACACAAACCGCAGAATGGCAGCATGCTTAAGAGATGGTGAAATTATCTTACGTTATGTTTCTTATGCAATCTTAGCAGGTGATTCTTCAGTTCTAGAAGATCGCTGTTTAAATGGTTTAAAAGAAACTTACGTTGCTTTAGGTGTACCTGCTAGCTCTACAGGTCGTGCAGTTGCTTTAATGAAAGGATCTGCACTTGCTTTAATTGAAGGTAAAGCTCCTCTACGTAAACTTGCAGTATCAAGCGGAGATTGCTCTTCAGTTGTAACTGAAGCAGCTAGCTATTTCGACAAAGTAATCTCAGCTGTTGGTTAAATAAATTGTTAAACTAAAGTATTAGAATTTCATCTAGATTAGGAGATATTCATGAAATCAGTTATCACTACCGTAATCAGTGCTGCAGATGCTGCAGGCCGTTTCCCAACTAGTTCAGATCTAGAATCTGTACAAGGTAACATTCAACGTGCAGCTGCAAGATTAGAAGCTGCAGAAAAACTAGCAAACAATTATGAAGCTGTGGTAAAAGAAGCAGGTGATGCTTGCTTTTCTAAATATAGCTATCTAAAAAATAGTGGGGAAGCTGGTGATACATCAGAGAAAGTTGCTAAATGCTACAGAGATATTGATCATTACCTACGATTAATTAACTATTGTTTAGTTGTGGGCGGAACCGGTCCTCTAGATGAATGGGGAATTGCAGGTGCACGTGAAGTATATCGTTCATTAAATTTACCTTCAGGACCATACATAGCTGCTTTTGAATTTACTAGAGATAGACTATGTATTCCTAGAGATATGTCAGCTCAAGCTGGTGTTGAATTCGTATCTTATTTAGATTACGTAATTAACTCTTTATCATAACTGAAAATATTCTATCAATAATCATACATAGTGATTAGGATGATTTCAGATATCAAGAGAACATTAATTTAAACACAAATTAGTGTTCTCTTGATATAATATATATTATAGTATGCACCTCAGAATGGAGTTTTAAGTTATGAATATAAATGCGTTAAATTTACATAATCTCTCAATCAACATTAGTTTTGGGTTATTATTCATGAGTATGTTATCCTATTGGAGTAGTATAGCCTTTTATAATATAAAGGTATTTTCTTTTTTAGCACAAAAAAGTATGATTACTTCTAATATGATTCTTTTTTTTACAATAAGCATCAGATGGGCAGAAAGTAGACACTTTCCTTTAAGTAATTTATATGAATCGTTATTATTTTTAACTTGGGGAATTACTTTTGTAAACTGGATGCTAGAAATTAGAATAAAAAGTAATTTAATAGGATCTTTAATTACCCCTTTAGCTACCTTGATTATTGCGTTTGCTAGTTTGTCTTTGCCAAATAATATGCAAGAAGCTACTTCTTTAGTACCTGCTTTAAAATCTAATTGGTTAGTTATGCATGTGAGTGTTATGATGATAAGTTATGCTGTACTTATGGTCGGGACATTATTAGCTATTTTGTTTTTGGTTCTCAGTCAAGAACTTAATCCTATTTCTAAGAAACAAAATCAAGCCTCAATTGCAGCCTCTTACGCTAAGAATAAAATACGCTTACTAGAAAGTATTGATAATCTAAGCTATAAAACAATTGCTTTAGGTTTCCCACTTTTAACTATTGGTATTATATCAGGTGCAGTGTGGGCTAATGAAGCTTGGGGATCATATTGGAGTTGGGATCCAAAAGAGACTTGGGCTTTAATTACTTGGTTAGTTTTCGCGGCGTATTTACATTCACGTATAACTAGAGGTTGGGAAGGGAAAAAAGCTGCAATCTTAGCTTCTCTCGGATTTATAGTTGTTTGGATTTGTTACTTAGGAGTTAATTTTTTAGGTCAAGGTCTACATAGTTACGGGTGGATAAAATGAGAATATTCCTTATTTAGTAAATACTAAAAAAATGCATATAGATAAGGAATAAACTGTTATGAGTAGAGTTCTATAGAATCCCTAAAAAATGTAAAATATTCTGTTTTGTAAATGACTCCGTAGTTAATAAAAAAAGAAAGCCTAACATAGCCAAACGTCCATTCCAATTCTCGGACCCTTGGTTAAAACCCCATGTCCAAATATTGTGATCTTTTTTATACATGTTTCAATTTATAATTATTTTAAGTAATAGTGTAAATAAAATAAGCATACTAGAATTGATTAAAGTAATTTTTTGTTCTTGGATTATTAACTTAAAAATGTTGTATACAAAACTATCTAGAATAATTTTATGCATATTTCCATATAAATTAAGAAAATAATTATGAATGAAGTGTCTAGTATAAATTTTACTAATGTACTGGTAGCAACCTTGTTTAATTTTTTACAACTATATTTTATTCTGATCCTAACTAAGATTACCTTAAGTTGGTTTCCTAATATTAATTGGTATGTAGAACCTTTTTACACAATTCATCGTTTAACACGTCCTTACTTGCGCTTGTTTGAAGGTACAGTACCAATTATTTTTGGAATAGATTGCTCACCTACATTAGCCATTATTTTTTTACAAACTTTAATGTTAATGATAGAAAATATTAAATAAGATTTAGTTCGAAGATTTAGCTATCAAAACCATAGATCTGCTCGAATGAGTATCCATTTTTTCTAGAACTTTGTTGCTTTAGTACTTAGCTGTAAAAACAATATATTACTTCTATTAATAGCTATGCATAATAGTTATAGAATACATTCTGACTAGGGCTAAAAAATATAGAAATCATATAATATTTAATTCTGTGATAGGCAGAATAATGTCTAGTTGTATATAATATATACTATTGTCCTTATCTTAATTTACATACTATCAAAAGTAAACCTTTACACTTAGGAAGGTTCATATTAGGAGTTTTTTATGAGTATTGTTACAAAATCAATTGTTAATGCTGATGCTGAGGCAAGATATTTAAGTCCAGGTGAACTTGATAGAATTAAAAGTTTCGTTTTATCTGGTCAACGCCGTTTACGTATTGCTCAAATTTTAACAGATAATCGTGAGAGAATCGTAAAACAAGGAGGACAACAATTATTCCAAAAACGCCAAGATGTAGTTTCTCCAGGTGGAAATGCATATGGTGAAGAAATGACAGCAACTTGCTTACGAGACCTTGATTATTATTTACGTCTTATTACATATGGTATTGTAGCTGGAGATGTGGCACCAGTTGAAGAAATTGGATTAGTTGGTGTAAAAGAGATGTATAATTCTCTAGGTACTCCTGTCTCTGGAGTAGCAGAAGGTATCCGTTGTATGAAAGACATCGCTATATCTTTACTCTCTGGTCAAGATGCTGCAGAAGCAGGTTTTTATTTTGACTATACACTAGGAGCAATGCAATAAATCTTTCAATTTATTATATTGCAGATATCACGTTACTATAATTAAAATCTAAGTAACTAAGTGATTCCTAAACATAAATATTACACTATATAAATTTTTAGAAAGGAAGTTTACTACTATGCAAGATGCAATTACATCTGTAATTAATGCTGCTGATATTCAAGGAAAGTATTTAGATGATAATTCTGTAGAAAAATTAAAAGGTTACTTTAAAACGGGCGAATTAAGAGTAAGAGCAGCAGCAACAGTCGCTGCAAACGCTGCCACAATCATTAAAGAAGCAGTTGCTAAAGCTTTATTATATTCAGATATTACTCGCCCAGGTGGTAATATGTATACTACTCGACGATATGCAGCCTGCATCCGCGATCTAGATTACTATTTACGTTATGCTACGTATGGAATGCTAGCAGGTGATCCATCTATTTTAGATGAAAGAGTATTAAATGGTTTAAAAGAAACTTATAATTCCTTAGGGGTACCAATCGGAGCAACCATCCAAGCTATTCAAGCTATGGAGGAAGTGACTGCTAGTCTTGTAGGTTCTGAAGCTGGGAAAGAAATGGGCTTATACTTTGACTACATTAGCTCTGGCTTAAGCTAAATTCTTAAAATATAAATGACTATAATTTGTTAATGAATTATAGTCATTTATATTTTAAGAATTTAATGAAACAGTAGTAAGTGCCTGCATTCTCGCTCTCGCTTTTCGTAAGTTTTGAGTTAGTTCTAATTTCTCTTTATTAGATTCAGCTGAATCCAGATCTTGAATTGCATTTTCTAGATTTTCTTTAGCCTGATCTAGATCAATATCAATAGTTTCTTCTATTCCATTTACAACAATAGTTAACTGATTGTCTTCTATCTCTGCAAATCCTCCCATTAAAATTATAGGAGTCCAATTTTTACCAATTCTAACTCTCATCACACCTATATCTATTGCAGTCAACAGTGGAGCATGTCCAGACAAAATCCCGAGTTGCCCAGTACTACTAGGAAGAATTATTTCTTCTGCATTAGCTTCCCAAGTACTACCATCAGGTGCAATAACACGAATATCAATGGTCATATAATTTCCCCTACTCACTTAATTTTTTCGCTTTTTCTATTGCCTCATCAATATTACCTACTAAATAAAAAGCTTGTTCTGGTAGTTCATCTAATTCCCCATCTAAAACCATTTTAAACCCTTTGATTGCTTCAGTCAGAGAAACATACTTACCAGGTGACCCAGTAAATACCTCTGCTACAAAGAAAGGTTGAGATAAAAATCTTTCAACTTTACGTGCTCTTGCTACAGTCAATCTATCTTCTTCAGACAGTTCATCTAAACCTAAAATAGCGATAATATCCTGTAGCTCTTTATATCTTTGCAGAGTTGATTTAATTTTTTGAGCAATATTGTAATGCTCATTTCCCACGATGTTAGGTTGTAACATTGTTGAAGTAGAGTCTAATGGATCTACAGCAGGATAGATTCCCTTAGCCGCTAATCCCCGAGATAATACTGTGGTAGCATCTAAGTGAGCAAATGTTGTAGCTGGGGCAGGATCTGTTAAATCATCTGCGGGAACATAGACAGCTTGAATAGATGTAATAGAGCCATCTTTAGTAGAAGTAATACGCTCTTGCAGAGCTCCCATCTCTGTAGCTAAAGTAGGCTGATATCCTACAGCAGAAGGCATTCTACCTAGTAAAGCAGAAACTTCTGAGCCAGCTTGAACAAATCTAAAGATGTTGTCAATAAATAGTAAAACATCTTGCTTATTAACATCTCTAAAATATTCTGCCATTGTTAAAGCAGTTAAACCTACACGCATGCGTGCTCCTGGTGGTTCATTGTTACCTAAATAAAAATTCGGCTCCAGAATCGTACCTGATCATTTATTCTCATACGACTCATCTTAAGGTATTGTAATAGAATAGTTAAATTTTAGAATGTATGAGATTGATATAAAAAATTTAGATAGTTTATTTTATTATTCTTTAATCTCGGAAAATAATTTCTCTTGTAGTTCCATCTTAATTTCTCTATAAAAATTTTATCAGTCACGTTAGAATCACGATAAGACAATATCCAGTTACCATGGTAAATTCTCTGGAAATATTTTAGCTTTAATTCGTTTGGAAAATATTTTAATTTAATTTGTTGTTTTGACCATCGTGCATGTCTTTTAAAAGCCCAAGTCCTTAGCTTTTCAAAGATCTGATTATCAAGTTTGTTTAAAGTTTTTTTACAATTACAGACTTTAAAATATTCTGCCCATTTTTTTAAAATAATTGAGACTCTATCAATATAAATAGTGATGATAGAATTTTTCATTCTATGGTTAAGCTTAGAAAGAGTATCTAATAAGTCTCTTTGTGCACTAATCGAAGGCTTAATTTTAATTCTTCTCTGGTTATTTTTCTGTACTTGAATTAGAGAAAATTGTAAAATGTGAAACCAACGATCAATAGATTTAATTTTAGTCTCATTAGACTTTAAACTAATTCCAATTTTTTTTATCCAATTGACAAATAGATATCTAATATTTTTCAGATATCCATAATCTGAATCGATAAAAATAAAGTTGCATAAGTATCGTAATGAATATTGCTTTTTATTTATTGGTATTTGTTTATGAATTAAAATATATTTTTGAATGTATCTTCCGAAGAGTGATTTGAATTCATGAAATAATATATCAACTAGGAGATTTCCAAATTGTAACTCTGGAAGTTTTTTATCAGTCATATAATAATTAATTTTTATATGTTGATAGCTTTCAAAAAAATTATTTTTAAGAATCTCTTGACATTTCCTTTTCAAATAAATTGATGAATTTATGTTTTTCAGTATTAACTTCTGATCAACCAGGTGAAGATACGAATCTAAGTTAACCGTAAAAACAAATTGTTTTACATTAGTAGCAGTAATGCGTGTTATTTCTTCAATTAAACTTTCCATGCAATTGTAATACGGAGAATTTAACTTTAGGTTACTTATCCACTGAGGTTCAAGTACTGATTTAAGAAGTAATATAGAACTTTTTTTTACTAAAGAAACTAAATCTTTTTTTTTCTTTTTTGTTACTAATTGATTTGAATCATTTAATTCTAGTTGAGTAACAATCCAATATTTTTCTGAGGAGGTTAAGTTCATTTCACTTTGCAAAGTAATTTGGTGAGTTACCCAAAGCTTAACTAACCTACTCTCTATAAATTTTTTCTGTAAAAAGTGCACTCTTCCAATTTCTTTCAAAAGAGATGCAGCTAAAATTTTCTTCTGGAATTTTACAATGCTTTTTTGCACATGATCCCACGCAACTAAATCCCAAGAATTTGTTCTCATAACTCATTAATATTCATATTAAGCGCTGATTCCGTTACAATATCGATTAAGTGACTAATTCACTATAATTGTTATTAGTCAATCCTAGTTTAGCAGATATAGTATTTTTTTCTTTATCTAAACGTAATTTGTTCCAATGAAAACTCTCTCTAAAATTAGGTAAAAACTATGCTTCAATTTCATTTACCAGACTTCGTACATAATATAATATGCTTCTATATTTTTTAAATGAAAAAATATAGAATATTTCAAACCTATATATTTTCTTATATTAAAGAAGCTTAAATTTATTCAGTAGCCCTACTTTACCATAATCAGGTAATAGTGATATTAATACAGCTCATATAGAAAAATTGCATTCTAATTGTATTAATATTTATTAACATTTCATTAGTTTAAACTTCAAAAAAAGTTTTTAAACAAATCACACCATTTGACCATATACTAAAGCAACCTTAGATTCACTAAGATTTTTTTCATTAATTACACCAGATTGGTAGGAGTAGCATTCTTAAATGCTCCCAATTAAACCGTACGTGAAACTTTCATCTCATACGGCTTATATAGAATTAGTAATTTTAATTCTACTTTATAAAAGTTTGCTGATTTGATAAGATATAAATTGTAGCTTCTTTTATATTCCCTTACAACTATTTTCTTCCGACAAAGAAGGAAAATATATATTTACGTGTTCCATTCTATAATTTAAAATCTAAACGTAGGTCTTAATTATTTTCCAATTTTAAAGATAGTTGTGCCATAAGTATGAGATTGAAAGAAATTCATAGTGGATATCTTTAGTTTTAAAGATTTAGATAATGGAAATTATAATATTAAACTGGTAAATAACCATTTTGAGACCGTATTTAGTAACAAGAGCCCCTTAATTTGTTCGCTTTGATATAAGTATCTTATAAGATTGCTTTCTTCTCTCATAGATTTACCAGAACAAAAAGTATTGTAGTTATTTAAGAACAGTTCTATCTTTTAAGACAGAAAAAATTATTTCAACACGTCACACCTTTCATCTCCATGTATAAATCATTACCTTCGCGAGTTCTCTCTCCTACGCCACCGAATACGGATACACCACCGTGAGCTTTAGCAATATTATTATTGGGTAGACACATTATAAAAAGTAGAGTCCCCCTGTAAACCGTACGTGCAAATTACCTTGCATACGGCTTTAGCCTAATTTCTCGGAAATATTTACTTTTTAACACATTGATAACACATAGAATGTACAAATATCATATTGAATGGGTAAATTTGAGTGGCTGCTTTTCGAATAATAATTCTATGCTTTTCAATAGGTTCATGATTATATAAAGAAAGTTCGCAGATAGGGCAAATGTGGTTTTGCCTCTGTGCAATTTTAAAATCAGATAAATTCCATAATTGGTTATTGTTGATACCTGTAGCATTCCTTTTAATCCAATAATCTCTATAAATTATATTATCCGGACAGGCTTGAATTTGAATAGGACTATATCTTCTAGGGGAAGTCCAAGCTAACCTAGTCAAGTATTTTCCAGTTTCTTTATCTCCAAAAATCCATCTGCTATTTCTCTTAGCATTAAAACGTCCAAAATATTTATGTTGTATCCATGTCCAAGACTTATTGGGATGAGTTCTTTTACAGTAACGAACAGACCTCTGAAACATCCAGTTATCAATATCTTTGAAAACTTGGGATGACTTGTAAAAACAATAGTAATTACACCATTCCCGAATTCTAGGGTTCAGTTTATCTAATACCCATTGAACATCTTTACCTCTTCCTCTCATCCAAATAGTCTTGAGTTTGCTCCGAATTTCCTTTTGTGCTTCTTGATTAGGCAATAAAGTCATAAACTGATTTTTATGTCTTTTAGGACTAAATTCTATACCAAGAAAAGGAAATCCATTACTTAAGCTATGGATTTGAATTTGATTATAAATAAATTGTATACCAATATGTTTACACCACAAACTGAGTAAGTTTCGATCTTGAACAGCAGTTTCTTTGCTCTCAGAAAAAATTAGCAATGAGCTAATATAACGTAAATAAAAATATTTTGTTGTAATAGTAGAATAATTTCTTTTAAGAATCTTATCAAAATCATCAAAAGCAATATTTATCAATAATGAATTTATAATATCTTTTGAAACGAATTCAAATCCTAAATAAGAAGAATTAAGTGAATGTATAGAACCTGCTTTTAACCATTTAAGGATCAAATCAATTCTGGGAAAATCACTTAATTTTTTTAAAATAATTTCTCCGTTAAGATTATCTAAAGATTGCGCAAAGTCAGCCTGTACAACCCATTTTTTCAAATTGTCTGTGCAGATTATTTGCATTGCATGAGCTATCGCATCATGTGAACATCTTCCTGGTCTAGCACCATAGAGATTTTCTTCAAATTGAGCTTCCCATTGAGGTTCTAAAGCATTTTTTATAATCAATTGAATACATTGATCTTTAATAATTTGTATTTTTAATAATTTTTGTTTTCGACTTGTTTTAGGAATGATTAAGTTTTTGTATATGATGGGTCTATAAATTCCCAAATCAATATTCATTAAATCTTGTATTAAGTAGAGCCTAATTTTTTCAATGCCTGAGAGATATTGATATGGATTATTGGAAGTAATCTTTTTGATAGCAAATAATATATTAGCACTACTATTTAACATTAATTGTTGTAATCGTATAGTAGTTGGTGAGTCTTGTTTCTTAGCTGCATTGAATATCCTATATCTTAGAAACTGTACTCTATTCTCTATAGCTTTCCAATTAAAGTTTACCCATTCAGAAGTATTTATAATAGTCTGTGAAGCATTGGCAGATAAGTTTTGGTGTTCATTCATGCTAGGATTTTTTATCAGGCTGTTACAAGTTATTAATCATAAAAAATTAGGCCTGTTTACATCATTATCTTTATAAAAAGAAGTTGGCTACTTCGCTATTAATAGAAGTAACTAATATTAGAATTCAGTAATCGATTACTAATATTTATTAATTATTAAACATCCTTTCACAATATCTTACTTTTGAGAGAGTGATACCATGTTTTATTTTTAATGAAAAAATTGTTGGCTAATTCAAAATAGAAAGTAATATTTAAGTCTAAAAGATTTAATTTAATTGCATTAAGTCTTCTTAAAAATAAGATTTTTCTTCTCAACAGATCCTGATGAGGTAGCCAAAAATTTTATATTTTACTAGTGCTTACATTACATTTCCAGCTTAATATAGGATCCAATTAAGTATCCACTTAGAAAAATAACTACATGTCGCACAATTAATTCCATAATAAGAACTGTTTTACCCACACCAGCTCCGCCAAAAAGTCCAATTTTCCCTCCTCTACGATAAGGTGCTAAGAGATCAACTACCTTGATCCCTGTCTCAAAGATTGAGGGCTGAGTTTCTAATTGAGTAAATTCTGGAGCTGATCTATGGATAGGTAAAGTTGCATCCTTTGTCACTGGTCCTAGTTCGTCAACAGGTTCACCTAAAACATTAAAAATTCTTCCTAGAGTAGAAGTTCCTACTGGAACACTAATCGGAGCTCCAGTATCAATGGCTTCTGCGCCTCTTGTATTTAGATAGGTAACTAAAAGTTAGTTTTCCCCCTAATCACACTGTACATGAAACTTTCATTTCATACAGCGTTCCCCCAAAATTACTAGATTTAACTTTGGCTTGACTTCTACTATCTTAAGTTAGGAAGTCTGCTTAAATTCTTTACGTTGAAAAGAAAATTTTGCGTTCCTTCTTATATCAAATATATCTAATAATTTTTAGACTCCTATTATTACTTAGGTCATCACTGTATACTAAAAGTTGAGTATAAAATATATAGAGGAAATTTTCTATTAATTTTGAGTGACTGGGATAATATTATAACTCAATAATTCATAGATTCGTAGATATAAAACTCTAGTCATAAAATTTTAGTTTTATTCATAAACAAAGCCCGGCTTCTCTTGCCGACTTTATTAAGCTTCATACGTATGAAGAATACGATATGCATGTTAAAGATTTAGCTTAGTTTTACTATTCTATATTAAGAAAGTTTTATTTTAATTTAAATAATTATAATACTTGTAAAACACACCACACAAGTCCATCAGTCGAGCTCATTGCTACTGCTCTTACTCTATTATCACCTAATAATTGGTAGGGTTGAATTGAATAGTATTCTCCCATAGAACTATAAAAGTAAATCTCTTTACATATAGCTCAAATAATTTATTTATCGTGAATAGAAATTATTTTACTAAATTGGTATAGTGTTAACCTTAATTCTTAAACCTTTTTGAAAATTAGATTATTATTTCAAAGATTTGACCTACTAGTAATCCCTCTCTAGTAAATTTTTTATACTAGAATTGCCATGTTTAATTCTTTAAATCAATTGAATCTAAAATCTCATAGAATTCTACTTTGAAAAATAAAAGATTTATTAATGCCTCTGTTCAAGGAAAAATAGCTTCTAAAATTTATTTATATCTCAAAGCCTAACTATAACTGTCTAGAAAAATCTTAGTGCTTATAAGCTTGAACAACTTGTGTACATAAGCATAGTTTTAATTTTAAAGAAAGACTGCATGTCGCACTTGAACTTCGCAAGTAATTGTTCGTTCTCCATCTTTCACAATTGCCGAATTAAAAACTTTAGGTAATTGACCTGCTGGGAATTCAATATCTAAAACGGGACCAATAATTTGTACTACAGAACCTACAGTATTTGTTTTTGCTACCATATAAATTTATATCTTGTTGAGATAGTAATCAATGAGTCAAGTTTGTGATTTATAGAAACAGAAATAATTTTAATAATAATTTCTTAATTGCTCTATTTTATAAAATTATATCACATTCCTAAGTAATTAATTCTTTATTTATTTTGCATAATTTTAAAAATTAGCAAGCTTTATCCTACCTACTGTACTTCAAATATTACTTTTTGCGAATCTTTGTAATTGAGGTTGTTTTTTCTTTTTTAGTGAGGAATAATATTAGTAACAGGTATTAATAATACTTGGGAATTTAACAACTAATTTACCCTTTAAAACCTGGAATTAATATTATGACTGCTACTTTAGAAAGACGCGAAAGCGCAAGTTTGTGGGAACGTTTCTGCTCTTGGATTACTAGCACCCAAAACCGTTTATACATCGGTTGGTTTGGTGTACTAATGATCCCAACATTATTAACTGCCACTTCTGTATACATCATTGCATTCGTTGCTGCTCCTCCAGTAGATATTGATGGAATCCGTGAACCAGTTGCTGGTTCTCTATTATACGGTAACAATATCATTTCTGGTGCTGTTATTCCTAGCTCTGCAGCTGTTGGTATCCACTTCTACCCAATCTGGGAAGCTGCATCTTTAGATGAATGGTTATACAACGGTGGTCCATACGAATTAATCGTATTACACTTCTTGTTAGGTGTTGCATGTTACACTGGTCGTGAATGGGAATTAAGCTACCGTTTAGGTATGCGTCCTTGGATCTCTGTAGCATTTACAGCTCCAGTTGCAGCGGCAACTGCTGTATTCTTGATCTACCCAATCGGTCAAGGAAGCTTCTCTGATGGTATGCCTTTAGGTATCTCAGGTACTTTTAACTTCATGCTAGTATTCCAAGCTGAGCATAACATCTTAATGCACCCATTCCACCAACTAGGTGTTGCTGGTGTATTTGGTGGTTCATTATTCAGTGCTATGCACGGTTCTCTAGTAACATCTAGTTTAATCCGTGAAACTACTGAAAACGAATCTGCTAACTTAGGCTACAAATTCGGTCAAGAAGAAGAAACTTATAACATCGTTGCTGCTCATGGTTACTTTGGACGTTTAATCTTCCAATACGCTAGTTTCAACAACTCTCGTTCATTACACTTCTTCTTAGGCTTATGGCCAGTTTTAGGTATCTGGTTAACTGCGATTTCAGTATCAACAATGGCATTCAACTTAAATGGTTTCAACTTCAACCAATCAGTTGTAGATAGTCAAGGTAGAGTTATCAACACTTGGGCTGATATCTTAAACAGAGCTAACTTAGGTATGGAAGTAATGCATGAACGTAATGCACATAACTTCCCACTAGATTTAGCTTCAGGTAATACATTACCAGTTGCTTTAACAGCTCCTGCTATCAATGGTTAATTAATCACTTAGTAATAAAAAAGTTAAGAAGAAAAAATCTTCTTAACTTTTTTTGTTATTAAGTGAGCTTACAATTATAATTGATTATAGTTAATACTAAATTTATAATTAGGGTAGTTATTTAATGTCACATATTCAAGGAGTCAGAGGGACTAAAGATATCCTTTCTTCTGATATTAATTTATGGCGGACGGTAGAAATTATATCGCGTGAGATTTTAGAGTCTGCACACTATAAAGAGATTCGCACTCCTATATTTGAGCAAAGTAAGTTATTTACTATGAGTTTAGGACAAGTAACTGATATAGTTCAGAAAGAGATGTATACATTTCAAGATAGAAGTAAGCGAGAATTAACACTTCGTCCAGAAGGAACAGCAGGTATAGCAAGAGCTTTTATAGAGCATAAGTTATATTCTCAGGCTAACCCTCAGCGCTTTTGGTATCATGGTCCCATGTTTCGTTATGAAAGGCCTCAAGCCGGAAGACAAAGACAGTTCCATCAATTAGGTTTAGAGTGTATAGGAAGTTCAGATGCGTTAGTCGAGGCAGAAGTTATTAGTTTGGCAGTAGAAATCTTGCAGGAATTAAAAATTCCTAAGTTGACGCTACACATAAATTCACTAGGTAACAATGTTACAAGGGAAACCTTTAAAAAAGCTTTATACCAATATTTCGTTCCTTACAAGTCGAGATTAGATGAAGAATCTCAAATTCGTCTTGAAAATAACCCTTTACGACTTTTAGATTCAAAAGAGCCACAGATTAGATCTTTCTTAAATGATGCACCTGTAATTTTAGATTTCTTAGATGAAAAATCGCGCCTACACTTCGACAAAGTATGTCATTACTTAGATGCGTTATCAATTAAGTATATCATTGATCCATATTTAGTTAGAGGTTTAGATTATTATAATAACACTACATTTGAAATTAAATCACTGGATTTAGGTGCCCAAGATACAATTTGTGGAGGAGGTCGTTATGATAACCTGGTTAAATCACTAGGGGGACCATCAATACCAGCTATAGGCTGGGCAATTGGAATGGAACGTTTACTATTATCTGTTCCTACTGGAATTATACCTATTTCACTTTCTTTAGATTGCTATCTAATCTCATTAGGGATAGAAGCCAAACAATATTCACTAATTTTATTTCAACAATTAAGAAAACAAAAATTGAAAATTGAGATGGATTTGAGTGAGAATAGTTTACCTAAACAATTAAAAAAAGCTAGTCAAATGTATGCTAAAACATGTATTATTATTGGAGATGAAGAAATCCAGAAAAAAAATATCATTTTAAAAAATCTATCTACAAGCGTACAAGAAATTCTTCCTATAAATGATTTTACGAATATTGCTAATAAAATTAAGTCTCAAAAAGTTGGAGGTAAATGAAAATGAAGTCTTTTATTTAAATATTGACATTTCTCCTGGGAACGTTTATCTTCTTACTAGGTAGTTGGGATGTCGCCAAGTGGTAAGGCAGCGGACTTTGACTCCGCCATTCGCAGGTTCGAATCCTCCCATCCCAGATTTCTATTGATCCTAAGATTCTAATGAAGTTCTATTTCAACTCTAAATTTTACTCTAAATCTTAAATAACTCAAGAATTAGTGTCGTCACAACTTATGTATTATCAATGGTAACAAAATGGCATCAATACAGTTTATTCCTGGTATTAATGAAGAAGTTATTCCAGAAGTACAACTCACCCGATCTAGAGATGGAAGTACTGGAACAGCAACGTTTAAATTCTCACAGCCTAAAATTTTAGATGCTAGTAATAATCAAGAAGGTGAAATTACAGGGATGTATCTATTAGATGAGGAGGGGGAATTAGTTACAAAAGATGTAAGTGCAAAATTTATCAATGGTAAACCTAAAGCCATTGAGGCAGTGTATCTAATGAAAAGTCCTGAAGTTTGGGACCGTTTTATGCGTTTTATGGTTCGCTATGCAAGAGATAATGACCTAACATTTACTAAAGCTTAGTTATATATACCAATTAATTAAAAATTTGAAATTCATTACTTACTATTGATATTATTAAGTAATGAATTTCAAATTTTTAATTAATTACACTGATAATAGAACGCGACGTCTACGTTTTATTTTAGGAGGACAAGTGTATTCAGAAACTAATTGTACGAATTCTTCTGCTTCAATAGTTTCTTTTTCAATTAAAATATCCACAATCCTATCGATAATAACTCTATTATTTTTAATAATAGTTAAAGCTTCATGATAACAGTTGTGTACAATAGCCTGTATCTGTGAATCAATGTTCGTTGCGACACCTTCTGAATATTCAGTTCGATTTCCCATAGCTCTTCCTAAAAATGGATCACTGCTTTGTCCTTCTAATGAAAGCGGTCCGACATCAGACATACCAAAACGAGTTACCATTTGTCGAGCCATGTTACTCACTTGTTGAAGATCATTGCCCGCTCCAGTGGTAACTTCTGAGGCGCCAAATATCGTCTCTTCTGCTGCCCGTCCACCTAAGGCTGCAATAATTCGAGCGCAAATTTGAGCTCTAGAAATTAACATTTGATCCTCATTAGGAGCAAACCAAGTTAAGCCCTTAGCTTGGCCTCTAGGAATTAATGTCACTTTCTGTACTTCATCGTGACATTGCAATAAGGTACCTATAATAGCATGCCCTACTTCATGATAAGCAACTAAACGCTTACTCTTACCATCAATTAAAGCACTTCCTTCCATTCCCGCTATAATACGATCTATAGAATAATCAATTTCAGATATTGAAATGGCTGATTTTTTTCTTCTAGCAGTTAAAATAGCTGCTTCGTTCAATAAATTTGCTAGATCGGCACCTGAAAAACCAGGAGTTCTTCTTGCGATGGTCTCAATAGAAATTGAGGTATCTAATTTTTTATTTTGACCATGAACTGATAAAATAGCTTCTCTTCCTTTAGAATTAGGAATCTCTACTGTAACCTGACGGTCAAAACGTCCTGGTCTCAGTAAGGCAGAGTCTAAAATATCAACCCTATTTGTTGCTGCAATAACAATAATTCCAGTATTCCCCTCAAAGCCATCCATTTCAGTTAAAAGTTGATTTAGCGTTTGTTCTCTTTCATCATTTCCGCCGCCAACTCCTGTTCCTCTCTGACGCCCAACAGCGTCAATTTCATCTATAAAAACAATACAAGGAGCATTCTCTTTAGCTTTTTTAAATAAATCTCTAACACGAGATGCTCCAACTCCTACAAACATTTCTACAAATTCAGATCCAGAAATGCTAAAGAAAGGAACTCCAGCTTCCCCAGCAACAGCTTTGGCTAGGAGAGTTTTTCCTGTTCCAGGTGGCCCCATTAGTAATACTCCTTTAGGAATTCGAGCTCCTACTGAAGTAAATGTCTCCGGTTTTTTCAAAAAAGTAACTACTTCTTTAAATTCTTCTTTAGCTTCATCTACCCCAGCAACATCGTTAAATGTAATACTTGGTTTCGCTTTTGCTTGCGTTAGAGATTTAGGCTTTCCAAATGAAAATGCAGCTCCAGGTCCTCCAGAAGAACTATTGGATCTACGAAATAATAAAATAACGCCGGTAATAAGTAATAAAGGAGGAACTAGATTACTAACAAAACTCCAAAAAGCCGATGCATTTTGCGCAGGGTGAGCATCTAAATCAATATGGGCATTACGTAGGAGAGTAATTACTTCTTGAGTACTATTGGGAAGCTCTACGCGAATTTTTTGTACGCGATTCCCTAATTCAGGTCCCAAAGCTTCGACTATAGCCGTGTGACTATTATCATATAAGTCAACACGTTTAACCCATCCCATATCTAAATATTCTAAAAAACGACCGTATGTCATTCTAGAACTAGCAACATTCTGTCCTAAATCAACTTGCTCAGGAACAATTATACCTTGCCAAAGAGAAAAGCCTATAAATATAATGGGGAGGGACCATAAAAGTAGAGTTTTCCAAGAGAGTTTCATAAAATTCAGACATCCTTAATCAGCTTTAGTCATAAGTAGTTGCAAATTTCAGTAAATAATAAATATTTTCATATTTATATTATAAATATAACATCAATTGAAAAAATTTAACAAGTTATAGTAGAGTTAAAGATTATTCATTCTAACTTCTATATTTTAGTAGTTAAATTCTTGAATAACTTTACTCTACATTAACATAAAATTTTTGTCTAAATATTTTTTTAACTCAACATACTTAACCCTGCAGATTGTAATACCGGAAAGCTTGAAAGCAGCAGGTAAGCAAAACCAGCTCCCCCAATGGTGCCAACTAAGAAGCCAGCAGTAAACTGTCTCCAACCTAATTTAGTCTGCAGAGTGTCTTTAGAGTCATCCTTATCGAATGATACAGTCCCATAAATAGATAAACAAGTAGTTAAGATAAGTATTAGGCCTACTGTAGATAAAAAACCAGCTAGTAAGCCTACTTCAGTATTGCGTAAAGGGCCTAATTTATCAAATGGACCGATTAAAAAATATCCATGAGCCATACCAATCTCTACGCCTCTTAAAAGTGGAGAAAGAGCTCTTCTATAGGCAGGTAGATTACCTAAGAAATTCTTCGTAAATCCGGAATTACTAATAGGAGTAGCTAAGTTTCCAACAAAAGGATCATTATTAGTCAGGTAGAAATATTCTCCTCTAAGAACCGTACATGCAAGTCACCTGGCATACGGCTCAAGTATTATCTATACTTACTGTTCTTTTAATACTTTGAAAAAGTTAGCAAAATTTTACTGCAATAATTACCCATGAGAATTAGCTTTTTTTTCATTCCCTTTCAATAAGTTTCCCTCTACTATTATTCAATTGAGATACTTATGAATATTTTCTCGTCTTAGAAAAATATTTTTAGAATATAGTGCAAAAAATATTAACATATTGGTTATCATTAATCGAATCCTAAAGTTTAACCCTAAATAAATTTTAAGTAACCATTAATAAATAGTGCATGCTTAAAGTACTGTTTTGCTCTATATCTAGTCTTCTATTATTAATTCTCTAGTGAGAATCTTGCTTGTTTGTTTAGGCAAGTGACTATACTTGCTATAATTTTCAAGTAAAACCAATAATGATTTTTCGAGTCGCACTAAGGTATCCAGTAGGTTATGAAACCTCTGTGAGAACCGTACGTGCGAATCTCTTCGCATACGGCTCAAATAATATCACAAGATATTATCTCTTTAATTCTTATAGCCACAAAGTGTCTATGGGCATTATCATCTTATAAAAATTTTTTCAATTTGGATGATATGAGCTTAACTAAAGATCTTTATTCACATGTTCTAATTGACTGATTTAAATTTACACAATGCTTCCGAAACTATGCTGAGAAGATGATATTTCTAAATACAGATTATAAATATTAAGTTTTATCATGCGTATCTTTCTTTTTATTTACTACTTACACTGCCTTAGTTTGAAGCTTTTAATATAGTATCTATTGCCTAATTTGCTAACTACCGAGCCTATTACTTTTAACTTAGCTGCTTTTAAATCATCAAAGATTTCCTAAGTCTTAGTTTCATCATTGACTGTCAACTGTTTACATGTCGCACTTAATAAAGTCTGTCATATTTAATCTATCTAGTTTACCAGAAGTATATATTTTTTCCTATAATATTAAAATGTAAATTATTAAATAGCCAACTTCCTGTTTACAGAAATTAAAACTCTTTTTGAGTACCCTTGACTATTATTTTTTACTTTAAATTGGAATAAGCTATAATATGGTGAGGATCAAGTTTTGTTTTAAGGAGGTTTAAATTAAGAAGATGAGTATATTTTTGGGATACATTATTTTTTTGAGTATGTTTTTTGTAATATCTAGTAGTTTATATTTGGCTTTAAAAAGTATAAAGTTAATTTAATCATGCTTAGAACAATTATACGTCAGCATTTTATTAGCTAGTTTATTATCTTGTCATTGAGGAAATAACTCTAAAATGAATAAATCAGAGCTAATAGCTTCTAGTATTATTTTAGCGAAAACCGAGCAGCTTCTAAAAGTTGCAACCAATCGTTATAAAATAACAATACAAGTTGCTCATAGAGCGAAGCGAAGACGATATGAAGATGTGGATATCATTGATGACCCTAAGGTTAAGCCTGTTATTAGAGCAGTACTTGAAATGGTTGATGGTGCGATTTGTTTCTAAGTAAATAATTATCGTCAAATCTTCTTCATATTTTGACAAATTAGAACTTAGAATGTGATATCAGAGTTAATTTATTTTTCTCAAAAAATATTACATAACTAACTGTTGATGTTGATATAATTATTAGCCCTTCCTGGGACGGAAGCGAAGCCGAAAGTGCCCAAGCAGAGATTGATTATCAGAGCGAAGCTGGGAGTCACAGAGATATTCAAGGTGATTTCGTAAACACTGGAATATTTTTGGGTAAGTTACTATGATTAACTAATTGTAAACCTTCAAAAAAGCGTTTTACATTTGCACACAAGTTTACGATCTGACATGGCTAAGTGTGAAAATATTATAAATACTCGTTATTGGTAACGTCAAGCCAAAATATAAGTCCTGAGTTGATAATAAATGCATTGAAGGGATCTAAAGTAACAAAGTAATCAACACTTGGAACAAAGAGAAACGTAGTTTATCTCCTATACGTAATTTAAATTTATAGATAGGTGGGTAAATCTAATCAATTTACTATGTGGTAGACTACGGGTAGGAGCGGGCGTAATTGCCCACGGAGTTACTAAATATTCTATAGGTTAAAGATCTTTGGTAAAGATCTACTTTTAGAATTTTTTGAACAGTACTCAAGCTAGTGAAAAAATAATTTACTTGAGACTGTACAAGACTATAGTCTGAGTAACACTAGGAGCCGTATGATAAGAAATTATCATGTACGGTTTTGAATGGGAGATGTATTCTATAAGTATTAAAAGATATAAAATGAGATATCAACCCCAAATCAAATTACACAACCTGAGATAATAAGTGATTAAGTAAAATATTTATATTTAAGTTTTATTAATAGGCATAGACAGTTAAACTATTAATAAAACTTAAATAAGATTTAAGACTATATATTTTACAATTATATTAGATAAGATACTATTAAGTAGTAAATACTATTTATATAACCTAAATGATTTCCCTAACAATAAGTGATGTCAGGTATTTCATTTAAACTCTTCAAATAAACTATAAGTCTTTATAAAAGTAGGAGAAAACTTATGCTAGATGCATTCGCAAAAGTTATTGCACAAGCAGATGTAAGAGGTGAATTTCTAAGTAAACCACAATTAGATGCATTGTCAGCTATGGTAGCGGATGGTAATAAGCGCTTAGATACAGTTAATAGAGTTAATTCAAATGCATCAGCAATTGTTACTAATGCAGCAAGAGCTTTATTCTCAGAACAACCTCAACTAGTTCAACCAGGCGGAAATGCTTATACAAGTAGACGTATGGCAGCATGTTTACGAGACATGTCAATCATTTTGCGATATGTAAGCTACGCAATGATTGCTGGTGATTCTAGTGTTTTAGACGATAGATGTCTAAATGGTTTGAGAGAAACATACCAAGCTTTAGGCGTTCCAGGAGCATCTGTTGCAGTTTCAGTTCAAAAAATGAAGGAAGCATCTGTTGCAGTTGCGAATGACTCCAATGGTATTACCCCAGGAGATTGTAGCTCTCTGATTGCAGAATTAGCAAGTTACTTTGATCGTGCAGCTGTAGCTGTAGTATAAAATATAAGTAGTTTACTTTATGTAACAAGTAGAACACTTATTTACTATTTGAGTAAGCTTTAGGTTAAGTTTATAATTTTACTGAGGATTAGAATTAAAACCATCATGAAAACTCCAATTACAGAAGCAATTGCTTCTGCTGATAGCCAAGGTCGTTTTTTAAGTAATACTGAATTACAAGCTGTAAATGGTCGCTTTCAAAGAGCAGCAGCTAGTTTAGATGCTGCTCGTGCACTAACAAATGGTGCGCAACAGTTAATTAGTGGTGCAACACAAGCAGTTTATAGCAAGTTTCCATATACCACACAAATGTCAGGTCCTACATATGCATCTAGTTCAATCGGTAAAGCTAAATGTGCTAGAGATGTAGGTCACTATTTACGTATGGTTACTTATTGTTTAGTAGCTGGTGGTACAGGACCTATGGATGAGTACCTAATCGCTGGTCTAGAAGAGGTTAACCGTAGCTTTGATTTAGCACCAAGTTGGTATGTTGAAGCTTTACAGTATATTAAAGCGAACCATGGTCTAGCTAGCCAAGTAGCTAACGAAGCAGATACTTATTTAGACTACGCTATCAATGCTTTAAGCTAAATAAGGATATTACAAATTTACTTACAAAACAAAAAAGGATATAGATAAAATACTTAATTGCATATATCTATATCCTTTTTTGTTTTGTAAATGACAGTATCTAAAACATAAACATAGTATAAGTAGCAGAATTCCTTATCAATAACTTACTTGTCTTTGCAAGAACTTCCGATCATCTCTAGGAATCTTTAGCTCTAAATGTAATCTCTCTTCTAATGAATCAGAAAATTCATAACTCATAGACAAATACCACAATCAAAACATATCGAATATACATTAACTAGAAAGCAAATAATTAATTTTTTATTATTCTGATATTGAGTTATATTTTATGTCTTAAATTCATTTGAACACTTAGGGTAGAGTATGAATAGAGAATACTTATTATTAATTTAGTGGAAATTACAATTTTATTTATGATATCTTTGTATTCTTTTCAATTAGCGCAATCTTTCAAAAGAGTTTCATTAAAAGGCCTGGCTCCGATTTGGCAAACAATTCTCTTGAGTGACGGTTCCCTAACTAGACATCTTGAGATACTTTCTGGGGGGCTGATTCAATTAAAAATTGAGCAAGTTATGATTATCCAATCTTACAATTCTTTTGACAAATTGCTTTGCTCTAAAATTCTTTACCCACAACTTTCACGGAAAATTTGGTTAACTACTAAAGAAGGTAGTAGAATAGTTTATGCAAACTCTATTTGGGATGCAGATGAATTATCAAAATTAATAAATAATGAAAAATTACCTTTGGGGATTTCTTTTATTGAATCTGAACTAGATATTTTTAAACAAATTTATAAGATAGATTATATATATTCCATTGATTTAGAAAATAGTTTTAAACAAATAGGTCCATTTTGGTCAAGGTATTATTTTTTACTTCATCATGGAAAAATTATAGCATCTATTCAAGAAATATTTTCTCCATGTCTAGAAAATATGAATAATATATATTACTAATCAACAAGCATGGATTTATATTATGTGGATTAATTTTTTTCAAGAGCGTAAAAGTCGTAAATTAAGTAAATATTACGGGATTATAAATGAGATTAATAAATTTTATAAAGATTTTCAATCTTTGTCTGATATTGAAATAAAAGAGCAAACAAACCAGCTCAAAAGACAGCTACAGTCTGGAAGTTCCTTAAGTCAAATTCTACCAGAAGCTTTTGCCCTAGTTAAGGAGGCGTCCTTAAGAGTCTTAGGACTTTCTTTGTTTGAAGTTCAATTAATGGGAGGAATTGTCTTAAATGAAGGAAAAATTGCAGAAATGAAAACTGGCGAAGGAAAAAGCTTAGTCGCTGCTTTACCAGCATACCTTAATGCTTTAACAGGAAACGGTGTTCATATTGTGACTGTTAATGACTATTTAGCTAAAAGAGACTCAGAATCTATTGGAAATGTCCATCGCTTTTTAGGTTTATCTGTAGGGCTTATCCAGCAAGGTATGGAAACAAGTGAAAGACAAAAAAACTATAGGTGTGACGTAACTTATGTCACTAATTCTGAATTAGGTTTTGACTATCTAAGAGACAATTTAATTGGAAAACTATCCGATAAAGTCATACAAGCCAATCATTATTGTATAATAGATGAAATTGATTCGATTTTAATTGACGAGGCGAGAACCCCTCTAATAATTTCAATGAATTCAGACCAGATAAGTAATGAACAATATAAACAGAGTGCTTACCTAGCTCAAAAATTAATCTGTGATGAGCATTATACTATAGATGAGAAAAGAAGAGGAGTTACTTTATCAGAAGAAGGAATCTTTATTCTAGAAACAGCTTTACAAGTAAACAACTTATATGATCCTAAGAATCCATGGTTTCCTTATATAATTAATGCTATTAAAGCAAAAGAACTATTTAATTTGAATACAGACTATATAATTCAAAATGGAGAAATCGTAATTATTGATGAAGGTACAGGAAGGTTACAATACGGAAGAAGATGGTCCGATGGCTTACACCAAGCTATAGAAGCCAAAGAAGCTTTAGATGTTCAAAAAGAAACAGAAGTCTTAGCATCAATTACTTATCAGCATCTTTTCTTACGTTATCTAAAATTTTCGGGTATGAGTGGGACAGCTATAACCGAGGAAGTTGAATTTGATCAAATCTATGGCTTAGAAGTTATTGAAATTCCAACGAATCAGCCTATGATCCGTAAAGATTTGAGTGATCTTATATACAAAACAGAATACGGGAAGTGGCAAGCAATCGCGCAAGAATGTTTAGATATGTACAATCTAGGAAGACCTGTACTAGTAGGAACAAGTAGTATTGAAAAATCTGATTTATTATCGAATTTATTAAAATCTCGAGATATTCCTCATCAATTATTAAATGCTAGGCCTGAAAATATTCAAAAAGAAGCACAAATTATTGCACAGGCAGGGCAAAAATTTATGATAACTATAGCCACAAATATGGCGGGGAGAGGAACAGATATCGTTCTAGGCGGTAATGCAGATTATTTAGCTCGTTTACTTCTTTTGCAGTTTACCTCAGAGGTATTGTCTTGTGATGCAGAATCTTTAAATTTCTTAGAAAAGAATCTGGGATATGAAGATATTGTAAAAACAGCAGAAGAGAAACTTCATGAATTGAAAGATTACATTAAGTCAAATCCCAAATATACTCGATTAAATAGCTCAGATTTAGAGAAGTTAATCTTCAAAGCATCTGAAAAAAACATAGTTGATGATTATGATTTGTTACTAACCAAGTTTAGAGAAATTTATGTTATAATATATAACAACTATGAGACAGCTTTTAAGAGACAAAGGGAAGAAATTATCAATTTGGGTGGCCTGTACGTTATAGGAAGCGAGCGTCATGAATCTAGAAGAATAGATAATCAATTAAGAGGACGCTCTGGAAGACAAGGGAATCCAGGATTATCCAGATTTTATTTAAGTTTAGAAGATAAACTTTTGAGAATATTTGGTGGACCCCAGTTAAGCAATTTTATGGAAATATTACAAATAGATGATTCTCAACCAATAGAAGCAGCATTCCTAAGTCAAAGCATAGAAAGTGCCCAAAAGAAAGTAGAGTCTTTTTACTATGATGCTAGAAAACAATTATTCGAATATGATGAAGTATTAGATAAGCATAGACAAACTATTTTTGCAGAACGTTATCGTATTTTAACGATAGAGTATTTAAGAGATTATATTAACTTTTATATTGAGCAAGCTATTGCAGATATTAGCGAGTATATTGTCACAGCAATAAAAAAACAAGAAGCAGAAACAATCTTCTACTATTTGAACAGAGTGCGTACACTATTAGGAATTGAAGAGCCGTATGATGTCTATTCAATTATTGAATTGGATTATGATCAGTTAGAACTATATTTTAAAGAACAAGTACGAATAGCGTATGATTTAAAAGAAGCTTACTGGGAAGACGAATGGCCTAGTATTATTAGAAGATTAGAGCGTTATATTCTTCTAAATAGTATCGATACTGCATGGACTCTGCATCTAAGAGAAATGAATATTTTAAAAGATATTATTGGGTGGAGAAGCTATGGGCAACAAAATCCTTTAATAGAATATCAGAATGAAGCTTTTAGTTTATTTGTCGCATTATTTAGAACAGTGCGCCAGGGAGCATTAGGAGCTTTTTTCTCTACAAACATAATTCATGCAGATAATAATAATATTTTGAATAAAGATAAAAAAATTAATTAGTTATTCAAAGTTAATATAAAATTATTTAGGAAAAATAAAAATATGTCTCGTTATAGAGGTCCCAAATTACGTATTGTACGCAGGTTAGGAGAGCTTCCTGGATTAACTAGTAAAAAAATGGATACTAAAAAATCGCAAGTTAAACAAAAAAAAAGGCAAAAAAAGATCTCCGAATACGGAATTAGATTACAAGAAAAACAAAAGCTTCGTTTTAATTACGGTATTAATGAGAAACAGTTACTCCGCTATGTCTACCTTGCTAGAAAAGTCAAAGGTTCTACTGGCCAAGTGTTATTACAGTTATTAGAGATGCGGTTAGATAACACAGTCTTTCGCCTAGGTATGGCTTCTACAATCCCAGCAGCTCGCCAATTAGTTAATCACGGTCATATTTATATTAATTCAAAGAGAGTCTCTATACCGAGCTTCCAGTGTAAACCTGGTGATATAATTACAGTTAAAACAAACTCTAAGTCACAACAGCTAGTCGAAAAAAACTTGACTTCCCCAGCTTTAAGTAATATTCCAACTCACTTAGAGTTAGACAAAGATAAGCAAATTGGGAAAGTAAATGGAATCATAGAACGATCTTGGGTAGCATTAACATTAAATGAACTGTTAGTGGTGGAATTCTATTCCCGGAAATAACCTATTAACGTTTGTATAGAAGAGTTACTCGCGATTATGGAATTTTTATCTATATTTATGGAACATTAGGGGATTATCTATGATTCGTATTAGAATGAAGTGTTTTGGTAGAAAAAAACAAAAGACTTACAGAATAGTTATTATGTACAGTAAAACGAGAAGAGATGGCAAAGTGATTGAAGAGGTTGGTTTCTTTAACCCTATTACACAAGAAACTCGCTTAAATCTAAGTCGAATAAAAGAAAGATTAGCGCAAGGAGCTCAACCAACAAATACTGTAAAAAATTTGCTACGTAAATCACAAGTTATTTAATATTTAAGGAGAAAAAATTGTCCAATTTTACATTAAAGGTTTTATGGTTAGAAAATAATGTAGCAATTGCTATTGATCAAATATTAGGAGACGGAACTAGCCCTTTAACATCTTACTTCTTTTGGCCTAGAAATGATGCTTGGGAGCAAATCAAGGTAGAAATAGAGTCTAAACCGTGGATATCTGAAAGAGATAAAATAGATATCTTAAATAAGGCAACAGAAGTTATTAACTATTGGCAAGAAGATGGTAAGGAGCAATCTCTATTGAAAGCTCAAGAAAAATTTCCAGAGCTCATTTTCGTGGGAGGAAACTGATTATTCATTAGAATTTAAATGGAAACGTTATGTTATTGAATCAAACAATAATACAAAATTTTGATATTATAGTGTTAACTTGTGAAGCTTTAGATGTAGAAATAACCCAAGAGATCACTAGTTACAGAAATTCAATGGACCCTCCATGGCCTTTAATAACATCTTTTGATATCTTCCAGATTAGACATAATGATAAACTCAGAGTAGATTCTTATATGAAAACTATCTCCCTTTCTAAAATAACTAATTTAATTTATATCATAAAGAATATTATCACTCAAAAAGCAATCTCCAATGATATACTAGCCTTAGTAAATCATAGTGCAGTATGTTCAGAGAATACTTTTTCATCATTAAAGTTCAATGATGAAAAAGTAAATAATTTCTATAAACGATTTCGTTTTCTGTTTAGAAAATATTTAGATGAACAAGCTGTAGGAGTTGTATATTACCAGAATGATGATTTTTTAAATCAAATAGCTATAACAAATGTATATATGTTATTCTTACTTTCTAAAAATAATGGATACGATCATTTTTGGTCTTATCTCTATACTTGCAACTATTTTTTTGATTAAATCAATTCTCACCTGCTTTGTACCTAATATTAATAGGAATCAAGTATTTACACTATTTCAGATACAGCTACTTGATTCCTACTAATTAATTTAATGTTCACTAAACTAACTTCTTAGTGTAACTTAACTGATTAAACCTGTACTACTAGCTCCGATAATGATTCCTGCCCCAACTATATGACCTAAACTCGCAGTTGCTAATAATTCAGGTAACCCAAATCCTTTCAAACCAGCTAATGGAATCGATGGACCTAAACCACGGACTTGAATCGCGTAACGTCCAAGTGCCATTACTAGTAAGTTACTTGCTACCATTATAATTGCAACTTGCGGAGACCATGTTGAAGTATGTGGAGCTGCAGCGATTAAAAATTGTAAAGTCATAAATAGTAAGGTTATTTTTTTGATACGTCTAGTAGATAACAATAATAATAAGCAAGTAGAATGCTTCTTATTATTTTAGAGTATAAACTTTTAGACTTCAATTAGACTCTAATATCTTTTTACAAAGATATTAGAATTATCTATACTAAAATCAGCTTTTTTAATTCTCGCGATTAACAAAAGGTAATAGAGATAAAATTCTTGCTCTTTTGATTGCGGTACTAACTTTTTTCTGTTGTTTAGAATTCAAACCAGTTAAACGGCGAGGTAATATTTTTCCTTGTCTTGAAATAAACTTACGTAATAAATCAATATCTTTATAATTAATTTCTTGATTTATCTTTATTAGGGCTGAATTGCGTTTACGATAAATTGCCATATACTTTATTATTAACTACTTAATCTCTTTAAAATTAGTATGTGCATTGCAGTTTGGACAATGTTTTCTTAACTCTAGGCGGTTCGGTGTATTTCGTCTATTTTTATTACTACTATATCTAAATACGCCAGGTGTGCTTAAATTTTCTGGACACGATGAGCATTGAAGAGTTATAGTAAATCGAATCCCTTTGCTTTTTCCCATATTATATAGTTTCAGTATTTAAAATCTATTCTAAAAAATTTCTTTCATATTAGACATTCGAGATAAGTGCATATAATCAACTTCAATAACTATATTATAATAAGATTATATGCTATCAATATATTACTCCATTTTAAGAAAAAAACCAAGATAAAAATTATACGGGGACATAGTCAATCCATCTTTCTGCACCGTAAAAAACAGTTAGGTTATAGTATTCAATGAATTACAAGGAAATTATTGAATATAAAGGTAAATAGTCTGCAAAGCAGCGGAAAACAAGCCTATAAATTTGTTCATAAATAAAGGGAAAAGATTTCGAGTTTGGAATATGATTGACAGCAGAAAATTATAATATATAGTGAAAAGTAAGGAAAAAATCCTCGTTAAACCCTGAAGGATTTTTAAATCAATCTAGTTTTAGTGTTATAATTTAAAAATGATTATAATTAACATTAATATGTGAAAAATAGGTTCATTAATGACGCAAAAAAAATCCATTATTAAACGTATAAAAGTTGCTAAACGAAATAATTCTAGAAATAAAGTTTATAAGACCAGTGTAAAAAATGTTATAAAAAAATGTCTCCTTATTATTCAAAGTTCCGAAGATTTAACTTCCTCAGGGATTAGTTCCCAAATTGCTTTAGCTCATAGTAAAATTGATAAAGCAGTACAAAAAGGTGTACTTCATAAAAACACTGGAGCACGTAAAAAATCACGTTTAAGTCGGGCTTTGAAAAAAGTATCTAGTCGTAAATAGATATTCACTGTAAACTCAAAAATTATTTTATATATCTCCATTCTATTTGATAGTATGGGGACCTTTTTTTCTTACAAACTATACCCTCGTTTTAATATAATAATTTAAAATTAGATTTTCTGAGATCTATGAAGATAGAATTAATTTTATAGTTTAAATTTTAAATTTACCACTAATTAATTGAGTAAAATGATAAAGGAGATACATGAAGCAGTTTATCAATGTAACTTCTGAGTTTACATTACCTGATTTAGTGCAAATTCAACGGGAAAGTTTTCGTTGGTTTGTAGAGAAAGGATTAAGTGAAGTTCTCGTATCTTTTCCTTCTATTATGGACCCTAGTCATAAAGTTGAACTTCAATTTTTTGGTAAAGAGTATAAAATTAAGTTTCCTAAGTTCAATGTTCGAGAAGCTAAATACAGAGATAAAACTTACAGTGCGCAAGTATATGTGGCAGCTAAGCTGCATCGCAAAGATTTAAAAGCTACTCCTTCTCAAATTCTAATTGATAAGGGAACAACATACAAAAACAATAAAATTCAAATAGAAAATTCAAAACAAAATAAGGTCTACCGTAAAAGATATATTCTAATTGCGGATTTACCTCTAATGACAAATAGAGGGACTTTTATTATTTCTGGGACCGAAAGGGTTATTGTAAATCAAATTGTGAGAAGCCCTGGAGTTTACTATAAACAAGAAACTGATAAAAATGATAAATATTTATATACTGCAAGTATTATTTCAAATCGCGGTTCATGGTTAAAGTTTGAAATAGACACAAAAGGACAAATGTGGGTTCGAATCGACAAAACACAAAAAATTAATGTCTTTATTTTTCTACGTGCCATAGGTCTAAGTTCTGCAGATATTCAGAAAGGAATTAATAAATATTTGTTTATCTTATCCTCTTCTCAATCTTATGCTAGCAAAGAATTTTTCAAAGAAACTGGCAAGACTAATATTGAGAATGTTTCTGAAGAAGAAGCTTTATATATTGTTTATAGTAAATTAAGGCCTAATGAGCCCACAACAACTCAAGTTGCCCAACAAATGTTGTACACTCGCTTTTTTGATGCTAAAAGATACGACTTAGGTGAAGTAGGTAGATATAAGTTAAATAAAAAATTACATTTAAACTTACCTAAACATTTTCAAGTTTTATCGACACAGGATATTCTAGCTGCAATTGATTATTTAATTAATTTGCGTGAACAAAAGATAGGAAAAATAGATGATATTGATCATCTAGGTAATCGTAGAGTTAGGTCTGTTGGAGAATTATTACAAAATCAAGTTCGTTTAGGCTTAAGTCGTTTGGAAAGAATCATTAGAGAGAGAATGATTGTCTGTGATATTGAATCTTTAAGTCTAGCTAATCTTATAAATCCAAAACCTGTAATTGCAGTAATTAGAGAATTTTTTTGTTCTAGCCAATTATCTCAATTCATGGATCAAACCAATCCTCTAGCAGAGCTAACCCATAAAAGAAGAATTAGTGCATTAGGGCCAGGAGGATTAAATAGGGATCGTGTAAGTTTTGCAGTAAGAGACATTCATCCTAGTCATTATGGCAGAATCTGTCCTATTGAAACTCCAGAGGGGCCTAATGCAGGCTTAATTGGCTCTTTATCTATTTGTGCTAGAGTCAATCTATATGGTTTTATAGAAACCCCTTTCTATAAAGTAAAAGAAGGCACAGTTATAAGAAACAAAGATCCATATTATTTAACCGCAGATGAGGAAGATAATTATCGTATTGCTCCGGGCGATATCCCGGTAAGTGTAACGAATCAAATTAATGGTGAAATTATCCCTGTGCGTTATCAACAAGAGTTTATTGTAACAGATATTAATAATGTTGACTACATCGCAGTACTTCCTATCCAAATTTTATCTTTAGCGACTTCCCTCATTCCTTTCCTGGAGCATGACGATGCTAACAGAGCACTTATGGGATCGAATATGCAAAGACAGGCAGTTCCTTTACTCTATACAGAAAAACCAATAGTTGGGACAGGCTTAGAGTCGAAAACTGCCAGAGATTCTGGGATGGTGATTTTGAGTCGTACAAAAGGTAAAGTAATCTATGTATCTGCAAGTAGAATTGGTATTCAATACTATAAAGGAAAAATTATTTACTATAAATTGAAAAAATACCAACGCTCCAATCAAGATACTTGTATCAATCAAAGACCTTTGGTTTGGTGTGGACAGGTCGTAGATAAGGGACAAGTTATTGCAGATGGGGCTTCTACAGATGGAGGTGAAATAGCTCTAGGTCGAAATGTTTTGATTGGTTATATGCCATGGGAAGGATATAATTACGAAGATGCTTTTCTGATTAGTGAAAGACTAGTTTATGATGATGTGTATACTTCCATTCACATCGAAAAATATGAGATAGAGGCTCGTCAAACAAAATTAGGACCAGAAGAGATTACCCGTGAGATTCCTAACGTCAGTGAACATGCTGTTCGCCATTTAGATCAACATGGCATAATAAAATCAGGAACATGGGTAGACTCATCAGATTTATTAGTTGGTAAAATAACACCAAAGGGAGAGTCAGATCAATTACCTGAAGGTAAATTATTACGAGCCATTTTTGGAGAGAAAGCTAGAGACGTAAGAGACTCCTCTTTAAGACTCCCAAATGGGACCAAAGGAAGAATTGTTAGTGTTCGTGTATTTACCAGAAAGCGTGGCGATGATCTACCACCAGGTACCAATGCTTTAATTAGGATATACATAGCCCAAAAAAGGAAAATACAAGTAGGAGATAAAATGGCTGGTAGGCATGGCAATAAAGGAATTGTCTCACGAATCTTACCACGTCAAGATATGCCATATCTTTCAGATGGAACTTCTTTAGATATTGTCCTAAACCCTTTAGGTGTTCCTTCTCGTATGAATGTGGGACAAGTTTACGAGTGTCTTTTGGGTTTAGCAGGAGAATATTTAAATAAGCGATTTAAAATACTTCCATTTGATGAGATGTATGGATCAGAAGCGTCTCGTGGTTTTGTAAATAAAAAGTTACAAAAAGCAGCTCTTTACAGTACTAAGCATTGGCTATTTAATTCTAAGTATCCCGGTAAGATGGTCTTAAGAGACGGAAGGACAGGTGAACAATTCGATAACCCAATAACTGTAGGCAAGGCATATATGTTAAAGCTCGTTCACTTAGTTGATGATAAGATTCATGCACGTTCAACAGGTCCTTATTCTTTAGTCACTCAGCAACCTCTAGGAGGAAGAGCTCAGCATGGAGGACAGAGACTAGGAGAAATGGAAGTTTGGGCCTTAGAAGCGTTTGGAGCAGCCTATACTCTTCAAGAATTGCTAACTGTCAAGTCAGATGATATGCAAGGTAGAAATGATGCTCTAAATGCAATTGTCAAAGGAAAGCCAATTCCTAAGCCAGGGACGCCGGAGTCTTTTAAAGTCTTAATGAGAGAGCTACAATCTTTAGGTTTAGATATTGCTGCTCATAAAGTTGAAATTTTAGAGGATGGGCAAAACCAAGAAGTAGAGGTAGACCTTATGGGGCTCAATCAACAACAAACTATTTTTGTATCCTCTAGTTTAGAACTAAGTAAGCAAAATGAAGGCAACTTATCATCTTAAAACTGACAAGAACAATACTTATGCTAATAAATAAATTTGAGCAACATTTTGATTATATAAAAATTAGTTTAGCTTCTCCAGAAAGAATTCGCAAGTGGGGCGAACGGACTTTGCCTAATGGCCAAATAGTAGGAGAAATTACTAAACCAGAAACAATTAATTATCGTACTTTGAAGCCAGAGATGGATGGTCTATTCTGTGAGAGAGTATTTGGACCGGTAAAAGATTGGGAATGTCACTGTGGTAGGTATAAAAGATTCAGATATAAAGGCTTAGTCTGTGAAAGATGCGGGGTTGAAGTAACGGAATCACATGTAAGACGTCATAGAATGGCTTATATACAGCTAGCTACAGCAGTTACTCACGTCTGGTACCTAAAAGGAACAACTAGCTATATTGCCTTAACTCTTAATTTAAATATTAAAGAAGTTGAGAAAATTGTTTACTTTCATTCATATGTTGTTATAAATCCTGGTCGTAGTCGAGATTTATATAAAAGTCAATTATTAGAAGGCTACCAGTGGAAATTCTGGGAAGAGAAACTCTATAAAGAAGATTCTCTGCCTAGCAATATTGAGGTTGGTATTGGTGCAGAAGCCATAAGAAAATTACTAGTAGGTATTGATTTAGAAGCGACGGTACAGATTCTAAGAGATGAAGCCAGTGGAGTCTCTGAAAAAATAGAAAATCCTAACCAAGAGTTTACCAAAAGAATGAAGCGTTTGAGACTGTTGGAAAGTTTCTTAGCCACAGGAACTGACCCAGCTTGGATGGTTTTCACAATCATACCCGTTATCCCTCCAGATTTAAGACCCATGGTGCAATTAGATGGAGGTAGGTTTGCTACTGCAGATCTGAATGAATTTTACCGTCGGATAATTACACGTAATAATAGATTATCTAGGTTAAAAGCAATGCTGGCTCCAGAAATTATTATTCGAAATGAGAAAAGAATGTTGCAGGAAGCAGTAGATGCCTTAATGGATAATGGACGAAGAGGAAAAGCTGTTGTTGGAGTAAATAATAGACCCTTAAAATCTCTCTCTGATATTATTAAAGGGAAGCAGGGAAGATTTCGTCAAAATTTACTGGGCAAGAGAGTTGACTATTCTGGAAGGTCTGTGATTGTAGTGGGTCCTACATTAAAATTACAGCAATGTGGTTTACCTAGGGAGATGGCTTTAGAACTTTTTCAACCTTTCGTTATTCATCGCCTTATTCTTCAAGGGATTGTCAATAATATTAAGGCAGCAAAAAAACAAATTCAGAGAAATGAACCTATTGTTTGGAAAGTCCTAGAAGAAGTAATATATGGGCATCCTGTGTTACTAAATCGTGCACCAACATTGCACCGCTTGGGCATTCAGGCTTTCGAGCCAATATTAGTAGAGGGAAGAGCAATCAAGTTGCATCCTCTAGTTTGTCCAGCATTTAACGCTGACTTTGATGGAGACCAAATGGCAGTGCATATTCCATTATCATTAGAAGCTCAAGCAGAGGCACGTTTACTCATGTTGTCTCCACATAATTTCTTATCTCCAGCAACAGGCAATCCTATCATAATGCCGAGTCAAGATATGGTATTGGGCTGTTACTATTTAACAGCGAATAGACCTTCTGCGCGCGAAAAAGTAGAACAATATTTTATGGATATGGAAGATGCAATATTAGCCTACCAACAAAAGAATATTGGTTTGCATGATTATATCTGGATTCGTTTTAATGGCACAGTAGAGGATAATAATAGTAAATTTCTTTATAAAAAACAATTGTCAGAAAATATGTTTTTGGAAGTATTTGAAAATCAGCAAATTAAATCTAATGCACAAGGAAAAATAATCGCGAAATATATTAGAACAACTGCTGGAAGAATTCTGTTTAATCAAATAATATACGAATCATTACTAAAAGAAGCATCTCAAGAAATTATAAATTAATTGAGGAAAATATTATGAGACATTGTCCCTATTATAATATTGTAGTCAACAAAAAAGAATTAAGAAATTTAATTGCACAAGCTTTTAGGCATTATGGTATAGCTTCCGCAACAAATTTGGCAGATAATCTAAAAGATTTAGGTTTTCAATATGCAACTCAGGCAGGCTTTTCATTAAGTTTAGAAGATTTAAAAATTCCTCCTAAAAAAAGAAGTTTAATTGAACAAACTTACAAGAATATTAAATTAGCAGAGAATAAGTATTTGCGTGGAGAAGTCACTGCGGTAGAAAGGTTTCAAAAAGTTATTGATACATGGAGTAATGCAAGTGAAGTTTTAAAAAATGAAGTAATTGATTATTTTAAGGAGACTGATCCACTGAATCCAGTATACATAATGGCTTTCTCTGGGGCTAGGGGAAATATTTCACAAGTAAGACAACTAGTAGGAATGCGTGGTTTAATGTCAGATCCATCTGGCCAAATCATTGATATTCCTATTGCGAGTAATTTTCGAGAAGGGTTGACTGTTACAGAGTACTTTATTTCTTCATATGGTGCTAGAAAAGGATTGGTAGATACAGCTCTTCGTACAGCGGATTCTGGTTATTTAACTCGCCGTCTGGTAGATGTTGCGCAAGATGTGATTATTCGGGAGACTAACTGTCATACTGAAAGAGGTATCCCCATTCTTTTACCTACAGTAGGGAAACTATTAGGAAGAGTATTAGTAGAAAACATTTATCATCCTATCACGGGAAAATTAATCTTAGGCAGTAATGAAGAAATTAATTTAACTCAAGCAGAAGAAATTGTAAAACTTAACTTGGGTAGAGTTCTTGTTAGGTCACCTTTAACCTGTGAGTCAATTAATTCGATCTGTCAATATTGCTACGGTTGGAGCCTAGCAAACAGTTATCTAGTAGATTTAGGAGAGGCAGTAGGTATTATTGCAGCTCAGTCAATTGGTGAGCCAGGTACTCAGCTTACAATGCGTACTTTTCATACTGGAGGGGTTTTCACTGGAGAAATAGCTAAAAGAATTACTTCCTCAAGTGATGGCATTTTGTATTTTAGTAAGTCTATAAAAACAGCTTCAACTCGTACTCGGCATGGGGAAGAAGCTGTTGTTACCCTAGAGCCTGTTCAGCTTATAATAAAAAAAGATTCAGGTGAAATTGGGCAAGATTTATATCTACCTGAAGGATCAACTGTGTTTGTTCAAAATCAACAAAATATAAATAGAGACGAACTAATTGCAGAATTACCTATTGGTAGTCGTCTAGGTAAAGAAAAAGCATATAAACAAATTTCTACTGATATTGCAGGACAAGTATATTTTACAGATTTGACTATTGAGGAAACTCAAAAAAAAGAACAAACTAGGCGAATCTCTAAAAAAGGAGGCTTAATATGGATTCTAGCAGGTACTGTCTATGATATTCCATCAGAAGCTGATATTATAGTCAAAGCAAAAGAGGTGTTAAAAAAGGGCCAGCCTTTAGCTCAGATAAAAATAATGAATAAATACCCCGGTAAAATATTTATTCCTTATAAAAGTAATAAATTTCAAGCTATTCAAGAGATTCATATTATTACAGCCTCCATTGTGTTTAGTAGTCCTAAAATTTATCTAGAGTCTTCAAATGATGACAGAAAGTATGTTATAGAAACTTCGCGAAGGGATAAATTTGTTTTGCGTAATTTATCAGGGCAAAAATTATATAATTATCAAATTATTGCTGACCTTATCTCTGATACATATAAAACTCAGACTGGTGGAATGATCAAATATTTAGATTTACCAGTTGAAAAGTGTACTTTGTCGAATCAAGAATCCTTTGAAGTAAAAGGAGGTGGGTATATTTTGTGGGTAGAAGAAGAGACTCACGAAATAAATAAAGATGTCTCTTTATTATTAGTTCAACATGGAGAAATGGTTGAACCGGGCACAGAAATAGTAAAAAATATATTTTGCAAAAATTCTGGCATAGTTGAAATTATACAGAAAGACGATATCATTCGAGAAATAACAATCAAGCCAGGACAGTTGATACCTATAGAAGAAAAGCAAATGTTTAAAAAAAAGCGGAGAGGCTTTTTGAGACCTGGAGAAAATTTAGCAAATGTTTTTAAAGCAGAAACAATCATTTATTGGGAATACATTAAAGTCAAAGAACAACCATTTGTTTTAGTAAGGCCTGTCGCTGTCTATTCAGTACCAGATTCTGTTCCCTCACTAGAAAAGGAATTTACAGAAACATTAAAAGATGGATTGCGACTAAAGATAGTTAGAGATATCTGTTTCAAAGATGGGGAAAAGATTAAGTCAATTGATGGAGTGGAGCTCATTAAAACTCAGTTAGTAATCGAGAATCCTCCTAGTAATTCTGACTTAGTCACTAGGCTCCAAATTCATCCAGTTGTAGATATTTCAGGCATTGTGCAATCTTCTCAATTAAAATTAGTAGTTTTAGAAGTTTTGGGTATTGACAATAAAGCCCAGCAAAGAAGTAGCAACCAAGTAACTAATATTCTAGTAGAAAATGACCAAGAGGTTCCCCCTGGAACTACTATTGCCCAAACAATAATTGTGACAGAAGAAGAAGGAGAAGTAAATACTGTCACTTTGGACATCAAAAAAAATAAAAGAGTTCTAACCATAACAGAAGAAGATATACACTATTTGCCAACAAATAATACAAAGCCTAATTTCAAAGAAGGGCAATGGATCAAAACAGGAGATCTAATTGCTGCAGAAATGACTTCTCCATATTCTGGACAGATTATAAGCATTGAAAAAAATCAGATAGGTATTCGGTTGGCACGTCCATATTTATTATCTGCGAATACAATTCTCTATGTAGAGAATCAGGACCTTGTACAAAAAGGCGAAATTTTAGCAGGACTTACATACGAGACATTTAAAACAGGAGATATTGTTCAAGGTTTACCTAGAATTGAAGAAATCTTAGAAGTAAGAAAAAGAACGGAAGGCCCAACAAATCCCCATACTCTATTAGAAAATAGATTTTCTAAATATTTAAGAGGCAAATTAAATTTACATGATGCAGTTAGATTAAGTCTGCAAGAGATCCAACTATTCCTTATAGAAGCTATTCAGGCTGTATATAAATCACAAGGAGTAGAAATTGCAGATAAACATATAGAAATCATTGTGAGGCAAATGTCTTCAAAAATCAAAATCAAGCATGGAGGAGAAACAGGATATTTACCTGGAGATTTAGTTGAAATTCAGAAAATAGAACGGCATAATGAAACGATTTCATATATTAATAAAGCTATTGCTACATATAGTCCATTGTTATTAGGGATCACGAAAGCCTCATTAAACACGGAAAGTTTTATTTCTGCAGCTAGTTTTCAAGAGACTACTAAAATACTAACAGAAGCTGCTATTAGTGGGAAATTGGATTGGTTAAAAGGACTAAAAGAGAATGTAATTATTGGTAGATTAATCCCTGCAGGTACAGGATTTGGAAGTTATAATAGTAAACATGTTAATAAAGAAACTACTCGCCAACCATCTCTATCAGCTAATAAAGATGCTAGTGAAGAAAAAATCAATATTAAACATAATTTGGATGACATTATCTTAGATGATCGCTCATTTCCAACTTATCCTTTTGATCAGTATAAAACAGATTTATGATATTTTATTTGATTGTGATTAACTAATAATAATTATTGGTATATAAAAGTTTTGACTATTTTAATAATAATTTTATAGGAGCTAAATTAAAAATAATGGCTATCGTAACACTTACTGAACTACTTGAAGCTGGTGTACATTTTGGTCACCAGGCGCGTCGCTGGAATCCTCAGATGTTCAATTATATTTATACAGAAAAGAACGGGATTCATATAATCGATTTAGTTCAAACGGCTCAATTGTTAACAGAAGCTTACGAACTAATTAAACAGGCTTCTTCTGAGGGGAAAAGTTTCCTTTTTGTAGGTACTAAACAGCAGGCTGCTGGTATTATTGCTCAGGAAGCCAAAAGATGTGGAGCTTATTATGTAAATCAGAGATGGTTAGGTGGAATGTTAACCAACTGGGTTACTATCAGATCTCGTGTCGAATATCTGAAAGATTTGGAGTATAAAGAAGCGAATGGTATAATTGACGAATTGCCAAAGAAGGAGGCAGCTCTTGTACGTAGAAAATTAGAAAAATTACGCAAGAACCTAGACGGTATAAAAAATATGAGGAATATACCTGACACAGTAATAATTGTCGATCAAAAAAGGGAATTTACAGCAATCCAAGAATGTGTAAAATTAAACATACCTATCATCTGCATTCTAGATACTAACTGTGATCCTAAATATGTAGACATTCCTATTCCAGCAAATGATGATGCTATTCGCTCCATTAAGTTAATTGTTAGCAAAATAGCAGATGCTATTTGCGAAGGTCAAAGTGGAAGCATAAATTCTAACAAAATCGATGAAGTAGAAGAATTAGAAATTAATTAGAAATAAAATTAAGGAGAATTTATTGTGAATATATCTGCACAGATGGTAAAAGAATTACGAGATAAAACAGGTGCAGGGATGATGGATTGCAAGAAAGTTTTAGAAGCAAGTCAAGGAGATTTTGATCAAGCAATGGAGATGTTAAGGCAAAAAGGGCTTGCTTCTGCCACAAAAAAAAGTCAAAGGGTTGCTGCGGAAGGAATAATTGAGAGCTATATCCATACTGGTGCTAAAATTGGAGTTCTCTTAGAACTAAATTGTGAGACAGACTTTGTTGCTAGGAGAAGAGAATTTCAAAATCTTTCTAGAGATATAGCTATGCAGATAGTAGCATCGCCAAATGTTGAATATATATCAGCAGAAGATATTCCTGAAGAATTGATTACAGAAGAAAAAAGGATCGAAGCAGGAAAAGAAGATTTACAAAATAAGCCTGATAATGTCAGAGATAAAATTGTGACAGGAAGAGTTGAAAAACGTTTGAAAGAGTTGAGTTTACTAGATCAATCGTTCATTAAACAACCAGATATTACAATTGAAGAATTAATTAAGAAGCATATTGCTTTACTTGGCGAGAATATTCAATTAAGAAGATTTGAAAAATTTATTGTGGGAGGAGGTATAGAAAAAAGATCTAGTAATTTTGCAGATGAGGTGGCCGAGATATTAGATCATAAAGCATAACTTACAAAAATTCTTCTTAAGGTATTTTACTTATTTTATTTATTTATTTAGAAGAACGCTATAATTAGTATGTATCCTTATTATTTATTTAAAGATTAATACTTAATTTTTCTTTGAGAAAAAATGAATGTTTAAATATAGAATTAAAAATTAATTAATTATGGTCACAGATGTGCGACACGAAGTTTATAATCAAGCAAATGAGTGACGAAATAGAGAATTTTGAATTGATTAGTAGCACTCTATTTCTGGAAATATAGTTTTGGGTGAAGAATAATATAAGTTTTAAAAGTTAGTTTCAATACTTTAGAATTAAAGACGACAATTTATCTGTGTTAATTCTGGTAAATAAAATTTTCTTGAAGTTTACATATTATTGAATGTTCAAAATTTTTTGATGAAAAAACGTGGTTTTACTAATTATTTACATCGAACAAATAGTTACTAAAAGGATGTTTAAAACTGAATTTTTAGACAAATTAATTTTATTATTCTAATTTGGACTGAAGTCTTTTACTCCTATTGAATAGAAGTAGCAATTTAAACAGATTAATTGCCAAGTAAAACAATTGATTTGAGCTATATGCAGAGAGATTTGCACGTGTAGTTCTTATAGGGATTTAGATCTACTTAACAACTTAGATTTTTTCAATTCAGTTCTTAATATGTCCGCTGTAGAAGTAGGGCAGCATTTTTATTGGACCATAGGCGCATTTAAATTGCATGGCCAGGTCTTTATTGTCTCTTGGGTAGTAATATCAATTTTATTATTGATATCTTTCAGTGGTACTAAAAATTTACAACGAGTTCCTAAGGGATGGCAAAACTTTTTAGAATTTATTTTGGAGTTTTTACAAGACATTGCTAAAAGTCAGATGGGAGAACATGAATACCGTCCATGGGTACCATATGTTTCGACTCTCTTTTTATTTATTTTAGGTTGTAACTGGGCAGGTGCTTTAATCCCCTGGAAACTAATTGTACTTCCCTCAGGTGAACTTTCTGCCCCGACTAATGATATAAATACTACAGTGGCTTTAGCTCTGCTAACATCTTTAGCTTATTTTTATGCAGGATTGAGTAAGAAAGGACTTGGTTATTTTGCTAGATACATAGAACCAGTGCGACACGAAGTTATTACTTTATAGAATTATGAATAACTATTAAAACAGAATTGATTTCTTAAGCTATCAATGATAATTACTTTTATTATGCTAAAAGGAATTTATATAAAGGTTCAGAACGCTAGACTCTTAGTGTATCATTCATGAGATCTGATTTACTCATAAAATATATTTTCCTTTCTGAATGTTTCATATAAAAACCTTTTAGTAAATCTATATTTAGTAGAACGTGTAAATAAAATTAGATCTGTATCGTTGTGTAAGACAGTATATCTTTAATATAGGATTTTTGCTGAGTCAAACATAGAAATGGGCATTATCTATTCAGAAAATTTTCTAGGCTAAGTCAAAAAAATAATGTAAAATTTTACTATAAATATATTTATAATTATTTGAGCTGTATGTAAGGAGACTTACACGTACAGTTCTTAGAGGGATTTTGACAATTAATCTACTTACCACTCCAATTCTTTTACCAATTAACATTCTAGAAGATTTTACTAAGCCACTATCACTAAGTTTCCGACTTTTTGGTAATATTTTGGCTGATGAGCTAGTAGTCTCAGTATTAGCTCTCTTGGTACCATTAATTATTCCTTTACCTGTAATGGTACTTGGTGTCTTTGCTAGTTCCATTCAAGCTTTGATCTTTTCAACACTTTCAGCTGCTTACATTGGTGAAGCTATGGAAGGGCATGAATAAAAAAATCTGATATTAATAATTATTTAGTTTATTTTGGACTATAATTAATATTAGTAAACATGTATGAAATCTGTTAATCTTCTATTATTTTAGCAATATAAAAAATGAACCCAATCGTTTCTGCTGCATCTGTTGTCGCTGCTGGTCTTGCCGTAGGTCTTGCTGCTATCGGTCCTGGTATTGGACAAGGAACGGCTGCAGCTCAAGCTGTAGAAGGCATAGCACGTCAACCAGAGGCAGAAGGTAAAATTCGTGGGATGTTACTGTTAAGTTTAGCTTTTATGGAAGCTTTAACTATTTATGGCCTAGTAGTTGCTTTATCTTTACTATTTGCAAACCCATTTGCAGCTAGCTAGTAACACAACATAAATGGAAGAGCGCTTAGTCTAAAATGACTAAGCGCGTTCTTTCAACTGAATTAAAAGTCAAAAATTTTATAAAAATATACTTCAAGTGTTAGAATGAATTATGGCATACTCTACGTTTTGGTTAATATTCGCAGAAGAGACGGAAGGAGGGTTATTTGATTTTAATGCAACTCTTCCTCTTATGGCTTTGCAATTTTTACTGCTGATGGTTGGTGCGACCCGAAAGAAAGTTATAGACTTTTGCCTGAAAAAACATCTGATAAAAGCAATAAATTTAATCAAGAGTGAATAAGCGGCAGATAAGTGAGATGTATTCTCTATTTTTTTTTGTAAAAATTTTCAACAACCAGGATTTTTTTATTAAAGACACAAACAGAATATAAATTATTACCGGATTTTTCTCTACAAATTTTTTCAAGACGGGGGGAATTTAATAGAATGATTTTATATCTTATTAAATCCAGGAATTGGAAAGAAGCAAATGCCCATTTATAATGAGATTGGATATGAGCCAACTTTCAAAAAATATTTATACTTTATGATACAAATAATTGAGTCGTATGCCAGGAGATTGGCAGGTACGATTCTAAGGGGATCATTATTACCCAACTACTTAATATAATTTTCTACAAACCGATTACACAAGCACTAGACAAGCGTGATGATTATATACGACAAAGTTTAAAAGAAGCATCAAAAAATGTTGCTGAAACAGAAAAATTAACTCGTGAATATAAGCTTGAATTATCCAAAGCAAGAAAAGAAGCGTTAGAACTAATTAATCTATCTAAAAAAGAAGCACAAGAAATTGTAGATAAAAAGATTAAGGAAGCGCAAAAAGAAACAGAATTACTAGTTTCAGAAGCTTTTACACAATTACAAGTTCAGCAAAAGCAAGCATTAGATGTTTTAGAAAATCAAATTAGCAACCTAAGTGAACAAATTAAACAAAAACTGATTAGTAAACAATCAGCTCTTTAATACCATACTATATAAAATCGAATTTCTATAGGTAATATTCTTTTACGCACTAAATTACATTCCAGTTCGAGAGAATATAAAAACTACTTTAAAAATAATTTTTATTGAGTAATTAAATATTCAATACTGATGCTTCTAAAATTATACTAGGTTTTGATGATAGGAAATTATAAGATAGACTATAAATGAAAGAAAATTGATATATGCATTACATTGACACTCTTCCCCCTTCTTTAATTGTCATCGCAGAAGATCACCTAGAAAAAAGTTTGGGGCTTAACACGAATATTCTAGATACTAATATTGTAAATCTTGCAATCCTAATTTCTCTACTTGTTTATGTTGGAAGACAAGCAGTAAGTTCTATATTAAGTAGTCGACAACAAAAAGTTTTAAATTCAATTCAAGAAGCAGAAGAACGTCAACAGCAAGCTAATCTAAGATTGAACGAGGCACAAAAACAGTTATCTCAAACACAGATGGTAATTCTTGAGATAAAGAAAGAAGCAGAAATTACAGCACAACAAGTTCGAGAATCAACTTTTACACAAGGTAAACTAGATATTGAACGTTTAGTTACTTCAGGTAAGAGTAGCATTGTATCTGCTGAAATTCAGGTTAAAAAGAAGTTATTACAACAGGTAGCTAGTCTTGCACTAGAGAGAGTACTGAAACAGTTAAAAACTGAGGTGACACCTGATATGCAATCAAAAATTATTGATGATAATATTGCCACCTTAGGAGGTAAATTATGAGTAGTAAAACAATAGTTGCAAAGATTGCACAACCTTATGCAGAAGCCTTGTTAGAAATATCAAAGAATACAGGATCTTTATCTAGTACTAGTCAAGAAGTGAAATTAATTGCAGACACCTTCTCTAGTTCTAGTCAACTAAAAGAATTCTTCTCTAATCCTTTAACGTCTATAGAAGCAAAAAAAGAATTGCTAGAAAAGGTTTTTTCACAAAACGTCAGTACACCTATACTGAACTTTTTAATGATACTAACTGAGAGAAGAAGGATTAGTATTTTTAACGCAATTGCAGAAAAATATTTAGAGTTGGCCTATGAAGTATCTAATATTACTCTAGCTAAAATTATTGCTTCAGTAGCATTAACTGAGAAACAACAAGAAGCTTTAAGTGCTAAAATCAAATCTATGACTAAGGCCAGTGAAGTTCAACTGCTTATCCAGGTAGATCCTGATCTAATAGGTGGACTAACTATACAAGTTGGTTCACAAGTTATTGATACTAGTTTACAAGGTCAAATTAAGCAAATGGCAGCTCATTTAGACATTACGTTATAAAAATTTTTTCTTTATATTTTAAAAATTGGAAGATTATAATATTTAAAGCTAAGGATGAAATATGGTAAATATTCGACCAGATGAAATTAGTAGTATTATTCGTCAACAAATAGAGACATATAGCCAAAGTGCTCAAGTTAGTAGTGTGGGGACTGTACTACAGGTAGGAGATGGAATTGCGCGTGTATATGGTCTAGATCAAGCAATGGCTGGAGAGCTGCTAGAGTTTGAGGATAAAACTATTGGAATTGCCTTAAATCTCGAGACTGACAATGTAGGTGTTGTACTAATGGGCGATGGAAGAGATATTTTAGAAGGTAGCTCAGTACGGGCTACAGGAAAAATCGCTCAAATCTCTGTAGGAGATAATTACTTAGGAAGAGTAGTCAACGCGCTTGCACGTCCTATTGATGGTAAAGGAGATCCTACGGCAAGTGATACTAGATTAATTGAATCTATGGCTCCTGGTATTATTAGTCGTCAGTCAGTTTGTGAACCCTTGCAAACTGGAATCACTGCTATTGACGCTATGATTCCCATCGGAAGAGGACAAAGAGAATTGATTATTGGTGATAGACAAACTGGTAAAACTGCTGTAGCTGTAGATACGATTATCAATCAAAAAGGTCAAGACGTTGTTTGTGTGTATGTGGCTATAGGACAAAAAGCTTCATCAGTTGCCCAAGTTGTATCTAGTCTAGAGGAAAAAGGAGCATTAGATTATACCATTATCGTTGCTGCTAATGCAGATGACCCAGCGACCTTGCAATATATTGCCCCTTATACAGGAGCTGCCTTAGCTGAGTACTTTATGTATAAAGGTAAAGCAACTCTTGTTATATATGATGATTTAACAAAACAAGCTCAAGCTTATAGACAAATGTCTCTTCTATTAAGAAGACCACCGGGAAGAGAAGCTTACCCAGGTGATGTATTCTATTTACACTCCCGTCTTTTAGAAAGAGCTGCTAAATTAAATGAACAATTAGGTGGTGGAAGTATGACCGCATTACCAATTATTGAAACTCAAGCGGGCGATGTTTCGGCTTACATTCCAACGAATGTCATTTCAATTACAGATGGGCAGATTTTCTTATCTGGTGACTTATTCAATGCAGGTATTAGGCCAGCTATTAATGTAGGTATTTCAGTATCCCGTGTTGGTTCAGCAGCTCAAATTAAAGCTATGAAAAAAGTAGCTGGTAAACTGAAATTAGAATTAGCTCAGTTTGATGAATTAGAAGCATTTTCCCAATTTGCATCAGATTTGGATAAAGCTACCCAAAATCAACTAGCTAGAGGACAACGACTAAGAGAAATTTTAAAACAAGCTCAAAATGCTCCGATCCCAGTGGAGGAGCAAACAGCTATAATCTATGCGGGGATTAATGGATATCTTGATGAAGTTCCTCTAGATCAAGTTAAACAGTTTGTAGAAGATTTAAGAAGTAATCTAGCTACTTCTAGACCTGCGTTTGGAGAAGGGATTAGAAATACTAAAACTTTAAGTTCGGAAGGAGAGGAGCTTTTAAAAGCAGCTATTGATGAGGTAAAACAAAGTTTTCTAAGTATTGAATAAAATACACTCATTTAACTCATTTGGGTTTCTTATAAATAATTAATACTAGGGTTACAACTTATAATTTTATCTCTAAGCTATTGTCTTCTAACAAAATCAAGAGCTAAAGTATAAATAACTAATGAACAGTATTTATTATTAAACTAGATCATTATTCCCAATAAGTAGAATAAAATAAATATAGGTATGAAAACTGAAATAAATATATATTTATTTCAGTTTTATATACCTGTATCCTTCTCTTTCTAAACTTTGAGCAATTTCTATTCCGCCAGTTCTAACAATTTGTCCTTTCTCCATAACGTGTACAAAATCAGGCTGAATATAATTAAGTAGTCTCTGGTAATGAGTAATTAAAATTAAAGAAGTCTCTGTTGTCTTTATTTTTTTTATACCATTTGCAACACTTTTTAAGGCATCAATATCTAAACCTGAGTCTGTTTCATCTAAGATAGCTAATTTCGTGTTCAATAATGCCATTTGCAGAATCTCGTTCCGTTTTTTTTCTCCGCCAGAAAACCCTTCATTGACATTTCTTGTTAGAAAGCTAGGGTCCATATCAATTAGCTGTAGCTTTTCATTGGCAAGTTCTAAAAAGCTTAGCGGATCTATCTCGGGTAAGCCTTGTTCTCTTTGTTGTGCATTATATGCTAATCGTAAAAAATCAATATTATTTACTCCAGGAATTTCTACAGGGTATTGAAAAGCTAAAAATATTCCTGAGCGAGATCTTTGTTCTGGTGTTAAATCCAAAATAGATTCACCTTCCCAATAAATTTCGCCTTCTGTAACGCTGTAGTTAGGGTGACCAGTAATTACTTTAGACAATGTACTTTTTCCGGATCCATTTGTTCCCATAATAGCATGGATTTCTCCAGCTTTAATGGTTAAATTAACTCCATTTAAAATCTTAACATTATTAACAGTTGCGACTAAATTTTGAATCTCAAGTGTATTTTTATGGTGTAAACTCATCCCACAGTACCCTCTAATTTTAAACTTAATAAACGATCTGCTTCAGCAGCAAATTCCATCGGGAGCTCATTAAAAACCTCTTGACAAAAGCCAGTCATCATTAAAGTTACAGCCTGTTCTATATCGATTCCTCTTTGTAAAAAGTAAAAAATTTGCTCCTCTCCAATTTTCGAGGTCGAAGCCTCGTGTTCTACTTTTGCACTAGGATTTTGTACCTGGATATACGGAAAAGTATTGGCTGTACAGTTTTTATTTAACAATAAAGAATCACACTGTGAAAAATTACGAGCATTGATAGCAGAAGGACCTATTTTAACTAAACCTCGATAGCTATTCATAGATTTACCTGCGGAGATCCCTTTTGAAATAATTTTACTATTCGTATTAGCAGCATTATGGATCATTTTCGTTCCAGTATCAGCCTCTTGATAGTTGTTAGTTAAGGCAACTGAATAAAATTCTCCTTGTGCATTTGTTCCATTGAGTACACAACTAGGATATTTCCAAGTAATAGCTGAACCAGTTTCAACTTGAGTCCAGGAAATTTTTGAACTTTGACCTGCACAAAGCCCACGCTTTGTAACGAAATTAAAAATTCCTCCTTCACCTACATGATTGCCTGAGTACCAGTTTTGTACAGTAGAATACTTAATTTCAGCATTGTCTAGAGCAATCAGCTCTACAACTGCTGCATGCAATTGATTTTTATCATACTGTGGAGCGGTGCAACCTTCTAGATAGCTCACATAACTATTGTTATCTGCAATAATCAATGTTCTCTCAAATTGCCCAGATTCTTGGTTATTGATTCTAAAGTAAGTTGATAATTCAAGAGGAGATACTGTATTAGGGGGTATATAACAAAAAGATCCTTCTGTAAAAACGGCTGAATTTAAGGCGGAAAAAAAGTTATCTCCAATAGGTACAACTGAACCTAAATATTTTTGGACAAGATGGGGGTATTTTTTTACAGCTTCCGATAGTGGGCAAAAAATTACTCCAGCATTACTAAGTTCTTCTTGAAATGTTGTTTTTATTGAGACACTATCAAAAATGGCATCCACGGCCACATTACTCAATCGTTTTTGTTCATTCAAAGGAATTCCCAACTTCTCAAATGTAGTCAAAATTTCAGGATCAACTTCATCTAGGCTATTCAATTGCTTTTTTAACTTAGGAGCTGCATAGTATAAAATATTATTATAATCAATTTGCGGATATGTGATCGAAGCCCAGTGGGGGGGCTTAAGACTCTTCCATCTAGCAAATGCTTTTAATCGAAACTCTAGCATAAATGCCGGTTCCTCTTTCTTTTCTGAAATCATACGGATTATGTTTTCAGTAAGCCCTCTAGGGAATGATTCAGATTCAATATCAGTAGAGAATCCATACTTATAAGGTTCATTAATCAGTTTATTTAGACTTTCGTTTATATTGGAAGTATTCGTCATAGATAAAAATAATTAGAATTTTGATTAGTTATTTTTCCTTTTATAGTTAAAAGATCATGTCTTAAAACTGTAAAGACTTTAATTTATAATAACATTATGGTATCATAATATCTAGGAAAAGGGGGCTGCAAGGTTTCTACATGTGCGACGAGTTATGTAAGCAAAAGCTTAGTAAGTGATAATATTACTTTGAAGTAAATCACTAATTCTCAATTGATGTTACAAGGCGATTATAATTAAAATTCGATTCTATTTTTAGTATAAACTCATTAAAATAAGAAAAGCTCGATAAAGTCAATTAATTTACAAAAATTGGATAAAAACTGTCATCGTAGGATTAGGAAAGTGCAAATTTGCAATAAATTCAGTACATAAATGTATGCTATTTTCAATAGCTATAGATGTAGATAGCTATTGATTTGCCCAAATATCAATGAAGCTCAGCAAAAGTCTAAGTGATGATAAGTCAAAAGAGGATACTCGGAAAGCTATATGTAATTTAATACTACCAAATCGAATTCTTATAGTGAAAGACAAGTAAGAAAAAATATTTTATTCAAATTCTTGAACTAGTGTATTAAGAAAAATTTCTCTTAATTAAATGGTAGAACGCCGTATGATGGGAAACTATCATGTACGGTGTGGTTAGAGGGAAAAATCTTTACTGATTATTTAAAGATACCCTATCTAAATTTTAAATATTAATAGTATACTATGCAATTTCCTGAGAAATGTATATTTCTCTTCAATTTAAATAACTGCAAAAAATAATATTATTCAATTTTCTCGCTCTTTAGTAGTTGCTTAATTACTTAAGTGAGATCTTCATATAAGTTAATTCTATATAAATTAATATGAACAATAGAGTAGATTCCCTTAGAACCATCAAGTCAAGTAAATGTTACTGAATATGTAAGATTTGTCTCTGTAATTATATTATAAGAGTAAATATATTATTTAAATAAAATGGACGTGGGTTCGAATCCCGCCGTGCGAACTGTTGAAAAACTTAAAAAGGCTTTAAGTAACTTTATTAAGAAATGTACTACAGACTTACATATAAGTATTTATTAATGTAATAAGCAGTCAGTACCTGTACAAATATTTACTAATACCAAAAGAAAAGAGATGAACTCTCTTAAAGCTTCGTCATTGAAGATTCATGAATTTTTAAAAAATGTTTAACAGTTTTGGTGGGAACTATTTAATTATCGGCGTATAGAGAGTGGTTAAAAGTAATCGTTAACTTAATAAGGAACAGATAAACTAAGTAATTATTCTTAGCAGGATTGTATTCTAAAATAGTTAGATTTTGACTAATATACATTAAAGATAAATTCTTGATGAGAAGCCGTATGATGGGAAACTATCATGTACGGTTTTGAAGATTACCTAATATAGGTAAATTAACAGCTCCAAAAAATAGAATATGTAGAATTCCCTTCTTCCGAATCCTTCACTAGAAGGGAATTCTACATATTTATAAAATGCTATCAATTTTAAATAGAAGAGAACTTAAAATTCAATGACACTCTAAGAAGGTAAAGCGAATTCTTTATAAGTTTTCATATCAAACTTACTAACTTTTAGCTTATATTCGCAAAATATTGATTACTATCTAAGTTTAAGAATTTTGTAGAGATGCTTAATTGATTTCTACTATAAAAAACTAAAGCAGTAAATCGGTTTTGCCTTAAGTTACTCAAAATATACAATTTACCTATTAAGAGCAAAGAAAACAAGTCTTTATTTCCACGGCTTTTCAAAACCTTTACTATTTCGTTCTGCTGACGGAACTTAAGAGTTAAAGATTGAGCTGTTAATACTATAATTATTTTAAATTTAACATGAGAATAAATAGAAGGAAAAAAAGCAACTAATTCTTCTGAAGTTATGGTAAGTAGAAATAATCTAGAAAAAATTAGATAAGCGAAAGCTTGTAAATATAAGTCAATATTGATATTTATAGGTTGCCATCTATAAATATAAGGAGATAAGGATACTTTTGAAATGATAATTGGAATTAAAGAAGAAGTATTCTTTATCTTGAGTATTGATAATAAATAACTTTGTGTTTTATAATATAAGAAAATATAAAGTAATATTAAAAATGTTATTAAATATAGGTCATATCTTTGCCAAATTTCAGGGGCGATACATAAACTAAAAGATAAACAGATACAAATTATGACCAAGTATAATAATTTTTCATTAGGTAAAAAAGAAAATTTGATTGAACTGACTAGTAGAATCACATAAAATCCCCATAGTTTATATATGTTAATGTGATGTAACCAGCTGTGAGGTTTATTTTGGTAAGTAGGGAATTTAGTAAAGAAAAGAAACCTTTGGATCATGATTTATAATTGTGAATTCAATATATTCATAAAAATTAGATTGTTAAAAGGATTATTATTAACTTTGATGGGCAAGTGGCGAAATTGGTATACGCACCACACTCAAAATGTGGCGACTTTAGTCATGAGGGTTCAAGTCCCTCCTTGCCCAATATAAATTATTCTATTATAATTAGTTACTAAATACATGAATATAAATAATTAATCTCTCTAGTACGTTTTATTAAATACAAATAATCAGAAGAAATATGACTTTGTTAATTATTGGAGGTACAGGCACTCTTGGTAGACAAATTGTACGAAAATCTTTAGATGAGGGATACCCAGTTAAATGTATGGTTAGGAATTTAAGAAGAGCAGCTTTTCTCAAAGAGTGGGGAGCAGAGTTAGTCTATGGAGATTTAACCATACCAGAGACCATACCTTTTGCTTTACAAGGAAGCACTGCAATTATAGATGCATCAACTGCAAGAGCACTAGATACATATCCAGCTAATCAAGTAGACTTGTATGGAAAGAAAGCATTGATCGATGCAGCCAAAGTTGCTAAAATACGAAGGTTTATCTTTTTTAGCATTTTAAAAGCAGAAAATTATCAAGAAGTACATTTTATGAAATTGAAAAACCAGGTAGAAAATTATCTCCAGGAATCGTATCTTCCATATACCATATTTTATATAGCAGGTTTCTTTCAAGGATTAATCAACCAGTATGCTGTTCCTATTCTAGATAAAAAAGTTGTTTGGATAACAGGAGAAAAAACTCCAATTGCTTATATTAATACTCAGGATGCAGCTAATTTAGTCGTAAAAAGTATTTCTCTACCTTGTACTGAAAATGCAAAGTTGCCGTTACTAGGGCAATATAGTTGGAGTTCACAAGAAATTATTACGATTTGTGAACGTCTTTCTGGACAAAAATCGAATGTCAATCAGGTTCCTATTATCTTGTTGCAATCACTGGAAAAAGTTTTAAATTTCTTTTTATGGGGAAATAATATTGCAGATCGTTTAGCCTTCACAAAAGTATTGACAAGCGGAGAGCTATTCTCAGAGCCTATGGAAGATATTTATAATCTATTTCGCTTAGATACTGCTGAAGTTTTATCATTAGAAAAATATTTGCAAGAGTATTTCAGTAAGATTTTGAAAAAGCTAAAAGAACTTAATACTATGCAAAAAAACAAACTAAAAGATATTTCATTCTAGCTAAGTATTTAAAAACCTGATAGATTAAATTAAAAACTTGTATTTATAATTCAGATTATGATCCAGTTAGTTCGTTTGCTTTGGTACATCAATATGCTCATATTAGCTTTTTACATTTTAAAGCAACAACCTAAACTCACAGGAATGAATAATATTAGTAAAAGAGAAAAAGGATTTAGTTTATCAAGTAATAAAGAGAAATTATTACTACAGCAAACGTGGATTTTACTTATTTCTTTTACTGTTTTGACAATAGGAGTTACAAAATTTACTAATTAAAATAACTTGCTGATTATGTTAGCGCCTTATAATACATGTCCAGTTCCCATTAACCAACAACCACGTAATGAATATAATATTTTAAGAGAATCTTATCTCTTTTCACTGCCCATTTTGCCTTCTGAAGCATTTTTTTACAAATTACTTAATATATGGTTATCAACTCTATTTTTTTCAATACCCATAGCACTATTGAATATTAATTTTAAGAAAGACTTAGTATTATCTGTTCTTTTGACAATCAATATTTCAAGTGTATTGCTCGTCCTTATTTTTTTGCGGATTTATCTAGGTTGGTCATATGTCTCAAAAAGATTATTAAGCGCAACTATATTATACGAAGAATCTGGGTGGTATGATGGAGCGATTTGGATTAAAACACCAATTGAATTAGTTCAGGACAGATTAATTGCACAGTATACAATTAAACCTGTCTTAAAGCGTATTCAGTATTGCACTCAAGTTTTCATTTTAATAATAATGCTCAGTTATATTTGGATTTTATAGTTTTTATAGTATTATATACTATAACGCGGGGTAGAGCAGTCTGGTAGCTCGTCGGGCTCATAACCCGAAGGTCAATGGTTCAAATCCATTCCCCGCTATCCTATTTGATTGAGACTTTTTAAATTTATATTTAACATTATATAACAGAGATTATCTATCTGAAGCGTAATCTAGATATTATAAGAAGATATAGTATATCCATTTATTTTCCTTAGAGATATTTTATAATATACTTAGGGAAAAATTTATTAATTGTATAAGAAGAAGGTAAAATACAATGATTAATTGGCAAGTAATAGGCCAGCTATTATCGTTAGCTATTATCGTTTTAATCGGTCCCGCAGTAATTGTTTTACTATCTTTTAGACGGGGCAATTTATAAAGAACAAAAAAGCGTTCTTGAAAAAGTGTAGAGGGGGCATCTTCTACACTTTTAATCTTGTGATAAGTAGCTACCTAAAGTAGTAGCACTTATTTCTTGTTTATCACTTGCAAACTCATTATTCTCTGTTAAGAAGAGCATACAATGACATTCTCTCCTTTCTCTCATAGGAACGCAAGGACAATTCCAATATGCAACTGACACTTCAAGTGCTTTATCGTCATAATGTCTACATGGACATAACGGAGAACCATATTCATCTTTGTGCTTAGCTAATCCTTCTATTACAATAGCTGTTACTGTAGAATCACTACAGAAGAATGTATTAGTACGTCTGGCATAAGTTTCGGAAAATTTTCGCATAGCTTCTAAGCTATTTGGAAAAGATGCTAATTTACTAGTAGTCACTATATTTTTCCTTTATTCTATATTTATAGTAAAAAATTAATAAATGATTAAACGACTGTTTATGTAGTGTTACTACTAATTATTTATACTGTAACTATATAAATAATATCATTACAAGTTTTTATTATATATAAAAAAAAAATAAATTTACATTTATTCTAAGAAGTAAAAAATATTTACATTATTAAAATAAAAGTATATGACTGCAGCATATTTACCATCTATCTTAGTACCATTAGTAGGGATTGTTTTTCCGGCATGTAGTATGGCTTTATTATTTATTTATATTGAACAAAGTGATATAGCTGCTTAAGTAAAGTAGTATGATACCTTGAAAATCTTAATAATATAAAATTGTCAAGGTATCATTTTTTAGTAATGTTAAAATCTGAGGAGTTAAAGTGTTAACTTTTATACATAAACAAATAGTTACTGATTTATCATCCTTAAATATTGCTTTACCCCAAGCAAGGATTCTAATAGCCGTCTCAGGCGGTAAAGATTCTCTGTGTTTATTGAAGTTAATTAAAGATCTTCAGCAAGTCTATCATTGGAAGGTGGGCATAATACATTGTGATCATCAATGGAGGCACGATTCCCACAGCAGTGCACAAATAATTTATCGGCTAGCAAGAGAATTTCATTTTAAATTTTATTTGGGAATCAATGAAGCGAAATTATCAGAAGAATTTAGTACAAGAGAATGGCGTTATTCTATGTTTTTTAAGATTGCAGCAAAGTATAATTATAATCTCATAGTTACAGCTCATAACTTAAATGACAGAGTAGAAACATTTTTATACAATCTATGCAGAGGAAGCTTAATTGATGGCATAAGTAATGTATCTTTTGCTAAAAAGATAAGCAAAAATCTTTTTTTATATAGGCCTTTAATTAATATTTCTCAGCATGAAGTTTATTGGCTTAGTCGATACTTTTGTCTTCCTGTCTGGTCTGATTTCACTAATTTGGCAATGAAGCTCAAAAGAAATCGTATTCGTCAAGAATTACTACCTTATCTGCGCCAATATATCAATCCTAAAGTAGATAAAAGCATAATTAATGTTTTAGATAGAATTACTTTGCAAAATGAATATCTGAAATCGTATGTTCGCCTTCTATATTCTAGAATTGTCCATCCCTACTTGGTAGCTCTTGAAATAAATCTTTTCTTACAACTTCAAGAAGTCTTTCAAGTTAGTATTTTAGAAATGATTTTCAAACAGTTAACACTTTTTAATTTTCAAATAGCTAATGCTCAATCTATTTTAAATTTCTTAGATAAAAAACAAAATCCACCTCGTTCTGTATTGATTATTCACCAAGTTATATTAGTACAAAAGACATCCTATTTGTACTTTTGCAAAAATAAACATTCCAACAAGAAACAACATATTTTCTAAATTGAATTAAAATAATATGTTGTCCCTAAATCTGTTGAAATCATGACAAATTATTTTTTAGAGCGATTAAAATTGCTAAGAGTATTTCTTAAAAAGCCTATCATAATCTTAATTAAATTAGAGTCTAACTCCTGGAATATTCCCATGTTCAAAGAGAATGCAATATTTGCTTCAGCTATGATATCTTTCATACGTGATTCATTGACAGGAACACTGTCTAACGCATTTCGATAAAGAAATTTAAATAATTTCTCATCGCTGATTTGGTTAAAGTCATAAAAATTAGTTCCCTGTGAATCAGACAAGTTCATGGCATTCTTGGCAATTTTTTTGAGAATCTGTCCACCAGATAAATCTCCCAGATATCTAGTGTAGGCGTGAGCAACCAATAGTTCCGGTTGATTCGTACCAATGTTATGAATTCTATCTACATAAACTTTAGTAGCAATCGATGGAGCAATCTCTTGTTCCCAATGTTTACCGTAGAAAAACTGAAGATCGTTTTTTAAGCTTTCTTCACGATTAAGTTCAGGAAACAGAATAGGTTTAATGCAATCATGGTCTTTGTTACGAAGCATTTCTTCCTCTATTGCTTGATAAACAAAATATAGATTAGCAACAAGTGTTCGATAGGAATTTTTATCTATCACTCCACTTAAAAATGATTTTACAAACATCACATTTTCTGCCATACTATGTGATTTAGTCGTACCCTCTCGAAGTTGCGTGGCTAAATTAAGACTCATATTAAATTAGAAGATCGTTTGATAAGTAAATTTCTATAAAAAGCTCGGATGTAAATAATTATTATATTATCTAATTGTATTCCAAGTGTCTGTCGTGTTGATGGGCCTCATGAAAAATAGTCTCATTAAATTCCAAATTAATTTTGTATATGCAGATACTTTCATAAGACTATTTGAGATAAACGAATTTGATGAATTATTAAGCTCAATTAACATTCTATTTTGGCAAGAACATTTGTCTAACAATTGAAAGAACTGTGGATTATCAACATTCAAAGCTACAGGGAAAACTCTTCCTGCACTTTCATTTGTTTTCCGAATAACTTGAATGTCGAATTGTCTTGCATCTAGACCTATTGAGGAGTAAAAGTCTAATCTTTGAAAATCATTTAGATACATCGTAGCAAAAACGCTTAATAAAAAGAATCTACACCATAATCTAGATTGCCAATTATTCAAAAATTGTGGTTGAGATCTTAATAGAGCAGCAAAAAAATCGCCATGTCGGTTTTCATCTTGACACCAATTCTCAAAGAATTTAAATATAGGATAAATACGAAATTCTTGGTGCTTTTCTAAATGTCTATAAATGGTAATATATCTCCAATATCCAATTTTCTCAGATAAGTAAGTTGCATAGAAAATGAATTTAGGAGAAAAGAATGTATATTTACGACTCTTAGTTAAAAAGCCTAAATCTAATGATAAATTGAAATCAGCCATTGCTTTATTTAAAAATCCAGCATGCCGAGCTTCATCTCTTGACATCAATGCAAAGCATTCTGCGAGCACAGGACTTTGATCTTTAATTCGTCTGGATAATTCTTTGTATAAAAGAAACCCCGAAAATTCTGCAGTACAAGATCTTTCTAAGAATTCAATAAATAACGCTCTCGTTTTCTCATCTAAATTATTCCATGACTTATTAAATTCTTCATCTCTTATAAAATGATTTTTATTATAATCAACGCGGAATTCTTCTAGAATTGCCTCAAATTCTTGTTGATTGATAGAAATATCCATCTTAGCCATTTCGTCAAAATTTGTAGTATAAAAACGAGGAGTTAATAAAGTCTCTTTAGTAGAACGCTTATTTTCTAATTCTTGTTTTTGCGCAATAGTATTAAGCATATTTATTTTATTTACTTATTAAATAGGATATACTTCTATATAATGATAATAGATATATCAGTGTGAGTCTTTTAATATTTATATTATAGTAGTTATTAATCTAACATTTAAGTAAACATTAAGATAAATCTTGACTTAAATTACTATAAATAGTAATTATGAAGCTGAATTGATTTTAAACCACTTAAAAAATAGATGCTAATTTCAATATCTTAAGTGGTTTAAAATAACTTAAGATAAGTTCTTAGTTTTTCTTTTTAGGAGGTTCAATTTCAATCAATTCATCTAAAGCAAAATTATTAGTGTTAACTCCACTGTAGTTAACTTTTTCAAATCTTACTACTGCTGGATAACGTACACCACTAGTATCAAGTGTGGCTACAGTTCCTGTGTCTTGATACCAATATGACTCTTTTCTCAGAATACGAACTACAGATCCTCGTTGCACCATGTCTATCTCGCCAAAAATAATCTTAATATATTTTATAGGCTAAACTTTTAGAGATAATTTTACAAAAAAGATTAACTTTAGTTACCATAAATAGTTAAGTTAACTCAAGTTTACTGCTAAATCGTATTAAACTTAGGATTTATCTCCTATTAATGAAGTTTTAGAGATAAATCCTAAAAATTTATATTATTCAATTCTTTATGTACCTAGAACTGCCCAATCGACATCTACATTCTCTAAAATTAGAGATGAGTTATAAATTTGTAAAATAATTAGCAAAAATAATAGAAATAGTAACATAACACTTCCCATGATAGGAGTAGTTCCCCAGCCTGGGGCTACTTTCCCATACTCAGAGTTCAAAGGTCTTAAAATTTCACCTAGCCTAGTTCTTAGTACCATTTATCTTTATAGTTTTAAATACTTTATATCTAAATATTTTTGTATATATTATTACATTAAATAGATAATATATCATAAAAAGTAATAGATTGTTATTTATCCATTACTTTATTATACTCAGACTGAGCGAGTAACATATTGTTCTTGGCATATACAACAATTTAGATTATATTAAAGATAAGTGCCGGGATAGCTCAGTTGGTAGAGCAGTGGATTGAAAATCCTCGTGTCACCAGTTCAAACCTGGTTCTTGGCAATTAGTCTACTTATTCAAATCTAGCTGTCTCAGGATAAAACTTTACGGTCACTGTTCCGGTTTTACCATTACGATTTTTTGCCACAATAACTTCAGTTACATCTTCAGTAATGTTGGGTAATCGTCTATAATAATTATCTCGATATAAAAGAAGTACCATATCTGCATCTTGCTCAATTGAGTTATGCAGAATGATATTATTGGCAATAAAGTTTTCAAAGGGCGGAATTTGCATATCGTAAGTTTCTTCTTTCTTAGCATAAAGTATTTGAGTCAATCTTCTGAAGACAAACTTTTTTTGAGAACGCTTTTGGGAGTTACCAAATGTGGATATGATATCTTTACTTTTTCTAATAACTGCTACTGATTCATATTCTACTAACTGATCTAAGCGTTTCCATCCTGTAATCGTCAAAACTTTATGATTTGCTGAGAGAAATAGGTTAGAGCCATCACAGATTTTTAGTTGGTAAAGATGTTTTTTGCCACTTTGTATTACCCTAGCAGCATAAGTTTCTTGGAACTGATTTGTTAAAGTATTGATAACCTTCAGTGAAAAAAAATTTCCTACTAAGAAGATTTTAATTTTTTCTTGAATAGTGTTCTCTGCGTAGTCTATAAAAATGCAGGTATCTTTGCTAACGCAACCACTTTCACGAAGATCGGCCAACATTGGGCGCTTGTTGGATCTTTGTTCAACGTTTCGGTTTAACTGGGATAAAGTAATAATAGGAACATTAAAAGACTTAGCCAGACCTTTTAAGCTGCGAGTAATGTATGCTAACTCTTGTGCTCGATTATCTCTTGCATTTCCTAATAATTGTAAATAATCTATAACCACTAAATCGATTTGTTGATGCTGAGCTTGTAGTTTCCTCATAGATGAATCAATCTCTTCTAATGAAATTAATTCACTATCACTTATATATAGATTTGATCTATAAAGCGAAGCAAACAGTTCATGCAATTTCATACCAGTTAAATTGTAAGATTCTATAGATTTTAAGTATGCCAATGGCAGGTTACTATCAATAACCATCAAACGATTTATAATTTGATTAGTAGTCATCTCTAAGCTAAGAAATAAGATACATGCAGAAGGTTTAAACTTACAAATGTTTAAACTTAGACTTAAGCTAAAAGCCGTTTTACCAATAGAAGGACGCCCAGCTATGATAATTAAGTTGCCAGGCTCTAATCCATTAATGATATGATCCAAGTTATAAAATCCAGTTAGCACTTTAGATGTTTTACTATCAGGGGTTCGTAGTCTGTTAAAGGAAGTTTCTACTATATCACTTATATGAACTAGCTTTTTAGATTCTTTATCCTGAGTAATTTTAGACAGTTGCTTTTGAATCCTATCAAAATCTGATTTCTTATAAGATTTATGATTATAAGCAATTTTATAAAAAAATCTGCTTATTTGCACTAATTGACGTTTTATGTGTTTATCTTTTAAGATAATAAGATAGCTCTTTAGAGTATGAAAAGACATCCCGAAGATTAATTTACCTAATTTTAGAATCCTTCTGTGTCCACCAACTTTTTCTAGTAAGCCTACCCCTTTTAAATGATATATTATAGTGATAGGATTGATTGCTTGATTTTCAATATATAATTTTTGCATTGCCTGAAATATAATCTTATTTTCAGGGAGATAAAATAATTCGTCTTGTATCTCTGAAAAACATTTTCTAGCCAATGCGGGGTTAGACATCATTCCCATAAGGACTAATTCTTCGGCATAAGGATTATAGAGAAGAAATTCTTCTGAATCATTACTGGAGGTATAATTTTTTGGTAAATAACCCTGGTTCATATGAGTAAAAATAATATTTAATTAACCACTGTAACAGGTAATATATGCATGTCTAAATTTACACAGATACTAGACGATAATTTAATCATTACTTCATAACAGCCAGTTGTTTTTATATCAGGGATCTCAATTAGCTTTTTATCAATCTTTTGATTAATTAAATCTGACAATATTTGTGATACCTCTCTGTCTGTAATAGTCCCAAATATAGCATTATCTTTTCCTATCTTTTTTTTCACAGTTATTTTTTTGATAGTCTGAAGCAACATTTCTGTAGTCTTTACTGACTTTTCAATTTCAATCTGTTTTTGGCGTTCAATCTCAAGAAAACGCTCGACTTGTTTCATGATTGAGGGTGTAACAGCTACTGCTAACTTTTTAGGAATCAAATAATTACGGGCATGTCCAGCTTTAACTCTTACTAGAGAGCCTGCTTTACCTAGTTGACTTACATTCTCTTTTAAGAGTATTCGAATTGTTGCTTTTGACATAATATATTCTTTAATTTATTGTTGTTTTAATGTTAAAGATAAGTTCATATAATGAAAAACTATTATGTATACTTATCTTAATAGTTTGGATTAGGAGAGGTGGCCGAGTGGTTGAAGGCGCAGCATTGGAAATGCTGTTTAAAGATATAACTTTAACAAGGGTTCGAATCCCTTTCTCTTCGATTACTATTTTTTATTTAGTTGTTTAGAATAAGATTGTTGTGCTTGCTTTTGATGCCAAGCATATATCCCATTTTTTAAACGCTTACATGCAATATTAGCATCTTCTAATATTGCTGATGCAATCCTCGATCTAGAGTCTAGACTACAGTATAAAACAATTACTTTGTCAAATTGAGCTAAAGTCTTTAAAGTATTAATATTGTAAAACAATTGCAAAGGATAGTTTAACCCTCCAGGAATTTTGTCTATTGTAAATTCGATTGGAGAACGAACGTCAATTAATGTAACAAGATCCTCTTTTAATAAGGTACTCAAATACACTTCATCAATGACACTGGAATCTAAGTCCCCTATTTCCTGATCAGTATAATTAGACTGTTTAGCTTGAATAGGAAGATCTAAATTTTGCCTAATTTTTAATTTCTTAAACTGAAGATTGAGTGTATTTACTATGAGTAATTGTCCAGAAAGGATATCTCCTATACCTAAGAGAATTTTGAGAGCTTCAGTAGCCTGCAAAGTACCAATCAAACCGGGTAAAATGCCTAAAACTCCACCTTCTGCACAGGAAAGGTTGGAGACCCTCGTCGTACCTGCGGGATATATATCTCGATAACTGGGACCTCCCTGATAATTAAATACACTCACCTGACCTTCAAACTGAAAAATTGCTCCATAGACCCATGGTTTACTAAAGTAGTAGCTAAATTCATCTATCAGATAACGTGTTTCAAGATTATCACTACCGTCAACTATTATATCGTGTTCTTTAACTAGATCTGTGATATTGTATTGGTTCAGCTTAGTCTTGTAAGTTTTGACCGTACAATTAGGATTTAGTTTTTGGATATAATTCTCTGCAGACTCTACTTTGGAAGAATTGAGATAAGATGTATTATGAATAACCTGTCTTTGTAGATTAGAAATATCCACTAAATCTTCATCAATTATAGTGATATACCCAATTCCAGAAGCAGCTAAATATAAGAGAATTGGAGCTCCTAACCCACCAGCGCCTACACAGAGAACCTTAGCTTGGAGTAATCGCTTTTGCCCTTCAATTTGTACTTGAGGTAGTAACAAATGTCTAGAATAACGCTTGTATTCATTTAAAGATAATTCAATATTGTCTAAAGAGGGGTTTATCATGATAAATATACTAAAAATTTATATTCAAAAATAAGATACTTTTAAAAGCGTCCTAGTGCAGGATATTAGCTATAAATTACTTTTGTCACAAAGGAATCGTATAATAAAAAATATTATATAAAAGAATTTCATAGATATAGCTATTTTGTGTATATTGAAATACTTCATAGGAATCATATATATTAAAAATATACGTCCTTAGTTCAGTTGGTAGAACGCAGGTCTCCAAAACCTGGTGTCGAGGGTTCAAGTCCTTCAGGGCGTGTACTAATTATTAAGTAAGACGATTTTTCAATCTAGTTGATTTACCCGATCTAGAACGCAAATAATATAATTTTGCTCGGCGAACTTTAGATCTTTTTAAGACTTCGATAGTTACTACTCTGGGAGAGTGTATTAAAAAAGTACGTTCAACACCAATCCCCTGTAATGTATATCGTACAACTATGCTAGCTCTAACACCGTGATTTTTCTTGGAGATAATAACTCCTTGACAAGACTGAATTCTCTCTTTATTCCCTTCTTGTATCAGGAGTCCTACTTTTACATAATCTCCTATTTCAATTATAGGCACTTCATTTTTCAAGTAATTAAGTTCCAAAGAATTTATACAAGTAGGATTTATTTTTGGTGAAAATTTCATAGCTCTTTTATAAAGTCAGTAAGTTTTATGATATATTGTTTAATTAGTAAAATTAATATTTACTCTATATGTATATCTGTACTATATTACTATTTTAAAGTCAAGGTTTCACTTAACTTAATTTGCATAATTGGCTTCTAAATAAAATGAAGAAGTATAGTTACAGACTTTGTGTTTAGTTGAAATATTTTAATAAGCAAATGCAAGTAAGTATTAAAATATTTACTTTGTGGAGATGTATTTGTATTACATTATTATTACATGAAACTAAAAATATTAAAAATCTAATTTTGATATAAATTATAGATATTGGTGTAAGACAAAATATATTTATATTAAGTTATCTCGGTTAACCGAATGTTAGATACAATTTTATTTGTTATTTATTAAATTTATATTTACTGAGGGTTTACAATGACTGTCAAAGCCAGTGGAGGCAGCCCCGTTGTGCAACCGCAATTATACAGAACGGCTTCTACTTTAGCCATTCTACAAGCGGAACAACAAGATCGTTATTTACAATTAGGAGAACTGGATCAATTATCTAACTTCCTCAACTCAGGAAATAAGAGACTAGATATTGCAGTCACTTTAGCCAAAAATGCAACTTTTCTTGTAGCAAAAGCAGCTAATAAAATTTTTATCGGGGGATCACCTCTATCTTACTTAGAAAGACCTCAAGCTGCTGTTCAGTTAATTGGGGGACCTCAAGCTGATTTAAATCAGCAAGCTATTGGAGATCTACCTCCCAATTTCTCAAAAAATTTAAATTCAAGCTTTACTCCCGGGGAATCCATTCCTTCTGGATTTAAACCAATTAATGTTGTATCTTATGGGCCCGAGCGTACGCGTAAATCCTTACGTGATTTAGATTGGTTTCTTAGATATCTAACTTATGCAATTGTGGCTGGAGATCCTAATATTTTATCTGTAAACATTCGTGGACTAAAACAGCTAATTGAGAATGCATGTTCAAGCACAGCTGCTGTTGTTGCACTGCGTGAAATCCGCAGGTTTTCAATTGCTCTAGTAGCAGATGATTTAGAGTCAAGAGATTTAGTTAGAGATTATTGTAATGTTTTAATCTCTGAATTTGAAGCTTCTGCACTAACAGATCAGCTTAGAAAACGAGAATCTACTGACTTACAGGGGTTACGCTTACCTCGAATCTATTCCAATGCTGGTGTAAAAACTCAACGTTTTGTAATGAAGCCTGGTTTATCTGAAAATGAGAAAAGTGCAGTCATAAAAGCCACCTATAGACAAGTTTTTGAAAGGGATATTGCTAAGGCATATAATTTATCCATTAGTCAATTAGAATCTCAAGTAAAGAATGGTCAACTATCCGTCAAAGAGTTTATTAGAGCTTTAGGTAAATCTAGAATTTATCAAAAACAATTCTATGATTCTTTTGTCAATAGTAGAGCGTTGGAATTAGCTTTCCGTCACTTTTTAGGGAGAGGTCCTAGCTCGTTGGAGGAATTCCAAAAATACTTTGCAATAATTTCTCAGAATGGCCTAGCTGGATTAGTTGATGCCTTAATTAACTCTGATGAATATGCTGATTACTTTGGAGAAGAAACGGTTCCATACTTAAGAAGTATTGGAGAAGAGCCTCAAGAATGCCGTAACTGGGGAGCTCAATTTAACTTATTTAACTATAGTGCACCATTCTATAAGACTCCACAATTCATAACCTTGTTCAGTGATTACAATCAAGCGTTGCCAGATCAACACCCATATGGAAGAGGTAATGATCCTTTAGATATCCAATTCGGAGCTATTTTTTCCCAAAGTACACGAGATCTAAAAAATCGCCCAGCTCCATTTGGAAAGGATACTCGAAGAATCTTAATTCGTCGTGGTCCGGGTATTTTAAATCAATTGAGTATGCCCAGAACTAAATCTAAAACGGCAGGTTCTTTAGGACCCCGTATCTTCAAATTGGAATCGGAGTCAACGAAAGAGGCTCTAGATTTTAGAATAGAAAATATAGGTGCCTCCAGGGAAATAATTGTGCGAGCAACCTACTTAAGAATATTTGGAAGACAAGTATATGAAGAAGAGAGACTATTATTAAAACCAATTGAGAATAGTTTCTTAAATGGACAAATTACAGTTCAAGAGTTTGTCCGACGATTAGCTAAATCCGATATTTTCCGCTCTCTTTACTGGACCCCATATTATGTTTGCAAAGCAATTGAATATATTCATATTAGGCTATTAGGTAGACCTACGTATGGAAGGACAGAAATTAACAAATACTTTAATATAGAATATAAAGAGGGATATTATAGTGTTATTGATGCTATAGTAGATAGTAATGAATACTTAGAAACCTTTGGCGAAAATATTGTTCCCTATGACCGCTATAGTACTTCTAGTGGCATTGCAGCAAGAATGCTAAGAAAGAGCACTATTAGTCAAAATTTCCCCGAAAAACAATCAATCTCTACTAGTAAATTTGTTGAGTTGGGAATGACCAAAGAGACAAGAAGCATTAGCGGAGCTTCTTTACGTGTCCAGCAAGGTGTTTCTAAACAAAGGGAACAAAGACTTATTTTTTCTGCAACATCTGATATGAGTAAAGCAGAGCTAGGAATAATTTTGAAAGCTGCTTATAGACAAATTTTCGAGCGAGATGTTAACTCTTTCAGCATTGGTAATGAATTAACGGAAATAGAAAGAGAGTTTCTAAGTGGTAGTATATCAGTTAGAGAACTCATTTCGCGTTTAGGCTATTCAGGTTTATATCGCAAAGAATTCTATGCTCCCTTCCCAAATACCAAGGTTATTGAATTGGGAACTAAGCATTTTTTAGGAAGAGCCCCTAACAGTCAAGCTGAGATTAGATATTATAACCTAATTCTAGCCAACCAAGGAATTTCCGAGTTTATTAAATCTTTAATTGAAAGTCAGGAATACAACCTTCTATACGGGGAAAACATCATACCGTATCGTCGATTCCCTACTCTACCAGCAGCTAACTTCCCTAATACAGAGAAGTTATATAATCAATTAACTAAGCAAAATATTGACATAGTAGTCCCTAGCTTTCAGCCAGTAAATAAAAACTATTCTATCCAAGGTTAGAATTAACGAGACTCGTATTTAGAATATGAGTCTCGTTGATTCTAAGAAGAGTATGATTAAAGTTCTTTTTATTTTATAAACAAGTATTCAAATAGAGTATGTTAATAAAACTTTAAATTTCTACGGGACTGACGGGACTCGAACCCGCAACTTCCGCCGTGACAGGGCGACGCTCTGACCAATTGAACTACAGTCCCTTATTAAGGATTTTAGAGGGGAATTGGAATTATTATCAATTCTTTATGTCAGGAGAGAGAGGGATTCGAACCCTCGGTACGGAGTTACCTACCGTACAACAGATTAGCAATCTGTCGCTTTCGACCACTCAGCCACCTCTCCAATATAATATATTATATCAGAACAAAATTAAAATTCACGAAGATTGCTGAACTTCATGTTTACTGAATAAACTTTTCATAAAAGATTCTATTAAATTTTTTTAAATGGCTCAAGCGGGATTTGAACCTGCGACCTTGGGCTTATGAGTCCCCTGCTCTAACCACTGAGCTACTGAGCCTAATTTTTATACTAAATAATATTATAAGGGAAAAGCTTATCTTTTAATCTAGTAGAAAAAACTCTTACTGTTTCTAATATTCATTCAATGGATGTTAATATCCATTGAATGAATATTATTTACTGTTTACTTAAGCTAGTAGGGAATGAAGTTTATCATTCATTTGGTAAAGGAGCAAGTCTTTTTTGGTTTTGCTTTAAAGTTAAGTACCGTACCACATTCTCATCAATTTTTAGAAGTTTTTCTAGTAAATTGGCAATCTGACTGGTTGCTCTATAATTTATCTGCATATAAATACCATCATGGTATTTTTTTATAGGATAAGAAAGATGTCTTCTTCCTCTATCATAAATGAAAATATCTTGACATTTACTACTATATAAAAACTGCTGATACTTCTTTATTGTATTTAATGTTATTTCTTCACTAAGATTAGGTTTTATTATGTAAACTGTCTCGTAAGAACTATTAAGTAGACTTAAGATAGTCTCTAAAAAAACCGTACGTGCAAATTTCTCTGCATACGGCTTAAATAAAATTTAGGTAAAAACTTTATCTCTCTATATTAATGAATCTAGTATATCCTCACAAAATGTTACTTGTACGAAATTATAACTTATAGTTTTTGGTATTAATAGAGATCTCTAAAGTCTTTGTAGTCTTACTACAAAGCTAAAACCACGTTATACTCATCATGAATTAAATAGCAATTAAATTATTAGGACAACACTTTGAAGAATTGACTTGATGCATTTTATAATCCAGAATTATTTACTTTTCTCGTTAAAATCTGTAACGCAAAGCCTACCTATAACTTTAATCATTAGTTAATCTAAATTAGTTTACTGAGCTTATATACAAATTATTATTCTATCTGATAAGTATCTTCGTGTCGCACTAGATTTATATGTTGTTGCATAATTTATCTCAAAATTATAAAGATTGGAGATTTCATGTTTATTTTTATAATTATACTATGACATATGCTATAAAGTATTATAAGTATTAATATCCTTCTAAATGAATTCTAACTGCTTCAGAAATTACTGGAATCTGGCAATAGAAACCTATTAAAGCTTTAAAGAAGGCATGACAAATCATACTCATTCCTATTAGAAGAAATAGATCACAAACTAATTCCCCGTATAAATTCTGTGTAAAACTTTCTGGCAAGGCCCAGTAAATTATTCCCATGAGACTTGTTATGAGATAGACTAAGATAGAATGTAACATATGATATCTTGTGAATTTACTCAAACGTTTAGGCTGTATAAATATTACATATTGTGAAAAAAGTAAAATTACATACACAATATTTAATTCAATGTATGAGTTTTCTAAAATAGGCCTGACATGGTCATTATAGAATAACTGTAAACTTATAGGAAGGTGAGGCATTGTATATCTACCAAAGTTGTTAAAAACTTCTAGAAATGGAATACCATAAGGTATCACTGATAAATATAACATTACTAGGTTGGATTCTAAACTTTCTGTTTTATGCAAAAATTTAGAACTCCTATAAAGTATCTGAGTAAAAATTAGTAAAAAGAAAACTAACGTGAAGTAAGCTAAGATAGAAGTAAACTGTTTACTCATAGAGCCTAAAATCGATAATTTTTCTATGCTTACAGTGTAAGATCCATCTTGTGAAAAATTAGGAAAAATGTAGTCTGAAATCCAATATAACAGAGTGTCAGATACCTTATAGTAGAGGGACTGTATGGGTTTATAAAAAAGTTGTAGATAATTAAGCAAGTCATTATTTTCAATACTCATACCTTATTTTGTTGCTCCTAAGCTGTTATGTAACATAATTTTATTTCGTTCTTGAGTTTAATATTTTAGTTATTATAAAAAAATAGATAATAATTTCCCTATTCAAGAAGCCTTTTCGCATCTCTATAGGGAAAAATTTAATACTGAAACCACTTATATTAAGATCTAGTAAGACGATCTTTTTGACTCACAAAATATAGTGCTGCACTAATTGGTATTACTACTAATAACGCGCCAAGAACTAGACTACTAAAAAAATTAGCTAATGATGGTGTCATAATTTACTTCCTATTAATACTAATATTCTAAATTTGATTTAATTATTAAATAATTGTATCATTAAAGTTAAAATAAGATCTATGATGATAAGAGCATGTATCTATTTTGTTATAATTTAGAGTATATGAATCTCAGAATCAGTGCTGACCTAGTCAGCCTATTTCTATCTAGTCAGCTATCATTATCTTGTGTTAAAAGATTGGTAATTAATTCCTATCTTCTTTATAATGTAAATAGCAGGGTTGCTAACTCAATGGTAGAGTAATCGGCTTTTAACCGATTTGTTCCGGGTTCGAGCCCCGGGTAACCCAATTTTAACACTAGAATTTTAGATCATATATACTATATAAATATAAACATTTTATTAATATTTTTCTGTTATTTATTATGGCAAGTATATCTGATACTTTCTCTGAGATCCAGAGCAGTTGTGCACTAATTCCTTTTATTACTGCTGGAGACCCTAACTTAGCTACTACACGGAAAGCAATTGAAATTCTAATTGAGGAAGGTGCTGATTTAATAGAAATAGGTATTCCTTACTCAGATCCTTTAGCTGATGGTCCAACTATTCAGGCTGCATCAGCTCGTGCGATTCAAAATGGTGCAAAATTCAGTGAAATTTTAGAGCTAGTGCAAGAGATTACTGAAAAAATACAAACTCCTTTAATTGCTTTTACCTATTATAATTTAATACTGAATCAAGGAATTTCTCAATTTGTTTCTAAAATTAGAGATGCTGGATTTAAAGGTCTTCTAGTACCCGATTTGCCACTTGAAGAAAGTTCTTTTGTGGAACAAATTTGTTCTCAAAATGATTTGGACCTAATTCTTTTAATTGGACCTAATAGCCCACTAGATAGAGTTGAAAAGATTACAAAGAAATCTCAAGGATGTGTATACTTAGTTAGTACTACTGGTGTAACTGGAATGTCTTTTGGGCCACACCAAAAGATTCAAAATTTAATTCAACAAATAAAAAAAATTAGCAACAAAGCATTAATTCTAGGTTTTGGAATTTCGACTCAGAAAGATATCCAATTAGTACAATCCTGGGGTATTAATGGAGTCGTTATTGGAAGTTCTTTTGTTCAAAAATTAGCGGAAGATCTTAATGACCCAGAATTATCTAACTTTAGACGATATTGTAAGTATGTTAAACAAGCACTAGTTTCTCATGATCAATATCTACAATAGTTTTACTCGTTATGAAACTGTTTTGTATAATGATTACCCCCAGGGGAATTCGAATCCCCGTTACCTCCGTGAAAGGGAGATGTCCTTGGCCTCTAGACGATGGGGGCTAGAAGTAAATTATTACATTTAATAATATACACAATTTTGATGAAAATGTCAACTCATAAGTAAATTTTTAGACTATAGTTAATAAACTTTAAGATCATTATTATGCAAAGATAACTTAATAGTTCGTGCATAATAAAAGAATTAGATATGCTTATAAAGTCTCCTATCAAACTATAATGTTAATAAAAAACTTTTTTAATTTTAATAATATTATGACAGTATATTACTTTACAGCTGCAAGCAAGCATTTTCTTCTAGAAGAAGAACCTGTTGAAGAAATTCTACGTGAAAGGCGAAATTTTTACCAGACTAATAACCTGCCTATTGATTTTTGGCTAATTTCGCATGCATCTTTTTTCCAATTGTCTGAAGTATCTTCTCTAAAAAAGTTTGTAAATCAGGATTTAGCTGCAGTAGTTTCGACTAACCCACACTTTATTAATTGGTTAAAATTACGTTTGCAATATGTTATTATAGGTAATTTTGATGCAGATCAAGACTTGATATCTAAAAATTTAAAAATGGAGAGGTAGAAAAAAAGTTAAAAAAAACCAACTCTATCTGTAACTTAGACTTTACGTATAAGCATATTAGATAACTATATTAATATAATATTTATATGCTTAAATATAAAGAAGACTTCTAGTTATCAATTAACATTCTTTATGTCTAGAGAATATTATATTTAGCTACTCTAAGTTAAATATGAAGTTACTTTTACACATTCTATAAAAAATTAATATAAATTTAATATGATAAATGATAGCCAAATCTTCGTTGCCCTGGTACTAGCTTTAGTATCAGCTGTTTTAGCACTACGCCTAGGATTAGATTTGAATCAGTAATTTTTGACAAAATAGTTTTAATTTAAGTTATCTACAAAACAAATTACTCATTGTTATAATGAGCACCACTCTCATATATCTTCCACAACTTAGGGTATATGAGTTTTATATTGCAATGTTTAAGATAATAATTCTTATTTCAAATATATACTAAATACAAGATAGGATAGTGACACTTAATACTGCTGAAAGCCTAGTTCGTCCAGTTTTTCCATTTACCGCCATTATTGGTCAAGAAGAGATGAAGCTCGCATTAATCCTTAATGTAATTGATCCTACTATAGGTGGGGTAATGATTATGGGAGATAGAGGTACCGGGAAGTCAACTACAATCCGTGCAATTGCCGACTTATTACCTGAAATAGAAGTTATTGTTGATGATTCGTTTAACTCTCATCCTTCCAATATTGAATTAATGAGTGAAGAGAGTAAACAAGCTTTTGAAGATGATATAGAATTATCTACTAAACAAATTAAAGTCCCTATGGTTGATTTACCATTGGGTGCTACTGAAGATCGTGTTTGTGGAACAATTGATATTGAGAAAGCTTTAAAAGATGGAGTAAAGACATTCGAACCCGGCTTACTAGCTAAAGCGAACAGAGGGATTCTATATGTGGATGAAGTGAATTTACTAGATGACCATTTAGTAGACCTATTATTAGACTCTGCTGCCTCTGGTTGGAACACGGTTGAAAGAGAAGGAATCTCAATTAGACATCCCGCACGTTTTGTACTGGTAGGATCTGGAAACCCAGAAGAAGGCGAATTACGTCCTCAACTTTTAGATCGATTTGGAATGCATGCTGAAATTCGTACGGTTAAGGATCCTATCCTAAGAGTTCAAATTGTTGAACAAAGATCTCAATTTGATCACTCTTCACAAAAATTAATTAATTCATATACTGTGCAACAGGAAGAGCTTAAAGAACGTATTATCCAAGCGCAAGACAGGTTATCTTCTGTGGAAATTAGTTATGATTTAAAAGTTAAAATTTCCCAGGTTTGTTCAGAGCTCAACGTAGATGGCTTACGAGGAGATATTGTGACTAATCGTGCTGCAATAGCATTTGCAGCTTATCAGAGGAAAAAAGATGTTACAATAGAAGATATAGAAAAAGTTATTACATTATGCCTAAGACACAGGTTGCGAAAAGATCCTTTAGAATCTATTGATTCAGGGGAGAAAGTTTTAAAAGTCTTTAAGAACATTTTTATTTAACATTTTTTCTATAAATAAAGAATCATCTAAAGTTTAATTTATCTCTGCACAACGGGTAAATTAATTCTAATTTATTAACTAATATTAGCAATTCATAGATTTTATGGTAGAACCTCTTTTGTCCGGGATCGTTTTGGGCTTAATTCCAGTAACCTTAATGGGATTATTTGCTGCAGCTTATTTACAATATCGCAGAGGTAATCAGATTGGTTTATAATATTTGATATGATTAATTGTTTACTTATATTACAAATGGTAAACAATTAATCATATTCAAGAAACAAAATAAGATCTATTTAATTTTTAACTGTATACAGTATCGTGTGATACTTCCCATCATTAAATTAAAGCCTAATAATAAGAAAATAACCTCTAGCAAACAACATGTTCCCCAAATAGTGTTCACAGCAGGTGAACTCAATGTCCACTGTTTAGCAAAGTATAAATACCGAATAGTTTCAATTGCATAACTTAAGGGATTTAAGCTCGCCATAATTTGAAGCCACATGGGCATAAATGAAAATGGAACTAATGCAGTACTTGCGAACAATAAAGGTAAATTGACCACAAAAATTACGGCCAACAGTTCAATGTGACCTGGTAGAATAAAAGTTAAACTAATGCTAAACATTGTTAATCCGGAGGTCAAAAGGAAAAGAACTGCAGCAATTACAAAAAGGCTAGGTAAACTAATAGTTTGCTCAAATAAACTCATAACTCCTATGATTAAAAATGCTTGAATTAGAGTAATTACAGTGATAAAAAAAGCTGAAGATATGACAATAGATAATTGAGATACCAATGGAGCAACCATTAACCTATTTAAAAATCCAAACTCTTTATCAAACATTAGAGGTAGACCAGCATTTAATGCTCCAGTAAATGCTGTAAAGACAATTATTCCTGGAGTTAAGAAATGTCTATATGAATTGCTCATACTAAAAAGACCAATAGGTGCATTTTGAAATAAAGCCCCAAATAAAACTAACCACAATAGAGGTTGAATAAGTCCCGCAATAATTGTAGAAGGTCTTCGTTGTACCTGTAGAAATAAGCGTCTAAGTAATGCAATTATTTCTTGTGCATATTCTGCATATAGAGAAGATGTAAGTGAGAATTGTAGTTGAGGAACTAAAAATGAGTTTATTAAATGATTTGATTTTTGCATAAAATAATTTTATTCCAAGTTTTGCTTGATGTTCTTACAAAATCTCTTTCAAAATCTGTAAATTAATAATTGATAAGTTTTCTATTTTATTTATTATAATAGATAGAATAAAATAATTTATTGTGTACATAATTATAATATCAATACAACGACAAGCTTCAAATAGCTTAAATAATTAAACTTAATACTTTTCTAGCATTTTAATATTCTTCTATTAAAATCTAGCAAAACTAATAAAAGTAGACTTCTAGCAAAATAAAAACAGTCAAAAATATATATTTATAAACCCAAAGCGAGACTTTACCTATGACTATTTATAAAGTTAAACTAATTAGTGAAGAGAATAATTTAGATCAAACAATAGAAGTAGCAGATGATGAGTATATTCTAGACGCTGCTGAATCACAGGGCCTAGATTTACCATATTCTTGTAAAGCAGGCGCCTGTTCAAGTTGTGCAGGAAAGGTAATTGAAGGAACTGTTGATCAGAGCGACCAATCTTTTTTAGATGATGAGCAAATGGAGGCTGGTTTTGTATTAACTTGCGTTGCATATCCTACCTCTGATTGTACTATTGCAACCCATCAGGAAGAACAGCTCTATTAAGATCAGTTAATAAGAACAACTAAAATCAAAAATTACACCGAACTATTTTGAGACTTCAAATTTTGTATCTCAGAATAGTTTAGTGTAATATACTTATATAAATTAACTGCTGGCATAGCTCAATTGGTAGAGCTACTGATTTGTAATCAGTAGGTTATGGGTTCAAGTCCCTTTGCCAGCTTATTGCAGAGAGTATATAAAACTACCAACTAGATTTCGTTACTCCTGGTAATAAACATTGATGTGCCATTTCCCTAAAAACATGTCTAGAAAGCCCAAAATCTCTATAAAATCCTCTACTTCTACCAGTATACCAACAACGATTTCTATGTCTAGTTGATGCACTATTACGAGGTAGTTTTTGTATCTTATTATGTATCTCTTGTTTTGTTTCAAAATCTTTTTCTTGTTGAAAAAGTTTTTTTAACTCTGAGCGACTTTTTTTGTATTTATTAATTAATCTAGTGCGTTTATGCTCACGTTGGATCATATTTTGTTTGGCCATATTAACGTGTCCTTTAAAATTTTTAGAGCTTATTTATAATTCAAAAACTGTTTGTTCATTTAAGCTAAAACCCGATATGGGTGTTAGCTCATTTGTTAATAACCATATCCGGACATTATCATAAAATTCAACCATATAACTATTCGTTTGATTTTTTAGAGGTTTAACACCTACTACTATACCAATTTGTCCAAACTTGAGAGTAATTTCTAAAGGAAGATTTTGCACAATTTGAGAAAATTGAACTCTTTGTTCCATGATAATGACAATAAGAATTAAAAATAGAATTTTGAGGAATCAATTCTAACTTACTGATGAGGAATATATCTAGATAATAAACTCAGTATATCATATGCATTAAATTACTGCCACGCATGATTTTTTATAAATTTCGATATTAGAAGCTTAAATGTTTACTATCTCAGTAAGTTGCTCAGATTACTAAAAAATTTTCTGTTTTAAGATTATATTATCTATTGACTAAAGTTTCTTGTAATATAAAGTTAGAGATTTCCCGAACTGAAACATCAGTAGGTAGGAATATTCAATACAATAAGATTATTTACATAGCAATATTTATTTGCATCTAATCTTTCCGTATTTTAAATTTATAACATTGTATCAAATTAATCCATTCTAATGAAAATATTTAATTTACTTACACATCAAAAATTGAATCTTAATCCTAAACAAACTCTTACCAAAAAGATTATTAGTCAACTAGCTGACCTAAGATTAGCAATTATTCTCTTACTTCTAATTGCGCTCTTCAGCGCTTTAGGAACAATAATCGAACAGAATAAGAATCTAAATTTTTATAAATTAGCATATCCTGACACTGTTCAATTTTGGAACTGGAAAACGATTTATTATTTGCAGTTAGATAAAATTTATCAAGCCTGGTGGTATATTCTACTCGTTATTACACTGGGTTGTAGCCTAATAACCTGTACTATAAGAACTCAATATCCCTCTTTTAAAATTGCTAGGAAATATCTTTTCTTTACTTCTCTCAAAAAATTTCAGAAATTACCCCTATATAAAAAGGTTCCTAAGAAAGGTTTTTCTTTCTTACTGAAAACAATCACTACAAGAAGTTATTATCTGTTTTATAAAAAAGCAAACGCTTATGCATATACAGGTTTAATAGGGAAAATTGCACCCATAGGTATCCATTTTAGTCTCTTATTTTTATTATTAGGAATAGGAGTTAGTTCATCCACTGGTTATCTAGCTCAGGAAATGGTAGTCAAAGGAGAACTATTTCATATCCAAAATTTGAGTAATTTTGGCTATTTTAGTTATTTTCCCCAAACTTTGGTAGGACGTGTTAATAATTTTTGGATTACATATCAACAAAATACTATCGAGCAATTCTTTTCGAGTATATCGATACTAGATAAACACTATAATTCTCAGAAAACAGAAGTTGTTTTTGTAAACAAGCCGCTCAAACATTCGGGAGTTACTATATACCAGACAGATTGGAATTTAGTAGGCATACGCCTTCTCCTAGACAATAAATTCTATGTACAGATCCCTTTACAGCAAACAATCACTAATAATAAACAGACTATATGGAGTGGTTCATTAGTAAGTAAATCTCAACAATTGGTTTCTTTTGTCATACAAGATTTAAAAAGTAATAAAAATATTTGGGTGTATAACTCAGAAGGGATATTCTTAGAGAAAACACAAATCGATAGCCCATTATTAATAAATAAGCATCAAATCCAAATATTAGATGTTATTAGTGCTACAGGCTTGCAAATAAAACAAGACTCAGGAATTTTATTTGTCTATTTAGGTTTTTTTTTCTTAATGCTAAGCATTATTATTAATACTAATTCATATGTAGAAATTTGGATTTCACAAACAAAAACTTGCCTTCATCTTGCAGCAAAATCAACCAAAGATCCAGCTAAGTTAGAATCAAGCATCTTTCAGATGTTAAAAATGTTTCATTTAAGACAAATCGATTAAATTGAATGAATTGACTTATACTTCACTTACTTACTTAAGATAAAAAATTAAATAAAACTTGCTTACCTGCGGTCGTCCACAAACTCTCTGGGTGGAATTGTATACCAACGACATGTGGGTACTTTTTGTGACGAATTCCCATTATAATATGGTCTGCAGTCCAAGCAATAACGTTAATATCTTGAGGCAAATCTAAATTATTAATGATTAGACTATGATAACGAGTTGCTATAAATGGACTCGGTACACCTTTAAAAATGGTATCCATTTCATGAAAAATAGATGAAGTTTTCCCATGCATTAGATAAGATGACTTACTCACTTGAGCTCCCAAGAGATACCCAATACTTTGATGTCCAAGGCAAACGCCTAGAATAGGTGTCGTTGCACTAAAATATTTAATTACATCTAAAGTGATTTTAGAGTCTTCTGGCTTACCTGGCCCAGGAGAAATAATAATTTTTTCTGGTTTTAACGCGCATAAATGTTCCAAACTAACTTCGTCATTACGATATACTTTAACAGAAAATCCTAGTTCACCAACATACTGTACTAAATTGTATGTAAAACTATCATAATTATCAATAATTAGTATCAATTTCTCTATACCTCCTAATTTATATTATTATGTATAATAGTTTCAATTTTATGATGAAAATAAATTTTCTATAATTGAATTAATAAGTCTTCTAATTATTAATTCAATTATAGCTGTTGATCAGAGGAAAAGCTAAGAGGTATGTTTATTAGATCTATAATTGAATATTTCTAAGCTTGGAAATACCTACCTCAGGTGAACTAGGTTGGGCTGCCCAGGTGATTCCCATTCTACCTGCCAAATAAGCTAACCGTCCTGATTGTACTCCTAGTTTAATCCCTTCTGCCATTTGAAGAGAATTCTTAGCCCTAGCAACGCAAGTGTTTACTAAGATCGCAGAGGCACCTAGCTCCATGGCTTTTGCAGCATCACTACTAGTTCCAATCCCAGCATCAATAATAACAGGAACTTTTGAGTTTTCGATAATGATTTTAATATTTGAATCTGTCTTAATTCCTTGGCCACTACCAATTGGTGATCCAAGTGGCATAATTGCAGCGCATCCAATTTCTTCAAGTTGTTTCGCTAAAAGGGGATCTGCATTTATATACGGTAGTACTACAAAACCTTGATTGCATAAGTAATCAGCTGCTTTCAATGTTGCAATAGGATCAGGTAATAAGTATTTAGGATCAGGAATAACTTCTAACTTAATAAAGTTATTATCTGTTTGCCCGATAGCTCTAGCCATTTCTCTTCCTAAGAAAGCAATTCTGATTGCTTCTTCTGCTGTTTGGCAACCAGCTGTATTGGGAAGTAACCAAAGGCTTGCCCAATCTAATCTAGTTAATAAATTAGTTCCTCGATTAATTTTAGCATTCTGTGCTCTTCTAACAGAGACAGTAATTATTTCACATGCACTTCTAAAAATTGCTTTTTCAGCTTCTCTAAGAGTTTTGTATTTGCCTGTGCCTAATAATAGACGAGAGGTAAATGTCTTCGTACTTATATTGAATGCGTCTAATTCTAACTCCATATTAACCTCCATAAATAATACTAGAATTTTCAATTTTCAGGTTTGCAGAGCCTGAAAAAGATTCATGTGCTATACTCAATAAGTAATCCCAACTTGATATTTACTTAAAATCAAATTACAATGAAAATAATTAATAATGGAGATTCTTATGCCCAAGATTAAAACTTGCAAAGCAATTGCTAAGCGTTTTCATACAACTACTACCAACAAATTAACACGTAGGAAAGCAGGTAAAAGTCATTTACTGGCGAAAAAAGCCCAAAACAGAAAAAGAAGGCTTCGCCAAAGAACTTCTATCTCACGCGGAGATCTCGCGAATCTAATTAACAAGCTACCATATATTTAAATCTTTATAGGTAGCTTAATACTTGATAATCAGGAAGTAGACCTATATGGTATATCTAGTCAATAATTTACAATGAAATATGTTTTCAGTAGCTTCTTCCATTAATATACTACATATGAAAAATAAATAGAAAGAATAATAATGACAAGAATAAAAAGAGGCAATGTTGCTCGCACAAGACGCAAAAAATTATTTAAGCTAGCTAAAGGTTTTCGTGGAGCTCATTCCAAATTATTTAGAGTAGCAAAACAACAAGTGATTAAAGCCTTACGATATTCTTATCGTGGGCGCAAGAATCGTAAAAGAGATTTTCGTCGCCTTTGGATTACTAGAATTAATGCTGCTTCTAGAACAAAAGGTGTTACTTATAGTAACTTAATTTGCAATTTAAAGAAAATAAATATTGGGATTAATCGCAAGATGTTAGCACAAATTTCTGTTCTAGACACACAAACTTTTGAAGCTCTTGTTAGTCAAAGCCTCTCAATGATAGAACACAAGACTTAACTTACTCTTTCTAAGACAAGCAAGGTTAATTTTTTAAGTATATTGACAGAGACAGATTCTTCTACTGCTTCTAAACAACTAATAGCTGCTTGCAAATATTCAGAAGCTAAGTCTTTGGCTTGCTGGATTCCACTACCTCTGCGTATAAGATGCAAGGCCCTATCAATATCATCAGCATCAGAGAATTCTTCCCCAATCAAATTAATTAATCCTGTTTCCTCTGGTAGTGAGAACAAGACTGGAGCAGTCAGGTTACCTTGTTTTAAATCAGACCCTGCTGGTTTACCTAAATCATTCGAAGACCCTACGATATCTAGTATATCATCGATAATTTGAAAAGCTAATCCCATATAACGACCATACATGTAAAATTCATTAGTAACATTCGCATTCACGGTGCTAAGCATTGCAGAACCTTGGCAACTAGCTGCAATTAATGAACCAGTTTTATAAAAAGATTTAGCAATATAATCTTCTACTGAGAATTGCAAATCAAATCGAACAAAGCCTTGCCTTACCTCTCCTTCTGCAAAATCAGTAATTACTTTTGATATTACTTTAACTACTTGTAAATTATCTAGATTAGCTAGATACCAAGAGGATTGGGCAAACAAGAAATCTCCAGCTAGAATTGCTATCTTAGTACTGAAAACACTATGGACTGTTTGTATTCCCCTGCGAGTCGAGCAATCATCTAAAACATCATCATGTACTAAACTAGCCGTATGAATTATTTCTGTAATTTCAGCTAGTCTTCTTTGTTGTGGTGAGATATTATTTGTCATTGACGAAGCTTTTGCACAGAGTAGAACAATTGCTGGTCTTAATCTTTTACCGCCAGCAGTGAACAAGTGTTCAGCTGCCGCATATAGAACTGGGTGTCTAGCACCTATCATGTTCTGTAAATTTTGATTTAAGATAGATAAATCATTTTCAATAGAAGCAAATACTAAATTTGCAATAACCATAACACGATACCTAATTATATTCAGTTATTTTAATATATTCCATTAATATTTTAAATTACCACAAGGATAATAGACTACCTAAAGGTAAGTTGTAATATAATAAATTATTAAATTTTAGATTAAAGCTTACCTTAGTTTTATTAATAAATTAGTAAGAATGATGGAAAGAGATTATTCTGTATTACTATACTATTAGGAGAAAAAAATGGATCTTGAACATAGAAAAGATTCGTCGTTTAAACTTAAATTAGATCAATCTGAAATTGTAAGCTTGTATGAGGATATGATCTTAGGAAGATACTTTGAGGACATGTGCGCTCAAATGTATTATCGAGGTAAAATGTTTGGCTTTGTACATTTGTATACAGGTCAAGAGGCTATTTCTTCAGGAGTAATCAAAGCATTAGAAGAAAAGGATTATGTATGCAGTACATATCGTGATCATGTTCATGCACTCAGTAAAGGTGTCAGCTCGCGGGAAGTGATGGCTGAACTTTTTGGCAAAGAAACTGGATGTTGTCGCGGACGTGGAGGTTCAATGCATATTTTTTCTAAAAAACATAATTTTTTAGGAGGTTTTGCTTTTATTGGAGAAGGTATTCCTATTGCTACTGGAGCGGCTTTTCAAAGTATTTACAGAAAACAAGTTTTACAAGAATCTCAAACATTGTCTGTTACAGTTTGCTTCTTTGGAGATGGAACTACTAATAATGGTCAATTCTTTGAATGTCTGAATATGGCTGCATTATGGAAACTTCCTATCATTTTCGTAGTTGAGAATAATCAGTGGGCTATCGGGATGGCTCATCCTAGATCAACTTCTGTACCAGAGATCCATATGAAGGCAGCCAGTTTTGGTATGCCTGGGAAAGAAGTTGATGGAATGGATGTTTTAGCTGTGAGGGAAGTTACGGAACAGGCCATTCGTAGAGCTAGAGCTGGTGAAGGCCCAACTTTAATTGAAGCTTTAACTTATCGTTTTCGCGGTCATTCGTTAGCAGATCCAGATGAATTGAGATCTTCACAAGAAAAAGAGGCTTGGACAGCTAGAGATCCTATTAAACGTTTATATAACTATATAATAGAAAAAGATATAACAGATCATAATACACTTGAAGCAATTAATCAGAAAGTCAAAGTTATCATAGAAGATTCTGTTGATTTTGCAACAAGTAGCCCTGAACCTTCGGTAAAAGATTTACATAAATTCTTATTTCTTTAAATTAAAATATACCAATTAGGATATGAACAAAACTTTTTTATTCGAGGCTCTTCATGCTGCAACTGATGAAGAGATGGGGAGAGACCCAAAGGTTCTTGTCATCGGAGAGGATGTAGGACATTACGGGGGATCTTATAAGGTTACTAAAGATTTGCACACTAAATATGGAGACCTACGTATCTTAGACACTCCAATTGCAGAAAATAGCTTTACTGGGTTAGCCATTGGAGCAGCAATGACTGGGTTAAAACCTATAATTGAAGGTATGAACATGAGTTTTCTTTTACTAGCTTTTAATCAAATTGCTAATAATGTAGGAATGCTACGTTATACTTCTGGAGGAAACTTTCATTTACCACTAGTTATTCGAGGGCCTGGCGGTATTGGAAGACAATTGGGGCCTGAGCACTCTCAACGTTTAGAAGCTTATTTCCAAGGTATTCCTGGATTACGAATTGTTGCATGTTCGACTCCGTATAATGCTAAGGGGCTTTTAAAATCAGCAATCCGTAGTGAAAATCCTGTTATATTTTTTGAACATGTCTTATTGTATAATTTACAAGAAGAGATTCCCAGTGAAGAGTATACTCTACCTTTAAATAAAGCTGAAGTAGTTAAAAAAGGTGAAGATATTACTATATTAACTTACTCTAGAATGAGATATAATGTATTACAAGCCGTCGATACATTAGTTGATCAAAATTATGATCCTGAAATTATTGATCTAATATCTCTAAAGCCATTAGATATGGAAACCATAGCGACTTCTATACGAAAAACTCATAAAGTAATTATTGTAGAGGAGTGCATGAGAACTGGCGGAATTGGAGCAGAATTGACAGCTCAAATCATTGAACAATTATTTGATCAATTAGATGCCCCTGTAATTCGTCTTTCTTCCCAAGATATCCCTACCCCTTATAACGGAACTTTAGAACAAGCTACAATTGTACAGCCCAATCAAATTGTTAACGCTGTTAAGCAGATTTGTTAAATAAAGGTATCTAATCAATCATCAAGTTTGTTGATTAGATACTTTACTCAGAGTAGTAAAGTATCATACCAGATTCTTGACAAGAGAATATGGCTTATTTTAATATGTTATATATGATGCGGGTATAGCTCAGTGGTAGAGCGCAACCTTGCCAAGGTTGATGTCGCGCGTTCGAATCGCGTTACCCGCTTAATATACATTTTTTTACGCAATTAATTAAACTTAATTGTATTATAATTATTATTAAAAGATCTTAAAAATTTAATACACTTAACTGCTGTTAAAATTTATGTCTAAAAATTATAATATGCCTTTAACTGAGCATTTAGAAGAGCTACTACAAAGAATTTTAATTTCTACCATAGTCTTTATATTTATATTTGCTCTAATTTTTGCTCGTATTAAAGTTATCGTTAACTTATTACAAATTCCTGCTCAGGGTGTAAAATTTCTAGTGCGACATGTTCAATACTATTGATTTACTTGGTTATCTAACTGAGCGAAATATTTAAAAGATAAAATTAAGCAATTTAAAAATCTTCATAAATAGATTTTTAGAGTTTAGATTAGGCCCGGTTTTCTATTAATCATATTATTAGAATTTTTAAATTAATACTAGAAAATTAATAAAAATAATTGTTGTACCTGGTTGTATATTATCAAATAGACAATAAAAATCGAATCATAATTTTAGTAAAACATGGCTCTGATTTTAAGAAAAATAAAAGAGTTTTATTTTCCAGAATAAGATACTTGCCCCATTGAACTTATCGAGTCTAATAAATCGCCATTCAAAGTAGAAATAAAACTAGATAAATACTAAATTTTTTAGGATTAAAACAAGTATGTAATATGTGCTGCTCAGCTTGAATATTATATGAGCCGTATGCGGAGAGATCCGCATGTACGGTTCTCATGGAGAGATATTCTATCATTTGAATCTCTACCTAGACAATTAGCTCCTGGAGAATATTTTTTCACATCTTTTAAGATCACACTTTATGCTGGACTTCTTGTAAGTTCACCAGTTATTATCTATCAAATTATTCAATTTGCAGCACCTGGGTTAACACCTAAAGAAAAAAAAGTCATCATTCCCATCATTGTGGGAGGATTAGTGCTTTTTTTTCTGGGAATAATTTTCGGGTATTACATATTGATTCCAGCAGCATTGCAATTTTTCATTAATTACGGCGCTGAAGTTATCGAACCTCTATGGTCATTTGAACAATACTGTGATTTCATCTTATTATTATTGTGCGACACGAAGTCTTAAAGAGATCATTTAAATTAATCCATAACTATTCTTAGTCAGCTTTTGTGATTACTAGATAATACTAATTTTTATGAAAAAATAGATTATTTTGTGGCTAAATATTAAATAATATAGATCATGAATAACTCAATAATATTATTTATCTAATAATTTATTCTTAGTATTAAAAATAATCTATGCTTTATTAAAATATCCTTTTTTTGAAACGTGAAAGAAACTTTTCTTACTATAAAAAGTAAGCTTAATAAATTTTGGATGCTTAATAATTATTTAATAAACTGAATAGCTTTTAAAATATTTAATATAGAAAATGTTGAAGAGTTGATTAAAAAAAAGTAAGCAAATTGGTTAAATGAATCTATATTTACACTAATTTGAGCCGTATGTGGAGAGATTCGCATGTACGGTTCTTGTGGGGAAGTAGTATTACTTCAACCTAACACTAAGCACTGGATTAGCTTTTGAAATTCCTGTTATTCAAATTATTTTAAGTATTTTAGGAATTCTATCTAGAAAAAGAATGCTTGGTATTTGGAGATATGTTATTGTTGTCGCAACAATTGTCGCTGCAGTGTTAACTCCCTCTACAGATCCTATTACTCAAATTTTATTTGCTCTAGCAGTCCTAATTCTATATTTTTCTGGAATTTTTATTTTATGGATAGCAGGAAAGTAGTTTCCCTATGTTTTTTGGTATTATAATAATAAATAAATCATTTTCCTCTATAGAATACATTCTATAAATTTCATCGATACAAAAACATAAGTAGAACTTTTTTAGAAGAAGTTATTTGGTTATGATACAGTCTATTTCTCCGGTCGGTTATATTCAAAAATTTAAGTATTTTATTTACTTAGGCTTTGCATTCTTCAGTTTAGCTATTACGATTCCTCAAATATCTCATGCGTATCCCATTTTTGCGCAAACAGCATATGAGAATCCAAGAGAAGCTACAGGAAGAATTGTATGTGCTAATTGTCACCTTGCTCAAAAAGCAGTTGAAGTAGAAGTTCCTAAATCTGTTTTGCCTAATCAAGTTTTTTCAGCATCCGTAAAAATTCCCTATCCTACAGGATCCCAACAAATTTTAGCCAATGGAAGTAAGGGATCCTTGAATGTAGGTGCTGTGCTTATACTGCCCGAAGGCTTTAAATTAGCACCACGTGATAGACTTTCTGAGAAACTAAAAGAAGAAACAGCTGGACTTTATTTCCAAGCATATAGTAAGTCAAAAAGTAATATTTTAGTTATAGGACCTATTCCTGGAGATAAGCACCAGGAGATTGTGTTCCCAATTTTATCTCCGGATCCTAGTACAGACAAAAGTGTCCACTTTATAAAATACCCTATTTACTTAGGTGGGAATAGAGGGCGCGGTCAACTTTATCCTAGTGGAGATAAAAGTAATAATAACGTGTATGCTGCTTCTGCAACTGGAGAAATTCAAAAGATTGAGAATTTAGAAAAAAGAGGATATAAAATATTTATTCAAACTAGTTCTGGAAGTGAAGTAATTGAGACTATTCCTAGTGGCCTTGAACTGACAGTTCGTGAAGGTGATGAGGTTAAAGTAGATCAACCACTAAATATGAATCCTAATGTGGGGGGATTTGGTCAATCAGAAACTGAAATAGTACTACAAAACCCTACACGTATTAAATTTATGATTTTATTCTTCTTCTCAGTAGTAATTGCACAGACTTTCTTACTACTAAAGAAAAAACAATTTGAGAAAGTACAAATTGCAGAGATGAATTTCTAACAGAATATCCACTTAATTTAGCCAGATATAAAATTTGGCTAAATTAATAGTGGTTTTCTACAATTAATTCACTATGTTAAGGATATTTTTTTTAAACTGAGCTCAAATGCTTGAATAGAATCATTTTTCTCCCAATCTTGAAAATCTTTAATTAATACTCCACATTCATTTCCAGAGCTAATTTCCTCGACATCATCTTTAACACGTTTTAAAGAATCCAGTTTTCCTTCATAAATAGTTTTATTTTCTCTTACAACCGCAATAGAACAATTGTGAACTAACTTTCCTGATTCGACATAACAACCAGCAACTTTTCCTTTAGCCAGTGGAAATGTATTTTTAACCACAGCAAATCCGATTTCATTTTTGTTATACTCTGGATCTAGTAAATCACACATTTTTTGCTCAAGATTCTCTATTAAATCGTAAATTACTTGGTATTCGTGCGCAAAAACATTCAGGCGATTAGCTGCTTGTTTTGCACCAGGAGCAAATGTAGTATCAAAACCTAGAATTAAGGCTTTAGTAGTAGAAGCAAAAGCTACATCTGTTTCTGTAATTTCTCCCACTCCAGCAGAAAGTACTTGTAATGCAACTTTTTTTTGTGGAATTTGTTTTAACATATAAATAACCGCTTCAAGTGCTCCTTGAGCATTAGACTTTATAACTAGATTCAATACCTTTAATTCTTTTTTGAGAGAGCGGTCTAATATAGTAGAACTTTTAAATGGTTTTGTAATAAGTTGTATATGGATTTCCTGATCTTTGATTTGAGCTTTAGCTTCTTTTTCACTATTAAAGATACTAAATGAGCTTCCAACTAGAGGGATTTCAGAGAACCCCCATATCTTAGCTATAGTAGATGGACCTGCAGTTGCAATTGTTGTATTTGACTCATCTGTTATAATTTTTATTTTTCCTATAATGGTATCAGCTAAGATTATATCGCCTCTATGGATAGTTCCTTGCTGAACCAAAACTGTAGCTGCAACTCCTTTATTTTTATCAATTTGTGCTTCAATAATTATTCCATTACCATTACCCAGAGAGGAGGACTGTAAATTTTGAATGTCAGCTAAAAGTAAAATAGAATCTAATAAAACCGAGATGTTTTCTCCAGTTAAAGCACTAAGTGGAACAATCATGGTATCTCCGCCCCAATCTTCAGGAATAATTCCCTGCTCAGCGATTTTCTCCTTGATTTTTTCCACATTAGCATCTTGTTTATCGATTTTAGTAATTGCGACAATCATAGGAACTTTGGCTTCTTTAATATGTTGAATAGCCTCGAGAGTTTGAGGACGGATGCTGTCATCAGCAGCAACCACTAAAATGGCTATATCCATAATCAAAGCACCTCGTGAGCGCATTTGTGTAAATGCCTCATGGCCCGGGGTATCTAAAAATACTATTTTATTATCAGATGGAACAGTTACATTATATGCACGTAAACCTTGAGTAATTCCTCCTGCTTCATCCGCTGCAACATTGCTACTTCTAACTTTATCTAATAGAGAAGTTTTGCCATGATCAACATGCCCTAAGATAGCTACTACGGGAGCTCGCTTTTCTAAATGTTCCCTCGAATCATCTATATAATAAGCATCGCTTTTCGATTTTACTGTTCTTTTGCCATCTTCTGTATTTACTTGGACATTGTAATGTGCACATATCAATTTAATAGTTGAGATGTCAATACTTTCATTAATTGTAACCGGTATGCTTTGCAAAAATAAAAATTTAATTAACTCTGTCTCTGTTTTATTTAAGAGACGTGCTAAATCTATAATAGCCATGGCATCTGTCACAGTGATCTCTTCAGGTAAATTTAGCTCTACTTCATGAGAGATAATATCATTTTGAGAATAGTGTTTAGATTTTCTTCGACTCAAAGAATTAAATGGAGTAGTTTCTTCCGTTTTGGCTAATTTACTTTTAGAAGTTAAGTGTTCCTTGTCGAAGTTAGAAAGATCTTTCCCTTTCTTTCTCTGTTTTCCCCTAATTTTTTTGTAATCTTTTCCTTTATGATTAGTATCTGAATCCTGTTTATTATTTTCGAGTTTTTCATGTGTTTTTTTTTCACTATAAGATTCTTCTATCAATTGAACCTTCTTATCCTCTAACTCTGTAGCAGAATTATTCTTCTGTCTGATAACTTTAGGATTTATTAACTCTAATGTAGACCTATTTCTTTTAAGCCTGTTTAGGATATTCATATGAACTAATATATCAGCAGAAATACTGTCTTTGGAACTAGTATTTCGTGATTTAGAGGATGGTTTGGTCTGACTCAAATGGGATTGCTTAGAGCTCGTAGTTTTCAGAAAGTCACATTGCATATTAATTAGAGATCCTCCTCTTGATGGTTAGGTGATAAGTCTGTTAGCTAAAATTTAATTTTTTTATATAATAAACTTTAGCTCAATTTTGCTAGATAGCAAATTTTTCTATTTATTTAAGTGTAAGATTGTCGTTTTATCAGTTTGCAATTGATTTAGATATAATATAATAAAATTAAATGAATTTTAACAAGATTTTTAGGTACAATATGCCAAGATCTCAACGTAATGATAATTTTATAGATAAAACTTTTACTGTTCTTGCTGATATCGTATTAAAAATTCTACCTGCTAGTAAAGAAGAAAAAGAGGCTTTTTCATATTACCGAGATGGTATGTCAGCACAAACAGAGGGGGAATATGCAGAAGCACTAGAAAATTATTATGAAGCGTTACGTTTAGAAGAAGACCCATATGACCGTAGTTATATTTTATATAATATAGGATTAGTGCGACATATCTAAGTTTAACTTAATAAAAAAATTTTACTAAGTTAGAAAATGTCTTTTTAGACACAACAAGCTTTTCTAATTTTTTTGAATAACATAATATGATTAAGATATGAAATTTTATAAAGGCCTTAATTTAATTGTTATTACTTGCAGTATTTAAGTCTAGTCTCTTAATATCAGCAATGAGTTGCAATTAAGGTATATAAAATATATAAAATAACGAATCTTGAATTGTTAAGTTTAACACATTATGGTAGTTTCCAAAATTAGGGATTCTTGTTAGCCTAGACAGTTTGTACTGTTTAAAAATCACAAGGTAAAACGAGAAAGTAATGTTAAAAAATTAACATTATTTGAGCCGTATGCGAAGAGATTCGCATGTACGATTCTTCAGGAGGCATACTATTGCCAACCTAACATTTATGCAAGTAATGGAAAATATGTTAAAGCTTTAGAATATTACCATCAAGCCCTAGAATTAAATCCTAAGCTTCCTCAGGCATTGAATAATATTGCAGTAATCTATCATTATCAAGGTGTTAAAGCTTCTAAAAAGAATAATTTTGAGACGGCTAAAATTATGTTTGACAAAGCAGCAGAATACTGGAAGCAAGCAGTACAATTGGCTCCTAATAATTATATCGAAGCTCAGAACTGGCTGAAAACTACAGGTCGATTGACTACTTGATTGATATTATTATAATGTAATTTATTATTTTTTCTGCTTGCCAAAATTATTTTATTATTACAAAAAACTCTATTACTATTATGGACAATGTGCATTCTAAGATTCAGAATTTAATCAAACAAAACTCTATCCTTCTGTTCATTAAAGGAACTCAATCTTTGCCATTATGCGGATTCTCGCAAACTGTCGTAAGTATTTTTAACTTAATGCAAATTCCATATACTACTTTTAATGTTTTAGAAGACGAAGAAATTAGACAGGGTATTAAATCCTATTCTAACTGGCCTACAATTCCTCAAGTATATATTCAAGAAGAGTTTATAGGAGGAGCAGATATTGTTATTTCTTTATATCAAGAAGGCAAGCTCCAAGAAAAAATTGAAAAAATCCTTGCAAATTAAAAATAAAAAACTTTTATCATTCATACCGTATAAAGTAAGAATGATAAAAGTTTTTTTACTAAAATTGGACTTCAATATCGACACCTGTGGATAATTCTAATTTCATTAATTGATTAATTAACTCTGCAGATGTTTGATATACATCAATTATTCGACGATGCGTTCTAATTTCGAAGTGCTCTCTAGAATCTTTATCTACATGAGGTGACCGAAGGACACAATATATTCTTCTTTTAGTAGGAAGTGGTATTGGACCAATAGGAACCCCACTTGTTTTGATAACCGTATCTAAAATCTGATTACAAGAAGTGTTAAGTGAGTGGTGGTTGTATGAACTTAGACGAATTCGAAAAGTTTTTTGTGGGAGATTGACCATATTAAAGTAATTATCAAATAACTAAATATTAGAAACAAGACTTCTTTAGGATACATTATAAAAACTTATAATAATCAGATTTTTATAATATAAGCATTCGAAGGAATAAACTAAACAAGAATTTTAGAAACAACACCAGCTCCAACAGTTCTTCCCCCTTCACGTATAGCAAATCGCATCCCTTGTTCAATGGCAATTGGGTTAATAAGCTCTGCTGTCATTTTAATTCTGTCACCTGGCATAACCATCTCCGCGGCGGATCCATCATCAGCAGTAAATTTACTAATGGTTCCAGTTACATCCGTAGTTCGCACATAAAATTGTGGACGATAACCAGGGAAGAAAGGTGTATGTCTTCCTCCTTCTTCTTTTGTTAATACATAAACTTCAGCTTCAAATTGCGTATGAGGCGTGATAGTTCCTGGTTGGGCTAGCACCATTCCTCTTTCAATATCATTTTTTTGAATACCTCTTAAAAGAATGCCAATGTTATCTCCTGCCATACCTTCATCTAATGTCTTCTGAAACATTTCTAGACCTGTAATGGTAGTAGTCTGAGTATCTTTTAAACCTACAATCTCTATGCTATCTCCAACTTTAATAATTCCTCTTTCTATTCTTCCTGTAGCCACAGTACCACGGCCTGTGATAGAGAAAACATCCTCAACTGCCATTAAAAAAGTTTTATCGACATCTCTTTCAGGAGTAGGAACATATTCATCTACTGCGTCCATTAAGGCTAGAATTTTATCAACCCACTCATTCTCTCCTCGTGAGATTTTAGGATTGGCTGAGACTGCTTCTAAGGCTAATAGAGCTGATCCAGCTACGAATGGTATATCATCTCCAGGGAAGTCATATTGGGATAATAATTCTCTCCCTTCTAGTTCTACTAACTCTAATAACTCAGGATCATCAACTTGGTCCTCTTTATTCAAAAAGACAACAATATTAGGGACACCTACTTGTTTCGCCAGTAGTATGTGCTCACGAGTTTGTGGCATAGGGCCATCTGCAGCTGATACTACTAAAATTGCTCCATCCATCTGCGCTGCACCGGTGATCATATTCTTTACGTAATCAGCATGACCTGGACAATCTACATGAGCATAGTGACGAGCCTCTGTTTCATATTCAACATGGGCGGTGTTAATAGTGATTCCGCGTGCTTTCTCTTCCGGAGCGGCATCAATTTCATCAAATTTTTTTGCAGTAACATCACTTTGTGCAGCTAAGGAAGCAGAAATTGCTGCAGTTAAAGTGGTTTTGCCATGATCAACGTGTCCAATTGTTCCAATATTTACATGGGGTTTTGTACGATCAAATTTTGCGCGTGCCATAAATACTTAAAATTCCTTAATTTTATTACTCAGTACTAGTACGAGATAGTTTAAAAAATAAATCTATAAATAATTTTTCTATCTATTTATCAATTTACACTCTGATACTTCAATGTAAAGAAATATTTACTAATTTCAATAATTACAAATGAGAAAAACTCTGAAATACTTCAGAGAAATATCTTGTATGTCAACACTTGTATGCGAATTTCTAGATAAATATTCTTAGAATATTGTTCAAAAATAATTGGTACTATAATTACTTAAGAAGGCCCAGGTTTAGTACCTATAGTGGGAAAAAGCTTTGTTGGCTTCCGCCATACGATGAGTTTCCTCTTTCTTACGAATAGAACTTCCTATCTCATTAGCAGCATCCATTATTTCATTTGCTAATTTAAGAGCCATATTCTTTCCAGAGCGTTCCCTAGCGAAACGAGTAATCCAACGTAGGGCTAGATTTGTTCCCCTATAAGCTCTCACTTCTATAGGAACTTGGTATGTAGACCCTCCTATTCGTCGAGCTTTGACTTCAACTACTGGAGTCACGTTTCTGATTGCTTTTTCTAATACTATTAAAGGATCTGATGAGGTCTTTTCAAAAATAATATCCAGTGCCTGGTAAATTATCTTTTGAGCTAATCCTTTTTTCCCATGCTTTAAAATTCGGACTATTAACATAGTAACTAAACGACTTTTATAAATTGCGTCTGGACTAGCTAAATATTTTTTTATTGTACTACGACGAGACATATGTTTCAATAATTGATTTTTTTAGAAATTAAGCAATTCTATTTTTAGGATTTCGGTTTTTTAGTTCCATACTTTGAACGTCCTCTACGGCGGTCCTTTACTCCTGCAGTATCTAATGTCCCCCTTATAATATGGTATCTTACTCCGGGTAAATCTTTCACTCTGCCACCACGAATTAAAACAACTGAAAAAAGTAGATTAATTATTATAATCCCTTTACAAACCGTACATGCAAGTTTCTCTGCATACGGCTATCAGACTACAAATAATAATAATTGATTATTCAACTATTGATATTTTATAAAAGGATCTAAAAAAGACTGTTCCAACTGCCAGAATTGTAGATAATTTTTATATTGACTTTGAAACTTAACTGATTGTGCATTTAATTTAGATTGTATGTTTAGATCATTCCCATATTGTTTAAAAATTTTACTTATACTACTTTTGTGTTTATGAGCCAAGGTCATTGCACATGAAAATTTTAGCAAATATTCGCAATACTGTAAACGTTTGTTAGTAGATATTCCTGAATAATAAGAAGTTAAATGATATAGAATAGAATTATAGTTTTCTACGATCTTCAAGTTTTCTTGTGCTAATAATTTTGTCTGACTAATGGGTCTTATCTGTCTATTTTTTTTGTACTTAATAAATCTATATTTCAATAATAAATTGATTAAATGAGATAATGAAGCTCTTATAATAACTTTTTGTTGTCTTAGAGATATCTCATACCCCGCAAATTCAAACTGGCCAGTTTGAATATCAATAATTTGGTTATGGCTTTCATATTTTTTAATTTGTAGCTTCCTTGTGAGAAAAGTATCTAATTTTTGTTTGACTAGTAGCGCCAGATGATAATCTGCCTTACGATTTAATAATATGATTATTTGGTTTCCATATCGGATGTAAGAAATAATTAAGAACTCCAGATTACCGAATTTTTTTTCAGATTTGGAGGCGCTGTTAACCAGTTTTTCTCTTCTTAATTTGGTAATTTTAAAGTTCTTTTGAGTAGTATGGTTTTTTCTAGCTATATTTCTAAATTTTAGATAACGCAGATAGTTTGTAACGAAACTATCTACTTGATTGTAATAAATGTCCCACAGTACGTATAATAAATGCCCACCTAAAACTCTGGGTATATTTGTCAGAGAGTGTATCGCTTCCTTTTCATTTAAATAATTAGAATCTAAAATTATCTTCAATATATTTAGAAATTTTTGATCACTAATTTTTTTAGATAAAATTTGAATAAGATGTTGATTATCAATTTCATGAAATAATTTATCCAACTTATATCCAACTAAATATTTACTATTTACTATATTACTCTCAATTTCTCTTAGTGGCCAATGAGTACTCTTATTTACCCAAGTTAATGGAGAGCTTGATTCTAATAGCGTACTATAAAGAACTTCTAATATTAAGCTAATAATCTCCTCTAAGATATAGTTTAATAAAAGATATTGTGGGATCTGAGAATTAAGAGTTATCTTTACTGATTTAGTAATGAGCTGCCTAGGGGAATTATTCTTACGGAGTTGCTCTATAAAAAGATCTAAAGTGTCTTCAGTTAAGTTTCCTAAAGTTATGGGATTCCTTCCTTGAAAATATAAATTGGTACAAATTCTTTTGTAAGCGAACCAATAAAGATTTTTTTGGTACAATAAATAATGGTAGTTGTGTTCTCCTTGCTTAGGATTTGCAATGGTATCTTCGATAATTCTTTTTAATGCTTCAAAACTATTCATTGTAAAAACTTAGAAGAATATTACTAGATGTTAGTCTATATTTTAACTATATTCACTCTTATTCATTTTTAATAAGAATCTAGGTAGTTTAATTTAAATTATTGATTGTAGAAGGTTTTTTAATTGATTAATGAAACATAAGATTTATAAATTGGATCTGAGCAGGAACACTCTCTACACAAGATCATTTACTTTATATATAATTTAAAACTTCAAGTTTGCAAACTTTCTTCATTGTCATTATGGTAAGACTGCTGATGACATGCTATTTTTCTTATTTAAGATAAGTGAGTCATTATCACAGTAACTTTTTTAAATTAAACTTCACTAGTCGCACGTGTTCTTGTAAATTATGGCCAATACCTGGAATATATTTAGATAGGTAAATTTCTGATAAAGACTCTTGCCCTCTAACCACACCGTACATGATAATTTCTTATCATACGGCGTTCCACTATTAATGTAATTAATCGCTTGAAACATTTTTTTAACTAGTTTCTACTTTCATACTAAAACTTTTAATAAACCAGAAAGATAGGCTTATAGTAATTCTATGTATTTTATACGTTCCCTGTTTTTTTTTAGAATTTTACTCTAATACCCTTAGATCTCTATTATATTTTATTTGAAGAGCTAATCAAATTTTACACTGCTTAATCTAAATTAATTCGTCAACTATTTTTAAATCTATAGAATTTTACAACATAGGTTCGTCAGAATGTTCTTCCTAATCATAGGTAGAGTTTGTATCCAGTCAACAAGATTGACTGCCTTCATCAAGCTTCACAAGTGAATAATTTATTTTGTGTCGAAATTTAATTATAACTAATTCAAGTTAAGTTAAAAACAGAGTTTGGCTTTCATGGTAATTTTTGCCAACTAATTAGTATTTAAGTAACGTATCACACAAGCAGTCACTTCAAAACCTGAAGTTAAGCGAACCCGAGCAACTTTTCTTAATGCCGAGTTCGGTTTTTTAGGAGTTGTTGTATATACACGAGTACACACACCTCTTCTTTGAGGACAGTTTTTTAATGCGGGAGATTTTGTTTTTTTAATAACTTTCACACGTTCTGTTCTAACTAATTGCTGAATTGTTGGCATAACTTGTAATTTTAATTGTTAATTAAAGATTGAAGAATATTAATATATATTATCTATATTTACTATTAGAATTCACTTAATAGGATAAATAGGAGATAATTTGTTTACTAATTAAATATGTATACCTAATCTACTTTCGATTCTATGGAAGCGAAAAAACTCTCATACTATTGTTTTTCATCTGAAGATGAAGTGATTTTGTATTTACGCATAAATCGTTCTACTCTGCCTTCTGTATCTATAATTTTTTGGGACCCAGTATAAAAAGGATGATTCCCTGACCAAACGTCTATATGCAGCTCTGACTGAGTTGATCCTACTGTCATAACAAGTTCCCCATCACAATATACAGGGGTTTTCGGGTTCCATTTGGGGTGGATATTTGGCTTTGGCATTATTTTTAAAGTTATAATAAAATTAATTTTTAAATTATTTAGCGTTTAGAATATTGAGGAGCTTTTCTGGCTTTTCTTAAACCATATTTTTTCCTTTCTTTAATTCTAGCATCACGCGTTAAATATCCTGCTTTTTTTAGAATGGGTCTATAGTCACTATTAATTTGACAAAGAGCACGAGTTATTCCTAATCGAATTGCCCCGGTTTGTCCAGATAATCCGCCTCCAGACACATTAATGAGAATATCAACTTCTGACTCAATCTGGGCTAACACTAATGGTTCTTTTAGAGATTGTAAATATCTAGGACTATATTGCAAATAAACATTTGCATCTATCTTATTAATAAGAATCTTACCATTCCCTTTAAGTATTCTCACTCTGGCAATTGAACATTTCCGTCGTCCCGTGGCAAAAGATGTTTTACGATTTACTTCTAATATCATAATATAATAAATATTCTATAATTCTAAATTAATAGGTTGTTGAGCCTGATGTGGGTGAGTAGCTCCTTCATATACTTTTAATTTTTTAAAAACTTGTCTCCCTAAAGGTCCTTTAGGGAGCATTCCTCTTATTGCAGTCTCCAGTATTCTGCCTGGAACTCGAGCTTGTACCTGTTCAAAAGTCTCCACCTTCATACCCCCTGGCCGCCCAGAATGTCGACGATAAAGTTTTTGCACCGGTTTATTACCCGAAATAACCACTTCAGATGCATTGATTATAATAACGAAATCTCCTGCATCTATATGGGGTGAAAAAATAGGTTTGTTTTTTCCTCTCAAAATATTACTAATCTTGGTTGAAATACGTCCTAGTCTTTTTCCTTTAGCATCGATCAAATACCATTTACAGTCTAAGTCTTTTTTATTAATTAAAAAAGTTTTATTCATGATTTTTATGGGGAATATATTAAGTATTAGTTATAGAAATCCTTTGTTATCAAAACTATTTTAAATTAAGATAATTTTTCATACCTGTTCAGTAGAAAGACGAATGCCATATCTCTTATATAAAGCTTCAATTACTTCTTCAGCCGATTTTTGACCAAAGTTTTTAATCTCAAGAAGCTGTTCTTGTGAATATTGTAGTAAATCTGAAATTAAGTGAATCTGGGCCCGCTTTAAGCAATTATAGGCTCTAACAGATAAATGTAGTTCTTCGATTGAAATTTGATTGATATTCAGCTCATCTTTCTTCGATTCTTCAATTGGGTACTCAAAGTCCAAATTTTTCAATGAATTGAAAAATCGAGTTAATAGATCAGCTGTTTTGCTAATGGCATCTTGGGGAGTGATACTACCATTAGTCCAAATTTCTAGGAGGAGAGTCTCTTTATTTTTTTTTGTTGATGAATACAGAGGATTTTCTTCGAAGGAAAAATTAACTTTCTCTACTGGCATAAACCGTGAATCGATCTGTAGGAAATCTGATGCAGTTTCATCCACTCCTCTCTGTAAACTTCTATAACCAAGACTTGTCTCTAGCCGGAACTCAAGTTCAAAAATGCTGTTGTTACAAATAGTTGCAATATATTGTCTAGGATCAACTAGCTCAATTCCAGCAGGTAACTCTAATAGACCAGCAGTGACGATACCTGGACCTTGCACCTTAATTCTACCTATCTGTGGTTCCGAAGTAATTGTTTTAAAAATCAGGGATTTAAGATTAAGTAAAATCTCTAGAACATCTTCTCTTACTCCAGGGATAGTTGAAAATTCATGGTTTACTCCTGCAATTTTAACAGAGACTATGGCAGTTCCTTCTAAATCAGACAGCAGTGTTCTTCGTAAAGCATTTCCTAGAGTTAATGCTTGGCTAGAATTTAACGGACTGATTGCAAATTGTCCATAATGTTCTCTTGGTTTATCTACACGAGATTCTAAACACTCTATTTGAAGTACAGACATAGTGAAATAATCTGGAATTTTGTTATCTTATACGCGGCGTTTTTTAGGTGGACGACATCCATTATGGGGAACAGGCGTAATATCTTTGATTTGTATAATCTTTAATCCTGTTACTTGCAAAGCTCTAATTGCTGTTTCACGACCAGAACCAGGACCATTGAGAATTACTTCTACTTGGCGCATTCCTCTATCTAAAGCTTGTTTGGCAGCTTTTTCTGAAGCTGTTTGAGCTGCGAAGGGGGTTCCTTTTTTAGCTCCTTTAAAGCCACCTGCACCTGCCGAGGACCAAGAGATTGTCTGTCCTTTTAAATCCGTAATTGTTACAATAGTATTATTAAAAGTTGATTTAATATGCGCGACCCCTAAAGTTACTTGGAATTTACTTTTTTTACTATTACTTTTTTTTAATTGTCTAGCCATATTCACCTGAATTTTTTAATACATATTTACATGCGAAAAGAAAGTTGCAGATTTATTTCCTAGGTGCTTTCTTCTTCCCTGCAACTGTTCTCTTACCACCTCTACGTGTCCTTGCATTTGTACGAGTTCGTTGGCCACGCACGGGAAGCCCTAACCGATGCCTTCTACCTCTATAACAACCAATATCCATAAGGCGTTTAATAGCTAATCCTTCAAAACGTCTTAAATCTCCTTCTACCTGGAAATGTTGATCAATAACTCGCCGAATGCTGGTAATATCTTGGTCCGTGAGATCTTTTGCTCGAATATTGGGATCTACCGAAGCCAAAGATAAGAGTTTCTGAGAACTAGACAAACCTATTCCATAGATATAAGTTAGCGCTATCTCTACACGCTTATTTCGAGGTAAATCAATTCCTGAAATTCTAGCCATTAATTTTAATACTCCTATTTAATTAACCTTGTCTTTGTTTATGTTTCGAATTACTACAGATAACCATAATTTTTCTGTGTCGTCGAATAATACGACATTTTTCGCATATTTTACGTACTGATGGTTTTACTTTCATATTTTTGTATATTTTAACTAGTTGTGTTTATAGTAAGGTTGAAATTATTTTCTAGCTTTTAACTTTCTTCTAGTGTAGTACTATAGCTTTGAGACAATAGATAAGTTCTGACTTGTTTAGCTATTTCTGTTGCAACTCCAACAAATATTAATAGTGAAGTAATACTTAAACCTTTAAAAAGTGGAAACTGCAATACAGCACCAACTACATAGGGAAAAATTCCAATGAAACAAAGAAGAGTTGCACTGATAAAACCCAGACGGTTAAGAATTGCTTTTAGGTACAGATTAGTTTGGCTACCTGGCCGAATACCTGGAATTACAACGCCCAACTTGCTTAGATTCTCCGCAATGTCATTAGGATTAATTAATAAATTAGTATAAAAACTGTTTAGTAATACAACTAACGAGTAGTAAGCAAATAGGTATAGAGGTTGACCTGGAATAACAATATAAAATAGATTCTTTATCATTATATTAGAAGATCGTTCCACAACATAGGATGGTAAAGCAATTAATAATGAACTAATTACAATTGGAATAATTGTTGCTGCATTCAATTTTAGAGGTAAGTAACTTCTAGAGTTTACAATTGAAGTTGTTCCTAATTGTCTGCTTGACAGGATCTTAATCTTTCGCTTTCCTTCAGATATGAAGATTGATATTAGAATCATAATCAAAAATAATACAATTAGTGCAAATGCTCTCACTCCTAGAGTCTCTATATTACCGTTTTGGAATATAGTAGGAATTGTTTTACTAAAACCAGTTACTATATTGACCATTACCAAGAAAGAGGAGCCGTTTCCTATTCCATATTCGGAAATTAATTCTGCTATCCACATTGTGAGTACTGATCCAGTGGTCAAAGTTAAAACAGTATCTAAAACAAATGTCGCATTCCAATTAAAGACATAAGGGCGAATCCAGTATACTACTATCAAACTTTGTGCTAGAGCCCACATAAACGTAATATAGCGCGTTCTTTGTATTAAGATTCTTTTTCCTAATTCTCCTTCTTCTTTTTGTAGTCTTTCCCATTCCGGCAGTAATTTAATGACTGCTTGCACAGATAGAGTCGCATTAAAGTAGGGACTAATTCCAAATGCCCCGATTCCTAGTGTTCTAGCTCCTCCTCCAATAATATTATTAACAAAATTAAATACAGTATTTTTTTCTAGGTTTTGAAAAAAGGATAAATTATCAACTCCTGGAATAGGTATGAAGATAGTTGTTCTGACTATCAGTAATAAAATGATTGTATATGTAAACCTTTTGATTAATTCTTTTGGTAGCTGTTCAAAGCCTTCATTTGTCATCTTAATTATGCCTTTATTAGATTATATCTAGCCAAGCTGATTTTCATAGTTTACGAATATAAGTTCTCAACTTTTATTCCTCTGCGAAGTGCTGTCATTGAAGCTGTTTGTAGATTATTTAGTGCATTAATTGTTGCTCTAGCATTGTTAAGTGGATTATTAGAGCCTAATCTTTTAGTCAAAATATTTTGAATGCCAGCTAATTCCAACACAGTTCTAGTTGAACTTCCTGCGATTACACCTGAGCCTACAGCAGAGGGACGCATAACTACTTTAGCTGCTCCCGCCTCCCCTGTTATAAAATGAGGAATCGATTGCGATTTGGTGATTGGAACATTACATAAATTTTTTTTACCATCAGCAACAGCTTTCTTAACTGCTCCTATGACATCACCAGCTTTTCCTACACCTACGCCTACTGTCCCCATTTGATTTCCAATGACAATAACAGCTCTAAAACTAAGTTTTTTACCTCCTTTCACTACTTTAGTAACTCTTCGAACTTGTACAACCCGTTCTTTCCATGGATTTTCTTGCTCTTTCCTTTTACTAGTTTTTTTTCGATTTATCATAGATCCAAGTAATAATTTATTAAAAAATCCCAATATTCTAGAAATTTAGACCATTTTCTCTCGCTGCTTCTGCTAAAGCTTTCACTCGTCCATGATATAACTTTCCTCCTCGGTCAAATACAACTTGTTTTAACCCCTTTGCAACAGCCCTTTGTGCTATAGATTCCCCTACTAAGCTGGAGGCTTTACACGTACACCCTGAACTTGATTGTAATTGGATATCTCTGTCTAAAGTAGAACTTTGGACCAATGTATATCCTCTACTGTCATCAATAATTTGAGCATATATATGTTGGTTAGATCTGTATACGCATAATCTTGGACGGCTAGAGGAACCAGTAATTTTTTTACGAATTCGTTTTCTTTTTTTTATGTTACTTATTCTGCGATTTATAAGCATAAGTTTATTTACCTTTTCCAGCTTTACCTACTTTCAGTTTGATCACTTCATTTTCATAACGAACTCCTTTACCTTTATAAGGTTCTGGTGATCGAGTGCTACGGATGTTAGCAGCTATTTGTCCTACTAACTCTTTGTTAATTCCAAAGATATTAATCATAGTATTCTTTTCTACAGAGATTACAATATTTTCGGGGGGAGTAATCGTTATAGAATGACTGTATCCCAGGTTTAGAATTAAGTTTTTTCCTTCCATTTGAGATCGATATCCAACTCCATGAATCTCTAGCTTTTGATTAAAGCCTTCTGAGACTCCGATAACTATATTATTAACTAGGGTTCGATTTAAGCCATATAGTTGTTGAGCTTTACGCGAGTCTACAGATTTTTGGACTGTAAGCTCCTGATCTTTCATAGATACGTAAATTTCTTCGGGAAGTTCATGACTTAATTCTCCCTTGGGCCCCTTAGCTGTAATTACTTGATTATTTATTTTAATTTCTACCTTGGGAGGGACTTTGATGATTTGTTTTCCTATTCTAGACATAAATTCTACCTGAATTTTTTATTTAATTACCATATATAACATAAGACTTCTCCCCCTAATCCACAGTGACGAGCTCTTTTGTCTGCCATTACACCTTGAGAAGTTGAAATAATTGCTACGCCCAACCCACCTAATACTCGAGGCAAATTAGCGTGACTACTATAAACCCGGAGTCCTGGTTTACTAATGCGTTTTAAGGCTGTAATAACTGGTTGTCTTTTTTTTCCTCTATATTTAAGAGAAATTAGAATCTGAGACTTATATCCTCTACCTACTTCTTCATAGTTACTGATAAAACCTTCTTCTCTCAAAACTTTAGTCACACTCTCTGTCATTTTGGTTGCCGGAACTTGGACAATTTGATGTTTCGCCAAATTAGCATTTCTAATGCGAGTCAGGATATCCGATATTGTGTCATTAACCACACGATTTTCTCCCAAGTATTAATTCGTAAATTTATCACCATCACTGAAAGGCATCCCCAGTTTTTTCAGTAATGCAAAGCTTTCTTGATCTGTTTTAGCACTTGTTATTATAGAAATGTTTATTCCCCTCATTTTATCTATTTCATCGTAGGAAATTTCTGGGAAAACTAATTGATCTTGTAGACCGAATGTATAGTTGCCTCTTCCATCAAAATATTTTTTACTAATTCCTCTAAAATCCCTAATTCTGGGTAGTACTAGATGTATAATGCGCTCTAAAAAAGCAAACATGTAATCTTTTCGAAGTGTAACTGACACTCCTACTGGAACATTCTCTCTTATTTTAAAACCTGCTATGGCCTTTTTAGATTTAGTGATAATAGGTTTTTGTCCTGTGATAATCGTTAGTTCTTGTATGCTCTTTTCTAGCGTTTTTGAATTTTGAGATGCTTCACCTAGACCTCTATTAATACTAATTTTGATTAACTTTGGAATCTCATGTATATTCTTATATTGAAATGTCTCTTGAAGATCTGGAACAATCTGGGAGTTATAATGTTCTTTTAATCCTTTATCAATATCCATATTATTTATTTAGTTAATCTTTTCTTGATTTTTTATTAGATAACGCACTTTATTACCTTTATCATTTTCTGTAAAAGCTATTCTACTCGCAATTTTAGTCTTTTCACTATAAAGCATCACATTAGAACTATCTACCGGTGCTTCTTTTTTAATTGTTTTACCTGCTTCTCCTTCCTGTCTTGGTTTTTGATTTTTAGTCTTTATATTAACTCCTTCCACTATTACTAATCCTGTCTTGGAAAAAATTTGGAGGATTTTTCCTACCTTTCCTTTATTGACTCCTGTAATAATTTTGACAGTATCACCCTGTTTTACGTGTAATTTTTTCTTGATACTCACAGATTTAGATTTCATTTCCTTATATTACCTCCGGAGCTAAAGAAACAATTTTTGAAAAATTTTTTTCTCTTAGTTCTCTGGCCACAGGACCAAAGATGCGAGTGCCTCTAGGATTATTATCCTGGTTTATAATAACAGCAGCGTTATCATCAAAACGGATAGTCATTCCGTCTGGTCTTTGGATACTTTTGCGTGTACGTACAATTACCGCTTTTACTACATCAGAACGTTTTACTGTCATATTCGGAATAGCTTCTTTGACTACTCCTACGATAATATTGCCAATTTTAGCGCTAGATCTGTTACTGGTCCCTAAAACCTGTATACACATTAGTTTTTTGGCACCACTATTATCTGCTACATTAAGACATGTTTGAGCTTGAATCATAAAGTATATGTTTTTTTAATTATCTTGGTGATTTCGATACTATATCTATAACTCTCCAGCGTTTTGTGCGACTGATAGGACGCGTTTCCTGGATACGCAAAGTATCCCCTATTTTATAATCATTCTCATTCTCAACGTGAACTTTGTAACGTTTCGTGCGGATCATTGTTTTCCCGTACTTAGAATGAAGAACTTTGTTCGCTACTGCTAGAACCAGAGTTTTCATCATTTTATTACTAATAACAATACCTACTTTTTCTTTAACACTCATAAATATTAAGTCTCCAAACTTTTTCTATGTTCTTTTTCGATCATTAATAGTTGGCTTAATCGATGTTTAGTATGTTTAAATAGATGTGGTTTAAATGATTGTCTAGTTGCTTTTTTTAATTCCAAGTCAAATAATTCTCGTTTGTTCAATAGAATTGCACTTTGAATTTCAGATAAATTTAAATTTCGGACCTCTGATATCTTAGGTAAAGCCATATATTTATTTTTTCACTAAAAACTTTGTTTTTATAGGTAATTTGTATGAAGCTATTTTCATTGCTGCCTCTGCAATTTCTGGTGAAACCCCCGACATCTCAAATAAAATATGCCCAGGCTTAATTACAGCTACCCAATAGTCTAAGGCTCCCTTCCCGGCTCCCATACGACTTTCAGCAGCTCTTGCTGTAACAGGTTTATCTGGAAATACTCTAATCCATAATTTCCCACCCCGACGCACATATCTTGTGATTGTTCGTCTTGTCGCTTCGATTTGTCTTGACGTTAGCCAAACTGGCTCTAAAGCTTGTAGACCATATTCTCCAAAAGAGATGATATTACCTCTACTAGCACTTCCTTTAAGACGTCCTCTGTGTTGTTTGCGAAACTTAGTTCGTTTTGGACTAAGCACTTTAACCTCCTAAAAAAATATATATTACTAGATACTTGAAATTAGTCTAAAGAAATAGATTCTCTTTATTCAATATTTCACCTTTAAATAACCAAACCTTTATTCCAAGTATACCGTATGTTGTATAGGCAACTTGGTGTGTATAATCAATATCTGCTCTTAAAGTTTGAAGCGGTACTCTACCTTCTCTGACCCACTCACTTCTTGCGATCTCTGCTCCATTTAGTCGACCTGAAATTTGTACTTTTATCCCTTTGATATTCGCTTTTTGTGCTCTTTGAATTGCTGATTTTACAATTCGACGAAAATTTACTTGCTTTGTTTCAAGATGACTGGCGATATCTTTGGCAATTAAAGACGCCTCCAAACCAGGTTCTACCTCGTATACTTTAACTCTTATCTTAACTTCTGGATTCAGCAAATTTTGTAGTCGCTGCCTTAAATCTTCAAGACCACTTCCCATTCTCCCTAAAATGATGGAGGGAGATCCTGAATAAATTTCTACTTCTATCTGATCAAAGCGTCGACTAATTTGTATTCTTGAGATTTGAGCTTCGCTAAATTGAGCTGTAATATAGCTACGCATCTGATAATCTTCTTGTAACAATACGGAATAGTTTTTGGGCTTAGCAAACCACAGAGACCTATGTGTTTGCGTTACACCAAGACGGAAACCTAACGGATGAATCTTCTGTCCCACAATATCTTCCTAAGATTAAGTTATTTTTTCTTGTACTTGCACTGTAATATGGCAAGTTGGCTTTCTAATAGGATAACCTCGGCCTTGGGCTCGTGGTCTGAAACGCTTTAGAATAGGGCCTTTATCGCCATAGGTATTGACTATTTGTAATTTACTTTTAGCTATACCATAATTATGCTCTGCATTAGAGGCTGCTGACTGTAATACTTGTAAAATAAGGCGGCTACTACGGTATGGCATAAATTGTAAAATTAAAACAGCTTCTGTATAACTTTTTCCTCTGATTTGATCCAACACCCGTCTAACCTTAGAAGGAGAAGTTCTAATATATCTTCCTACAGCTGTGGCTATTGTTTGATTAGTCATAAAAATGTCTTTTTAACGTTTAGATTTTCTATCACTCTTAACATGTGTTCTAAATGTTCTGGTAGGAACAAATTCACCTAGCTTATGTCCAACCATCTGGTCTGAAATAAAAACGGGAAAATGCTGTTTACCATTATATACTGCGATTGTATAACCTACCATAGAAGGTAATATCGTCGATGAACGAGACCAAGTTTTAATTACTTGTTTTTTATCTAGTTTGGCAACTTGCTTCCATAAGCTAGCTGCTACAAAAGGTCCTTTATGTAATGAACGTCCCATAATTTTTATCAAATCAATTTTTATTATTTTTTTCTACGGCGGACGATATTTGCATCACTATATTTCTTTTTTTTACGTGTTTTTACACCTAGAGCAGGTCTCCCAGTAGGTGTAACTGGACGAACTTTGCCAATAGGAGACCTCCCTTCTCCACCGCCATGAGGGTGATCTACGGGATTTTTAGCAACTCCTCGCACATGAGGTTTTTTACCTAACCATCGATTTCTTCCAGCTTTACCTATAGTAATGTTACAGGCATCTATATTGCCTATTTGGCCAATAGTAGCGTAGCAACAGGAGTGGATTTGTCGAATCTCGCTTGATGGTAATTTTAGAGTTACGTAGTTATTATCCTTAGCTATAATTTGTGCAGCTGTTCCTGCGGCACGTACTATTTGCCCTCCTCTACCTGGAATTAATTCTACATTATGAACTGCAGTTCCCAATGGTAATCTACCTATAGGTAAGGCATTTCCAATCTCAAAAGGAGCATTGGAACCTGAAACTACTTCAGAGCCTACTTGTAATGAACGTGGATGCAAAATATATCTTTTTATACCATTGGAGTAGTGTAATAAAGCAATTCTAGCATTTCTATTAGGATCATACTCAATTGAAGCCACTTTAGCAAAAATCCCATGTAATTTTCTTTTAAAGTCAATTAGACGAAATCTTTTTTTATGTCTTCCTCCTCTATTTCTAACAGTAATAACTCCATGATTATTGTGACCTGCTGGATTATGTTTTGTCCGAACTAGAGATTTCTCAGGTTTACTTCGTGTTAGTTCTGAGAAGGTCGAAACTGTCCGATTGCGGGTGCTAGGAGTATATGCTCTATATAAACGGATTGCCATATTAATACTCTAAAAATTAATTTTAATGAAATAAGATAAAGTCAATTATTTATTCTTCTGGAAATAAGTTAATTGATTCTCCAGGTGCCAATTTTACAATTGCACGTTTGTAATGTGGACGATAGCCTACAAATTTCCCTATTCTCCTTTTTTTTCTTGGTAGATGACTCGTGTTCACCCCAATCACTTGGACTTGAAAAATTAATTCAATACTTTTTTTTATCAGTTTTTTATTTGTTTTTGGATCAACTAAAAAAGAATACTGATTATTTTCAAAAAGTCGCGTGGTTTTATCTGTAATAATAGGACTTTTTATGATATCTAAGCTATGAGCTAGTGGATGTTTTTCTTTATTCATTAAAAACCTCTTGAATTATAGAAATAGCTTCTTTTGTAATTACGATATGTTCTGCACCTAATAGGTCGAGAATATTTAAATTGGCGGCATTCAGCATTTTTACCTGAGGAATATTCCTTAAAGATAAAAAAATATTTTTGTTTTGAGATTCGCTAATAATCAGTGTCTTTTGATTTAAATCTATAGACCAACGCTTCAGTAATTCAGCCATTGCTCGAGTTGATGGAACGGAGAAATAGGAATCAATACTTTCTACTACTAAGGTTTTGTTATATTTATTGTGCAGCAAAGTTCGCAAAGCTAGACGCCATTCTTTACGATTCATTTTTTTGCGATAGGAACGAGTTTTGGGGCCAAAAGTAACACCTCCACCTTTCCACAGAGGTGAACGATTCGATCCTGCCCTAGCTTTTCCACTTCCCTTTTGTTTCCAAGGTTTTTTTCCTCCCCCGCGGACTTCACTTCGAGTTTTAGTAGACGCAGTTCCTTGTCTTTGTTCTGCCTGTTGTTTAACCATAGCACGATGTACTAAATAGGAAGACTTGACAGTGGCTATTTTTAAACTTATAGTTGATTTACTGCTTGTATTACCTTCAGTATCGTATATAGAATATTCTAGTTCTGTTTGAATTACCATACTTAAATTATTTTCTGGAGTATATTAATAAAACTATTTCTTTTTAATCACAAGTAAGTTTCCCATTTTTCCTGGCACACTACCCTTTACAACTAATAAATGATCAGTATTATTAATATGGATAATTTCTAAATTTTTAATAGTTGTTTTTTGATTTCCTAAATGCCCTGCCATTTTTTTCCCGGGATAAACGCGGCCTGGCGTTGTACCAGGACCAATTGAACCAGGTTGTCGATGATTTTTTGATCCATGAGACATAGGGCCTCGACCAAAATTATGCCTTTTTTGATATCCAGAGAATCCTTTCCCGATATTTTTACCTGTTATATCCAATAGTTCTCCAACTTGGAATCTATCAACGGTGAGTAAATCTCCACAGTTATAAGTTTCAATATTATCTACTTTAAATTCCTTAAGATATTTCAGAGGGGGAGTATTTGTCTTTTTCAAATGTCCCAGTAAGGGCTTATTTAGATGCTTAGACATTACTTCCCCGAAGCCAATTTGAATAGCTTCATATTGATGCTCATTTTTATTTTTTACTTGTGTAACTATGCATGGTCCTGCTTTGATAATTGTAACAGGTATTGCTAAGCCTGAAGTATCAAAAATTTGAGTCATTCCTACTTTTTTTCCAATTATGCCGATAGACATAGAATGATAAATCTCCTTTAATATATTTTGCAAACAAACAACATTTAAAATTCTATATTTAAATATAAGAAAGAATATAAATATACCCTTTAAACAAGAATAATATATAAATTATATTTTAATATATTGATAGCCTCTTTGCAATGTACGACTCCGCACAAATCCGCTGAACTCGTGTAATGGTCGGAAATTACGGCTTTACCTGGGATAATATTTGTGTAATGATATTACTATCATTAATTATTAGAGGTAATAAACTGTTTATATGGGAAAAGTTGTTGGTATAGATTTAGGTACGACCAATTCTGTAGTTGCCGTCATTGAGGGAGGAAAACCTACAGTTATTCCGAACAAAGAAGGAGGAAGGACCACAGCCTCTGTTGTGGCTTATACAAAAACTGGTGAGCAACTTGTCGGACAAATAGCTAGACGTCAGGCCGTTATTAATCCTGAGAATACTTTTTATTCAGTTAAAAGATTTTTAGGGCGCAAATTGGAAGAAGTTGCAGAAGAGTTAAGACAAGTATCTTATCAGATGCACGCAGATTCAAACGGGAACATAAAATTTCACTGTTCTAATCTGAACAAAGATTTTGCACCTGAAGAAATTTCGGCACAAGTACTTAGAAAGTTGGTCGAAGATGCTAGTAAATATTTAGGTGAAACTATTTCTCAAGCTGTTATTACTGTCCCTGCATACTTTAATGATTCACAGAGACAAGCTACTAAAAATGCAGGAAGAATTGCGGGCTTAGAAGTTTTAAGGATTATTAACGAGCCTACAGCAGCTTCATTATCCTACGGATTAGACAAAAAGGATAATGAAACTATTTTAGTATTTGATTTAGGAGGAGGTACTTTTGATGTCTCTATATTGGAAGTAGGTGATGGAGTATTTGAAGTCTTATCAACTTCTGGGGACACCCATCTAGGCGGAGATGACTTTGATAAAAAGATAGTAGATTGGCTAAAAGAAGAGTTCTATCAAGAAGAAAAAATTGATTTGTCCAAAGACATGCAAGCTCTTCAGAGGTTAACTGAAGCCGCTGAGAAAGCTAAAATTGAGTTATCAAATTTAACTCAAGCGGATATAAATTTACCTTTTATTGCAAATACCGATACCGGTCCTAAACATTTAGAAAGAACTTTAACAAGAGCAAAATTTGAAGAACTGTGTAATGATTTGATTGATAGATGCAAGACCCCAGTAAACAATGCTTTAAAAGATGCTAAATTGAATAACTCCAAGATTGATGAGGTTGTTTTGGTTGGAGGATCTACAAGAATTCCAGCTATCCAGGAAGTAGTTAAAAACTTAATTGGAAAAGAACCCAATCGAAGTGTTAACCCTGATGAAGTTGTAGCAATTGGAGCGGCTGTTCAGGCTGGAGTATTGGCTGGAGAAGTTAAAGATATTTTATTGCTAGATGTTACTCCTTTATCTTTAGGGGTGGATACAGTTGGTGGAGTGATGATTAAAATTATTCCTAGAAATACAACCATTCCTACCAAAAAATCTGAGATTTTTTCTACTGCAGTGGATAACCAACCTAATGTAGAGATTCAAGTCTTACAAGGGGAAAGAGAATTCACAAAAGACAATAAGAGTTTAGGAACATTTAGATTGGATGGTATCTTACCTGCACCTAGAGGTATACCTCAGATTGAAGTAACGTTTGACATTGATGCTAATGGAATTTTATCTGTAACGGCCAAAGATAAAGGAAGTGGAAAAGAACAATCTATAGTTATAACTGGAGCCTCAACATTACCCAAAGAAGAAGTTGAAGAGATGGTTCAAGAAGCAGAAAAGAATGCTACCGTTGATAAGGAGAAAAGAGAAAAAGTAGATTTGAAAAATCAATCTGATTCTTTAGCCTATCAAGCTGAAAAGCAGTTATCTGAGTTGAGCGATAAAATTGAAGCCACTGATAAAGAACAAATAGAAACTTTAATTAAGAAATTAAAAGATGATATAAATAATGAAGACTATGAAGCCATGAAGATTTCGAATAAAGAACTTCAAGAGGGTCTAATGAAAATCGGACAAAAAGTATATTCTAAACAAGATGCAGCAAGTGAAGGCCAAAAAGGGAAAGAAGATAATACTGTAATTGATGCTGATTTTTCAGAAACTTAAATTGTTATTACAGTAACCTGAAGGACTTAAAATATTCCTCAGGTTACTGTAATAACAATTTAAGTTTCTAGAAAATCTGCTAACTAGTTAAGATTATGAAGATTAATGCCTATTATATATAATGTAACAAGTAAAAATACTTGTTGCATTATTATGAGTTTTATTTATTTAAATATAAAAATTAGTTACTATGAGAAATCTAGATAATAGTATCATGAGTAGTTTTCCAACTACTACACAGAATTTAAGAAATTGTTTTAGTTATCCAGCGTTGACGCGTGAAAAAGACGCGTGCGGCGTCGGTATGGTAGTAAATCAATTTAATAAGCCGAGTCACACACTTGTAATGAAGGCATTAGAAGCATTAAATTGCATGGAACATCGTGGAGGATGTAGTGCGGATAATGATTCCGGAGATGGTGCTGGGATTACAACAAGTATTCCTTGGAAACTCTTTGAAAGCTTTCTGACAAAACAGTTAATTTCATCCTATGACAGGAGTCAAACTGGAGTAGGAATGCTATTTCTACCAACAAACGCTGTAAAAGAAAGTAAAGAAATTATTGAATGGGTAGTGAAGGAAGAGGGGTTTCAATTATTAGGTTGGCGGAGAGTACCCATTGTAGAAGAAATTTTAGGAAGAGAAGCCAGACTAAATAAACCTATAATTGAGCAAATTTTCATTCAATCTTCTAAAAGTAAACTAAATGATAAAGTTTTGGAAAGAGATTTTTACCTTTTACGGAAAAAGATAGAAAAAACTATTGCGAGTACATCTAGTCATTGGGCATCAAATTTCTATGTTTGTTCCTTATCTTCAAAGATGATTGTTTATAAAGGAATGGTAAGGTCTACAGTTTTAGGACAATTTTATCAGGACTTACATCATCCGGATTATGAAGCATCTTTTGGATTGTATCATAGGAGATTTAGTACGAATACTATGCCTAAATGGCCTTTAGCACAACCTATGCGTTTTATCGCACATAATGGAGAAATCAATACTTTACTGGGAAATCTTAATTGGATGAAGTCCAGAGAAGCCAGACTTGAACATTCTTATTGGAGTGAGAAACTTGATGATTTAAAACCTATTGTTAATCAAGAAAATAGTGATTCAGCTAACTTAGATGCTGTAGTTGAGTTACTTGTTAACTCAGGTAGAGATCCAGAAGAAGCTTTGATGATTTTAGTTCCTGAAGCATATCTGAATCAACCTGAGTTAAACAATAATTCTGAGATTACCGACTTTTATGAATATTATTCTGGCATACAAGAAGCTTGGGATGGACCTGCTTTAGTTGCATTTACAGATGGTAATAAAATTGGTGCTACGCTAGATAGAAACGGGTTACGACCTGCTCGATATTGTATAACTGATGACAATTTAGTGATTATATCCTCGGAAGCTGGTGTTGTTAATATTGAGCCTTCCCAGATTATTCATCAAGGAAGACTAGGGCCTGGTCAGATGATTGTAATTGATTTAACAACCCATAATATTTTGGAAAATTGGACAATTAAAAAAGAAGTTGCAAGTAGATTCTCTTATGGAGAATGGATCAAACAACATCGTCATTCTTTGACAACAGGCGTAGATGAACTAATCAAAGATTCTATCATGTCTAGTGAAAATTTGTGGAGATGGCAGACGGCTTTTGGCTATACTACTGAAGATGTTGAACTTGTGATTGAACACATGGCTAGTCAAGCAAAAGAACCCACATTTTGCATGGGCGATGATATTCCCTTAGCAGTACTATCTAATAAAACGCACCTCTTATATGATTATCTTAAGCAACGCTTTGCTCAAGTAACTAATCCAGCTATGGATCCACTAAGAGAAAACCTAGTTATGTCTTTACAGGTATCAGTAGGTAAAAAAGGTAACTTTCTTGAAAGAGATCCTTATGCAGCTAAATTATTACATTTAGATTCTCCAGTTCTGTTCGAAAATAATTTGCTGGAAATTCAAAATAGTGATTTCAAAGTAACTAAACTAAAAACATCTTTTGATATAGAAGAAGGTAGCATAAGTTTAAAAAATGCTTTGAAAAACTTAGCAGGGCAAGCGGTTCAAGCTGTTGAAAATAAAACCGAGATTTTAATTTTATCAGATAAATTGCAGGATTTAGATTTAAAAGAACCATTCATTCCACCTTTACTAGCAATAGGAACAGTGCATCATGCTTTGATTGCCAAAGGTTTAAGACAAGAGGTTTCCTTACTAGTAGAGACTGGACAATGTTGGAGCACTCATCACTTCGCATGTCTTATCGGTTATGGGGCAAGTGCAGTATGCCCATACCTAGCGTTGGAAACTACAAGACATTGGTTTAATAATCCAAAAACACAAAATTTAATAGAAAAGGGTAAGTTACCACAATGTTCTGTTGAAAGTGCTCAGTATAATTACAAAGCTGCAGTGGAAGCTGGTTTACTCAAAATTCTTTCTAAGATGGGTATCTCTTTATTATCTAGCTACCATGGAGCTCAAATCTTTGAGGCATTAGGATTAGGTAACGAAGTTATTAATTTAGCTTTTTGTGGCACTAGTTCACGTATTGGAGGATTAAGCCTGGCAGAACTCACATCTGAAGTAGTTAATTTACATAAATCTGCTTTCTCAGAAGAAAAGAAAAAGAAATTAGCTAATTATGGTTTCATTCAGTATAGATCTGGTGGTGAATATCATGTCAATACACCAGAAATGTCTAAAACTCTACACAAGGCAGTTAGAGGCTATAATTTAGGCCATTATAATACTTATAGAGATTTACTGTATAAACGTCCTGCAACTACTTTACGAGATTTAATTGAATTCATTAGTGATCAACCACCTATTCCAATTGAACAAGTAGAACCTACGCACATTATTTTAGAAAGATTTTGTACAGGTGGTATGTCATTAGGAGCTTTATCTAAAGAGACTCATGAAACTCTGGCTATTGCTATGAATAGAATTGGAGGTAAATCTAACTCTGGGGAAGGGGGAGAAGATCCTATTCGTTTTTCAATCCTGAAAGATGTGGATGAATTGACTGGGAAATCAGAGTTATTTCCACATTTAAAAGGCCTTAAAAATGGAGATACAGCTAATTCTGCTATCAAACAAATTGCTTCTGGTAGATTTGGCGTTAACCCAGAATACTTAGTTAATTGCCAGCAATTAGAAATTAAAATTGCACAGGGTGCTAAGCCTGGAGAAGGAGGCCAATTACCAGGTAAAAAAATCGATGAGTATATTGCCTCTTTAAGAGCCTCGAAAGCTGGAGTAACATTAATTTCTCCTCCGCCTCACCATGACATTTATTCTATTGAAGATTTAGCTCAATTGATATTTGATCTTCATCAAATTAATCCTCAGGCTAAAGTTTCAGTTAAACTGGTTGCAGAAATTGGAATTGGTACAATTGCAGCTGGTGTGGCTAAAGGAAATGCAGATATTATTCAAGTTTCAGGACATGATGGTGGAACTGGAGCATCTCCTTTAAGTTCTATTAAGCATGCTGGCAGTCCATGGGAATTAGGTTTAACAGAAGTTCATCAAGTATTATTAGAAAATAATTTGCGAGATCGCGTTATTCTACGTGTAGATGGAGGTCTACGCACAGGATTAGATACAATTCTAGCTGCCTTGATGGGAGCAGAAGAATTTGGCTTTGGAACTGTAGCTATGATTGCTACAGGGTGCATTATGGCAAGAATATGCCACACGAATAGTTGTCCAGTAGGTGTTGCCACTCAAAAAGAAAACTTAAGAGCGCGTTTTCCTGGAGTACCTGAAGCATTGGTAAATTTCTTTTTATTTTTAGCAGAAGAAATTAGAGAAATTCTAGCCTTTAGCGGATATACCTCATTAAATGATATTATAGGTAGAACAGATCTATTACAACAAAAGTCAGACGTTATTTTAGCTAAAACTAAACAACTAAAACTTGAATCATTACTGCAGGTCCCTAACCAAAATACTGCACAACGTAACTGGTTAATACATTCTAGTACGCACAGTAATGGGGCAGTTTTAGATGATGATATTTTAGCTTTACCAGAGGTAAAAGACGCCATTCAACATCATACAGAACTAGATAAGCATTTAAAAATTACAAATACTGACCGTACTGTAGGAGCTAGAATTTCAGGTAAGATTGCAAAAAAATATGGTAACAGTGGTTTTAAGGGAAAAATTAATCTTAATTTCTATGGAAGCGCAGGGCAAAGTTTCGGTGCTTTTCTACTTCCTGGATTGAATCTGAGACTAGTTGGAGAAGCTAATGATTATGTTGGAAAGGGAATTCATGGTGGCGAGATTATAATTATACCCCCTAGTGAAAGAAATCCTCTTCATAAGTCTCAAGTAATTATGGGAAATACTTGTCTTTACGGTGCAACTGGAGGAATTCTGCTTGCTAGAGGTGAGGCGGGAGAAAGATTTGCGGTAAGAAATTCTAAAGCTATTGCTGTTGTTGAAGGAGTTGGCGATCACTGTTGCGAATATATGACTGGTGGGATTATTGTTGTTTTGGGTAGACATGGAAGAAATATTGGCGCCGGCATGACTGGTGGATTAGGTTATTTTTTAGATACAAATGACACCTTAATAAGTAAATTAAATAAAGATACGGTACAAGCTCAACGCATTTTAACTAAAGAAGGTGAAAATCAACTTAAATACTTATTAAAACAACATGCCTCTAAAACTGGTAGTCCTAAAGCTCACCAGATATTGGAACAATGGCCTTCTAGTATGTCTCAGTTTTGGCAATTAGTCCCTGAAGCAGAGAAAAACTTACCCGAAACTAATCCGGCATATAGTCAACTAGCGTACTTAAATACATAATCAGGTAATTTATTCTTCAACCAATAAATATAATATCTTATTCACTTTTCTAGCTAAGTGAAGTAAAATATAAAAAAATTATAATTCTATTAATCATATGGCAAAGTAAAATTTTTAATGTGCGACATAGAGTACTTTGCTGTATACAAAAAAAATAACACCTTTAAAGCTAAAGAAGAAAGGTAACTGATAGCAGTTTTAGCTAGGCTTTGTTTTTAAATACGAAATAGTTATCAAATTATAAATCTTCATTCATTAAAATATAGATATATATATTAGCCTAGATAAAGATTTCAGAGTATTAAACTAAAAGAGCTCGAAGTAATTAACAGTAGATTAAACATGGAAGATAAATTAATAAGATCAAATATTTAATTTATTTATGATTCTTAACTAGTTAAAATTTGATAAAAGTTAACAACTTATTATTCAAAAATCTAAGAAGATTCTAATAGATATCTCGAATTAGTTAATATTTTAAACTTAAATTTAAGAAAGTTTACCTGAAATAAAATTTTAATAATGTATATTAAGTTAAACTTGAGCCGTATGCGAAGAGATTTGCATGTACGGTTCTTAGAGAGACGAATATCTACTCAGTAAATTCAGGAGTTTTTCCCCATGGCTCATAATGTAAAGGTATATGATACTTGTATTGGTTGTGTGCGTATTGATATTAAATTAGAAAAAAATAACTAACTTAACTTCAAGTAAGTAAAACCGCATGTTATTTTGTAACGAGAGTTATGGCTAAAGTTAATTTTACTTGAAATTATTTTACTATACAGATACAAGATCTTTTCTCAAAACATAGGAAAGTATAACCTTTCATTTTTTTACTTATTTAAATCAAAATAGCCTAAAATTTACGACTCATTAATTTAAAAATCAATAATAACTTTTATAGTGGTAGAACCTAATTTTGGTAGATTACAATAGATTTTTGTAATTAAAGAGCTATATGCTAAGAAATTAGCCCGTATAGTTCGTGAAAGGATTTAAAATACAATAACAAATCTAATTCATACTCAATGTGTAAGAGCTTGTCCCTGTGATGTTTTAGAGATGGTGCCTTGGGATGGCTGTAAAGCTAAACAGATAGCCTCAGCTCCAAGAACAGAAGATTGCATTGGTTGCAAACGCTGTGAAACAGCTTGCCCTACAGATTTTTTAAGTGTACGGGTTTACCTGGGAGGTGAAACTACAAGAAGTTTAGGTTTGGCATATTAATCTTTTGACAACCATAGATATTTTCATATCAAAAATTCAGATTGAGTCTAAAATCTCATTCTGAATTTTTAAATTCATATTTATAATTTTATAATCTAGAAAAAGCTAATTTAATCTTCTCCAAAACAATCAAAGACAATTAAAATATTATGACAATTGATTTAACTGATGCCTTAACTGAACGTAATCTATTGAAGGTAATTACAGGTATTAATAATTTTAATGTTGATAAGGTTTCTCAGATTGCATCAGCTGCAGAATTAGGTAGAGCAACGTATATAGATATTGCTGCAAATGATTATTTAGTGGATATTGTAAGGCAACAAACTCAGATTCCTATATGTATATCATCTATTGACCCCAGCAATCTTTATAAATGTATTCGTAATGGTGCACAAATAGTTGAAATTGGCAATTATGATTCATTCTATAGACAAGGATTTAATTTTAGCATAGACAGAATTTTACTCATAGCCAAGCAAATCAAGGATTACTTTCCTGAAATAACCTTGTGTGTTACTATCCCCCATCACCTGTCGATTAAAAAACAAATTTACCTAGCCCAGAGGCTACAAGAAATTAACGTTGATTTTCTACAAACTGAAGGTATTAGTAGCCATCGAGAATACGAATTAAAAACTGATAAGATCTCAACCCCTATCAATAAAATAGCATCTACATTATCAACAACTTATGCTATCTCCAAAGCAGTACCTCTCCCTATCATAACTGCTTCTGGAATTTCGCATATGACAAGTCTTATTGCAATTAAATATGGGGCTTCCGGTATAGGAATCGGCAATGCTATACAACAATTAAATGGTATTCAAGATATGACAAATTTTATAAAAATTATTAAAAGAAAACTCACACATGATTCTATTCAGGAGATTGACTATAAACTAAGCACAATCTGCTCATCGGTAATTTCTCCAAAAAAGGAACTTTTGTTAAATCATTAATTAGCTACCAAAAATAAATAATTTACCGCTACCAATGCATATGAGTTCAACAAAAAAACTGGTCGTATCGCAATTAAATGTTAAATATTCTAGCCAAGTAATTTTGGAAAATATTAATTTTCATGTTTTTACAGGCAAAATTATTGGTATTATTGGACCAAATGGGGCTGGAAAAAGTACTCTTTTGAAAGCAATTCTAGGGCTTCTACCTCAGTCTTCAGCTCAAATTTTATATAATGGAACTAATCTCACTAAACAGAAAAGTAAAATAGCATACGTCCCTCAAAGATCTCAAATTGACTGGGATTAATGCGACATGCTCATTATTATTTACAATAAATAAATAAAATTTTAATACCTCAAGAAGGTAAGCAATTAAGATTTAAATATTTACAATAAGTTTAACCTGAATCTTTTCTTAAATCTATATCAAGATAGAGCGTATAATTGATTAATCTGCACTAAACCATGCGAGTAGTTTATCTGAAGGTAATATTCTTGAACAATTGTAAATTAGTCTGTAGATGATAGTAAGTGATTATTAATAATTTTCCGGAGAGTTAAACATAACATGAGATTATTGATCAAGATTCTTTTTTAGTTTATAGGTTAATCCATGAATTAATAAATCTTATACTATATAAGAGTAAACTAGAGAAAGTAATTTTACCAGAGAGATAAAGATTACTTGAGCCGTATGCGAGGAGACTTGCACGTACGATTCTTTAGGAGAAACATGTAATTTTATTTTCTACCTTATTCCTATAACAGTTCAGGATGTTGCTTTAATGGGTCAGACTTGCAATACTTCTTGGGGACAGGACTATTCAAAAAAAAGCTATGAATTAGTAGATTATGCTTTAAATAAATTAGGCTTATACCATTTGAAGAAGAATCGTATTGGCGAATTATCTGGAGGTCAGCAGCAAAAAGTATTTTTAGCTAGGTCACTAGTACAAGAGGCTGAGATTCTTTTTTTGGATGAACCTTTAGTAGGGGTTGACTATAAAACTCAAGGTGCGACTCGAAGTTACTAATACCAGAGCTTAGATTAGAATATTAAAATAACTATTTTTTGGGTAGACACCTTAGAGCGTCAAGCTATTCAAGTGAGAATTGATTTTAAGGAAAGTAGAATATCTTTAGCTTTGTTTCAAAATTTAAAAGGAAGTTCGTCGCTATATCTTGAGATAGAGGTCGTAATTTAACAGGCTCTCGAAGCTTATAATATCTTTAACCTTAAAATCTGAGGGTATTAGATAAAACGTGATTATATTAAAGCTTTAATTAATGTACATAATTAATAAAAAGTTTTTTTATTTGATTATTTGGAATAAGTTCTATTATTATATAACTTATATGAGATACTATGGTGTCGATCTAAATAAGCCAACTAAAATAAGTACTTTTGTTGGTAAAGCCGTATGCAAGGAGATTTGCTCGTACGGTCTTTTTAGCAGATCATATCATGATCTAGCCGTTACATTATTTTTAATCTCTTACAAGAGCTTAGCCATGACAATAAGCTAATAATTATTATTCATCATGATTTGGGTGATGTGCTTAAGTATTTTGATGAACTAATTCTAATAAATCAAATACTCGTAGCACAAGGTAGATGCTCACAGGTATTAGAAAATAAATTATTATCTTTAGCTTATAAAGACAGCTAGTAAACAATGAGTAAAACATAATTCAGGTATCTTTCAGATTTGATAGTGTTTCTAGAGCATTAAAAAGAAAAATCTTAATATTTTTTAATTCTTAATTTCTTTTTTATAGCTCGTCATAATAATATATAGAAAAATTAACTACTCGAAAAGTTATAAATTATAAGATTGATATTGATAACATTTAAATTTAGGAGACAATAGATAAATGAAATTAGCATATTGGATGTTATGAGCTTCAGTGGAGGAATATAGAATCAAAGTATCTTTAAAATAGTAATTTGTATTTGGTATTTATTTTGATCAATATAATATAAAGATATAATTTAATAAGAGGTCGCTGAAGATTAAATACAATGCCCTTTCAGTACATTGAAATCTAAATTCTGAGAAATAAATACATTCATTTTATTACTTCTAAAACGTATTTGGGGTTAATAATCTTAGAAACTCATATGACTATATTCTCTAAATAAGAGAAACCCTATCACAAAATTTAATAAGACAAAATCCCGATAATAGAATTAACTCCGATTATATTATTTGTGTAGGGAAATGATTATAAAAAAAGCAAATATTTGATATTAACAATCAGAATATGATTTTTTAATCTTGACTGAAAAGAAGAGCTGAATTTTATAAGCTAGGGGACTAAAAATGTTCTTTAGTTGAGCCGTATGTTGGGAAACTAGCATGTACGGTTCTCAGGGAGTTTATTAGAACTACCCAATTATGCAGGTCCCGCCCATATTGGAACATTGAGAATAGCTAGTTCATTCAAAAACGTACATGCTATTATGCATGCACCTTTAGGCGATGACTATTTTAATGTTATGCAATCTATGCTTGAAAGAGAGAGAGATTTTACTCCTGTAACCGCAAGCATTGTAGATCGCCATGTGTTAGCTCAAGGATCAAAAGAGAAAGTTATTAATAATATAAATAGAAAAGATAAAGAAGAGAATCCCGACCTTGTAGTTTTAACACCTACGTGTACTTCTAGCATTCTACAAGAAGATCTTGCTAATTTTGTAACTCGAGCCTCTTATGAGTCTCAAGCTGATGTTTTACTTGCTGATGTTAATCACGTGCGACCTGTTTTCCCTTAAATTTAATATGAGAGGTTAAGATCAATTTTATTGATCTTAATAGATAAAACTAGATACTATCTAAACATGATTAATACTGAATCTTTTATGTCAAAGCCGAGTTAGTTTAAATTCTCATAAGCTAAAATAAATATATGAACCATTAAAAACTTCCTAGATTTAAGTTTTTTCATAATCAAAACCAATCTCAATACTTGAGTAAGTTTGTGGTTAACTTTACACAAGTTCCAAACAAAGAAAGGAAAGAAAAAGTGGTATTTACAGCTTATCAATAGTTTTCTCTTAAACTGGAAATTTTTATATGATATAAAAGTTGAAGAATTACTCTAATGTGAATTTAATTAGAATTTAATTCATATAAACTAACAAAGTTGAAGTTTATAAGTGAGCCGTATGCGGAGAAATTCGCACGTACGGTTCTGGAACCGAAATAAAATAGCTAATATTTATTTAAGGTTTTTATAGAATTAGTGAATTACAAGCAGCTGATAAAACTCTTGAACAAATCGTTAGATTTTACATTGATAAAGAGGGGCCTGAATTTATCAGTAAAATTACCAAAACAAAAAAACCATCCGTAAATATTATAGGTGGATTTACTCTAGGATTTCATAATCAGCATGACATAAGTGAACTCAAAAAAATATTTGCTGAACTTGATATTGACATAAACCTAATTATTCCAGATGGGACATATGTCCATCAGTTAAAAGATCTTCCCCGTGCTTGGTTAAACATAGTACCCTATCGTGAGACTGGATTGAAAACAGCTGAGTATTTAAACAGCAAGTTCAAAATCCCTTATGTTGATGAAACTCCTATGGGACTAAAGCAAATTGCTAGCTTTCTCAGACAAATTCAAAAAATCTTAGTATCTCAAGGATGGGAATGTAATTTCGAAGAGTATATTACTAACCAAACTTACTTTGTCTCTCAGGCAGCTTGGTTTTCGAGATCAGTAGACTGCCAAAACTTAATTGGTAAGAAAGCCGTTGTATTTGGTGATGCCACACATGCTGCAAATTTTGCTAAAATTTTACATTATGAAATGGGAATTAAAGTAATTTGGGCTGGTACTTATTGCCAATATGACGCTGATTGGTTTAAAAAAGAAGTTTCTAGTTTCTGTGACGAAGTAGTCATTACAGATGACTATAATTTAATGGCTAGCTTAATAGCTAAAAGCGAACCCGATGCAATTTTTGGCACTCAAATGGAAAGACATATCGGCAAAAGAATGAATATTCCATGTGGGGTTATTTCTTCTCCTGTTCACATTCAAAATTTTCCATTAAGTTATAAACCTTTTTTAGGATATGAAGGATCTAATCAAATTGCAGATTTAATTTATAATTCTTTTACTTTGGGTATGGAAGACCATCTATTGGAGATTTTTGGTGGACATGAAACTTCAGATGAAGAACCTAGAGGAATAATCAAAACAAATCAAGATAGTGAATTAAAATGGACACAAGATGCTCACAATGAGCTTAGTAAAATTCCTGGATTTGTGCGAAATAAAGTCAAAAGAAAAACAGAGGATTTTGCAAAAAAAAATAAAGTGCAGAATATCACTCTAGAAATTATGTATGCTGCCAAAGAAAGTAATTCTAGTATTTAATTTTACATTTAAAACATTCATCTTTACTTATAAATTTAAAGATGAATGTTTTAAATGAGAAAAATCCATCAGCGTTCACATAAAATTACTTATTCTGCATGCTTGTAAGATCAGATGGAATGCTTTCAATACCTAACATTTGAGCATTACTTTTGCCTGGAGCAACCATAGGATAACAATTTTCATTTTCAATGACTTGAAAATCAATTAAAATAGATTCCTGAGAAGATAGTAAATTCGGAAGAAGATCTTGTATTTCCTTTTTAGACTGGATTTTAACTCCTCTAATTCCGAATGCTTCGGCTAAACGACTGAAATCTGGTGAGCCATTAGACATGTTTGAATGAGAGTAACGACTTTGATAAAAGGCTTCTTGCCATTGCCTAACCATACCTTGCCATTGGTTATTGATTATAATAATTTTAATTCCTAAATTATACTGCGAAATTGTAGCTAACTCTTGTAAATTCATTTGAAAACTAGAATCTCCACTAATACAAATTACTTGTTCACGAGGGTGAGCTATCTGGGCACCGATTGCTGCAGGTAAACCATATCCCATAGTTCCTAGACCTGCGCTCGAAAGCCATCGTCGATGCTTAACTGTTAAAAATTGAGCTGACCACATTTGATGTTGTCCTACATCAGTCGAATAAAAAGCATCTGGTGCACACAAATTAATTTGAGAGATTACTTCTTGAGGGGAAAGTGAGCTTTCATTACTTGGTACTAATAAAGGATAATCTTGACGCCATTGGAATAAACGTTTTAACCAAGTTTCAGTCTTATCTTTAGGAGAGTCTTGCCCTCCAAATAAATCTTGTTTTAGGTAAAATAGAATACGTTTTAAAACTTCTTTCATATCACCTACCAGAGCTACTTGAGGTACTCGGTTTTTTCCTACCTCTGCAGGATCAATGTCTACGTGAATAACTTGTGCATTACAAGCGAATTCATCTAATTTACCAGTAACTCGGTCATCAAAACGTGCGCCTAGCGCAATTAGCAAGTCACACTCACTTACTGCAAAATTTGCATATGCAGTACCATGCATACCTAACATCCCCAAGGAAAGAGGATTGGTTTCATCAAACGCACCCTTCCCCATCAAAGTAGTAGTAACTGGAATATAGAAATCACTAGCAAGCTCACTGATCTCATCATAACTATTTGATATTATGGCACCTCCTCCTACGTACAATAAAGGCTGACGTGATTTTTTAATTAGAGCTACTGCATTTAGAATTTGCCGTGAACTTATATCACGGATAGGACGGCAACCAGGTAAATTAACTTTTCCCGGCATTACTGGCATATAAATAAATTCCTCTAGTCCGACATCTTTTGGGATGTCTACAAGAACTGGCCCTGGTCTTCCATCCTGAGCAATATAGAATGCTTCCGCAATTATCCGTGATATATCTCTAGGATCTCTTAGAACATAGGAGTGCTTGACAATAGGTAGTGTTATCCCGAAAATGTCTACTTCTTGGAAAGCGTCTGTACCTATAAAACTACGTCCCACTTGGCCAGTAATAGCTACCAAAGGTACAGAATCTAAGTGGGCTGTAGCTATTCCAGAGACGAGATTAGTTGCTCCAGGACCTGAAGTAGCGAAGCAAACACCTACCTTTCCAGTTGCCCTAGCGTAGGCATCAGCAGCATGTGCGGCTCCTTGTTCGTGTCTTACTAAAATATGTTGAATGAGTCCAATCTGTTCCCAGAAGTATAATTCATCATAGATAGGTAAAATAGCACCACCTGGATATCCAAAGATATGTTGAACTCCATGTCGTACTAAACTATCTAGTAAAGCATAAGCTCCGCTTTGAGTTTGTATATTTTGAAATAGAGAAGACATGAATTAAGTTAATTTTTTTAATTAATTAGGTACGATTCGCTTGGTAAAATCTGTCTCTAAAATAATACTTTATTCCTAGATTATAAGGTACAGATTATTTGCAGCTAAGACTTTACTTCGCTTAATCAATCGAAACAGAGAAGATTAAATTTACTTTCTAACTTCCTAGCTTAAATGCATCTACAAACATTCCATAAACGACACCAATTCTTAAGCTGTTTAAGTTTGAGCAAAAATTATTAATGAACGGATTTTTTTTAGGGGAATACTGTATGGCATATATCCATTTACTATATAATTCAATATAGGTAACAGTTATAGCCCCTGCTATAATTCCCCAGTCTCCAGTTTGCCCCACAAGTGTTGTTAAAACGGTAGATAAAAAAAAACCAATTAATAAACTAAGTAGTTTAAGCGAAGTATAACCTATAGAATAAAAATTGAAATAACGTAAGAAATTATGAAGAATTTGAGTTTTTTGCATATTATAACCGTAAGGATACCAAACAGTGTAGAATAGGCTAATTCCTATTCTACGACAGTTGTAAGAAATTTAGTTTTTCTAAGCCAAAGCAGAAGTTAAGTATTTAAAAGGTTCTTCAATTAAAAATTGATCATTAGGGTCTAAATTTTCAAGGATTACTTCTTTTAAAAAATTAATCGCTTTTACTGTTGGTGCGATGGGTACTTGTAGAGAATTATAAGTATCTTTCAAACCATCTAATACTCTTTCTTCTAGAATGTTATTGTCTCCAGCAACAAGAGCATAACTTGCATAACGTAAATAATACTCAATATCTCGGAGACATGCTGCATAGCGTCTAGTAGTATAAGAATTTCCACCTGGACGCAATAACTCTGGTTCTGCTTCATATAGTTTTCGTGCTGCGTCTTGAACTATATTAGCAGCATTTTTATTTATTAATTCAGCTATAATCACTCTGTTTAAGCCTGTCTCGAAATAGGTAGTTAATTCTCTAATAGCTTTGGGGTCTAAATAACGACCAGTTAAATCGTACCGATTAACAATATTAGTGATAGCATCTTGCATATATAGTTTTCTCCTAGGATTTTGTTTAGTAAATACCCTAATTATTTATAATTGCTTTACAATTTGAATATCTTATTATATTGTATAAATATGTTACTGGATAACTACATTTTTTATATTATCTTTAATAATTTATGTTCTTATTGAAAGCATACAGAAAATTAAGTTAATTCCTTTTGTATCTTTCAAATAGAAACATTAATATATATTAGCTCAACTTTTTATGATTCATTTAAATGAAGAAGTTCTAAAAGCAGCAACTAGTATTGATATGAAATTAAGTCAAATCACTTATCAATATGAGCCTAATCAATATTTTTTAATTTATTTAGATTATGACAATTCACTGATTCATACAAGATATATTCATAAAGAGGAAAATCTCAATGAACTTTTTATAGGAAATACTGCTAGAATACTCTGTCATCAAATACTGACACGCTTCCCATCTAATATTAACAATTTACATGCTGCGTATCTAGGGAGAGAATTAATGAAAGCAGAGATTTCCCTAATTTTAAAGCAAAAATATGTTCAAAGTTAAAAGTATTTATAATTTGTTATTTATTTTCATATTAGAGTTACAGTTACTACTATAGATACACTATTAATTATTCTCAATCATAAATTCATAATAGACATCAGTGATCTTTAAAAGAGCAACTTTTAAAACTTGATTGCTCAGAGAAAAAACCATCATAACTTTTTCACTATCTCGCTAGAATATAGATATTTTTGTATTAAATTAGTTATACTTCTTAATCTTTCCTCAAAGATTATTTTTAATTAACATTGGAAACCTCACAATCATCAAGAAGGGGCATAGAGGGAATTGAACCCTCGACCCTCAGAACCGGAATCTGATACTCTATCCACTGAGTTATATGCCCTATAAATTATCTATTAAAAACTTGCCTCTTTAACGAGTACTTAGAAGTTATTTTCAAACCTACTGGGCTATTCAAATTTAATCTTTTCTCAATAACTTTATTTGGAGGGCAGTATATTAATAAAGAATTTTGATTACAACCTAATGCCACATGTAATTTAACAAGATATCGAATTTTAGATGCTTGCAATATGCGTTTATCAATGAGAAAGTAGACAAATTGATTTTGTAAATATTTTTGAAAACTAAAATTTAGTAACAATAGGTCTGCTCTCCAAGCTAACTCTACTATATTGCGGTTATACTCATACTTAGATAAGTATGTAAATTTTCTTCCTCTTTTAGGTAATTCACATAGTTGCTTTCCATTTATAAGTAAACCATTAGTTAAAATAAATTTATTATGATTTTTTAAATCTCCATAAATAGGGCCAGAGGGAATTTTTAAAAACTGAGCTTCTTTGATGCGAAATTTTCCAGGCTTTTCTTTCTCAACTATTGAATATCCAAATGTATTACTATGAGAAGTCAAAGCCAAAGCAATTATTTTATAATCATAGAATTTACAAATAACTCCTGTCTTGACATATTTAATTTTCACAGCATAAGAAAAATTTGTTTGAGAATATCTACTAAAAAGTCTCAAGTATTTGCAAAACCTTTCCGGAGCATATATCTCTAATGGTACAAGCCTTTCATTTAAACTAAAAGTAGCTAATAAACCTATGACTCCTAAACATGTATCGGAATTTAATTCCGATAGAATTATTCGTTTAATTTGCTTATTTTTTAGACCACTTTGCAAAAGATAATTTTGCGTTCCTTCTCCACAGTCGAATAGACAGGCTTCTTTATAATTATCAAAACGAACCGCTACTGAAGCAATATTTCTAGAATAATGCGGAACAAAAAATCTTTCCCCAAGAAATATTATTTCCAAAATGATTGTCCTATTAAAAGATTACTTATCACAACTAATTTGATACTTCTTCTTCTCTCTGGACAATAAAACTATTTGATTTGCCACTTAATGTTGATTTAGCTAGAGAGAGTGCTAACTTAGATTGAACCCAAGCTTTGCGTTTCCAAGTAGCTTTTCTTGACTTTGCTTTCGATTTCGAAGTTTTCTTTTTCGGTACAGCCATATTATTGAATTTTAGTAGGTATATATTAGTAAGTTATGTGGCGAGTTTGCTATGTCATCTCAAAATATATTTAAGTATATAATATTTTTATGAAAAAATACAAGTTTAGACTATAGCGTAGCATAAAATTACTTGAATTGATTTTATAAACTGAAATTGGAAGAAGTTAACGCCATTTTATTAACTTCTTCCAATTTCAGTTTACAAAGCTATTGTCCCAAACGACGAAACTGTTGAATAGCAACTCTTCCAATATTATAAAGAGCCCAAGAAGCTGCTGCTAAAACAGGTAATAGCACAATTAATGTACGCATAATCTATTTTCCCCTTGTGAGAGTTTTTTGCAATATTTTAATTCTTTGACATTTATCAAATATTATGCTGTATTAAAGATAATTAATATAAATGTTTTTTCATATTGTAAACTATAGATTATAATTCATAATAATTTTATGACAGATATTCCTTTCACATTAGACCAATTAAGAATATTGAAAGCTATTACAATTGAAGGTAGCTTCAAAAGGGCTGCAGACAGCCTTTATATCTCTCAACCAGCAGTTAGTTTGCAAATACAAAACTTAGAAAGACAATTAAATATTCCATTATTTGATAGAGGAAGTCGTAAAGCCAAATTAACAGAAGGAGGTGATTTATTAGTTAAATATGGTGGACGCATCCTTGCCTTGTGCGAGGAAACATGTCGAGCTTTAGAAGATTTACAAAATTTACAAGGAGGAACCTTAATCGTAGGTGCCAGTCAAACGACAGGTACTTATCTGATGCCCAGATTAATTGGTTTATTTAGACAAAGATATCCACAAGTAGCAGTACAATTACAAGTTCATTCAACCCGTAGGATATCTTGGAGCGTTGCCAATGGACAGGTTGATCTTGCCGTAATCGGAGGGGAAATTCCTCATGAACTCCAGGATACTCTTCACGTAACTTCTTATGCTGAAGATGAATTAGCTTTGATACTTCCTAAATCGCACCCTTTTTCTCAGTTTAAGGATATCAAGAAAGAAGATTTATATCGTCTAAGGTTTATAGCCTTAGACACTCAGTCAACAATAAGAAAAGTAATTGAAAATATTTTAAATCAACACGATATTGATAGTAGTCGTTTTACAATTGAGATGGAATTAAATTCAATTGAAGCTATTAAAAATGCTGTACAATCTGGTTTAGGCGCTTCATTTGTTTCCGTATCTGCAATTGCTAAGGAATTGGAACTAGGTATATTACACTGGGCTAAAATTGAAAACGTTACTGTCAAAAGAATGTTATCTATTATAATAAATCCTAATCGTTACAAATCAAAAGCTGCTACAACCTTCTCGAAAGAAATTCTCACCCTTTTTGTTAATTCTTCGAAAAAATAAATGCAGAGAGATGTTATAAACTTTGAATGTTTAACTTAATGTATGAATCAGCAAAATTTGAAAGTCAAAAAAGATATAGAAAAAACATGTTGGCCAAATACTCAATGTATGCAATTAAATAATCATGTTGCTTATCTTTTTACTAAAACAAAAATTAAAATTTATAAAAATTTACCTAATATAACACCTAAACTCATTCCGATTGATATTTTGTTTCATACCAAAAGATATCAGTTATTTCAAGTTATCATAGATGAGTTGGAGACTATAATCATAGATACGATAACTGTACAAATCACTCCTACCAAACTTCAACAGAATAAAAATTTAATACTCCATGATTTACTAAAAAAATCTGAAGAAAATTTTTTTCAAAAATGTAATTTGCTTCATCTGCTAGATAGTTCTTGTGGATATCCATTACTGAATTATGACAATAAGATGACTGATCATATAGAAAATTTGCTAGAGATAGTCTTAGGATTTTGTCTTTTTGGTTCTTCAAATAAGATTAAGAGTATTTTTCACCCGGATTTCAGTGAAAAAATTTCTGTTCTTCAAGTAGAGGTTTTATTTGAAAATTTTATGATTGAAACTTCTAATTATTGTATTGACGCTCTGTTACGTAGCTCCAGTGGAATCATTTTTGGATTTCAGAATTATATATTTGACGAAAAATATTATTCTATAAGAAAAGTGGAAGAGTTTCGTAATAATCTTATGTGGTATAAATTTACCAATCGCTACATAGATATACCTAAAAATATTTATGAGAATAGATTTACTATTTGGATAATAGGGCCGAAAGGTATTATCTCTAAAAAAATATTTGGACATCGCCTGTACGAATTGCCCAGCTTATCTACTACTCAACTAATCATTACATTTATTTTAGAAATTCAAGATTTTTTTCTACCAAAATTTTATAATTTAATTCAAATCTTGGCAAAAGCCATTTTTTATATAATTTCAGGCCCTATTAAATCTAAAATTTATTTAGTATGGAAAAATATATCCAATGATGTTTCTTAACGCCCCTTCAGAAACGAATACTCATAATATTATGTTTTAAATTAAAGACAAGATTCTTTCTCCATCTTGATTTTTAATAAAAATACAATCTAATGAAATTTAACTTTATACTATATATGTCATATGCATCCAGCTGAAAATAAAATCCAACAACTTATAGATAGAATCGATTTTCAAAGTATTGAAATTAGTAGTTCTCAAGTAGAATTAATACAAGAGATTAGTCAATATGGATTGCCTGCTTTAAGTAGTTTAGCTCATATTTTACACAAACGACAACTGGAGCTACTAATCAATCCTATAGATGGGCTTATTTATGATAAATTGATATCCGATCCTAACTCAGATATTCAAGAGTTAGCCCAAACTTACTTTTCAAAAGGAATTGTTCCATTAATATCTGAAAAAAATATTGATTATTTTGAGTTACAACAGCTACTTCAGAGAAAAGATTTTCTCCAAGCTAATATTGTAACACAAAAAAAAATATGTGAATTAGCAAATCTTCAAAACAAAGATAGAGAATGGCTATATTTTACAGATATTGCCTCTTTACCTATCCTAGACTTACAAACCATTGATAAACTTTGGAGAATACATTCTCTCAACCGTTTTGGCTTCTCCATTCAAAGACAAATTTGGATATCTGTAGAGTATGACTGGACTAGCTTATTAAACAAAATACAATGGATTATTGACAGCAATCTCTGTAGATACCCAAATGAGTTTACATGGGATTTAAATGCCCCAAGAGGACATCTTCCATTATTTAATCAACTTCGTGGCCCTCAAGCTCTTACTTTTTTATTAGCACATCCAGCATGGAATTAGTTCGCGGATGTTAATAATTCCCCTAATTTCTAGAAAAAAAATTTAGTCTGTTGAATTCTCATGAGCTGATTTTACGACTTTTAGAAACGCATCAAAGAAATAATCTGCATCATGTGGCCCTGGGCTTGCTTCTGGATGATATTGAACTGAAAATACTGGTAAAGTTTTATGAGCAATTCCGGCTACAGTATAATCGTTTAAATTGTAGTGCGTGATTCGTACCTTTTCAGTAAATTCAGATGCTGCATTAACTGCGAAGCCATGATTTTGGCTTGTTATCTCAACTTTTTGAAATATCCCAGTAGGATGGTTAATGCCTCTATGACCAAACTTTAACTTAAAAGTTTGAGCACCTAAGGCTAGACATAAAATTTGATGTCCCATGCATATTCCGAAGATAGGGATTTTAGTATTTAATAAATCTTTTATTACCTCAACTGCATAAGTAACTGCAAATGGGTCACCTGGACCATTTGAAAGCATAATTCCAGATGGTTGGTAAGATAAGATTTCTTCGGCAGTAGACATGGCAGGTACTACAATAACATCATAACCATAACTAGATAAGTAGTTTAAAATATTGTATTTAACACCATAATCTATCAGTACTATAGAATATTTTTCAGATGATGAGTTTTGTCTATACCAATTAAGATTTAAATTAGAATCTTGCCATTTATAGGTTTGGGGAGCTGTAACTCTTTGGACTAGATCTAGACCTTGCATCGATGCTGTTTTCTTTAATTTCGGTAGTAAGGCATTGGCAGTTAATGTTTCACTAGAAATACAAGCATTCATTGCCCCTACCTTTCTTAAGTGCTGTGTTAGTTGTCGAGTGTCTAAACCGTATAGAATAGGTACGCCCTGTTTCTGGGCGAAGTCAAATAAGGATTGTTCTAATCTCCAATTACTAGGGAAATTACACAGGTTACGTAAAATTATTGCGCGACATTGTATCCGTAGAGATTCATTATCTTCTTTATTTATCCCTGTATTACCTATTTCTGGGTAGGTAAAAACTACAATTTGTCCTGAATAACTAGGATCTGTTAACACTTCTTGATATCCCGTAATACTTGTAGTAAAAACTACTTCTCCCATCAGAGTGCAAGAAGGTAAGGTAGACCAAGCTTTAAAAATAGTTCCATCTTCTAGTACCAAAATAGCTGTTTGACGTTTCATAATAGGTTAGGTAAATTAAAAAATTTAGAGACATATTATTTATAATAGTTCTTTCTTTTTTTATTATAATTATATAATTATAAGTTAAATTAATTTTAAGAAGATCTAATAATTATTAAGAAAATTTTACTAAACTCATTTGGGTATAAAGTAGAATTACAATATTTAGTATAGAAACATATATATTTTTTATAATATAATTAAACTAAAGTTATAGAACTATAAATAGAATTTATACATATAGTAAGTTTCAAATATTTACTATCCTATCATAGGTAGAATAATAAATATTACTATGATAATTCTTATTCGTAAATTTTTATTCTTTAATATGGTAGAAATTACTGTGATTTATAATATCAAGAATTAAGTTACACAATAATACATATATCCGTTTAAAAGAGAAACATTTTTATATTAATATTTAAAGTCATAATATTGCAAAATATTTAAAGTATAGATAAGTTAGATATTTTTTGTATGTAAACGATTTTATTGGCTGGAAATCAAAAGGAGAAGTATGCTAAGAAAAATAATTTCTGTTTGTTTATTGAGTCTGATAGTATATAGCTGTTCTTTAAATACTGCATATGCAATTGAATTAGATGAAGCTACAAGAACATTACCTCTAAACTCTTCAGGTAGTACCGTTGTCTTTACACCAGAACAAGTCAAAAGAGGTAAAAGATTATTTAATAATACATGCGCTGTCTGTCATACTGGAGGTATTACAAAAACTAACCCAAACGTAGGTTTAGATCCTGAATCTTTAAGTTTAGCATCGCCTCCTAGAGATAATATGGAATCTTTGGTTGACTATATGAAAGATCCTACCAGCTATGATGGAGCAGAATCAATAGCAGAGGTACATCCAAGTATTAAGAGTGCAGATATCTTCCCTAAAATGCGAACGCTAACAGACGACGACTTATATAGTATTGCTGGTCATATCTTACTACAACCTAAAATTGCTGCTGAGAAATGGGGTGGTGGTAAAATTTATTATTAGAGGCTCCCATTAAATTGTTAAGCAGTTCGTTATAATTCAATTAACTTTCATCATTAATTTATTAACTGGAGAATTAACATTGAAAAAATTAGTATATTTTTTAGCTTCACTAACATTTGCGCTTCTGCTTTCAACAACTGCTATGGCTGCAGATATTGAGCATGGAGAACAAATTTTTACTGCGAACTGTGCTGCTTGTCATGCTGGAGGTAACAATGTTATTATGCCAGATAAAACTTTGAAAAAAGAAGTTCTAGAGGAAAATAGCATGAAAAGTGTAGATGCCATTACGACACAAGTAAATAATGGAAAAAACTCTATGCCAGCTTTTGGAGGCCGACTTAGCTCAGAGGATATTGAGGATGTAGCTAATTATGTTTTATCCCAAGCAGATAAGGGATGGTAAATTTTTAAGTATATTTAATAAAAGAAGAAGAACTCTCATATATTTTATTTAAAAGAGTTCTTCTTAGATAGATAATTTAAAGTTTTTAATTAGGGGATAATTTTAGACTACCTATATCTTTAATGGGTATATCTTGTATGCATTTAGTTCAAAAAATTTTGGATTATTTTGATCTTCGTTTTCTCCATCTTTTGAGTCTTCTTGAAAATTAGGTAAAGGATAAGTAGAAATAGCACCCTCGACTATACAATATTGGCCTGGTACACAGCTATCTAATACATCATAAGCTATTTTCCCAGCAACACGTAGATATATTTTTAATTTTTTTTCGCTTTTTACACCTGAGTACATTTCAACTAAAAATGATTGAATGGGAACTTTATTTTTATAATAGATAAGCTCTTTATATCTTTTTTCTACTTTAACAGTGAATATGCCATTGGTAAACATGAAACTATGAATATATATTATTGATATCAGTACTGGAAAAAATTTAATTTCTGCTCAATTATTTACTTTCAATAACCACTCCTAAAAATTGAGCAAGCTCTATTGCTTGATTTTCTATCTCTGATAAAGCTAGTGGCTGTCCAACTTGAGTTAAAGGAATTTCTACCTCATTTTTTAATTTTAAATATATTTGTCTTTTAGGATTCAGACCTTCTTTAATATATATTAATACTGATTGCACATCCTCTATTTTGTAATTCAATAATATTTGTCGATTTTTACCTGGAAAACCTTTTCGAGAAATGTAAATCTTCCCAGAACTTTTATCGAATTTATTATAGCCAGAGCCTACATCCCATACGATGGTCAGCCACAAAAAAATACTAATACATATTCCTAAGACACCATAAAATCCCATTACAATTCCTTGAGGAATGAATAGTAAATCGATAGGTCTCGCGAAAGGAATTAGATTTATTTTATAATAACTTGATAATCCTGAAAGAACAAAACCTATCCCACCTAATAGGATTGTAGTTGCCCACCAATAGTTACTAAAACGACGAGAACCTTGAATAAAAGTCTGGTATACCATTTTGAAACTAATACTATTCTTAATATTTAATAGAATGACAAAGAAGCTTTATACTTATAAAATACGTATGTTTGCTAAAAAATTTAAATTCGAGTATACTAGTTTAGTATATGGGTCGGTGCCCGAGTGGTTAATGGGGGCGGACTGTAAATCCGCTGACTTTGTCTACGTTGGTTCAAATCCAACTCGGCCCAACTATAAATTTTTTTTGCCTTTGTGGCTCAGTGGTAGAGCATCCCCTTGGTAAGGGGAAGGTCACGAGTTCAATTCTCGTCAAAGGCTATGAGGGAAAAACTTAAATCAATGAAAAGTGTTCTATTTATAATTTTTTAAGATGGGAACTATGTAGTTCCCTCTTATTATAATATTACATCATTGAACAAAGGAATTAAAAACTCCTATAAAAATTACTAACGCTGACCATACTGCTGCACTTTTGTAAACGGAATCCTTTAATTTTTCCCACTGACCAGGCGAAGCTAAAATCACTGGAATTCCTACTACTAAAGCAGTAGATAAAAAAATTAAAAAGAATACTAGAATTTGTAAAATAATTGACATATAATATCACCTTAAAATTTCCAATTTATCTGTCGTAACTTTCTTATAATGGATGTATCATTTTGCTTAAAATTTACCTAAAATAGAAGTAATTGCTTTAAGTATAGATAAAAGATAACCTTGGGTATAATCAAGATACTACTAGAATTTATTTTATATATTATATTAATATAAGAAATTTTTTAAATTAATAGTTTATTACAGTATTATACATAGAAATATATCTCTTTATATAATTTAAGGATTTCAATAAAAATTTTTTAACGCTTTTATATAATATTATTTAGATAAAGCTATAATATATTATAGTTCAGAATAGCATTTATTATCTTTAATATATAATATGCAAATTCTAATTTAAGTAGTATAGTAGAAGTTAACAACATAAATATAAAATATGGAAATAATATTATTCGCAAAATTACCCGAAGCATATATGGTATTTAGACCTTTGATTGACATCCTCCCTATTATTCCAGTACTCTTTTTATTGATGGCATTCGTTTGGCAAGCAGCAGTAGGATTTAGATAATGATAAAAGAACTTACTTAGTAAGTTCTTTATCCACTATAATTTATCAAGTAAGTTCTTTTATCATCACGTGGAAAATTGTCATAACTTAATCATTCACTATCTCTAATTTTTCTCCTTGCAAGATTTTAACTTTTCCATCTTCACCAATATCTGCAACGACTGTATGTCCTGCTTGAATTCTTCCAGATAGAACTTCTTCCGCTAAATTATCCTCTAATAACCTCATTACAGCCCTTCTCAAAGGGCGGGCACCATAGCTTGGGTTGTATCCACTTTCAACTAGATGGGTTTTAAATCTTTCTGTAACTTCTAACTGGATATCACGTTCTTTAATTCTTTCGTATACATCGTTTAACATTAAATCTGCAATTTGACGTACTTCATCTTTTGTAAGTTGACGAAAGACTATAATCTCATCAATACGATTCAAAAACTCTGGACGAAAGTACTGTTTTAATTCTTCATTCACTAAAGAACGTATTTTGGTATACTGCGATTCTGTTTGCTGATTAGCTAGATCAAAACCTAGGCCTCCAGCACCTTTATCAATGACTTGAGAACCAATATTTGAGGTCATGATAAGCAATGTATTTTTGAAATCTACTGTTTTACCTTTTGCATCAGTCAAGCGACCATCTTCTAAAATTTGTAATAATAAATTAAAAATGTCTGGGTGAGCTTTTTCTATCTCATCAAAAAGAATAACAGTATATGGTTTTTTCCTAACAGCTTCAGTTAAATACCCTCCTTCACTATAACCTACGTAGCCTGGAGGTGAACCAATAATTTTTGAAACTGTATGACGTTCCATATATTCAGACATATCTAAACGAATCATTGATTGCTCAGAACCAAAAAAATAAGATGCAAGTGCTTTCGTTAATTCTGTTTTACCTACACCAGTAGGACCTGAGAATATAAAACTTGCAATTGGACGATTAGGGTTTTTCAATCCTACTCTGGCGCGTCTTATTGCTTTGGAAACTGCAACAACAGCTTCGTGTTGCCCTATAATTCTTCCATGTAATGTTTCCTCCATATGCATTAACTTTTCAGATTCACTCTTAGTTAATTTGGTTACAGGAATACCGGTCCACGAAGCCACAATTTCCGCAATATCTTCTTCGGTAACTACAGGATCTTCTACTTCTACAAACGGCTCATTTTTTTTGCTTTGCACGATAGCCGCAATTTGAGCTTTTATTTCTTTTTCACGCGCTCTTGCTTTTTCAGCTTTTTCATAATTTTGTTTACGCAAAGCTTCTTCTTTCAACTTAAATACAGTTTGTAATTCCTTATCTAATTCTCGAGCAGCTGGAGGAAGTTGAGAGTTAAGTAAGCGAACTCTTGATCCTGCTTCATCTACTAGGTCAATGGCTTTATCTGGTAAAAAGCGTTCTGAAATGTACTGATCTGCATATTTTGCTGCTGCAGCTAAAGCTTCATCAGAAATTTCTAGTTGATGGTGAGACTCATACTTCATTCGTAACCCGTATAGAATTTCAATAGTTTCTTCTACAGAAGGTTCATTCACCATTACAGGCTGAAATCTACGTTCCAGTGCTGGATCTTTTTCAATATATTTCTTATATTCTTCTAATGTAGTAGCTCCAATACATTGTAATTCACCTCGAGCAAGAGCAGGTTTCAGCAAATTAGCCGCATCAATTGCCCCTTCTGCAGCTCCTGCTCCAATTAGCGTATGTACTTCATCAATAACTAAGACTATATCATTGGATTCTCTAATTTCATCCATAATTCTTTTTAGTCTTTCTTCAAATTCTCCTCGATACTTAGTACCTGCAACTAGTAATCCTACGTCCAAGTTAATTACTAATTTATCTTCAAGAATAGGAGGAATATCTCTTTGTCCAATTCTTTGTGCTAATCCTTCTGCAATGGCTGTTTTACCAACACCAGGTTCACCAATTAATACTGGATTATTTTTGGTCCGTCGACCTAATATTTGGATTACTCTTTCTATTTCTTTTTTTCTTCCTACTACTGGGTCTAGAAAACCTTCAATTGCCATCTGAGTAAGATTTGAACCAAATTCTTCTAAAGTTGCAATCCTACTTCCTGGCTGTCCATAGTTACTATTATTATTATTATTATCATATTGATAAGCATCACCATACTCATCTTCATAGACATCATTATAGGATTCACCTACGTTAAAATTATATTCAGTATCTAAAGCATTACGATCTAAATTATTACGTGAGTTATTAGCTCCTAGTGCTTCCAGTACTTCAATTCGAACATTTAATAATTCTACTCCTAAATTTTCGAGTACTCGAACTGCAACACCCTCTCCCTCTTTGATTAAACCTATCAATAAGTGTTCTGTTCCAATATAACCATGGCCTAAGTGTCTAGCTTCATCTAGAGCCATCTCTAATACTCTTTTTGCTCTAGGTGTAAAAGGTATCTCAACAGCAACAAATCCAGAGCCTCTTCCGATAATTTTTTCAACTTCAGTTCTAGCATCTTTTAATGTGACAGACATTGACTTTAATACTCTTGCTGCAATCCCAGTACCTTCACATAAAAGCCCTAATAAAATCTGCTCAGTACCTACAAAATTGTGCCCTAATCGCCGAGCTTCCTCTTGAGCTAGCATAATAACTTTGATAGCTTTCTCTGTAAATCTTTCAAACATAAATTTTTACTTTATGAATATGACATATAATTTTGTTACCTTTGATAATTACTATATTAGCACACAGATATAAGAAAATAAAGATGAATGTTAACTTTTACTCAGATAGAAGTACAAATGTTTTACCTAAAGTTGTCTTAGATATTATTAGAATTTGCAAGCTCGCAAAACAAGTAAAGCTTATTTGCCAGCACAGAACAAGAATAGTACAATGTCTAGTAAGTAATATTATCTCTATTTAAATTTATTTGTGAACTCGAATTTTAATCCTGAGAAAATAGATTTAAAATGTACTTAAATTTAGAAATTTATATTAAAAAAATCTTACGTGCTATTATTTATAATAATTGATATATTGTAGTTTAGTTGTACAAATTTTAATTTTACAAAATTTATGGGTAAAGTTTACGATTGGTTTGAAGAGCGCTTAGAAATCCAAGCTATTGCAGATGATATTTCGAGTAAATATGTTCCACCTCACGTAAATATATTTTATTGCTTTGGCGGAATTGTCTTTACATGCTTTGTTATGCAAGTAGCTTCTGGATTTGCGATGACTTTTTATTATCGCCCAACAGTTACGGAAGCGTTTTCTTCGGTTGAGTACATCATGACAGATGTTAACTTTGGATGGCGTGCGATGCGTTAGTAACAATTCTATTGTTGAAATTTATTTTTAGATATTTAGTAATGAATTTGGACAAAAAAAGTCTGATCCCGATATGTTTATTGACTAACAATTAAATATAAAGCTCGGTGATAATACAGAATATCATAGGTTAGGAATACGAATTTACTAAAAAACCTTAAAATTAATAGATTTGAAGACATAGCATTATAGTAATTAGCCATCAATGAAAATGTCTACCTATCTGAAATAAAGTAAAAACCTACAATATTTTTCTAAAAATAAGTAACTCAGAAAATAATGCATAAATAAAATGTTATGTATTGTGAGAGCCAAGGTAATATAGCTGCAATAAAAAATCAATCAGTAAATACCTTTAGTTACTAAAAAATAATTTTAGTGATTGAACGCCGTATGAAGTGAAAACTTCACGTACGGTGTGATTTGGGGGAAAAATATTATATACAAAACATATTTACCTATCAAAATTAATTCGTTCTGTTCATAGATGGTCTGCTAGTATGATGGGTGCGATTCGATTAACTTAATACAAGGTAAGTTAGTAGATAACTTAATATCTATACTTTTCACGTTTATTACTCAAAATGTAAGAATTTAATAATTAATTCAGAGACTCAAAACTCTTATTTATTATTTCTATAGTTCAAATAGAATACTTCCAGAAATTTATCACTATAAACTGGTAAAGCAAATAGTAAAAATTCTTTTTAAGAATATTATTAAAATAATATGGACAGAAATACTAAATGTCTTTTTGAAATAATGAAAACTTGCAGACAATATAAATAATTGCAATTATGAATAATTACTATTCCATCTTAGAATTTATTCTATCTTCAAATTTCATTATAAAAGATATGTCCTAAAATAATGAATAATCGTGGGGAAACGAAGTAACTAAAGTCATTCAGTTTTTTAGTTAGGATGATTTGCACAGCAAATGTCTAATTTGAATAGACAAATATAGCCACAAAAAGGAAGGAAAAAATTCCAGAATAAGCTAAACCAAATCGCAATAAGTTTTTTTACGATAAATAATTTTTTAGAAAGCTTTTATTTAATAGCAGTACTTCTTATTGAGTAGCCGTATGATAAGAAATTATCATGTACGGTTTCGGATTGGAGATATATTCATTATCTACCATAACTAATGATGATGATCCTTCATAGTTTTCGTGTTTATTTAACAGGTGGATTTAAAAGACCTCGAGAGCTTACCTGGGTTACAGGTGTTCTCTTAGCAGTACTAGTGCGGAACGTTTTTAAAATAAGATCTTTAAATAATTCTCTAAAATTTGATTAAACTTCATTCTTACTCGCAATACTAAAAACCGATATATTATGAGATATAAACGCCGGTTTAATGGCTATGTTAGTCTAGGAACTTTTATACTTTAAGGTAAATTGATTGAATTTGTATTAACAAAGGACTAAAGATTTCAAATAAAAAATTAAGTAAAACAATAATTATTACTTTGAGTTTATCCACATAACATTATTAGTCTATTTTAAATACCTAAGAAGTAATTCTAAGAATAAGGAACGTAAAAATTTATACACTTATGTATCAAAGAAAGATAAGTAATTGATCTCAAATAATTTTAGATTAAACTTAAACCTATTGAATTTTGATGTAAAAATCTTTGAGGTAGGTTATACGCTATATGAAATGAAAGTTTCACGTATAGTGTTCAAGAGGGAATTATGTAATTTAAACCGATCTTAATACTGTATCTTTTGGAGTAACAGGTTATTCACTTCCATGGGACCAAGTAGGTTTTTGGGCAGTAAAAATTGTGACAGGTGTTCCTGATGCAATCGTGAGACCAGCGATGAGTAATATAGAACTGGATTCATACAGTATTTATTATATTTACTGAGTTAAACTCAAAAAACAAATATAATTATAGAAGTAAGAATAATGGTAAAATAGAGCTCTACTGAAATAGAATTAATAAGTTTAATAAAGATAGGGGTTGCGTTCAAATTAAGATAATTATACTTAGCTATTACCTAAAATTATACTTGCTATATTATATAACCTGGGATTGTAACCTATTAATAAGTTACAAGAAGATAGATAACTTGTTTAACATGAAAAACAGGTTATTTTCTAAATTGTTATATATAATTTTAAAGCCGTATCATTATCCGATATAAATTTACACTGAAAGGTGTCTGTACGGTTTGGAAAGAAACATTATTTAAATGTTTACTTTATCCACTAGTAGGCAGTAATTTAGTAGAAGTATTAAGAGGTGATGTTAGTGTTGGACAAAATACTTTAACTCGTTTTTATAGTCTACATACTTTTGTATTACCCTTAGTAACTGCTATTGCAATGCTTGCCCATTTCTTAATGATTCGTAAGCAAGGAATCTCTGGACCACTATAAATAAACGGTAATGGTCAATCAATTTCATAGTTTTATTAGAAAAATAAGGAGTAAAATATATAATGTCTGTACTAAAAAAACCAGATCTAACTGATCCTAAATTAAGAGCAAAATTAGCTAAAGGTATGGGGCACAATTATTACGGTGAAGTGCGACTTGCTCATTAGTATTATATCTACAATAACTTTGATTGAACTGTGCAAAATAGACAAAGACTAAGCATGTTATTAAAAAAATTATGATGGAAAGAGTTAGATTAACAATAAATAATATACTTACTAAAATAAAAATATCTATTGAATAGGTTCATTGTTCAATTTGGAAGATAGATAAAATAAAATACTCGAATATCAGAATATTCCTTCAATAATTATTTCTATACTAATCAAGCAAGAAACCTAACTAAATCAAAATGAAATGTTAGAAGAAAACTGAAATAAATGCAGATAAGAAAAAATTATATAGTTTTTTCTTAAGAGCTGTATGAGGCGAAAGTCTCTTGTACAGTTCGGGAAGAGATGTCATAAAAACTACATCTACTTTTATCCAGCATGGCCAAATGATTTACTATATACTTTCTTGCGACTAGTGAGTATAAACTGATTTAAATAGATAGCACTTGAATTAGTAGCTTGCTATGGAATTTAAATGATTATGGTGAGTATAAACATTTCGAATCTCTGATAAATATAGTGAAAAAATCATATTAACATCTTAGAGGGAAAGTCTTGGATTCGTCAGCACAAAATATTATTTTTACTTTTAAAAGACACCTAAAATTTTTCTTACCAGTTTATTCACCTAGGAAATGACTTACATCAGAAGAGCTAATTAGCAATTATTGAATTTTCAAAAGAATTTAATACTAGAGAGCCGAAACATTACAGTGCATTGAAAAATGCTTGCTCGGTTCGGGAGAAAGTAATATTACTGATCTCATCCAATAGTAATCTTTGGAACGATTGCTTGTCTTGTTGGACTAGCTATTCTAGAACCCTCTGCGATTGGAGAAAAATCTGATCCTTTTGCAACACCATTGGAAATCTTACCGGAGTGGTATTTATTTCCTACATTTAACTTATTACGCGTAATTCCAAATAAGTTAATTGGACTAGTATCAATGGCTGCCGTTCCAGCAGGTCTGCTAACTGTTCCATTTATTGAGAATGTAAATAAATTTCAAAATCCTTTCCGTCGTCCAATAGCTTCATCTGTATTTCTTTTTGGTACAGTTGCAGCAATTTGGCTAGGCATTGGAGCAACTAAACCAATTTCTGAAGCTATTACTTTAGGCTTGTTTTAGATTTAATAATAATTAGAGTAAAGAATCTTCTTTACTCTAATTATTATTGAACATTATTTGACATTAATAATTGCACCTGCTTCTTCTAGTTTCTTTTTAGTTTCTTCTGCATCTTCTTTCGAAACCCCCTCTTTTAATGTTTTAGGAGTAGATTCAACCAAATCTTTTGCTTCTTTAAGGCCTAAACCCGTAATAGAACGGACAACTTTTAGGATAGCAATTTTTTTTGCTGCTGGAACTTCGGCTAATACTACATCGAATTCACTTTGTTCTTCTGCTGGCTCCTGAGATTGCGAGGATTCAGATGATCCCACCATTACCATTCCACCTGAAGGTGCAGAAGCATCCACACCGAAAGTTTCTTCTATTTGTTTTACTAGTTCGGCTGCTTCTAATAATGTTAATGATTTTAATTCTTCAAGAATATTCTCAATCTGGCTAGACATATAATATTAAATTAAATAAGCTACTAAATAAAATAAGCGATAAAGTCTAAGAAAAATCTTTTTCTCTTAGACTTAAGATATTCATTGGTATAGATGGACTCATTGTAGATGCCAAATATACTGTTTTCCAATATTTACCTTTGGCTCCAGATGGTCTATTTCGGTCAATTGATTCTTGTACTGCTTCCAGATTCTCTAATAAATCTTCCGTACTGAAATTAAGTTTCCCAAAAGGAATATGGAGTACTCCCGTTTTATCTACCCGATACTCCACTTTTCCACCTTTAAATTCTTCAATGGCTTGAGTCAGATTAGTGGTTACAGTTCCAGCCTTAGGAGAAGGCATTAATCCTCTAGGACCTAAAACTCGGCCCAACTTAGCAATCAAAGGCATCATATTCGGAGTAGCAATTAACTTGTCAAAATCCAGATGACCTTTAGTAATTTCATCAATTAAATCTTCAGATCCTACTAGGTCTGCACCTGCTTTACTTGCTTCGTTTACTTGTTCACCCTTCGTAATAACAGCTACTTTTATAGTTTTTCCAGTACCTTTTGGTAAAATCACAGTAGCCCGTAATTGTTGATCTGTATATTTAGGATCTATTCCTAAGCTAATGTGTACCTCTGCGGTTTCTACAAAATTAGCATTTCCGATACTTTTTAGTAGCTCAATAGCCGGTTTTGGCTTATAAGGTTCCTGGTTAATTTGAGCTCGAATTGACTGAAACCTTTTAGATAATTTTTTCATATAATATTAGGGATGTTTCACATTTATCATTTTTATGTTTTCACCAAAATTCCCATATTCCGAGCAGTCCCTTCTATAATTTTAGATGCTTGTTGAATATCAGAGGTATTTAGGTCAGGAAGTTTAGTTTGAGCAATTTCTTCTAATTGCATCCGTGTAATTGAACCAACTTTATCTTGATTTGGTTTTCCAGACCCTTTAACCACGCCTGCGGCTTTAGCTAGAAGAACAGAGGCTGGAGGTGTCTTTAGAACGAACGTAAAACTTCGGTCCTCATAAATAGATATTTCTGCTGGGATAACTAAACCTACTTTATCTGCTGTTCGAGCATTATATTCTTTACAAAACATCACAATGTTTACCCCGTGCTGACCTAATGCCGGCCCAACGGGTGGTGCTGGAGTTGCCTTTCCAGAAGTAAGAGCTAGTTTAACAATAGCAACAATTTTTTTAGCCATAAATTATTATTATTTAAATTAAGATATTGACGCAGTTTTCTATACAAAAAAACTACTGATATATTTTTATTTCTTTGTATGAGATAATATAAACTAGTAAGATAACAATTCGCTACTTAAATAATTACCTACTGTTTCTCACTTATTACACTATAACTGAATACTGTTAATATTCTTAGCGACTACTTTTATATATTAAAATTAATGAATTATCTTACTTTCATTATTATAATCAATGTGATAAGGACAGATCAAGTTAAAACAGAAGTTTTTAGAGTTTACTTACAAGACAGATAGCATAAATAAAATTCTTTGTTAAGTGAGAATCTAAATCCTAAGCAAAAACAAAGTGAAAATTATATTTTACCAGAATTTATATTAAACATGAAACTCTCTTTGAATTGGTTACAACAGATTCTTGACATAAGCCAGATAGAACCTTTAGACCTAGTAAATCGCTTGACTCTTGCGGGCTTTGAAATAGACAGTATTGAGCATATCGGAGAGGCAAATGAGAATAAAGATGTTATTCTTGATATAGCAGTTACAGCTAACAGAGGAGATGTACTTTCTATGTTAGGTTTGAGTCGTGAAATTGCTGCTATATATAATTTGGATTATACACCTAAATTAAGCAATGGTAATTTTCTTTTAAGAAACGAAGATTTAATTCAATTTAAGTCTTTAGATAACTGCCTTTTTTATTCTATCAGTATCCTAGATGATATTCGAATAGAATCTTCTCCATACTGGTTACGAGAAAAACTCCATAGTATCGGTATTCCTACTGAAAACAATATCAAAGATATTCTTAATTATATTTTAGTTGAATATGGTATACCTATCTTTGTTTATGATAAGAATAAAATTTTAAACTTAACTTCTACTACGGATAAGAATCCTTTTCAAATCCAAGTAAACACACATATTCAACATTTGGACTTTTTAGGTCGTAATTCACAAGAATATACTATAGAAAATAAGGCTTTAACAACTCAAATTAATGATTTTCCAATTAGCTTAACAGGTTTTATTGAAACTTATGAAACAGACCTTGATTCTTCTACATCTTCAATTGTGTTAGAAATTGTAATTGTTCAAGCATCACAGATCCGTGAAACTGCTACAAACTTAAATATCAAGACAGAAAAATCTATTCGTTTAGGAAGAGGTGTGGACCTTAACCTTATTCAATCTGCATATGATCAAACTATTCATTTAATAAAAGAAATAAGTAATGGTAGAGTTAGTGCACATAATTACTCTACTAAACTTGTAACAGATCCTCGATTCATTTCATTTAGTCACAGTAATCTAATTAATACTCTAGGGCCTCCCAATGCCCTCTCTAACTTAGACAAGAATCGAATTGAACAAATTCTAAAAAACTTAGGTTTTGCTATAAAGCAAAAAGAACCTAATTGGATTATCGAAGTTCCTTCTCATCGATTAATGGATGTTGAGAAAGAAATTGACTTAATAGAAGAGATAGGAAGAATTGTTGGGTTTGATAATTTTTCAACTATTTTTCCAGAAAAAAACTTTTTCAATCCATTTTCAATACGGAATCGAATCATTAGAGAACTAAAATTGTTTCTTTTGACAAATGGATTTACTGAAGTTGTTCATTATTCATTTCAGGATCCTATCTATGATGCAAGTTCATCTAATAAAATACTATTAATTAATCCACTAACTATAGATCAAAAATCTATAAGAAAATCTATTATACCTAATTTACTAAATAGCTACATTTATAATTTTACACAAGGTAATGGATCACTAGCTGCATTCGAGCTGGGTAGAGTATTCTCTCTCAATGAAAACATTTTCCTTGAAGAGGAATTCTTTTCATGTATTTGGGGAGGATATCCAGTCAAAATAGATTGGTCCATCAAACCAACCTATCAGAACTGGTTTCAAGCAAAAAATTTACTTGAAAATATTTTTCAGCTACTCAATATTAAAGTAGAATGGAGTCAAAAGCAAAGTTCTAAGTACTTTGATGAGAGTCTGTTTCATCCGCTTCGATGGTGTATAATAGAAACGGAAGAAGAAGAAATAGGTATTTTTGGACAAGTTAATCCTAAGATTATAAAAAGATTTAGTTTTAGCCACAATATATATGTTTTTGAGATTAATATAGACAAAATAAGACAGTTCGCGCAAAAAAATACCTATTCTAAACATATCTTAGAACCTTATTCAATTTATCCTAGTATTTATAGAGATATAAATATTCAAATTTCTTATCATATAAAAGTAGAACATATAATTCAAACAATCTATAAACTAGAAAACTCTTTACTTCAGTCTGTTTCTTTATTTGATGATTATCGTGACGTATCTGTAGAAAATACAAGAAGACTTTCATTTCGACTATTTTACCGATCATTAGAAGAAAATTTAACAATGGATCAGGTAGACTTTCTAACAGAAAGAATTAAGTATAACTTACAAAAGCAGTTTCAAATTTCTCAAAATAATAATATTTAGACTGTCCAGAACTATAAGAAAGATTATTTAGTATCAAGTGTTTTTTTGGATAAGGTTCTTTAACTGTTAATAGTTAAAGAACCTTATCCAAAAAAATAATATATCTTTAACTAAGTTGTCCATCTCTTAAGTACTAAATTCACAGATCCATCTAAGGAGTTTTCTTCACTACAAATTCTGAAGTTTTGTTTCTGAGCTTCTTGTAATACAAAATGGTATGCATAGCGTTGACTTAATCGATCTAAGAATGCATCTATTGACCAAGGCTGCTGCCAAAACTGTAAATCTGCTACTAGCTCATATTGTTAACGTTGACAAAACATGAATTTTATCTCGTTAGAGAACCCTACATGATAATTTCTTATCATAAGGCTCGCTACTTATATGCTGATTAACTATATAAAATATAAGTATGTTCTTATTTTAATTAAATCTCATAAAAATAGAACTATCCTTCTTCATATTAAATGAATTTCCATGTAAAGATTCAATTATAGTTTAAACTTAAAACTAATCTATAAATTATGAAAAAGAAATTTTAGGTATCTTAATGAAAAGAAATTAATGTCCTTTAATCAACTTATTCTTTTTACGATTATTCGTTTTCTATTTTTATTCAAAAATTCTTTTATCAGCTTTATCCTACAAACTATATACAGTAGAGTATGGTAAAAGAAGCAATCATTGAAATCTTTTATAGTATGTATTATTTATACACTATCGTTTATTTTTTTATTTATTAAACTGAACATGTCGCACCTTTTCCATTCCAGATAAAACCAAAATCACTTGTATTTGGCTGTTCAATAGCTAAATCTACTGTATATACTTGGCCTTGGAAATTACATAATGACGTGGAACTTGGTTTCCATTCTAGATTTAAATCCTTTAAAGCTTTTTTTAGTACATCCAAGTCATAAATTTGAGTTTTTATTTTACTTAAGTGGGACATAAGATTTCGAAAACTTTCTATGGGTTAATGATGCAAAATGGTAAACTTAATTGACATAGTATTAAAAACTTTGTAAGCAAGCAAATATAGTTGTTTAACACAAAAATAATTAGAGTATAAGTAATAAACTTTCGATCGGTAAAAAAAAATAAGCTTATTTTGTATTATAGCTAAGATTTGATAATTATTTACTCATAAATTTCTTCAGAAGCATTTCTTATACGACCAGAAGAAACCCACTCTTGTAAAATTTGGATTTGATCTTTATATGTATCAGCTAAGGGTACAAATTGATTAATTGCATGAATAATATTCTGTGTTGTAAATTCCAGATTATTACTGAAACCAATGTGCATTCCTTCAACAATAACTTGTTCTATTTCCGCTCCTGAAAATTTTTCCGTTAATTGACTTAGTAATGGTATATCATATCTTAACCAGCTTTTAGGTCTTATCTTTTCTAAATGTACCTGAAAAATTAGCTCTCTTTCTTTAATATTAGGAAGACCTAAAAAGAAAACTTCATCTAATCTTCCTTTTCTTAAAATCTCAATAGGAAGTGCGGTGATATTATTAGCAGTGGCAACAATAAAGACTGAAGATTTTTTCTCAGATAACCAAGTTATAAAGGTACCTAAAACCCTGGCAGTTGTACCACTGTCTGATTTACTTTCAATTCCAGAGAAGGCTTTATCAATCTCATCTATCCATAAAACACATGGAGCCATTGCTTCAGAGACTTGAATAACTTGTCTCATTTTAGATTCGGATTCTCCCACGATTCCACCAAATACTTTACCTATGTCTAATCTTACTAAAGGTAGGCTCCATTCATTAGCGATTACTTTTGCAGAAAGAGATTTTCCTGTACCTTGAATTCCCACCAATAATAACCCTTTTGGTGTGGGGATTCCATATCTTTTAGCTTTATCTGAAAAAGCTCCTGAACGTCTGTTCAACCATTTTTTTAAATTTACTAAGCCTCCTATATCATTAATTGTTTCCTGATTAGGATAAAACTCTAATATCTGAGTTTGACTAATGATTTGTTTTTTTTCTATCAGAATTGATTCCAGACTTTTCTCCGAGAATTCTCCATACTGAACAAAAATTTTTGAAATTACTCTACGTATTCTTTCTATAGAAAGACCTTGACAAGCACTTATTAGACGATTAAATATGAATGGATCTATTTTAGTTTCTGTAAAACTAAAAAATTGGTTCAGCTCTTTTCGTATTTCAATTTCTCCTGGTAAGGGAAAGTCTATCACTGTAATAATTTCCCGTAAAGATAACGGAATATTTACTTCCACCGCGGTAATTATTAAAGTTTGAGATTGAGTTTTTAAAATTTGGAAAATATTACGTAATTTTCTTTGAACTGCTAAATCTTTTAAAAATAAATTAAAATCTTTTAAAAGTATTAATGCAGAGTTATCTATTACAAGATTTTCTATTAAATCTAGTGCTTGCAATGGATTATTTGCTGCAAAGCCAGAATCATTAGGATTACCTGTGTAACCTTGAATAAAATCCCATGAATATAAAGAGTAATTTAGATTAGTATGGACTAGTTTTCGGAGATAACTCTCTAAACGCTCTTCCTCACAAGAATTGATATAAATAATTGGATAATTTGACTTTAGAAGTAAAATTAACTCTTTCTCAAAAAAAGACTGTGACATACTAAAATAGAAGAATATATTATTAACAATTGAAACTAGTGAAGGTATAGCCAAATATACACTAAGATACGGTATTAAGGTTCAAATAGTATAATGTTAGTTATAGACAAAATTACTCCCCTAGTGTATACCTAGAAGAGTAATTTTTTATTTACCTATGAAACAATGTTAATCATAGACATTTTTGTTGGTAAATTTAACATTTACAGGATTAGTATTTTTTCCAATTGAATGATTAATATTTCCTACACCTGTACGTCCAGCATTAACTTTTTCTGGGAATACCCCATCTTTAGGATGTAAATATTGAACCTCTCCGCTAGGAAAAATTCGGTATATTTTATAATCTGAAATTTTAAAGTTCTTTTTTAACTGGACACCTAAGGCTAAGCATTGTTCTTTTTTTGCAAGATATAGTAAATTCTCTCCACCTCGCATCAAAGCTGCTCCACCAGTGGGCATCTCAAAAATTACTTCTTGCGTGCTAGACCAAGTAATGGCATATTTTTCTTCTTGTTCTGCTGCTCTTAACCAGCCACCAGTACTTCCTCCAAAAGTTGGAGAAGGTATTTGCAAATTAATTGTTTGTGTCATATTTTTACATGTCCTATATTTTGAGGTTAATTAAAATGAATAATATTCCCAGTATTTATAATAGAAGTATTTTTTATTTTTTCATCCCTATATAAAAGAAACTTCACATAATTAAATAACAGCTAATCTTTTTCTCCCTTTAGCTCTTCTTGCCTTGATAATCCTACGTCCAGAAGGAGATTGCATTCTTTTTCTGAATCCGGAGGTACGAATTTTTTTTCTTCGAGTACCTTCCAATGTTCTTTTTGTCATTTACTATTTCTCTATAGTTTTCAAATTTGTAAATAATGTACGTAATAATTTTATTATACCATGCCTTAAAACTGAAGATAGATTTTTCTATATTAGAAAAATCTGCTATAATATTCTGCAATTAGAAAACTTTTTCTATTTTTTTAAGCTAGAATTATAATTATAAGATAATAATGATTAGGATTTTTAATATGGATATTTTAACATTAGGTTGGTCAGCTTTATTAGCTATGTTCTCATTCTCTTTAGCTTTAGTAGTTTGGGCTAGGAATGGATTTTAAAAGGAGAAAATAATGGGGAAAGAAATCATTACAACAGCAGGGATTAGTTTTGTAATAACTTTAGTCGGATTAATTTTAGGCTTTTTATTACTTAAAGTTCAGGGAGAATAGAATTATAACCATTCTTCTTAAGTTTTAGTATTAATACACTCTCTCCTAAAATTTCTAAATAAGGATTTAAATTCTTAGGGGAGGGAAATTCTTGTGTAAATTTTTAATTCATAAACTACGATAGTATATCTTATTTCTTAGGAGATAAGACCATAGTAACACTTCGGCCTTCTTTTGAAGGTGATTGCTGAAGTTCTGCTACTTCTTCTAAGTCTAAGGCCATTCTTTTTAATAAATCTAAGGCAAGATCTACATGTTGTATCTCTCTCCCTTTGAATGTTATTGTTGTCTTTACTTTGTCCCCAGATTGTAAAAAACGACTGGCTTGACTGAGTCTTACATTGTAATCATGAGATTCAATATTATAGCGCATTTTTACTTCTTTAATAGTAATGTTTTGTTGTTTTTTACGCGCTTCTTTAGCTTTTTTTTCTTGTGAAAATTTATACTTTCCATAATCAATAATACGGCAAACAGGAGGATCTGATTTATCACTAATTAAAACCAAATCAAGCTGTTCTTCTTTGGCCATTCTTTTTGCTTCTAAAGTATCAAATATTCCTAATTGTTCACCTTCGGAATCAATTAATCTCACTTTAGGAAATCTTATTCGATCATTTATGAAAGGAGTATTCTTCGAAATTTTTTTATTTTGATTATTTGCTTGATCTATCACACCATTTTTTATTTTATTTTTATTTATGATTTAAAATCTAAGATGTAAATATTTTATATTACGTTATACTAAATATAACATAATCAGTCTATAAAACAATATATTCTTTTAATTTAATTTTTGACTCCTCAGGTAGGGATTGAACCTACGACCAATCGGTTAACAGCCGACCGCTCTACCACTGAGCTACTAAGGATATAATAATATTATAATAAAGAATACGTTCATATTTAATTAATTTTTTTTATTAGTTGCTTTTATTACTATCTTTTGTTATCATCTATAGTGAAATCTAATAATTGCGGACGTGGTGGAATTGGCAGACACGCTAGATTTAGGTTCTAGTGATTTTATTATCGTGAGAGTTCAAGTCTCTCCGTCCGCAATAAAGCAATATTTTAGTTACAGGCTCAGTAGGATTCGAACCTACATTAGAGACTTAGAAGGTCCCTGTCCTAATCCCTTAGACGATGAGCCCTTAAAATTCCAATTATAAATTATTTTATGTTAATATAATACTACATTTAATAATATCTAGACCCGACCGGATTCGAACCGATGACCTATTGCTTGTAAGGCAACCACTCTACCAACTGAGTTACGGATCTTTTTTATATTTTAGAGTATATAGCAAATAAATCGCAAGTATCAAATCAAATTGTTGTCAAATCTCACCAAAGATCAGACTGCTTTTCCAACAAAATAAGCTAATATAAGTATTAGCCACACTATATGAAATATGATAGAATTTAATCAAATAGAAAATATTCAAGTAAGTAGACAAAAAATTGAAATACTTATTTCTAATATACCTGATGGTGTGATCTTACTCGACAATGAATTAAAGATTATATTCATAAATAGTAATGCTTTGCAAATTTTAAACCATAAAAATAGTATTCAAAATGACATTCAAGACTTTCTTCCCTCCAATTTGTTAGAAGACTTATTTCCTCTTTTTTTAGAAATGAGTCAAAAAATTGTTGTTTCTAGCAAAAAGCTGGAATTGGATTTTGTTCTTCTTAATCAAGAAAGTAAGAAAATTCAATTTTTAATTACCCCACTAATTGAAATAGTTTCTGAGGAAAGTTATTTTGACGGTATTCTTTTGATACTTAAAGAAGTAGAATCTCATTACATTAAGAATCAATTTATCAGTAATATTTCTCATGAATTGAGGAGCCCACTAAGCAATATTCAATCATTTATAGAAACTTTATTGGAACTTTACTCAGATTTATCAGATAAACAAAAAATAGAATTTTTAAGTATTGCAAATATAGAGACTCAAAGATTAACTCGCTTGGTCAATAATATCTTAAAATTATCTAAATTAGAATCTGATTATCAATATCAATTTGAGAAGATCCATATCAAATCTATGGTGGAGCAAATTTTAAAAGTATATCAATTAATTGCACAAGATAAAGAAATTATTTTATCATTAGAAATAGAAAATCCCACATATATTATGATGGGAAACTATGATTTATTATTTCAGGTGATATATAATCTTATTGACAATGCTATCAAATTTAACAAGTTGCATGGAAATATTACAATTCGTGTTTTTGCACATAAGAAACCTAAAAATACAAATTTCTTTTCTAGAAATAATTTTAATAGATTGTTTAGAATAGAAATCTCAGATAATGGCCATGGTATTAATATCCACCGAAAGAGATATTTATTTGAAAGAATCGATAACTTAAAAAATATATTTCAATCTTTAGATGGAATAGGATTCGGTTTATCTATAACTAAAAATATCTTAAAAAAACATTCTTCTGAAATATTTTTTCAAACAGAAGCAAATGTAGGCACTACTTTTTGGTTTGATTTAGAAGACATTAACTTAGTGAATAATAGTTAAGTATACGTATAAAATTATAGAATATTAAAATTCTCAAACTTAAAGTACTGAAATAGATTAAAATTATATACTATATACTATAATTTTATTAAACTTTATCTTTACAATATTACTAGGAGTAAGCCTATGTCTGGAGGTTCAACTGGAGAACGTCCTTTTTCAGATATTATTACAAGTATTCGTTATTGGGTTATTCACAGTATAACTATTCCATCTTTGTTTATTGCTGGATGGTTATTTATTAGTACTGGATTAGCCTACGATGTATTTGGCACACCTCGTCCCAACGAGTATTTTACACAAGATCGCCAACAAGTTCCTTTAGTTAATGATAGATTTAGTGCTAAACAAGAACTAGAAGATTTAACCAAAGGATTATAAAATAGCAGGAGTTATAAATATTAATATGAGTAGAAATACTACCAATCAACCAATCACTTATCCAATCTTTACTTTTAGATGGTTAACTATTCATGGGATCGCTGTACCTACAGTATTCTTTATAGGTGCAATTACATCTATGCAATTTATTCAAAGATAGGAGGTAACAATGAGCGGTCCAAATCCTAATAAGCAGCCCGTAGAATTAAATCGAAGTGCATTATATTGGGGATTACTTTTAATTTTTGTTTTAGCAGTACTCTTTTCTAGTTATTTCTTTAATTAAATTTTTATATACCTTAGAGTTTTCATAACTATACGATATAGATATCTTATACCTAATTTAAAATTTAATAATAAAGGAGAATCATATTAATGGCAAGTACAGGTAGAATTCCTCTCTGGTTAGTTGCAACAGTTGGTGGCTTATTAGTATTAACTGTTCTAGGTATTTTTATTTATGGATCTTATTCTGGAATAGGTTCTTCTTTGTAAGAATAGATTTTCTGTTTCTATAGTAACTCTCTTCTTCGTTTTAGAAAATCTTAAACTAGAAGAGAGATTACTCCTAAAAAGAATCTAGAAATTTTAGCTATTGTTTTAAATACGCATATTTTATCCCATGAAGAGGATAATTCTAAAGTTATAAAATTATGTATAAAGATTTTTTTGATGAAATCACTGATAAAAAACTAGTCTCAAATTGGTACAATATTCGATGGAAACACAAACAAAATTTTCTTACTAAAATTCAACAAGAGATATATTTATCTTCACTTCGAGGTGAAACTTCACGGATGATACAATTTCAGAAAATCATCTTAGGATCTTTAAATAGTAAATGTTTTGCTACAAAAATTATTACAGATAGTAGAGAATATAATAATCTCAGCAATGCAACCAAAATAAAAATCGCTTTATCACTAAGAATACATATTCCTCAAACTTTATATTTGTACTGGAAAGGTTTAAAAATAAATCTTCCTTATTCAGAATTTTCCCAAATATATAATCAAAGCCTTCAGTTACTCATATTATTGGCTCTTGAACCTCAATGGGAAGCATATCATGAACCTGGTGTTCTTAGTTTTAGGTCTCAATTCTCAGCGAGGGATGCCGTTCTAGGATTATGTCAAGAAATAAGAAAAAATACTTTTTCTTATGCTATTTTAGGTAATATTCATTCTGATATAAATCTTGAACATAGAAAAATTTTATTTAGAAAAATTTTTACATGTAAACTTATATTTCAAGTGATTAATTCTCTTACAACTAACAGTAGTTTAAAACACTCTCATAGAATTCACTCTAGATTAAGTAACTTGATATTTACTATATTAATCTATGGCTTACAATATAATTTTCTGGATGCTAACTTACCATTTAAAGATTTCTCTTCAATTTATTATATAAATTATCAAAAAAGTTTCGGTATTTTATGTAAAACAAAAGATATGACTCAATGTTCAAAAGAAATATTCATTAGATTTTTCCAAGTAATTAAGTTACCTATTAATCAAAGGGAATATACCTTATCCAAGAATTGTTTTGAATTAATATTCTTAGGATTCATAATGAAAAAATCTTCCCGAAAATTAGATCTCATACCTGATCAGAATAGTAAAAAAGATTTAATTTATAATATACGTAAAATTTTATATAAGAATGATTTTCTAGGTAGAAAAAGAGCTCTTACATATCTAAGTTTAGAAAAAGCTATCCAAAAAATCAACCCTCTGCTCATTAACTGGGAAAATTACTTTCAAATCTGTACAAAAAATTATGATTTCATTTTAATGGATAAAATTATTGATAATACAATTTACCGTTGGCAAATAAAAAAATATAAAAAGAATCGTGTAAATAGCTGGAAACAACATTGCACCAAGTACATTGAAGCAAAAAAGAGAATTGCCGAAGGAAATTCTATCTTAAAACTTCTACATGATCAATATATCAGTAGAATATCTTATATTCCTCTCATATATGCGCGTTCTTGCTATGATCAGGATATTGAGTACTGGTTTTTACGAAAAAAGTTTTAATTATCAGAATTTTTCTATTGATTAAATAATAAAACCTATATTAAAATACTTCACTTCAGATGAATATAAACTTATCTCTCAATAGTTTTTTTTTTACCTTACAGAACCCTTACAGTATACATTTATGCAACGTTCTTTAATTGTAGCCATTGCTGTAGGCCTACTTTGTGCTATTGTAGGAAGTTATTTAATGGTACAAAGATTAGCTCTCTTAGGTGACGCAATTAGTCATTCAGTAATGCCTGGATTAGCTTTAGCTTTTTTATATAAAATTCCAATTTTAGTAGGAGCTTTATTGGCAGCGGTTCTGAGTACATTAATTATAGCCTGGCTTAATAAAGAATTTCCATTGAAAGAAGATACTGTAATTGGTATTGTTTTTGCAAGTTTCTTTGCTTTAGGAATAGTTTTAATTACTTTAATTCAAAAAGATAATAAGATTGATTTAAATCATTTTCTCTTTGGAAATATTTTAGGAGTAACTATAGAAGATGTTATCGCGACATCCATTATTTGCGGGAATGTTTTATTTATTGTTACTTATTTATATAAAGAGCTCTTATTTTTTACATTTGACCCTCTAGGTGCAGAAGCTCTAGGGCTCCCTGTCAAGCAATTAAATTTTTGCTTAATGGTATTAGTAGCATTAACTACTGTTGCGAGTATGAAAGCTGTCGGTGTAGTATTAGTTTTAGCACTTTTAATTATACCAAGTGCATCAGCTTATCTCTTAGTTTCGAGACTAGATCAAGTAATGACAGTTGCTGCTAGTTTTGGAATTATCTCTAGCATAATTGGCATGTATAGTAGTTATTTCTTTAATATTCCATCTGGTCCTGCTATCGTCCTAATAGCATGTATCTGTTTTTGTTTTACCCTCATCATTTATAAAGTTTCCAGATTAGTATCAGAAAAACTTTAATTTTTCATAACTTACAGAAAAGTTCAAAATAATTACAGTATTAAAATTATAATTTAGCATTGCAAAATGTAAAATTTATTCTAATATAGTACTATGAAAAAATTTTTTACAGTATTATATTAATAAAATTTATTCCTTGTTCTTTGTAATGCATCTATGTACTAAATTTATAATATGAGAATTAAAAAATACTATATGATAAATAGTTTAGGATTTTTAGGGGTACTATTGTCTTTATTACTAGGAGCTCCGTCAATTGCCAATGCAAATCTATCTAGCTTAACTCTATGCAAAGATTCCAAAAGCTTTGCAGATCGTTTAAAAGTAAGCGTGCGAAAACTAGAAGGTCGCTTAAGTAAATACGACAAAGGCACTCCTCCAGCAATTGCATTACAGCAACAGATTGACAGAACTAAAAATAGATTCGCAAAGTATGCTGACAGTGGACTCTTATGCGGTTCAGATGGTTTACCTCATCTAATTGCAGATGGAAGATGGAGTCATGCCAAGGAGTTCAGTATTCCTGGATTATTATTTCTCTATATTACTGGATGGATTGGTTGGGTAGGTAGAGGGTACTTGCAAGACGTAAGGAAAACAAGTAAACCTACTGAAAAAGAAATTATTATCGACGTCCCACTAGCCCTGAAGTATATGTTATCTGGTTTTATATGGCCGTTAGCTGCATGGCAAGAATTAAGTACTGGTAAACTTGTGGCTTCTAAAGATGAGATTACGGTGTCTCCAAGGTAACGAGAAGAATTAATAGTATAATAAATTAAAAATCAATAGATAAGGATTACACCCAATATGAGTAATTTCACGTGCGACACGAAGTTATAAATATACAAAGCAAAAGATCTTACGCAGCATCTTTTTCGTTAAGGTAACCTATAAAAGGTAAAGAAGAGCTCTAAAAATTATATAATTGAGCAAATTAAGATAATGATGTGAAACATAATTCTTATAATTTCATTAATAAATCTAGAGTGATCACTTCTACCAGTTTCAGGTGATTCTATATTTATAAAACGTGTAACTACTAATGTATTTTTTATAGAGTAGTTAGGATTTCTGAAGAAATTTATTTCCAAAATCTCACAAAGAACATATATCAAATATTATTTTTCATTGTTCAAGTTTACTTAATTAATAAATTAATTCAGTGAATTGAAGTTACTCAAATAAAAGTTTACTCAATTTGAGCTATATGCAAGGAGACTTGCCCGTATAGTTCTACAGGAGGCTATAGAAAAAAATGCCTATCTTGACTAAATATTTATCTACTGCACCTGTTATAGGTACAATTTGGATGGTGTTTACAGCAGGCTTAATAATTGAAATTAATCGTTTTTTTCCAGACGCATTATACTTACCTTTATAAGCTTGAAAAAAAGAAGACTATTACAATAGAAGCTTTTGTTTTCAAGAATATCATTAATGATATAATTAGTGGATATAAAAATATCAACACTATTAAAGTAAAAGATTCAATGAGTTTAGTAAGTCAAAGTATCCTCGAAGCTGATGATGAATTAAGATACTGTACTATCGGAGAGCTTGAAGATATTCAAAATTATCTTGAGACAGGCTTAGAAAGAATAGAAATAATTGATAAAATTAAAGGTAAAGAAAAAGATATTATACGAACTGCTAGCAAACAACTCTTTCAAATCCATCCAGATTATATTGCCCCTGGAGGAAATGCAAATGGTAGTAAGCAAAGATCTCTTTGTCTGAGAGACTATGGATGGTATTTACGTCTTATTACTTATGGAATTCTAGCTGGAGATAAGGAGCCTATAGAACGAATTGGTTTAATTGGCGTAAAAGAAATGTATAATTCTTTAGGTGTACCAATTATAGGAATGATAGATAGTATCGAGTGTCTAAAGAAAGCTACAACTAGTTATTTTTCAACACCTGAAAATCAAATTATTGAACCATATTTTGATTATATAATCCGTAGCATGGCCCTTTAAAGAATCATAATAACTTGACTCTTAAATATTAATCATGCTATATTAAATGTTAGCCAAGATTATATCCTATAAAAGTTTAAAAATTGTCAGGACTTAAACGTAGCAGCAAGTTAACTATTTATAGTTAGTATAAATCTTGGTTCTTTTTACATGCGAAACTCTACCATCTTAATAAATTTAAACTATTTTATATTCATTTTTAATATGAACAAATGGGTAAAATTTTTTCAAAAATCTTCACTTATTAGAAATTCTTGTCTTTCATTAAAAAATTCTTATCAGACATTAATTACGATTAACCCTCAAAAAAAATATAGCTTGTTTCTCTCTTTAAATCCTAGAGTGAATCTTCATGAATTGGAAAAACTTTACGATTTGATTGGATGGGTAAGACGTCCTCCTCACAAAGTTAATCTTGCTTTACAGAATAGTTATTCCATAATAACACTCTCTATTAAGACAAACCAATATAATAAATTAATTGGTTTCGCTAGAGTAATTTCAGATCATGCTTTTAACGCTACTATCTGGGATATGGCTATTCATCCTAATTATCAGAAACAAGGACTAGGTAGTATAGTAATCGGAAAATTAATTCAAGAATTACGTTATCTTGGAATTGATACAATTACTCTGTTTGCAGATTCCCAGAGTATCAAGTTTTATAATAAACTAGGATTTTTAACAGATCCCCAAAATACAAGAGGAATGTTTTGGTATCCAAAGTAGACAATATGTATAATATTGAATATACTGAAAAAAATCCGGGATGTAGCGCAGTTTGGTAGCGCGCCTGCTTTGGGAGCAGGATGTCGCAGGTTCAAATCCTGTCATCCCGAATTAAGACATACGCCTTCCTTACCTATTTCTATTTTAAAGTTTTTATACTTGAATATCCTTTCAGTAATTTAAAAAATCATAAATAAAAAGATATTTATGATTTTTTAAATTATTATATCTATAAATTAAATAGACTACTTTTCAAAATATCTTCTGCTTCTAGAGTAACTAAATCAGCTTTAGTTAGTATTTTAGCTCCACTAGCAAAAATACGATTAGCTTGACGCATTCTAGCTCTATCAATAGCATTTCTAATACTTCTCGCATTTGCAAAAAGTGGCTGTGCCATTCTTTTTTGAATATATTGTAAAAGAGCTTCTTGAGCTTCAGGTGTAAATCGATATTGCTGCTCTTGTAACATCAATTGTGCGATAGTGACTAATTCTTCTGCAGTGTAATCTGGGAAATCTACATGATTAGCTACACGAGAAGACAAGCCTGGATTTGATTTGTAGAATTCATCCATTCTCTCTTTATAACCGGCTAACACTACAACTAAATCATCTCGCTGATTTTCCATTACTTGTAACAAAATTTCAATTGCTTCACTTCCGTAATCTCTTTCATTATCTGGCTTATAAAGATAGTAAGCTTCATCAATAAATAAAACACCACCTTTAGCCTGTTTTAAAACTTCTTTAGTTTTAGGAGCAGTATGACCTATATATTGCCCTACTAAGTCGTCTCTAGTAACTGTAAGCAAATGACCTTTTCTACTATATCCTAGACGGTGAAGAATATCTGCCATTTGCGTAGCTACGGTTGTTTTTCCAGTACCAGGACTCCCTGTGAAAGACATATGCAATCCTGGAGTGGTGGATGTTAACTTTAGACTTTTTCTCAATCTATCAATAAGTAATAAAGCTGCCATTTCTCTGATTCTTGTTTTTACAGGTACTAAACCAATTAATTCCTCATTTAATTGATCTAATATCTCTTGAATCTGTGTTTTTTCATATTCTTCTCGTAAATTTACAAGAGTATCCTCTGAAATTTTCTCGGTTGTGGTCATAATAGTTTTTACAGTATTTTAATTTTAAGTACTTTAAAGTTGTAGGTTTAGCTACAACTTTAAAGTTTAGTATATTTTTAGTAACGACTACCTTCTGGTTTATCTGTAGAATAAGAATGAATAGTGTAACGAATTGTTCTACCTTCTACTTCTTGACGCTGTAATGAGAATCCTGGCTCAGAAGCAGGTCTTTGAACAATAAATGATAATGAACAACTCTCGATTCCACGAGTATTATCATATGCATTAATTTTAACATATAAATTGGGATGTGCTTTACGGCATGCAGCTAATTCATACATAACCGAAGCAGGGTCCTTAATTTCAAATAATGGTAAACCCCACATGTCCCAATAAGCGTTACGTGGATGAGGATCATCAGTATATTCAATACTTACTGAATAATTTTGAGAAACAGCGTAAGCAATTTGCTTTGTAATTTGATCATCTGTAAGGTCTGGAAGATATGAAAATGTTCCTTGAGTTAGTCTCACTATTAATGCTCCTTAATGTATGGTTTAGAAAAATAGAATAATTAAAGACAGCTTAAAAACTAAACGTTTGCAGTTGGAGTTTGTACAAAATCAGCTGTATCCGTTGAAGTATAGTTGAAAGAAATATCTTTCCATAAGTCTAAAGCTGTTTGAAGAGGTCCGCAAGTTTTAGCTGCATCTCTTAAGATTTGAGGTCCTTCTGTTACATAATCACGACCTTCATTTCTAGCTAAAACCATACATTCTAAAGCTACACGATTAGCTGTTGCGCCTGCTTGAATACCATCTGGGTGTCCAATAGTACCTCCACCAAACTGAAGAACTACGTCTTCTCCTAAGTATTGAATTAATTGATGCATTTGACCTGCATGAATACCACCTGAAGCTACAGGTAATACTCTACGTAATGAAGCCCAATCTTGTTCAAAGAAAAGACCTTGAGGTAAATCAATTGGTAAATAACTATCTAGTAAAGTTCTATAGAAACCTTTGATCATTAAAGGATCACCTTCAAGTTTACCAACTACAGTTCCAGCATGAATGTGGTCAACACCTGCCATACGCATCCACTTACAGATTACTCTGAAGTTCATACCATGATTTTTTTGACGAGAGTAAGTTGAATTTCCTGCTCTATGTAAATGAAGAATCATATCATTCTTACGAGCCCATATAGCCATAGTTTGAATAGCAGTATAACCAATTACAAGGTCAATCATACAAATAATACTACCAACATCTTTAGAAAAAGCAGCTCTTTCATACATGTCTTCTATATTAGCAGCAGTAATATTTAAATAGTGTCCTTTAACTTCACCAGATGCTGCAACTGCACGATTTACACCTTCAATAGCAAATAAATATCTTTCTCTCCATCTCATGAATGGTTGAGAATTAATATTTTCATCATCTTTTAGGAAGTCTAAACCACCTTTTAAACCTTCATATACTACACGTCCGTAATTTTTTCCAGATAGACCTAATTTTGGTTTTACTGTAGCTCCTAAGAATGGACGACCAAAGTTGTTCATGCGTTCACGCTCTACAATTACACCTGTAGCAGGTCCTTGGTAAGTCTTCAAATAAGCATATGGAATACGCATATCTTCTAAACGTAAAGCTTTTACAGCTTTAAATCCAAATACGTTACCGATAATAGATGCTGTTAAGTTCGCAATTGATCCTTCTTCAAATAGATCGATATCGTATGCAATATACGCAAAATATTGATCAGGACTATTTGGTACTGGATCTACTCTATAAGCTTTAGCTCGATATAGATCACAAGCTGTTAACAAATCAGTCCAAACAACTGTCCAAGTTGCTGTAGATGATTCCCCTGCAACTGCTGCTGCTGCTTCTACTGGATCTACTCCTGGTTGAGGTGTGATTCTGAAAAGAGCTAAAACATCAGTTTCTTTAATTACGTGATCAGGATTCCAATAGCCCATTTTAGCATATGGAATAACACCAGACTCGTAACGTTCATTTTTAATTCTGGTGCGTTCTTCTACAGATTGAGACATGCATTCCTCCTTTAATATAAGGCAGTATCATTAGGCTTTAAGAAGCCGTGTGTACTATAATAAATTTTTATAAAACTATAATTTTAGGCGTACAACATCATTAAATATTGGGTGTATAAGAACTTTAGTATTGATTATTAAATAACATACTTAGGATTCTTAATCTTAACCTTAATATATAATTTACCACCAATTGAGCATCAATTAATTACCGGTTTATTTATATTAGTAATAAGTTTTTTTAATATTAAATTTAGAGGGTATACAATCTCCACATTTATTGAAAATTTTCTTATATAGTAATATACTATAAAATATGAATATTAACGTGACTGACCATTCTTTCAAAGAAGAAGTAGGAAACAGTACTATTCCAGTTTTAATTAATTTCTGGGCACCTTGGTGCGGTGCCTGCCGAATTATTATTCCTACTTTAGAAGAAGTTGCTCAAGAATATAAGGATACTATTAAGGTACTCAGAGTAAATACTGATGAGAATCCCACTATAGCTATGAAATACAATATTCGTAGTATACCTACTATTCTTATTTTACAGAAGAATGAAGTAATCATAAGGATTACTGGAGCTCTTCCTAAGTCAGTAATAATTCAAAAGTTAAAATATATTTTAAATACTAATGAAATTCAAACAGAATAATATATGGGAAAGAAATGCGAAATTACCGGAAAGACATTTAATAACGGCTATTCTGTCTCTCACTCTCACAAGAGGAGCAAAAAAAGACAACTAGCTAATTTGCAAAACAAAAAAATTTGGGTTCCTAAGCTAAATAGATGGGTTCGAATGAATATTTCAACCAAAGCATTAAAATCATTAAATAAAATTGAATACTTTAAAGTTTAATTAGTAGTACTAAAATTCCTGCTTAGGAATTTTAGTACTAATAAAAATCTTAAATTTATTATCTTTTATAACTCTGCACTATTTTGGTTCTGAGGTAATAGTAATTCTCTACGAGGAAACTCATTTATACGTGGGGCATGTAATAATACTAATCTGAAACGATTTATCCATAATTTAATAAAAAAGAGGTGAGGTGCAATCTTATTTTCGTAGAAATATTGCAAACCTCCTTTATTTGCTTCGTTAATCTTTAATTTTTGAATTAATTCGTAAGTTTCCCTATTAGGGGCTAAAACGAAATCTTTATAACTCAAATCAGGATTCTGTTCATAGTCCTTAATAAACCCATGAAAATTATATACTAGAAGATTTGGTTTTTTAGGCAATCTCAAATCAGGATTGGATTTACAGAATATATTCCAAGCAGCCTCAGCGCCTTCTAAACTAAGGAATAGATAATAGTGATTAGCTAAGTCAGCTTGATATTTAATAGTTTTTTTAGAGAATAGCCCAGTTCTAATTTGAATGTTCTGAATAATATATATGGGTTGATTAGCAAAACCGTCTTTACTAATTTTTTGTTTGTGATGAAATTGCATTTTTCTACCATATTGATGGCGATATGTAGTTATTAAGTCTCCAACTTCTTTCAGATCTGGGAGGAGCATAAAACGCGTCTCTGGAGGCGATGTCCTATTTAATTTATATGCAATACTTAAACGACTTGTCCGAATTTTAACTCCTAAATCTTGCGCAGATAATGCTCCAAATTTACGAATATTATACTCATATAATTTAGCATCTTCTGGGTTAAAGAAGAAGAAACCTAAAGTTGTCGCTCTAGTATCTTTCTCCCATTCAAATATTCTATAATACCAGTCGTAAAGCTTGTCACCATAATTTTTAATAAATGTTTCAGGCGGATAGGCCAGTATTAATTGACGCAAGTTATTTTCCACGGTAAATACAGGAAACTTATCTAATTTTTCCATAAGTAATTTTTGATTTGCTGTAGGAAATCCAGGCGACCTTCTATTTTTAAGAAATAGTACTTTGCGGATTATTTCTTCGGGACTCGACCACACAGGGATTCTTCTCCAATTTATGAGAATCGCAGATTCACCTTTTCTTCCTTTCTTTTGTTTTGGGAATTGAAAATGAATTTGTTCTGTTCGAAGAGCTCTTTTGAAGCGTTCTCTTGTTGATCTACGTTGCTCTTTCTCTTTTACATTTAATAATTCATCTTTTTTCAAATTATTTGTTAAAATTCCACTATTTCTACGGTAAATAAGAATTTTTTCCGTAAAATAATTATTAATTAAGTTGCTAAAGAATTTATCTTTTTTATTCTCCGAAATATAGCTAGTAGCCTTTTGTGTTCTTTGCTTTGGCATAGCATCCATCTCTTCTTTAGACAAAGTGCGAGCTATTCTCTTTATTTCTTTCTCTGAGGATTTTGACTTAATTCCAAATGATATTTTAGATCTAAGAGTAGTAGGGTTAGCTCCAATTCTGATGAATTGAGAAACTTGTGAATTAGATCTATTTGTAAAGACTTCAAACTTAACTTGATTTAAATTATTAATATTTAATGTTTGAATAAAAAAATTCAGAATAGGAAGTGCTATATGGATGTTTTTAGATATAATCATGTTTATCTTTTTTATTCTTTGCTCGAGTTTAAATTGGCGAAAGTAATTAAATAAATTATTATATAATTTATTTTAAGCTATTTTCTATCATATCTTAAGATTTTTTATAAGACAATACTTAGAAAGGCTCTCTTAATATTTCGTAAAAATTTTGAGAGAGTTATACTATATTATATATAACTGGCGGTATAGCCAAGTGGTAAGGCAGAGGATTGCAAATTCTTTACCCTCAGTTCGAATCTGAGTACCGCCTCAGTATTCATAAATTGGGGGCGTGATGGAATGGTAGACATAACAGATTTAAAATCTGTTGATTATTTTTAATCGTGAGGGTTCAAGTCCCTCCGCCCCCATTATTTAACTCTTATAGAAAATATAAAAATGTGTATTTGTATTAATTGTCAATTTATTACAGAGTGCTCGGTTTATCATTTAGTAGAAAAACAGCATCAAAGAAGGAAAGAAAGAAATCTACTTTCATGTAATTTTATACCTGATTTATCAATTATTAAAATTAACATTTTATCTAAAAACTACTCTCAATCTGAATTAGATTGGGATGTTATCGAATGTCTTTCTTTTATAGAAGAGCCTGGTATATGGTTAAGCAGAACTTAAAACTCTTCAGCTACATTCTTTAAAAATTCAGAATTAATTTTTGAAGAACGTGTAAGGGAAATTTTCCCTGTTCTAGCAATTTCAATAATTCCAAAATTTCGAATTATTTTTTCAAAAGCAGCTATTTTTCCTGGATCACCAGTAACTTCTACCATTAAAAAATTTTCTGCTAGATCCACAATTTTTGCTCTAAAAACATTAATGACTTCAATAATAGCTGTTCTCTTCCCATTACTTGCATCAATTTTTAATAACATCAACTCTCGCTCTACAGAAGGAGTTACTGTTACATCATTTACTTTTAAAACATTAATTAGTTTATACAACTGCTTAGTAATTTGTTCGATTGTACGCTGATCTCCAGGAATTACCATGATAATTCGTGAAATCCCAGAAATTTCTGTAGGTCCTACTGCCAGACTATCAATATTAAAACCACGTCTAGCAAATAGACCAGCTATACGAGATAGTACTCCTATCTCATCTTCTACTATAACAGATAATGTGTGTTTGGTGGGTAGAAAAGGGTAGTAGTCTCCCTCAGAACCATACGTGCAAGTCTCCTCGCATACGGCTCATTAATCTTAATATTAGATACTAAAAAATTTTAGCTTATAAATTTATTACAAATAAGTCTTCTGCTTTTTTTTTTCCTAAAACTATTCAAATCCAATAATAGTCTTGCCTCGTCTTAAAAAAAATACCAAAATGTATTCTAGTTAAATAAACATAGTCAATCAGTTTACAATTTATAATTATTTTTAGGTAGATATAATCTCCAATAAAGCTATACGTGCAAGTCTCCTTGCATATAGCTTAAGTAACAACTGACAATTATTACCTATTTATTTATACCCTACTAAAAGTAACTAGTAGTTTAATTCAACATGATAAATATCTGAACCCAGTCAAGCTAGGTAGCCCACGTTCCACTCGTAAATAATCAATTATAAAATAATATATAACTTAAAAATTTTCCATGCCTAGTATTTATCATACAACTTACATAAGAATTTGTTACGATAACACTTTAATTTAGAAAACTTTAATTAAACTAACTTTTCATACTGTAATGTAAAATAATAGATCTGCTTCACTATTCAAATAGAAATAGCTGTCTACTTTTTTATAATCTAATGAGTAACTTCGTGTCGCACTATGTATAATTTTAACCAGCAATTGAAAAATATCTACTATGCATGTCTATGCTACTCTAGCATTTTTATAACTTATTTCATTGCTTTAGTTCCTGAATTATATGGAATTAAAAGAAATAGTATTAGAGTAATTTTTTCTAGAAAAATCTAGTAAGATTTTGCGAGTCGCACCATAAATAAAATTATTTGGCATACTATTTTATATTTCTATAATTTAATATAATATAAATTATATATATTCGCTAGATTTGTAAAAAATTGCATATATATTTTTTTTTTGATATTGTTTTATTAGTGGGCCTGTAGCTCAGTGGATTAGAGCACGTGGCTACGAACCACGGTGCCGGGGGTTCGAATCCCTCCTCGCCCGTATAAATAATTAAAAACTTAACTCCATAATTCACATAATATTCAGACAGTTAAATTATGAAAAAACATATTTTATATGAAAACAATGCTAGGAAAGCTTTAGAAAAAGGCTTGGCTACATTATCCGAAGCAGTTGCTGTAACAATTGGACCTAAAGGAAGAAATGTTGTTTTAAGTAAGAATTTGCAAAATCCTCAAATTATAAATGACGGAGTTACTATTGCTAGAGAGATTTATCTTGAGAATTCCATTGAAAATATGGGAGCTTGTTTAGTTAAAGAAGTTGCTGCCAAAACAAATTCAATTGCTGGTGATGGAACAACAACATCTATCGTCTTAGCACATAGTATTATGCAACAAGGTTTAAAATATATTTCTTCTGGAATGGATGCAATGAAGTTGAAGAAAGGAATACTCAAAGCTGTTAATTTTGTAATTGATCAAATACAAGAGTATAGTAAACCTGTTAAATATTCTTCTGATATTGCTCAAATAGCAAGTATCTCTGCTAATAATGATACAAGTATGGGAACAATTATAGCTCAAGCTTTTAATAAAGTAGGAAGAGAAGGGATTATTTCTTTAGAAGAAGGTAAATCTACTGTAACAGAACTAGAAATTACAGAAGGAATGCAGTTTAATAAAGGATTTCTATCGCCTTACTTTGTCAATGATAAAAGTACAATGAAAATAGTTAAAAATAATCCATATATTTTAATCACCAATCAAACTCTTTCATCTGTTCAAAAAGAAATTATTCCTATACTAGAAGTGGTAGCTAAAACGAATAAACCTTTAGTTATAATCGCGGAGGACATCGAACAAAAAGCTTTGTCTACGCTGATTATTAATAAATTAAAAAATATTATTGATGTGGTGGCAATTAGAGCTCCTGGATTTGGGAAAGATATAACTCCTTTTTTAGAAGATCTCTGTGTCTTAACTCAAGGAGAACTAATTTCCAAGGAATCAGGAATCCGTTTTAATAAATTACGAATGAATATGTTAGGTCAAGCAAGACAAATAATCATTGATAAAGAAAATACAACGATTATTGCAGATAAAAATCAATTAATTGTACAAAAAAGATGTAATTTTCTACGCAGGCAAATTGAATCTAGCGACTCTCTATATGAAAAAGAAAAATTAAGTAATCGTTTAGCTAAGTTATCTGGTGGTGTAGCCGTAATTAAAATTGGTGCAACTACTGAAATTGAGATGCGAGAAAAAAAGTTAAGATTTGAGGATGCTATCAACGCTACTAAAGCTGCGATTAGTGAAGGTATCATTCCTGGCGGAGGTAGTGCTTTAGCCCATATTTCTACAAAGTTAAATAACTGGGCGAAAATGTCACTTAAAGATGAAGAATTAGTTGGTGCTTTCATAGTAGCTAAAGCAATGACTATACCTTTGAAACGTATCGCTTCTAATGCTGGTCAACAAAGCGCTTATATTTTAGATCAGGTAAATTCTTACTCGTATAATATTGGATATAATGCAATTAATGATGAATATATAGATTTATTTGAAGCAGGCGTCATAGATCCAGCCAAGGTAACTAGATGCGCATTACAAAATGCAGCTTCAGTAGCTAGTATGTTACTAACTACTGAATGTGTTGTTTCATCTTGTGAGAATTAAATAGTAGTAAGTCGAGATACTTCTAGTTTCGCTGTTCGTTTTAAAGGACGGGTAACTAGATTTAGAATCTCTACTGCATTGCTGAAGCCATGAATTTGAGAAAAAGTAAATTCAACAGACCATTTAGTATGAATATTCCGAGCCTCTAGTGGATTAGCATGGGCCATTCCAGTAATAACTAAATCTGGAGATAAATCATAAATTCGATCTATTTGATTATAATTATCAGGTTTCTCAACAATGCGGGGCATCATAGTATTTTTCTTATGACAAACTGTTTCCAAAAGTTTAAGCTCCGCAGCCTGATATCTCTTGTCCATATAAGGAATTCCTATTTCATAAACTGTCATACCACAATTAATCAAAAAACGTGCGATCGAAATTTCTAATAAATTATCTCCCATGAAAAAAACCGATTTATTCTTCAATACGCTTAAATGATCGCTTAAACTATTCCATATTTCAAGTTCTCGTTCTTCTAAACCTTTAGGTACGACTCCATAAACAGAACAAATTTTTTCTATCCATGCACGTGTTCCATCTGGGCCAATTGGAAAAGGTGCATTAATTAATTTAGCTTTGCGTCGACGCATTAAAGTTGTAGCAGTACGACTTAGAAATGGATTAATTCCAATGACATAGGCACCTTCAGGAATATCAGGAAGGTCTGTATACTTAGGTGAAGGTAACCATCCATCAACTTTTATCCCTTGTTTTTCTAATTCTAATGACAACTGTTTAGCCGTAAAATCTGGTATTGAACCAAATACAATCAGAGGTGGTTTCTCCTTCGCGTGCAGAATAGTTTTAGGACAGCGATGAGCCATTGCAGCTAGAACTGTATCTTCTCCTTGAGTGAAAGCATAATCTAAACCATTTGCACGTGCTACAACAATTGGAATACCTATGTCACCTTCTAATTTAGGTGCAATTCCTTCTAAATCCATCTTAATAATTTCAGTGGTACATGTACCTATCCAGAAAATCACACTTGGATTACGATCTTTTTTGATTTGCAAACATAAACGTTTTAATTCTTCATAATCATTCAATTGAGCAGAAATATCTCCCTCTTCCAACTCTGCCATAGCATAACGAGGTTCTGCAAAAATCATAACTCCCATTGCATTTTGTAGGAAATAACCACATGTCTTAGTCCCAATTACGAGAAAAAAACTATCTTCTATTTTTTGATAAAGCCATGAAACACAACTTATCGGACAGAAGGTATGGTAGTTACCTGTTTCGCATTCAAAACTTAATTCTTTAGATTGTATAGTTGTCATAAAGTTATCTTAATTATATTTATTTAAATAACGACTAAAGACATCTCTTCTTCAGGATTGATAGCAGAGGAAGTATCTTTTACTTTAGTTAAGTAGAAATCAGACAGTAGAGAGAATAGTTCTCTATCTGCAGCTTCTTTAGGAACGACTCCTTCCGGAGATGTAATAATTTGGTCAGCTATATTTAAATAATAATCACAGATATAACTCAAAGAATTATCAACTTCACTAATTTCAAACAAAGTTTTACCTTTGACCCTAGAAACTCTAATCTCTTCAATCAAGGGTAAAACTTCTAATACAGGAATTGGAATATTATCAATATATTTATCAATCAAATCTCTCTGCGCAGTTCTATTTCCTATCAATCCAGCTAATCTTAAGGAGTGTGTCCTAGCCTTTTCTCGAACAGAAGCAGAAATCCGATTAGCTGCAAATAAGGCATCAAAACCGTTATCTGTAACGATTATACAATAATCTGCATAATTTAAAGGAGCTGCAAAACCTCCACAAACAACATCACCTAAAACATCAAATAGAATAATATCATATTCATCAAATGCGTTAAGTTCTTTTAATAATTTGACTGTTTCACCTACGACATAACCGCCACAACCTGCACCTGCAGGTGGGCCACCAGCTTCAACACAATCTACACCAGCATACCCTGTATAAATTACGTCTTCAGGCCAGATATCTTCATAATGATAATCTTTACTTTGCAAAGTATCTATAATTGTCGGAATTAAGAAGCCAGTTAATGTAAATGTACTATCATGTTTTGGATCACAACCAATTTGGAGTACTCTTTTATTTCTTTTAGATAGAGCTACTGATATATTACAACTAGTAGTTGACTTTCCTATGCCTCCTTTGCCATACACTGCTAATTTCATAATAAGTATTTCTCCATAATCACTATAATAAATATATAGGACCATATTAATACATATTCACTACTATAATCATAAAGTTTTGTATCAAATATATTTTTAATTTCTTTACAATAAGAGTTGGATCAATTATTACTATCTTTAAGATGATTAATGCACGATTATATTAGTGTAGATATAATCGTTCATAGGTTTTCTATAAAAGTATGAAGTGTCAAAAATTCAAATAGATTTGGCATCGAGCTACTTTCTCAAAAGGCTGCCCTTTCAATATCATCGCCGCTATAGCGTTTCACTATTAAGTTCGGGATGGATTAATGTGGTTCCACTATGCTATAGACACCAAAACAGAAATTTAAATATAATCTAATAATATTAGAAGCTCAAGTCCTCGATCTGTTAGTACGCCTCAGCTGAATATATTACTATACTTACACTTAGCGCCTATCAACGGTTAGTCTTACCGTGATCTTACTCGTTTAAAACGATGAGAGCACTCATCTTGAGGCTAGCTTCCCACTTAGATGCTTTCAGCGGTTATCTGTTCCGCACATAGCTACCCAGCGTTTACCATTGGCATGATAACTGGTACACCAGCGGTGCGTCTCTCCCGGTCCTCTCGTACTAAGGAGAGATCCTCTCAATGCTCTAACGCCTACACCGGATATGGACCGAACTGTCTCACGACGTTCTGAACCCAGCTCACGTACCGCTTTCATGGGCGAACAGCCCAACCCTTGGGACGTACTACCGCCCCAGGATGCGATGAGCCGACATCGAGGTGCCAAACCTCCCCGTCGATGTGAACTCTTGGGGGAGATCAGCCTGTTATCCCTAGAGTAACTTTTATCCGTTGAGCGACGGCCCTTCCACTCGGAACCGTCGGATCACTAAGGCCGACTTTCGTCTCTGCTCGACTTGTATGTCTCGCAGTCAAGCTCTCTTATGCCTTTACACTCTACGACTGATTTCCGACCAGCCTGAGAGAACCTTTGCACGCCTCCGTTACCTTTTAGGAGGCGACCGCCCCAGTCAAACTGCCCACCAGAAACTGTCCCTTGGCCGGATAACGGCATACAAGGTTAGAATTCCAGATTTTTCAGAGTGGTATCTCACTGATGGCTCAAACATCCCCGCAAGAATATTCTCTAAGCCTCCCACCTATACTGCGCAGAAAAAACTTAAACTCAATTCCAAGCTACAGTAAAGCTTCATAGGGTCTTTCTGTCCAGGTGCAGGTAGTCCGCATCTTCACAGACATGTCTATTTCGCCGAGTCTCTCTCCGAGACAGTACCCAAATCGTTACGCCTTTCGTGCGGGTCGGAACTTACCCGACAAGGAATTTCGCTACCTTAGGACCGTTATAGTTACGGCCGCCGTTCACCGGGGCTTCAGTCATCAGCTTTATCTATTGACTAACCAACTTCCTTAACCTTCCGGCACTGGGCAGGCGTCAGCCCCCATACTTCATCTTACGATTTTGCGGAGACCTGTGTTTTTGGTAAACAGTCGCTTGGGCCTGGTTATTGCAACCCTTTGCAGGGTACTCCTTCTTCCAAAGTTACGGAGTCATTTTGCCGAGTTCCTTAGAGAGAGTTATCTCGCGCCCCTTAGTATGCTATACTTATTCACCTGTGTCGGTTTAGGGTACAGGTACTTTCTATTTATGGTATTTCGAGCTTTTCTTGGAAGTATGACATCAGTTACTTTAATATCTTAGATATTTTGTACTCATATGTTAGCTCAAAGTGTTTTCTCCACTTTTCAAAACCTTGCATATTTAAACCGATAACCAACATTCGGCTAACTTAGCCTTCTCCGTCCCTCGATACCAATAGAAGCAGTACGGGAATATTAACCCGTTGTCCATCGATTACGTTTTTCAACCTCATCTTAGGTCCTGACTTACCCTTCGTGGACGAGCCTTCCGAAGGAAACCTTGAATTTTCGGGGCATTGGATTCTCACCAATGTTTTCGCTACTCAAGCCGACATTCTCACTTCTATTTCGTCCACATCCGCTTCCGCTAATGCTTCAACCTAATATAGAACGCTCCCCTACCGATGTAAAACATCCCACAGCTTCGGCAAAATACTTAGCCCCATTCATTTTCGGCGCAGAAACACTAGACCAGTGAGCTATTACGCACTCTTTAAAGGGTGGCTGCTTCTAAGCAAACCTCCTGGTTGTCTATGTATTTCCACCTCCTTTATCACTTAGTATTTATTTAGGGGCCTTAGCTGGTGATCTGGGCTGTTTCCCTTTTGACAATGAAGCTTATCCCCCACTGTCTCACTGACTAGTTACACACTTAGTATTCAGAGTTTGCCTCGATTTGGTACCGCTTTCGCAGCCCGCACCGAAACAGTGCTTTACCCCTAAGTTGGAGCACTAGTCGCTGCGCCTAAACACATTTCGGGGAGAACCAGCTAGCTCCGGATTCGATTGGCATTTCACCCCTAGCCACAACTCATCCGCTAATTTTTCAACATTAGTCGGTTCGGACCTCCACTTAGTGTCACCCAAGCTTCATCCTGGCCATGGCTAGATCATCCGGGTTCGGGTCTACAAATAGTGACATTCGCCCTATTCAGGCTCGCTTTCACTATGGCTCCAGTATTCTCTACTTTAACCTAGCCACTACCTGTAAGTCGCCGGCTCATTCTTCAACATGCACGTAGTCAAACGTTTAGTCGTTCTCCTACTGCTTGTAAGCCTATGGTTTCATGTTCTATTTCACTCCCCTCACGGGGTTCTTTTCACCTTTCCCTCACGGTACTGTTTCACTATC